TTTTCCTTTCTAAGCGATAGCGAAGCCTCTAGAAATGAGACGGGCGAATTGGATGCCCACACAAAAGATTTCTTTGCGGACTTGGACTCGTTCTTTCGAGACCTAGTGCTTTTAAAATCAGCATCTTCTAACTTATGAGCGAAGTACTACTGTGGGGCGTACATATGAGTTGGATCGGAGATCTTCCCTTGTGAGCCTCTTTTCGTCAATTGATAGTCTAAGAGAAAGAGTAGCCAACAGCGTCGCTTGGTGGCTCTAACAGGTCGGATTTAATAATATTATATGAGACCATTAGATACGGATCCACGAGGGCTGGTGCAACCGAAGTTCTTGCTGGCTACCTGCCTTCTTTCGTCAAAACTAGTCAATCTTATCTGTCGCCAATCTATTCCTTTTCTTCCTAATCGACAAGGAACTAAAAGAGAGCTGTTCTCTCAATAGGTGGGCTAAGAACTGATCCAGTTCTTTCTCCTTATCCAAAAGGCTAGGAGGCGCCTAAGCAGCTAAATTTGCTAACTTTCTGAAACCAAAGATTAGTCAGAATCCGGGGGCCTATCAGCACTAGCTGTTATTGCCGCGGCTGTTTGTGTCTATGGCCGAAAAGAAGAACAGGCGTCTGGAAGACTTCCTTCCATGCCGGAGCCAATTCATAAATGTGGACAACACGGCTTACTTCTCATAGTATGGTAGCTTAGAGCGCCCCTTCCTCGCGCAAGAGTCCTTAGAAATTTGTTTAGGTAAGGCATGGGAAGCGAGAAGCGAGGAAAATCCTATCTTCTGCGTGCTCTATTTAAAAGCGTGAAAGGAGTGCCAATTCTTTCCTCGAGGAATAAACGAGTATAGGGACCAGGACCATCGACTAGTCTTGAAAGAAAGACTTCGATTGCAAGGGCAGCTAGGTATGAGGGTGGTGTGGCGCACTATAATACCACTGAGCCCTCTACTAGGTAATCCAAGGACTTTGACTAATGCCTGTACCCCAAGGCGCGCTTTACATATGTAGATATAGAGCGGAGCTGGCCAAAAGCAGTTAGCTCCTTGCTCGTAACCCAACCGAGGAACGAATGTAATTCACAACTACTTATAGTGACATGAATCGCAGCTAAGGATTTGATTTCTCTTCTATTGACTCCTATTGCGAGCCGGAACGCAAGTTATGATTCTCTTCGAGTCATCCTCGCAGAATGCCTATTGAGCTTAAAGCCGTAGATAGGATCTCGTTGGTAGTGACCGGGCAGTAGCTGCTCTGTTAGAATCAGAAGGGTACGGCTATACTGTGGACATGCAGTCAGCACGGGGACCTGTATCTCCTGTAGATCACTCCTAACTGATAAAGCAGCATCCGCTAGTCCAAGATCTACGAGTATCTCTTCAAAGACGCCTTTAGGACTCGGTTAGGAATAGACTCTCCTTTCCAAACTCTTTTTCTGTGTGGCTCTACTCAACTATGCTAGTGGGTACCAAAGTGGTTTAGCTGGCATTCCAGCTGATTCTTGACTTCAGTATGGGGCCATTCACCGATCGGTATGTGTCGACTACTTCGCAGGTCTGTCTTTACCTTTTGATTTAACAAATTCTCCTACGAGTGATGGCAACTAAAAATATAGTGAGAAAGGTAGATCATCTTGTCATCGCTAAACTGCTCGCACAAAGCATCTAGGGGGAAATGACTTTTTTTTATTGCGCCTACTAAATAGAGCTTGACAACCGAAACGCGGCGGCGGCCCCTACCGGCCTGCTACTTCACCATTTTGATTCTTTTTAACTAGGCAAAGCTAGACTATTAGGGGCTCTGCCAATGAAAGATCTTTTATAGCCATTGCGTAGAGCTGACAAGAATCAATCCCATGTCGAAAAAAAGAACAGGCTAGCTAAGAATGGCGTTCATTCCTTACCAACAGCAGGAACTCGCTTACTTTTTGATTAGTTCGTTGTTGAAACAAAAGCTAGAGGCCTATTCACCTAGATGGGTTCCTTGGCGCATCAACCAGAGGTTCGTTTTTTCGTCCAACAAAAGCGGTGTCGTCGTCAGAGGTGGAAGAAGCTACCCTAGCCGGGTGAAGACTCTGCCTGAACCCATGTAGCGCGTGGGACTGATTAAACGGATCTGATGCTGCTGCAAGCAAGGCCTTCTTTATCTTTGACCGAGAAGTTTCCGCGGAGTCGGCGTCTGGAACAGCAAGAAGTGGTGGAGGTCATCATACACCTGTACCCAGAGAGGTCCTAGAAATAGATTGATTATCTCGAGTCGGGATGTAAGCTTTTAAAAGAAAGAAAGCGCTCAATCCGGGACAGAGGCAGGGCAGTCATTTGAAGCTGGAAGGGGCCGGCCAAAGGTATTCTCCCGGTGAAAGCCAAGGGTGAAGCCAAGCCACCCTACCTAGTAGTCAACCCAACCGAGTGTGAGTGGGACTTTTTTCGTGACCGGATCCAGTTCACTGTCCAAAATGAACTCCTTTTCTTGTTTCGCCCTATGAATCGTACTAGATCCCATGTTTGAGTCTTCAGAAGAGCATTCAATTCTGTCACCATGGCTTCCCTAACTCTACTCTGGCTGCTGAGCTTCTTTACTGTCTCTTGTGCTGGTTGTTCAATACTCCCATCAATCAACGGAACGTAGTGCGGTAGCTCTGCCATCTGCAGCGAAGGAAGGATAAGAGCAATCAATCGGCTGATATAAGATTTGTTTTTTTGATTCCACAACCAGTGCCTCTATCGAAAGAGAACAAGTCACCTATTCCATCCCCAGTTCTTTCTCTGCTCGTGGGATAGGAATGAATGAAGCAAATGACGATCGATGCTTCATAACCGCTCTTGGCAATACCGCTGTGGTTGAATCACTATCTGGTGCTCTCTTTAGCTTGAGGGTAGCTCTCTTCCGTTTGTCGCTCACCTCTCCGCTTCCTCACTCACTTGTCTAGCCATTCAAGTCATACTTTGTTCAGCCAACAGTGTTCCGCTCTACTTATTATTACTTACTAGCGCCCTTCACTTCAACTCATACATACTACTTGACTTCCAGCTTATTCCCAAATCAAAGCTACTTGCTTATAAGAGCAAGGTGCGTAGCTGGCTTGTTAAAGCATGGAAAGGTATCCAGAAAGCAGAGTCACAGCTATGAGATAGGCGCCCTCTCACCTAATACCCGCTACTAAAAGGATTGAAAGTAGCACAATCGGCTATAGGGCAGAACTCCAGATCTACGAATAGCCGCGGGCAAGCACCTTTAAGAAGCAAGTAGCTAGCTTCCACCTTACTTAACAGCAAGGCACGAAAGCCTTCGCCTATAGCTTCTACTTCTACTTAGCAGCCCAAATAAAGTACTCCTTTAACACACAAGTACGCTCACGCTAGTACAAAAGTTAGTAAACAACCTGATCTGCTCTCTTGGCAAATAAGGGGAAAGGATGCCAGTTCAGGTTGCTAGGTAAGCTTGAAAGGCAAGAGCTACTAGTTCCGTCTTTAGCTTGAGGTTCGCTCTCTTCCGTTTGATCGCTTACCTGGCCAGCCAGCAAGAAAAGGTTCCACGGGAGCTCCCTTGTCTGCTCGACTAGAAGATAGAAGTACTAGTCTTACAGATCCGGTCTTAGCTTCAAGGAAAGGAATAGCTAGTACATCCCATTAGCAGCCAGGTCTTAGCAGCCAAAGAGGGAGGTCTTAGTTACCGGCTTTAGCTGCAATCCCCAGTGCAGCACTCATTCACGCTTTCCCTAGGTTAGTCATATCATCCGTTTGGTCAGTCCCCTTCCCGTCTAGACATTTCAGATCACAGTTACAGGTCTAGGAAAAGTAGCAGGTATGTAAGACCTGAGAGAGTAGTTCACAGTCAAGGGCTTCACGCCCAGTCTTAACCACTTCCTTCGATTGCTATTATCTCCCAGCAAGAAAAGGCTACTCACATCTTTTGAACCGTCGTTACAGCTTCTTTAGCTATCAGGCTCTTTAGAGAATGAGGGGCTGCTCCATCCCCTTCTATGCTGTATCCGTTCGTACCTCTCTGTGAGATAATCTGTCTGCATCCAATCTCCTATCTTATAAAGAGAAAGTCAGCACCTAATCAGAAGTGGTTTCCATCATACTAGTTTCACACTTTCGATATCTCCTACTCCAATCTCAGGTTCCATAGTCCAGGAGTGAATGACGGTCAGTAACTAACTAAGCGCATCTATCTACCAGGTTAGAATGCTCAAGAAACGAAGCAACCTTTTCATCCTTGTGCTTTCGGTCGGTGAGTTCAGCAAATTGAAGCTGTAAGCCACTCAGTCAAGGCAAGGGCTATAAAGCTAGGATTATATTAAGGTTGGTAGAGGTTTCCGCCATGATGGACTTTACTAAATAGATTGAAATCTTATTTCGTCGAATCAGAAGTGATTCGCGAGGTCTGGGTATCCAATAAATAAGCAAAGGCGAGACGTTTCAAACACACGCACCAAGGAGGAGAACATGAAGACTGAAATCTAGAGAATCCAAATTCCATTAATCCAAGGACCAGAGACGGGCTTTTCCTTATTACTTTCCGCTTCTAGTTTTGCTGGTATTCACTAGGTCATAGGTCAGGAATAGGAGAAGTGGCAAGCTCATAAGAGAGCCTCATCAACGGATATTGAAATTAGAAGCGGCGCACTGGTTGTTGGTTGAATCAAGTCAAGCGACCAGACTGCTAGTCAATAAACCGATCGTTAGTACACTCCCCCTTAGCCTGCAGCCGAACAATAGCACATCCCCCCTTCACTTCAGATTCCCATTTCATTCAGTCGAATGGGATCACTCTTCCCGGGATCGCAGTCGAATGATCTCACCTTCTCTCGCTTCTATTTCTGTAGTGAAAGGGGATTCTAGAAAGGATGTAATGTGATATAAGTACCGGGATTGCTCAGGTAGCGACAACAGAAGAAAAGAGCGTGTACATTTCATGTAAGGTCAGTAAAATACTAGACTATTGTCTCGACTATGCTCCTTTATGAATAAAAGGAAGTCGCTTCGGGTGATATAGATAGATAGAAGTAGATCGGCAGATCCAGCCAGATCAGTTACAGGTCTCATTATCGTTTAGACATTCAGAAAGGCTATGTGGCTTCACACTCATTCAGTTATTGCTTTTTGAAGGATTTCTTGTTTAGCCACCAGTATGTAGTAGCTCTACTTCTCGGCCAGCAGCGGCGAACAATCTGTCGAAGACCAGGTCTCTCCTGAGTTGAGCCATCAGGATATCATCCGCCAGTAGTAGTTCAGTTCAGGTCAGGGCATGAAGCTACAGCTTTCCTACTAGATAGGTCGATGCGTATGCCTGTAACCAAAACATTGGCTTGCTTTCCTCATAGCCGACGGATTGCGAATTATGTGCTCCGAAACAAGATTTGCTAACCCGGGACTCCGCGTGAACTCGATTACCGGTACCCTCTGAAACCTATTCAATTTGAGTTCACCACAGCCAGCCTCTTCTCTGGCTTGAACAGTTGGGACAGATCTGGCTTGGACAGTTGGGACGGATATGGATACAGGCGAGTCACCTGAGTATGATTGCTTGCAGCCTCCCTCAGCTTCATAGGGGTGTTTGTTTGAACTAGCCGAAGCTTCCCGCTTCACGAAATGACACCTATCCTATCTCCTCCCCCATTATGCTTTCAACCGCAGCGATCTTCAATTAATATATAAATCTCAGTTTAAAATCTAATGGATGGCAAGGAGAGAGCAGATCTTCCAACCGAGCTTCTCAAATCAATTGTATCATTTCGAATTCTGATTCGAACAGCGTCTCCACGGGAGTCCTACTTGAACACTGGGAAGTAAAAGACTGACCCTTCACACTTCCTTCATAGATAGTCACCTGGGGATTGATAGTGACCTTCTCTTTCTCTTCTTCCTATCTCTTTCCCTTTCTTCTCCTAGAGGTTTTTAGTCAAGTCTGGAGCTATAGCATAGGTTCCTCATGAGCGCATGGACACGGAGACATGGATACGGGCGAACAGCAGGTCTTGTCGAATGAGATGTCATGATTGAAAACCTCACCTCTGACAATTCCATCTTTCTTCTTGATCTCCAAACTGTGCTCTTGACTTCAATCCGGATCTATCATCAGTGGCATTCGCCTTGCTTTAATCATCGCATTAAGAGACTTCAGGGATTCATTTCCAATGGGCGCAAGTCTGTCTCTCAAGTCAAGATTCAGTAGGGAGGGACTTCGATCTTCAGTCGTAGTGAATTCAAGTCAAATACCTCTTGCTAGTCTTCTCGCAGTCGTCTTCCTGCGCTTTCAGGCGCGAAAGAGTAGAAAGTCAAGTTCAGTAAAGGAAGAGAGTCAGACTCACCTCGAGTACTACCAACACAGGATTCGCTGAAGGCAGAAGCTGAAGATAAGTATGCAAGTGGTGGCGGTTCACCCTTTCTTTCATTATTCGTATTCGGGGTTCCCACCCCAGTAGCTACTACGAGTTGCTTCGTGAACACTAAAATAGGTAACCCAAGAGCTCTGTTGATACGGCACCCGCCGACGGATAGGAGGGGGGGTTCTGCTTAAGTGACATGGTCTGTCTTTCCGGATTGTCAGCTCTAACTCCTCCTAGCGAAATAGCTTGGATTGGCCCCATAGGACACTCTTCTTTGTTTCGGTTCGTACCATTGAGGGATAAGGGCGAGATGGAACGAGTCGATCAAGAAAGAAAGGCGGGAAAGTATCAACGAGACAGAAGTCGAATTGGGAGCCCTCGGCTGACGTTAGCTGGTAGTTGCTTTTTGAGGTTGCACCTCTTTCACGGAAAAGGACTTGACTCTACTTATACTATTCCTATTATATAGTTACGATTCCGAGTCGAGTTCCTCTCCCTTGGTGGATGGAAACTATCGGTCAGTGCGAGTGTGAGTATGAAGCTGAAGCTGAAGATTGAAAGTTTTGAATCTGCTCTTACTGGTCTCATATCCTTAGCTCGAATTCAAGTAGGAATGCCTGTCTCTGGCCATGGAAGGATCTTGCCCCTTCCCACGCAAGCAATTCAATCAAGTTCTTTCCTGCGGTCAGTTTCATCGATTTGTTTTCGGTCCTAGGTTGCAAGTCGGATGTCTCCCTGCGCTCAGTCATTCCATTCAGTGCAGGCATTCCATCGAGCCAAGCCCTAGCTTTCTACTAAGAATCTTACCTTAGGGAAGTCAGTCCACCCAATTCTTTTGCCCTAGGCTCAGTCCAATCGGGGATTTATTATAATTAATATCTTTCTTTTTATGCCAATTTGACGGTCTTTTCTCAAACGAGAGCTTTTTTCGATCAAAGAGAAAAGGTCCAATTCGGGCATTGTTCAAAGTGCAAACTTCCTTAGCCTGCTAACAACCAGGGACAGAGACTGCCTTACTTGACTGGCTCACTACTTACTATCTATAAATCATAAAGAGAAAAGCATTGGTACCGTACTGGCTTTCAACCATTTGCCCGTCTTCCTTCGCTTTCTCCTGGCTTACCTATTTGAACTAGAGCTTTCTTCCTTGATTGATTGACAGACAGACCGGTTTGCGACTGGCTTGACTGAATGGACAATAGATGTTTTACTGGATTCTAGAGTTCAAGGGCGTCCTAGTCCCGGATGTTCTCTGCCCGCCTACCGACAGACAATCACTTATTCCCCTTTTTGCTTGCGGTTCGAGCTAAGTCTTCTCCTCACGTCGAGATGGGTCAGTGCGGGGACAGAGTGTCGATCTGAAGCTGTGCTTTCTCGCCTCCAGGAAAAAGGTAGTCGATATACGTATAGGGGAGGTTTATTTTGGAGTTGGCCTTGTTGGGAGTTCCTATTGGGCTTTCAAGCCTGAAAGCAGGCGATGCGTAAAGCAAGTTTACGGAAGTTTCTTCGCTTACGAGACCTAGAGAGCGAGTCTTAGGCATATAAGCGATTTATTACATTTTATTATTTGAGCAACTAGATCCCCTAGGGGAACTAGAGGGTAGTTCGCAGTCTGTGTTCGGAGGGGAGTTGATGGGCAAGCCCCCTCTTTTCTCTTTCTGTGCGTGGCCTATGCATTTGTCCTGAAACAGTTCCTTCTGGGCATATTCTGATTCAATTGCAAACATAGGACCGGATGAAATAGCATCTTGTATGTAAGAGTAGTAGCCCCTTCTTTTATTGAAAAACATAAAGAAGCACCGGATAGTGATTCAACCGCTGTGGTATTGAAAAAAGCGGTTATGAAGCATCGATCGTCATTTGCTTCATTCATTCCTATCCCATGTTTACCAGCGGGAGAGTCATTCATCTAACAAGAAAACGAACGGAGGCGCCGAGATATTATATGACCAAAGGCCTTGTCACGAGCCGGATTCGAACCTTCACCTCTGGGAGGAAAAGACATACCCAGCGAACTACCTTATTATTCAAGTCGTTAGTTTGGTTACCCGGTTCGTCCTCGACAAAAGCAAGACTAATGAAGACTACATCCGGGGGGTTCTTCTCCCAAAGTGCCTCGGGTCGACGACAACCCAGGGCAATCATACCAAGACTAACGAGATCTCTCTCTCCCTCACTTGATGGCGCCAAAACCCTGTCAGCTGCTCATTCCATATTGTTTAGGGAAAGACCGGCAAGGAATCCGCTGTAGAAGGTACTGTTAATCTCTTGGAATACTACCAGGCCTTGTATGCAAGCCGTAAAGCAGATAAGAGATCTCCATCTTGCTGAAAGAAAGAAGGCACTGAACTGAACTTATTCTATTGGCATTCTCGTAGCTTACACAAGCAGTCGAGTTCAGGCTCAATAAAGTTAATGACTCAATCAGTAGTTGAATCGGACTATAAATTACAAAAAGAAGAGGCTCCGAAGAAGAAGTTTACCGGTTCGAATGAAAGGTTGTGAGAAGCCCCAATGGAGATGCCAAAAATCCTGCTAAGAGAATTGCTAGTTTTAGGTCTTCTCTTGGAGATGCTAACTTGAGTTTATCTGGGCGCCTCTCAACGAGTTTAGCCTTTTTTAGGGCTTTCTGCACTCCGATGCCTATGAGAAAGTGGCAAAAGTGTTTAAATCTTGAGGTTGCAACTCCTGCGATAGTCCCCGAAATGGCACATTCCGAAGAATTCCTGTATGAATCTACGGCTTCAACGCCTGTGACAGAGCGTCGGTGGGGATTTGTGGTCAAGACGATAAGCTTTTCCGCCCCCTTTCAAGGCTCAACCACGGGAGAGTAGAAATCCCAATGCCTATAGTTTTCGCCAGAAGATTACAGACTGAATGGGTAATTTGAGGATAATGTCAAGGCATATGTTCGTGTCATGCCCAATAGCTCATCACGAGCAAGGCTGGCAAACGAATGTAGTTAGCCGGTAAACGGATAAGCGCGCTTATACAATCGGTCTTACTAAATGCATCCCTGGCTAGAGCATAGTGGGAAAGCCCTAAAAGGGTAGGTTTCACACAGAGGAAGGGGTTCTCCACTCGACTAAAAGAAGAGGCTAAAGAGCCGTCCGAGAAAGCCAATGAAGAATGAAGTTGGCAGATAGGACGATGCCGGGCTTTACACACCCCCTGTCCGTGGGACAATGGGGACAGAGCGGGAGAATTCTCCATATTTAGATCCATATTTAGGGAACGGTTGAACTCATTATGTCATGCTCTCCTGGCTAACGCAGGCACACAAGCTGAGTTATAATTCTCAGGTTCTGCTCCCCGGGAGGGACCGGCCCCGCCCATATAATAAAGCCTGTGTCGAGATAGATTGAATTTCCCTTCTAATCCAGAATCATCAAGTTAGTAAACTACCCTTGGAAATGCCTCGGTAGCCGGAGTACTAAAGCACCAACAGCGGGAGACTCATTCAAAGAACTAAAAAATAGAACTCAAAAAGATAAGGCTTTGTTGTTTCCTTCCCTGCGGCGGTTGAGTGTTCAGTTCCTTCTCCAAGCCATCTAGTTTCAGTCCTTAGGAAAGCAAGTTCTCAAACAGTTTAAGCAAGGGCTTGATAGAGCAGCTAGAGATAGACGCTTTGGATAGAGCAAGTGAGAGAGCTTAGGCAAGTAGTCCTTCTCCTGTACAGCAGTGGTTACCGTCAGAATATCCGCAGAACATAAAGTTATACGGCAAGAGCAGAAGACAAGAAATTACCAGGCTCGTGACTCTATCCCCTTCTAATTGTGGGCTCTGGATATCGGCCTGGGCTTTGGACTCTACCTCGCTGACCCTGACGGAACGGAACTAATCTAAGCCAAGAGATAAAAAACATCTCTCTTAAAGAAAGAGAAAGGCCGGAAACGACTAAAAGACTAGTACCGTCAACTCCAACTGTAGCAGCGGTTATTGCCAACAGCGTCTAGTCCCAGAGCTTCTATTTACTCAAGACCAGATACGCATTCAGTTAGCAGCGGTAATACCATCAAGAGCTTCTTCTCAACAGAATCCGATAGACAAGAAAGAATCGAAAGCAGTCCTTTGCGCATCGTCTTCTTCATTGCATTGGATGCCTTTATCTCCTACCCTAGCTAGCTGCAATCATTCCCTCACCTGTCCCATGTTGGGGATCCTCTTCTGCTCGTTGATATCTAATGCTAGAAGGCTTAATCCTTAATAGCCAGCCATAGAGTGCTCCAATCCTGCAAAGATAACAACCCCTGTGGGGCAATCCGTTCCTACCTATTCTTGCTAGATGATTCTCGGCATCAATGCTCCTGGCAAAGGCAAGATCCGATATGTCACCACTTGAGTCAATAGCACCGGAGTGAATCGTAACCTTTCGATCTTGTTTCGAAGCGCTTTCTCGATTTTGCGTATCTCTGCTTATGATATTTTCTGTATCTCTTTGGCGAAGGCTTTCGCGCCTTGCTGTTAAGTAAGGTGGAAGCTAGCTACTTGCTTGTTAAAGGTGCTTGCCCGCGGCTATTCGTAGATCTGGAGTTCTGCCCTATAGCCGATTGTGCTACTTTCAATCCTTAGTCTTAGTAGCGGGTATTAGGTGAGAGGGCGCCTATCTCATAGCTGTGACTGTGCTTTCTGGATACCTTTCCATGCTTTAACAAGTCAGCTACGCTCTTATAAGCAAGTAGCTTTGATTTGGGAATAAGCTGGAAGTCAAGTAGTATGAGTTGAAGTGAAGGGATTTCTTATTTGAGATCAGCTTTTCCTCTGGTCACAGCTTTTCAATCAGCTTAGGTCTCGAGCTAAAGGATCTGCCCTTGTCGTCGGCCCAGGAGCACCATTCCCATGTACTTCCCCATTCCTTCTCGCATTGGACAGAGACAGCCGGATGTGAGCAACTCTCGTACTCTATTTACTGGATCGTGCGTGATTGATGGATTCCTCTTTTACTAGCTAGTGCTATATCTATGGATTGAGTCAGGCAAGTTATATATACAAGGCATTCTTAAGAAGTTCTATTTATGCCCAGTTAACTATGAGAATAAGGAGCCTATTTTCTTTTAAAGCTCAGTAAACCGATATATCTTGCTCTTCTTTTGTTCGATCACCAGGAATTGATAAAATGGCTAAGAAGGCATTTCCTCCAAGAGTTTGATTCTTTCACAACAACCATGGCATGAGATGCTTATTATATCACTCACCGAAAGGACAGTGTGGCATACTCTTATATTCGATGAATGTGCAGCTAGGAGAGCAGCTACTTCTTCACTTTCTAACTGAAGCGGTTCTTTTAGAAGAGATTGGCTTTATGCCGAAGCTGTCTTTCGTCTTTCTGCTGCTGCGCTTCTATTTTCTTTTTTTAGTTTCCTTCATGGTGGAGGATTTTATCTGTATGCCTTGCCTTCCCCTCTCAAATTGTAATGCTTAACCTTCACCCCTCATCCGTGGAGCTGGGTAGGGAACTTAGCTGATTCATCTTAATCTTAGCTTGATATGAGAATAATGCATTTAATGAACAGCAACTATAAGAAGGTAGGCCGAAGGAAGAAAGATCCCCAGCCTCAAGCCTGCGAGCGTGTGCTTGCAGAGTCGGAGAGTAGGTGAGTCCCTCTAACCAGAAAAGACTATCTTGACTAGACTAGATAAAAGACTCGCTTTCCCTTCGGTTCGGTCTCTCGTAGGCTTCTTTGGTGGGCAGGTGTATGTGTATATAGCTAGCCTTCTCTCCGGCCCTCCCCTTAAAAAGCGGTAAGTCACTTTTCTCAGAATAGATTCAACTCAACTAGACTATAAAAGATTAGCCTTTCTGCCTTTAAAGATGAGATAAGACTTCCTTCCTTTCCTTCTTTTCCTTCGGCCCTTCCCTTAAAGAGCAGTCCAGTCAGTCAAGTCAGGCAGTAGAGCAGTAGCCTTCTTTCTTTTCCGTAGGTAGATAAAGTCACTCTAACAAGAATCAATCTAAATGACTCTAAAAGAAATGATAAGATAGCCCTTTTTTTTTGGTCAGTCGGAAGGAAGATCTAAATATAGTTCATAAAGTTCCCCACTCCTGCTCGGTTGGAGCGAGCTCGTTCATCCCTTCCCGCTAGGGCCACTCCCGTTCCACGAAGGTGGAGTCAAGGTAGGTTACAAAGTCACTTTCTATCATCAATCACCGCTATTGCTTTCTCCCCGCTGGTGCTCGCCTCCTCCCATGTTCTGTTTGATTTTCTTCACCTCTTCTTAGTTTTCTTCATTTTCTCACCCAAATTCGTATAAATTAGCCTCCTTGCGCTTTTGCCTGCATTAAAGCCCCTCCGAAATTGACTTCCCTTTCTTCCCTTATAACTCACGCGATGTTGGGTTTTGGTCTCTAGGTCTCGCGGCTCTTCATCAGCTTTGTGGTTTGGGCCTGTTGGCCCAGTCTCCTTTGACAGCCTTTGATTCGATGTTTCATCATCTACGGTGCTCCATTGAGTACCAGAACCTCCCCCTCTCGCCCTTAACTTCATTGCAGAGAGGTCTGTGTTGTTGGACGTCTCTTCTGCAACCTTCAACAGACCGCCACAAGCTTCCCCAAGATTCTTGAACACGCTGAAGTTCCAGAGATGGAAGGGAACTCCGTAACAATGGATCCACAAACCAGGAGAGATGAGAGCCGCAGTGGTGAAAGTATTGGCTGACGGCCACCACCTGTGAAGCATTATCTTGACTCCACCATACTTCAGCACCCCTTTGGAACAAATATCGACAGTTTCCCTTTCCGACGCAGCGAAGAAAAATGATCTTCCCTCGCTGAATGGCAAGAGAGTGAGGTCGTGAGGCAAGTAGAAAGCCTCCTTTATTTCATTTAATAGCCTACCTACCGCTTGCCAAGGCATTGAAAGCAAGGAGCGAAGCACTTTCTTTAGTTCCTTGTCCAAAGAGCGTGGAACTTCCTCCGCGTAAGACCAGTCTGAACAAGCTGCTTACTTTCAACAATGGTCATTCATTGGCAAGTCCTTACTTCAACTGTTGAAGTGCGATAGCATCTCTTTAGAAAGGCAAGTGCTCCAATTCTCTTTACGATTATCGCTTCTTTTTAAAGCCTCGTAGGCATCTCTCTATTCACCAGATCCGGAACCAGGGTCTGCTCGTACTTTCTTTGCCGTGGCGGGAGGTCTTATCTCGTTGCTTGGGTCGGTTTGACCGACTGCAAATAGGTCTGTAGTTGGGGAGGGGAGTGATGAGAAACCAGAGGGAAGAATGAACAAGAAAACCGATAGATCAATGAATCGAGTGGACGTGGAGAGGTCTTCAAGCTTCACTCCTTCTGCTCCCCCGATAGGCAAGACTCTCTCTCTCTTCGACTGAAAGGGATAGGACCGATAAGATACCCTTCAAAGTAAGTCCCTCAGGTCGGTACTACCATGGCCATGGTAGCCACTACCAGTTTCATTACCCCCATTGGCATAGCTATACGATCTTCACTCTCTCGATCCCTTGGAAAAAGACCCATTTTCCTATATCTTTGATCTGACCAGGTCAATCGACCTATCCCCCAGCGTACCGGAGATTGTATACCCGCGAAAGATCTTTATAGTAGTCAAATGATCGATTCATTCCTCAATCGCAGCAGGCTCATTCCTATGGTCCTAATCTAGGCCTGTGTAACCTTATTCACTCATCCCTAAGGCTTTCAAAAGACGGAGGAAGAAATGACTCAAAAGAAGCCCCTACTGACTGAGGGTTCGGTTAAAGGCAGGGTTGAATACATGCTCTTTATGGTCCGGCTGGAAGGCAAAGGCCTACTTTCGTAGAGGAAGTGAAAACTTGGCCGGGCTAAGATTCCTTACTTGAATCGGTTCCACACTTAACCCTTGAAAGGAGGGCTCGAACGACTCAACAAAAGGGGTGGCATCCACTTTGGATACTCACACGGGGCCTTTTAAGGAAGGGCAAATACGGCAACGAGTTTGAGCGGATCATCCAGGTATTCCTTCTTGGCCTTGGAAGTTCCAGGGTATCTATTTCTAGTAAGGCTGGACGTAATATCCACTTCCCCTTGTGGAGTGAAGTGGGATGCTAAAGGTAAAAAAAAAAAGTGAACCGTATGATCTCGTCTTACCTTACCCCCTTAACCAGGAACTCAAGCTAAAGCAGTCTAAGCCGGCCGGAAGCCACTCCTTCTCTGATTCTCTGAGACGGCTCGCGTGTGCATATAAAAGGAGAGCTAATGAGAGGAAGGGACGCTAAGGTGCCGTGGCAAAGCACGCTTAGCCTTTCTCCGGTCAGCTGAGATAGACTCCCCCATTGGCACTTGTAAGTTAGCACATCAATGAATACGAAGTCTGTTGTCAATAGTGAGCACTAAAACGAAATATGTATGAATTTAAGAAATTCAATTTATCAGCTAAAGCTTATTGGTTGGACTCCCTACAAGCACTTCAAGAGGCGTCATCTCTTCTTTATTGTAATATGAAACAAACTCTTAAAAATGTAAGTGGTTAATCGCCTGGGGAAGACGATTGACTAATCGAGACGATCTTTACAAAACAGAGAGGGGCGGGGGATGAGTTGCTGGAGTTAAGCGATACGAGCATAAAGGAAAGATACCGGGTATACCATAAGATTGTGTAACAGACTAGTAGGCTATTTATTGTTCCTACAGGCCAGAGCATATAAGTATGTAGGGTGCCCTACTAATTGTCTAAGAGACTAGTTAGCTCTTCCTGCGGCCAGGCATAAATCTAAATAGAGTGAGGCCTCCCCTAGTAGGGTCCCAATAAAAGTAGAAGTTCTCTTTTTGGCCCCGAATATGCCTTCTTTGTATTAGTACAAGAATGTGTCTATCTCCGAGGGAAATAGGCATAGAAGGAGTCTCGGTTCATTCTGCGACACAAGGCTTTTATCGAACAAAAAGCCGGTCAGCTCCTAAGTCAGTCATTCCTTGTGAGGACAGTGCCCTGGTTCTACCGATTTCCTTGGCTTGGAATCAGCGCTTGGGGTAAAAACACTTTCTTATAGTACACAACACGAGCGGACTCTTTTCTTCAAATTCTTTCTTTTTTTAAAGAGGGCCGGGGGAAGGGGAGAGGTGAGGAGGGCCCCTTCCACCAGATTACTTTACAGACTGGAATTCATTCCAGGTACAGGAACTGGTTTCACAAAAAGGGTCGAGAACTACATAGATCTGATACCTTCTTCCTTGGTCTGGGAGATAGGTTATGTAGGCAACAACTCTTCCTAGGTTGCTCGACCAAAGCCGGTCAATAAGAGAGAACCTATTGCCAGAGGACTGATTCCGCCCCAACTAGGAATTCGACCACGCACTGTGAGTTGGGTGAGCGGTGGGTCTCAGTACCATGGCTTTTAATGGCCTTCGATGCTTGTTCATTTCTTGGGAAGAAGGCAGTAGGGAATGTATCCCACGTATAGATAGAAGAGAAGGGTCGGTCCTTAGTGGGTGCAGGTGCCCCAATGTCTCTAATATGGGATTTGGCTGGATCTACACGATACCCATAACCAAAATAGGGCTCCAAGCCGGGCTGCTTCATTCAAGTCTGGGGTCGGGCATTGATAGGTTCCATATTTGTATTCGACACGGACCAAGACGGGTAAGAAGCTACCAATCTGAAAAGACCCAGTGAGCACTTCAGTCAAACAAGATCGATCGCTTCGCTCCCCAATGCCAATCCGGTCAAGAGAGAGAGCCTTAGTTAGATAAGCAGCAACGGAGCAAGATTCGCACTTCGACTTTCAGTCTCATTCGTAGATTCCTGTAATTTTTCAATGCAAGTTTTGACACGATCTGCTCCGCTTTACTCTCGAACGTGGTCCGCATGTGGTCTTGTAGCGGCCCCCGGCATAGCGGGTACCCGTCATTTTTGACATCGATACTGGCTTGCTTTAGGTGCTTTGTCTCCATCACCGGCCAGCTTGCCTGGCACTGCTAGCTGCAACTCCGGTACAAACGCCCACCACGCAGTATATCCCGTTACCAAACAGGCAAGCAGTGTTCTAATCCCGAGGTCAACTCTTCTCTCATAGAACCCCGCCCGCTCCGTTAGGGGGATTCTTCTTTTGACTAAGCGCGGATTATCCTTTTCGATTAAGGGTAATGGCAGTAAGCCCCCCTTCCTTTGCAAGAAGCCGCCCTGCTTTTTAGGATTATCCTCTATTAATTGGACTAGGCCTTGCTTTTGCTTGTTATTTGAAATCATTAATTGCAATAGGCCTTGCTGCTGGCGGTTACAGGCTTCCCGGGATATAGTTTCGAAGTAAGTAGCCTATGTGCACCCCGCCCGGTACTTCTCTGCTCTTTGCTTTTGCGGCTGACGCTGCTAAGGTATTCATAGCTGATGGTCCTCCCCATTGTTGCTTTGTGTGTCCCAATGTGCTCTATCCAACCCATTCCTTACTCTTTGTAGAAAAGAAAAAAAGAAGTAGTAAGCTAAGCGCTTTTAAGCCCTTTTGCCATAGGCAGTAGGCACAACTAATGCGTCTCTGGCTTCCCATTTCACGTCGATTTCCGGTCCCCATCCCGGACCTGCCTGCTACCGCCCAATCTCTTCTCTTCCACTCGGCAGGACCAAGAGAGATGGCAAGGCAGGATGCCAAGCAAGCCAGTAGGAGACTTCATACATAAATAATATACTTCGACATTCCCCGCAGACTTTCACAGGTGTTTCAGGACAGGTTGTTAATACGTATGAGCCTTACAGATTTGACCTCTCTGGGCAACCCTTGAATCGTAGATACCATATCTAATAAGCGGGGGTGAACCTCTGCTCCGAACGGCTGTAGATGCATTGATAGAAAGACAAGCAACCGAAGCGAACACCCGAGAGAAGGAAAAAAGGGGCATAAGCTTTCTAAGATCAGATCCTCAAATCAATTCGGTTATCTTCATCAAATCGTTGATCTAGTCTTGCCATTGAGCAAATAACATTTATCTGAAATAAGGAGAGTCGGCCAGCATCTCTATCCGAGAAGGAGGGAGTGGGGCCCAGGGTGGGAATAAGAATGAATCAAGGCTAGGCCCCCGGCTCACTTCTGCGCTTAGGAGTGCCTTCTTGCTTGACTTAGTCAGTCTCTCTCCTCCGACTGAGGAATCCTTCATTAAGTCTTACATAAGAGATAGATTGAATCGAAAAGAGTATATTTGCAAGCCGGATATAGTTTACGTAACAAGCTGTATTTCACTCGCTCATTCGCTCGCTTGGAAGGCGGGATGGGAAGTAGCTGATTCAGTACCAAAACCGGTGCTTGTCACGGACCCAAGAGATTGAGATGATTAGCCAGCACCAGATGAAAGTTTTTTTCGGATTGGACTCGGCTGGAGTGAGATCGATAGTCGGAAATAGATGGACTGACTGAAGGGCTTGACTTGCGGTTCCAGGCTTAGATTTCCCAGTTAACTGCTAATGGATGGGGAACGCACAAGGCATTGCTGGGCAGGTGCCTAGCCACTGGGAAGAAGATGGATGACTCGGGTCCTGTAGTTAGGTAATCTCCTGCTACTGGTAACGGCGGGACCAAGGAAGTACATCCTTGAAGCATTTGTTCCCGGGCAAGGGTTGAAATCAAAGTCATTGGCGAGTTCTTCATAGCTTGAATCGTTTTGTTGGCCGGAATAAGCAGAAGATGGTGGGGAAGGGCACAGGTTCTCCCCTTTCCTCTTGATTTAAATCGATAGATGTGGGTTCCTTAGTGTCTCCCCTTTTTTAACTGGCATGGGAACGGAACGAAGGAAGAAGAGCTTGGGCCTGTACCCGCCCCGAACAAAGGCGGATCGGTGGAAAAAGAGAATGACTAGGCGAGGAGGAGCAGCTAAAGACTACTTTCTACATAGCACACGTTCAGGAGAGAGGGATAAAACCTTTAGCAAGTACTACTTTGATCTTTGACCTTAGCCTAGCAGTAGGAGGATTCTCTATCGCCGCTTTCATGTGACCACGAATGGCTCTTGTTCCCAGACCGGGATATCATATCCTCCTAGATGGCGAGAATCGTGTCTTATTGCTTTCATTCCTATTCTATTTCGCTCTTATTCCGCTAAAGCCAGGAGAGCGTCTGCTCCTTCTTTTGATGCCGTTCTTCTGGGTGATACAGACTCAGAGTCAAGACCTGTGACAGCGTCCTATTTTTAGACTCTTATCCCCGCTTCCTCCTTTTCGCCTAGGTCAATCAGCCTAATCCCTCACGTATAATAGAATAGATCACGCCTAAAACTATTAAGAAATGAATAAGTGAACCTTGACTGATCTTTATATTATTTATATTATAAGTACATGTGCCGCTTTGAGTGCGATGGAAGCAGTTGATTAGGCAGGCCCTGATGTTCAACAAAGTAACTGAAACAGAGTCAGATTCCAATGAGAGGGCTCGGGAGGAGGCCAATCGAGAGGATTAAACGAGGCGTCCTTCTTTTGCCTCAGTTCGGATTAATTAATGCCTTAGAGGAAAGCTTAGTGGCATCTGAAAGAAGTCAATCAAACAAGCTAGAAGAGAAGGTCCTTTGACAGGCCAAATCGACTTCCAGTCGTTCCTCCCCTTAGGGGTCGAGGGACTCCGCTCCTATCGTTCCTAACCTTAAAGAATTAGCTCAATTGGTGGTTCCAACCTTCCGAAGACCTAAAGCAGAACCTTCCTGCGTTCCTCTGGCTAGCTACTTCGGTCCAGCTGGATCTCTTCGTGCCACTTCCTATTAACCAAGGGGGAGCTGAAAGCTCTTGTCTCCTCGTTCGTTCCACTTAGCGCTATGAACCTGCTCTTTCACGAGTCACTGGCAGCAGCCCCTAAAGCAGACTAAGAATCGGGAGATGGAGATGACGACGATGAGGAAGAGGAGGATCCCTCCGGGGTGTCGGAGTCTGGGAGAGGGTTTAGAGCTCGACTTCAGGAGAGGAACGGAAGTAACTCGACCGAGGGCCGTTAACAAGACTTTCAATAAGCTGACAGTCACTAAGGTGGCTATCCTTTCATTCCGATTTCATCCATCAGCTTCCTTGCGACGTTGATGCCAATCTCGACGTCTGATTCAGACAAACTGCGAACCGAGTAACAGGAGCGTAGTGGTTCAGCCTAAGGAGAGTCTTTATTCAACGGGGGTGGCGGAAAGCAAGTGAATTGATTGACTTGTAGTTATAGAATGGCTTGTTGTTTTTGTGCCCCTGGAAGGGAAGAAGAAGCTATTTCATCACCTCTGATACCCCGGGGAGCTCTTTCACTCCTAGTCCTAGTTTGCCTTTCTAATTAACCGCTCTCTGCCACTGCGCCCTCAGAGTTCTTCGTGCATTCATTTCTATTTTCATCCTTTCAATCAATGGAAGTTTCTTTTCCAAAGATGCAAAAGGAACGACGTTGAGGGGCCAAGAACGACGTTATAAAGGATAGGTTGCGGGATCGGGAATCGCTTTCTTTTTCTTTTATTTAATTTAACCTGGGGCTGAGAAGAAAGCTTAGAATTCGAGAAAAACATTTCCTTCTTCAGAATCTTCAGTAGATAAGGGATTCTGAAGACCGAGTCAAGCGACTACCATAGATAGAGCTGGAAGCTGCACTAGTGGACAGAGAAGGAACTAAAGCCTGAACTGGATTAGAAAGGCGTCTGCCTAACTAACCATAGGAAGAAGGGCATTCAGGTTCAAATCCGGATCTATCAATAGGTGGTAGTCCCGCCGTCGCCAGGAGAGGCTAGGCGAGACTTAAAGAAAGGCTGTAGCGAACAACCATCTGGTAAGAGCTCTCACTGCCGATCGCCGACACCCAACCAGAAAGATCTCCTTTTTCTTGATTGTGACAGGTTGGTTTGGTTCATTTTGAGTTATCGATATGACTTCTGAACATGTCCATCTTGATCTTGGGAGACTTTTCTTTTCTCTTAAAGGAAGCAAGCACATCTTGAGACCTTTCTTTTGATCCCCACGATCCGAGTCCGGATACGAAGAAAGGAGCGAGCGACCCGCCAGATTCGAACTGGCTTTTAGAAAAGTGGAATAAATAGGCTCCCTTTTTCTTTCTCTTCCATGAGGGGTAGCTTTGGTATCGCAGTTCGATCGGGGTAACCAAAAAAAGTAAAGCGCCCTCTCTACATCTGCGGGCGGGCTGTGGAGTCCAGCCAACCAGTAGCTCAAAACTCAAAAACAAACTCAAAAAAAACATGAAACAAAAACGACAGAAACAATGCAATAAATTCTAACGGAAACTGAAGGTTCATTGGATTAATAAAATATGAGGAGGCAGCAAATTATGTGCCACCTCTAATGCATGGCCAAATGTGTCAGACTCGATTCCAAGCAATAAAAGATCATTATACCCCGCGAGTACCCTTTCAAAAGGATAATCGAAGCCAGGTAAGTACATCAGTTTCGCGATATGATCGCTCACCGCAGGAGTGAGCTGTACCCCGGCTTCTTGAAAGTAGGGATGAAGCTTAAGACCTATTGCTTCTATAAGAACATTATCGGCTACATCCTCCAGCTCTTCTGCGGCCGCCTCCGCCGAAACTGAGCTTATAAAGTCCCAGTCCACGCGGCCAGCAGTGATGACACACAATGAATGGTTCATTTTTAGCTCGAAAAGAAGAAACAAGAGAATATCGGTCGGGTTGTTCATAGGATAAAGAAAGCTTTCTTGTAGTTCCGCTTCTTGCTCTAAAAATGAAGACTTGTCGGAAATCGCCGGTTGGGTTTGCCAACCAAGAAAGACATGGGACTTTTGGGCATCGCTTTGTTCTCTTATGAAATTGATTCAATTCGAAAAATCATGTCAAAGCTATAGTACAGTGTTGACTGATGTGGTGTAACCGGTGGGCTCGAACCAAAGAAAGACTGTACCCGGCGTCCCTTCCTCTCATCAGAAAACTTTCTCGAACTCATGAAACACTCACTTTATTCTTGCTTTTTTCTTTATTCTATTCTAATACACTAAGCGAGATCTCGAGAAAAAGTATCTCAATTGTGCCCACTGCCATTGATTGGAGCACTCTCTAATACGCGTTCTGGACATTCCCAATTCAGTGGGGCTTGGCTTACCTTAAAGCAAAGCAGCTTCCAATTTCATAGCTTTTGCCTTTCCTGCTCGCTTTGTTTTCATTCGGAACCCAGCTTCACCACTGTATCTCACTATGACCACCCTGATGGAGAAGATTACTGGATCACTCTCCGCGGGTTCACTCCGGTTGGCATCTACAGATGTTAGGGTTGACCCAATTGTCTACAAAAATGACTCCAGTTTTTCGGATTCTTTCACTCCTAAAGAAGGTTTCAGAGTTCGGAATTGTAGAAGGAAAAAGAAGAGAGTCTCCCGTTGATGGTTGAGGTTTACATCGGTACAAAAGAATTGAATACATTTCCAATACCGCAGGGGCGAAGCGGACAGCATAGAATCGTCGGCTTACATTAAATCGTATGTTTGATTTGATGCCGAGGGAAACAACTGTTAAAAAAAGATTTTTATTTAACTCAGAAAGCAGCACAAGCGAACTTCAAATAGCCTATATAAGAGAAAGAGTGGCTCGTGCATCATCTTTCTCGATGCTTTGAATAGCGTAGTTAGTATAGAAAGAGAAAGAAATTCGTCTTATAAGAGCAGGTTGAAGCTACTTATTTATATTATAATAGCTAAACGCTAAATCATTTGACAATACCGAACTAACTAATATGTCAATAGTTCCTAAATCAATAGAAAAATAAGCCCTCCCCCTTGTCAACTCCGAACGAATACTTAGTTAGCCGTGAATGAGAACTCTTCTTGCTTGTTGGCAGGTAGCTCCATGCAAGGTTAGCTCAAAAGCGAGTTCTTACTCTTTGACCTGAGGGGAAGAAGGATTACCTGGGGTGAGGTTGACCTTCTTTCTGCGGTACGGCTATTAGTCTTATTAGAGTAGAGTCAGTAGCAGGGAATCTCTTCTTCCGCCTATTAGCGGTGTGACTGTGACTTTCTTCTTGAAAAGACTGCTTTCCTTTGAAAGAGCTGTGGGCATAGCTAAACTTTCTCAAATGCGGGATCGGAATTTCCTCTTGATGCGGTAGAAGAGGTCTAGGTCAGTGCTTTCTTTTGCTAGAGAATATGGCATAACCGATGCAGTTAGCTCAAAAGGGAGTTCAGTCACTTCCGGATCCGGATTCAATGATTGTTGAGTGAACGAAGCCAAGTCAGTAGCCGGCTTGAGAGATGCGAAACCTTAAGTGGCCAAGAAAGGGATGAGTGCCGCTTAACTGATTTAGGACTGAAAGAAGGCGGAACATGGATCCGTACGGGGAGAAGAGAATCTAGGCTCTCTAAACTAGACCGATTGGACAGCTTTCAAAGGCTTGATTGCCCCTTGGGAGAAGTTGAATCAGGGCAGAGGGCCTATTTATATTTGATTTGAACTAATTCGAATCTCGTGACCCATGATCCTTAGGAAGGGAAGAAGGGCTCGATCCCAGACCAGGCTCCGCTCAAGGCGATGGATGACTATCTCTTTTCCCTACGCCCGAGTGAGCAGCTGTTCTTGCTCTTCTTGAATCAGTTGCATTTGATTTGGGAAGGTGGTCCCGTATCGGTATTAAAAGTAGTTCCGGAGAATAAATGGATTTAGGAGCGAAATAAGCCGGCTATCCCCTGTCATCAGGTCACCAATCGACGAATGATGAGGAAGGAGTGAATCAACTGATGCAACCAACCACAATGAGTGCTCTTGTTATATATACAATAGCCGTTTTGGTGACATCGACAACAAGAAAGGCTGATTGACTTAGAATACCCCAAAAAAGCAGGATAGAGTCATTTAGTAGAGGAAGGACGTAGCTGGCACAATCAGGGAAATGAAGGCACCAGCGGATGCTGTTTTTGGATAAGAAGTTGTCGTTTTTCCTTACCCGCCAGCGAGATTGGCTTGGGTGAATTGCTTTTCATAGCTATGTAGCTAAAGCCCTTGCGATTCGACTTTCCTTCTTTGATGGCGAGAATGCGTTGGTATAGAATCTAGCAGCAATCCTTCCCGCTAGGTGAGATCTTTGAGCATTGCTAGGCTACTCTTAACTTAATAAGTCATTTCGTCAGTCAGCAGTTCAGTCCTCGGGCAGGCAACTCACTAACTACAGCTTCTATCTTCTCTAGGTCCCATTAGACTGATTCTTAGTCCTTCTCCCCCGAAACCAAGCCTTAAGGCTTTCCTTATGAGATGGGATGCTCACTAATCGACTGCTTCTCTCGAGATGCTTTGAATAGCGTAGTAAATAAACACTCTCTTGGTCCTTTCGAAGCAGATATTCGTACGCCCATTGGGTTATTTAAGGATGGCACTGGTTTCGGCTTGACTGCTTTCCTTGGTTTCCTTTTGGTTAGAAGGGATAACTCTTAAACCTTAGGCTAGCAAGGTAGATGGATTTAGGAAAGAAAGACCAGGCGATAAAGAATAAAGAAGGCTATGGGGAAAGATCCCAGACCTGGCTCGCTCCAGGCAGATGAAATTCCTCCTCCCCCAGACCCGGCATAAGAGAAAGGGCTTTAGCGAAGAAAGAGATGATCGAGTCTCTTACGCCATCCTAGGCGGTTCTCCCGTAGCGTCTCTGCCGGCGACTTTCGAAGGTTCAGGTTTGCAGGTTTGTCTTATAGGGCTATCCTAGGTGCGCATCTCCATCTAGGGGCCATAGATAGATTGGGTCATTCGTAACCAGAGCAATAACCGATGCTACAGCATAAACTACAGCTATACGTGGCGGCCCCACACGCTGCTTTGTTTAACAAGCATCACCCTTCCTTTCTTTTCCTACCTACTCCAAACACGAATAATGTTAAGCCCCACCAATCCGCCTACATCACCACTTTTGAAGGAGGATCGGGAATCAGCTAAGGCACCGTAGCGTCCCCTAAAGGCGTAACTGACAGGTTCTGTTCTATCTGCCCATCCGAGTCATCCCGTACTCAAAAAAAGCAGAGGTGAGGTTCCTTCGGGTTGGGAAAGGAATCGATCCTAGCTTAAAGTAGTCCAACAGGACCGCTTACTGCTGAAAGTAGTAGTTGCTTGATGTAGCTGAAAGTCGGACTGTTCAAACAGTAGCTTCTCATTCCAGTCGTACTACACCAGGCTCTTCCAACTGTAGGCGACAGCTGCAAGTCGACTAAGATCAGGAAATTAGGCAATGCCTCCAGCAAGAAAACGTATGCGCGTGAAGCAAGAAAACGTATGCGCTAACGCTTAGGCTTTCGCGCTAGGGCGCTCTACCTAAGCTTGTTTGGAATTGTGTGTTCGTCTCTGCCTGTTCAAAGAGCGTACGTATATTCTATGTGTTTTTAGCCATATAAGCATTACTTAAAGGGGTGTTATAGATACAGGGCTAACAAGATATCATTCATTCGATGAATAGTCTCTCTGATACAGATATGTGGAGCCTCATCTATTCTATAGCTTCGTTTCCCTTCTCTTCAACTTGAACTTCGTTCCCAATCCCGGCCTTTTCTTAATACATTTCTTGTCTGGCACTATTCCCATTGTATCTCTCCTTCCTGTTAAAACAAAACTTCTTCGCTCGAGGACCCTCTTTTTCACCGACTGACGCCGCTGAACCGGAATCAATTCCAGCGTAGTGGCAGATGAGCGTGCCCCCATCCCTATGATAGAATGAATTGACAGCAGTCTCGATCAGGTGGGGAGAAGGAAAAGCAGAAGCCTGCCGGTGGAAAGAGCGGACATAGGGTATGCTCATATTCATATAAGGAGGGTGGACCATTATTCCAATAGAATAGTTGAATTATAGGATCTAGGCGGGAAGTGATATAGTAGTACGTACTGTACGGAGTCGGAGGCAAGCTCCTTTTCAAACGCGAGATAAACGCCCATACGACACGCAGGAAGCCGGCTTCTCTGTTTGGCTTCGCCTACTCATGCAGTAAAAAAACACTTTAAGAACGGTTCCGGTAGTTTGCCTTACCCAAGGCCTCACTTGCTTATGAGGAAAGCCATAGGTCTGACTCATACATAGCTCTTACTCCGCTAATGGATTCGAAGATTCAATCACAGTCACACACAGTAAAGGCTCGGCCTATGATCCCAGCTCCCTTTCATATCTATCAATGGGCAAAGCCTCCTCTCAGAGATGCTTCTCAATCCGCACCAGGTAGGAGTGAAACCCTACTATCGAGTAAGGAACAGATAAAGGTTCTCGGGGCAGAGGCGCATACAGAATCGCTAGATATAGTTAGCTTCTTGCCTGAACGATTAAGCGAGCTAGGGCTAAAAGTTGTGTGTTCTATCCCTGGGGATGACTACTCAAAGAAAAGAAAGAGAAGGGGAAAGTACTAAATAAGACTAACAGATAGGCAGGCACAATATCAAGAATAGAAGGAAAGGGGCCTGGTCGTTTCTATGTCCCCAGTTGCATTTGGTAGGCAATCCAGAGGCAGGAGATCACCCAATGACTCACTCAATCTAAATGGAGTGAGGCCTAGCGTCGGAGTTGCGTAACTATGATCAGGTAGAAAGCCTATCAAACTCGGCGAATCGAGTCTAGTCTTAGCAGCAAGGCAGCCAGTCACTATAGCCATAAGCCGGGTCAGGAAGAGCTCAAAGAGAAAGAAGAACGACGCGAGTGAGTTAATGGGATGCCACTTATATGCTTACGAAAAAAGGGCAGCCTTCTTTTCCTTCTTATTGGAGAGTCCAATCTCCCACTTTCTGAATGCAGAGGGGACGGAAAGCCATCAACATTTTGGAAAACATACCACCTTGATGCAACTGAACCACACACACCTGAAAATAAAAAATACGTTCTACTCTACGTCACCTCACTGAGGAAGTAGTTCTCTGCCGGTCATGCTGTGAAGATTCGCTTATCAATTGGAATATGAATGGCTCAACTCAACGTGTTTTCGGACCGGTGAGCTCAAAACAGGGAAAGAAGGTGTTGACTTGCTGTAACGCCGGGGCGTGACAGTATGAGCTTGAAGCAAGCAAGAACCATTCCAAGCGTGAGGAAGAATACGATCGAACTAAACCTTTCCCACCCACCTACTTAAGAGACCTCTGTGCAGTTCAGTTGAAAAACCAACCGGGTTATTTTTAAAAATAGCTAGTTCGAACGTAGCTCTTCGAGTTAAAGTAGGAGAGGAACTCTAAACTAGCTACTAGAGGAAGTCAAGAGAAATCCTAAACCTAAGAGCGGGAAATAGATTCTCTTACTTGCCCGGGGTGCCATCCGACTGCAAATAACAAAGAACCTAGCTACAAGGAAAGGGCAGCCCTTATCTCATGCCTTCCTAAAGGCAGGAAGAGAGGACTTGGTCTCCGCATCCCTCCTTATGAAACTACCAGCACAGGAAGGAAGGGAGGAAGCTCTAGCCCTATAGGAGAAGACGATAAGACGGTGCAGACGTTAGAATATCGTCTTCGTCTGCATCTATAACTACTTCTATAAGGGAACAACCTAGCTACTAGCTACTGGAGAGGGAAGACCGCGGACCAGTACTGACTAAAGGAAGGAATTAGCGCTCGGGACTCTCTGGACTCTAGACAGAAAGAGTAGACCTTCTTCCACGTGGAATGCCTCAAAGAAAGGATTACGAAAGGCCGGACTCTATCCCATTACTTGGGAATGGAGAGAAGGGGAAGCCAACTCCCTCGAGAAGCTAGGAGGCACTTTAAGGTATCACCCTTATTGAATTGAACAAAGTAACCCCCTTCGGGAAGAATCTTGGTCCAACCATAAAGGAAAGCCAAGCGACTTCCCTAGAGAAGGAGACCTTCTTGTAGCTCAGAGGAAAGAGGGAGCAACTTAACCCACCCAGTCCTGCCTTTAGGAAGGAATGCAGTGGTTCTTGCTTGGATCGGTTGTGAACCCGTGGAAGCACCATATGTGACTATTGGGCTTCTTTCCTCAGTAGCTTTCTCCCTATTCTTCGCCATAACACCCCGTTCTTCTTGTTCTTTGCTGATCATAGCGTTTACCAAGGTCCTGTATTTAGCTAGCTCAGGAGTGAAGCATGTCAGTCTTTAATCCGAAGAAAGAAGAGCAAGCCAAGAACGAGTGAATAAAAACCAGTTCGGTCTTTCGTTATGATAACGAGATGCGAACTTCCTTGTAGCTTTGGAACACATAGTAGGTAGCTTGCCTGCCTCATTAGCTAAAGCGTGGGCTGGCTTTTCCTATTAGCCTGTAGTGAGTGGTCTGCGCCTCAGTCTGGGCGGGTCCGCCTAGTGTTTCTAGCTCCATATGGTTGGCGTCAGCTATAGTCCTACCCAGACCTAGTAAGGTGATCCGAAGTGCGAGTGGAGTCCCGGCTTGGTCTCTAAGACTAGCTTAGGCCTCCTTCCGTGGCGTTCTCTCTTCCCCCTCGTCGATCTGTAACAGGGTCTACCTTAGCCGCCTCTGCCTTTGCGGCTGATGGGTATCGAACTGCTTAATCGACAGAATGAATATAACAGAACGAGAGACTGACTCTGCTCCTACGTATGGATATGGATCTCGAACACGAAGGTCTTAATCTGGATCTCCATCTCTAGTTGTAAGGGATGCCAGGGGAAGGCAAGTCGCGGGTTCTGATGCTGGGCATGGGTATCGATCACGATCTGGAGATGGTACTGCTGCTGGCTTCGGCTAGCTAAAGTGAAGTTCCTCCCTATATATTCTATTGAGAAAGAGTGGCCTAAGGCAAAATAGCTATATAAGAGTAGCGCTTGAACAACATGACTTGGGTGCTTTATTCACCCACACAAATAGGCAGTTCATCCGGTCTGTCTCACGAAGGGCATTAGCTGCGGGTCGATCATGAAAGAAAATAGGGTGACCTGACCTCCATTGGCTGGGGAACATGATTCGGCCGGATACGACTAAACGAGAAATCGACCTCGATCAATTCATGCTGCCAACTCTTTGCCACAATGGCTATCCGGATATATATCTTGGGCTATAACCGATTCCTCGGCTAGCGATCCCTTCGGGGTCAATAAAGGCGGGATTTGCTTTACGGAAACTGTTCAGGCCGTTTCGCTCCTGTACCTGTAGCTGTAGTCGAACTAGACCTTAGGTCTCGTTCTCCTTCTTTGTTTGCGCAAGAATAGCTGCTTTAGCTCCGCCACTTGTTAGCATTAAGGCTTAGCTCAGCTGCCTTAGCTCAAAAAGTCTGCAAGCTGCTGAGAGGTAGGAACATGAGGTGTGCTAATCTGACCAGAGAGGAGATTCTCGCGAATGAAATGGCGATCGATCTCAATGACGCTATGTGCTTCGTACGATCATGCTGAACCGGATTTGCGGCAATACGAATGGCAGACGTATTGTAGCAGTAAAGTGGTATAGGAGTAACAACTGGTATCCGGAGATCGGTCAGCAGAGTCTGAAGCCAAAGAAGCTCACAAAGACCATGAGACATAGCATGATACTCAGCCTCAGCACTCGAGGGAGAAACAACTGACTGCTTCTTACTACGCCATGTGACAAGATTCCCACCCACGGTAGTAAGGTATCCTGTCGTCGAGCGACGATCAGTACGGGATCCAGCAAAATCTGCATCAGTCCATGCCTCAATGCGAAGGTGTCCATGGGTGGCAAACAAAGTAGAGGCCACGACCCGGACAGCCCCTTCAAGTAGCGAAGGACATGCATAGCTGCAGCCATATGCGGAGCTCGAGGAGACTGCATAAACTGACTGAGTACCCCAACTGCATAGGCAATGTCTGGACGAGTCATAGAAAGGTAGAGAAGCTTGCCAATCAAGCGTCGATACTGTCCTGCATAAGATAAGAGCTCCCCTCAGAGTCAGCCAGATGATGATTAGCCTCAATGGGCGTACTCGCTGGGCGACATGCAAGCTCTCCACTCTCATGAAGAAGATCAAGAACATACTTGCGCTGGGAAAGAGAGATGCCTGAACGGAGGTCTTGTCTAATAGAGATCAGGTAATGAAAGGCTTCATCGAGCACCAAAAGCAGATCTTTCGAGACTTTAAATCAGATCCGCGAATAAGAGATGGTTGAAAGGCCGGAATCCAGAATTGGTTAAGAGCAATGAGAAGGAGATGGCGCCTGCTCATTCGCTTCCATCCGGTTCAGGGAGAACTCATTGTCAACGGAATGGATGGGTCTGGGGAGGCGTAATCGAGATAAAAGAGAAGCCCTCTAACAGTCCGCATCAACTTCCTTGCATAAGAAAGTGCTTTTTCATCTTTTCTCTTTATCGATCCAGTGGGAACTCTATGGGTTGGATTCCTTATGCCTTTTTGGATGTTCTAAATGAAATGGCTGGTAAGATTGTATATAGAGGAAAAAGAGAAGACGCTTAAAGCCAACTAGGCAATGGCAATCCGTCAGTAATGAAAAAACCTGCCCCTAGTTCAATTGTAGTTGCTTTTGCTGCTGCCTTTCCTGCAATCTATTACCTATCCACTTATCCTAGCCTAGATTGGCTTCCTAGCTATGAACTCATACTAGAAGGACTTAGCACTGTAATTATCCCTTGATCTATATGGCAAAACTGACTTGCTCTAGAGCTTTAGAACCTGCAATCCCAGATTTCAATATAGCAGCTTTTGCCCTTGCTTGAACTAGCTAACTTTATCCTCAAATGGACAAAATCCCGCTTTATTACTATATGGTTATACTGCTTCTAAAGAAAGAGAAGAGAACTGGGTAAAGTAATCGTATTGTATTCTCTCCCAGGGAGAAGCTAAAGTCCAAAACTCTTCCTCTCCTTGTCAAGAACAAAATCCCTAGCCATAGCTTTCACTGTCTTACTCGCTGGCAACTGCCACTGCAAGCAGAGGGGCTTCGGTCTTACCTCAAAAACCCCTTTCCGTAGGTCAGGATTGGTTCACCAAAGAAGCAAGGGAATTATTTTGTTAACTCATAAGATAGGCAGGTAACCAACATACCAACAGAGCTGTGATCACCCCTCCTCGAGTCCAGGTCTCGGAGTGGCGGTTTAGGCGCTGTCCTTTTCCGAAAAGATAGATACAGATTGAGCTAAGATAAGTAAATTCGGTACAGTTTAAGCATCTGGTTCCCTACGATTTGATCAACCCCTGAATCCACATGAAGAGATGCCATTGGTCTAAGTCCAATTGGCCTATCCGCTCCCTTAAGACAAGAAACACTTAGGGCGCCCCTTTCAAACAGCAAGCAGCCCTTATTTACAACAACTACGGACCAATCCAGAACCAAGGAATAAGGGTCCTTACCGAAGAGAGAGCAGAAGCTAACGCCGGTCCTCCCTACTATGTTTTTTTTATCTTATATTTATTTGATAGTTGATAATTCAATTGCAAACTGGAGAAAGGAAGGCCTCCCTAGCCTGGACTTGGAGAAGCAATGGCAGGGGCAGCAGACGGAACTACATGAGCAAACCGGCCCAACTCACTTCCAATTCCCGGACCACATTCCTTGATCTTAAACAACAGATCAAACGGAGGAACAAGCCAAGCTAACGTAGGCCTTAGATGAGTATAGCTTCCTGTAGTTCACTACGCAAACGAATCCGCTTCCACTGTTCACTGGCTTGGGACCCTCCCTGCCAAGAAACCTTACCCTTACATACAGGTTCATTCCGTACTCCAAAAAAGCAGAGGCCGTAGGTAAACCTTTAGTGCCGGCCTAAAAGGCTGCTAAAAGGCCTATTATCACATCTTTTGAACTTAAGGTGGAACCTGACGGAACCTATCAAAGTCGCTTGCGCATAAACTAAGGTAAAAAGTAAGCAAACGGAGGTGCTTGAATATAATATAGGAACTAGACTAAATGGTGGCAAAGAGTGAAATCCTGGACGTAACTCTTATCGGAGTAGCTCTTCTTACCAGCTCTGGCTGCTAACACTTGGGTGTTATGGAAACTACTCGCTATTCTTATCCTTCTTGTAGCTAGACTAGTCATTCTACCTGTGCTTATAGAGTTGGCCAAGTGAGTGAGGGCAGGAACTCTCCTTAGAGAGGTCCAACCGAGTGGATGCCAGGATTCACCGAAGGTGCTGTGAAACCCTTGACTTTGAAACCTGGGCTTAACACGGACACATCTAACTTTCCGGTAAAGAGTTATAACTTCGTTCCTATGGCTTTTCAAGAGGCATCAAAGACCCCATAAGTCAAGTATAATCCATGTATACATACCACCTTCTTTCTCAATAGTTCATCTTGTATTCTCTAGCTATGCCCCTTCTTCCCGACAGCTTTTGGTGACCGCCAGTGAGCACATCCCACAAAAACGAATTAGTCGACTAAAAGACCAGCGCTCCTACTCATTCCATTCTTGACCAAACGATGTATAAGAAAATAGCGAGGTTTGCGAGTCTGCTTCTCCGATTGACTTTAGGTGCGTGCATCCCTCGTGAATACCAACAACCAGCTCAACCTTTCGATAGCGAAGTTCACTCGACCACTACTACCTTATCCGGGTATTCCGCCAGGGCTGTCAATAGCCCTTTCTCGAGTCTTGATCATGCCATTTCGGGTACCTTTTCCTTACTTTACCTTATAAATACCTTAGAAATCACGGTTATTCCACCAGCCTTTCCGGATGGGGCACGCTAGGGAACACAAGAAGAGTCTTGCTTACAGTAGAACGGGTGGGGTGAGGGTTGGTAAAGAGGGTGAAAGGCATGAACCGGGAAGAGGCATGGTTCGGCAGAAAAGACAGAGACAGATTAAGAGAGACATGACCACCAGTAGACTATTCAAACGGAGGAAGTAGACAATGCTTCCACTCACTAGCCGAATCGCCCCTTCTCCAAGAAGTCTTCGCTGACGTTACGTGGTAGGACATTGACTCCTTACGGATTCTCATCACATACCCTTTCCTTCATCCCGAGACAGAGCGGAAGGGTCAGGCGACCAGATATGCACGATAGGTTGTTATAGCTTATGGCAAACCCCTCCTGCTGACGCAGGTGCAGCTTTCAGCACCAGACTCAGCAAGGCACCCATAGTACTCGGGAATAACCTACTGGCGGTTTTGGGAGGGTCTTGTCCTGTGTTAGGTGCCGAAGAGCGGGTCTGCCTATACCTGTCTATTCTAGATCAGATCTGCTATCTGTTGTACCAAGATAGGAATGAGTTAGCTAGTGAGTGCAGAATTGTTGCCTACCTTATATACTATTGAGTTGCACCTTAACGATTGCCTACCGCAGCGCTAGGGAGTTAGCTACCTTTGCCTACCATACCAAGAGGATTGGGTTGGTGGAACCTTTACCACCAATGTAGTGAGTGTCTTTACAGCTATGTCCGCCATGTCTGTTCCCGAATATACTACCGGAGATCTCCTGTTTCCGATTCTCTCTCCTGTGTCTCCCGATCCCTTAAATAGTATTCACGCTTATTTCACATGCGAGGATTGGGAACACCGCAAGTCAAACGAACTAGAATCACTTCCCTCTACCTTTCTTAACTTACAGGCACATCCATCTAGAAGCAGTTGTGGCTAGCCAAATGCCGAAGGCGCGGCTAGACCGAAAGAGAAATGTTAATAAATGTTATTAGTGGCAGAAGGAGGTACTCACTTATAAAGCCAAATCCGGAGCACTTACTCAATAAGAATACCGCGCATGAATGCAAGTAGGAGTTTGAGACGGAGTAAGAGCCAAAGGAGAATGTACCCTGCGACGGGATCCCTGTCTGCGAATGATGAGCTTGATTCTTTGTAACCAGTGGGCCTTTGAAGGCGAAGCCGTGTTCTCTACCCCTTGGGGAAAATAGAATGAACTTGGTAAGGGCTAAATAGAGAAAGAAAGGAAAGATCGACGTTGTGGCACCCTCCGTTGATGTTGATGCAGACAGATTAGACTTCTCACAGCAAGAAAACGCCCTATATATAAGCAAGAAAACGCCCTATATAGCAGCAAGAAAACGCCCTATATATAAGCAAGAAAACGCCCTATATATATAAAGGGCTAACGCACCTTACGTTTATTGAATGGGGCTTTCGCGCGTTAGCGCTCTACCGTTGCTTGTTGGCGTTAGCACCTTACGTTTATTGAATGGGGCTTTCGCGCTAGCGCGCTCAGGAGTTGCTTGTTGGCGTTAGCACCTTACGTTTATTGAATGGGGCTTTCGCGCTAGGCGCTCATCCCTTGCTTGTTGGTACGAACGGAACGGAGTCAGTATAGAACGGAACGAACTGAGCTATTGGTAACGGCATCGCTGCTAACGCCTCGCTTCGCTTCTCTGTTTGAGAATGAATAGCTGCTAACGGCTTGTTGCTGCTCCGGAACCTGCGGTTATTCCATCTCCTACACGTACTGACTGCTTCTGCTCCGAGATGCACCTGTGTATAGCAGGATAGATAAGACTCGATTTTATCTTGCTTCTAGTCGAAGATCTAAGGATAGATATAATGTCTTTCCTGGGTTTCGAGAAGGAAGAGTGAAGAAGCATAAGCCCTTTCATTGCCTCTAGCCCTATGAAGGGGCAAAGGAGTGAGGGCAGGTTTCCCTGGGAGGGGATCCAACCGAGTGGAAGTAGAGAGTAACCGAAGGCTTGTTCCTGTAGAGGAATGTGGAACAAGGATTCTCACTCACAAGCAAGTATAGAACGGAATGCCTCTTGCTTGGTCTCTTCCTTATAATCTAAGCAAGTAAACTACCTTGCCACTATCATTTCAATCCGCTACTTCCATGATCAATGTGGCGGGGTAAGTTTCCTTACAAGTAAGCAAGTAAACTACCTTGCTCGGTATCAGGTATAGCTTGCTTTGCTCACTCACAAGGGCTGGAGGGCTGGATAAGAATGGTATGGTAAGACCCAGTTCCATGTGGCAAGGTATGGTTTCTCACTCTAGCTAGGGAGAAGTTGTTGGATGCAGTGACAGAGCAATCGGGATCCTACTTTGTCATCGATCCAATCCCTACCTCTCTTTGTCTCTATCAATCACATACATAAGAAGAGAGCTTCAAGAGAAGTGGTGGGCAGGTTTTCTCCCAGAGTTCTTTCTAAAGTGTTGATTCCAGGATAAATAAAGCTGGGAATGTCCTCGAATAGCAAACAAATAAGTCGCCTCTCATTCAATTCAGGTGGTTCGACTTCTTGCTAGACAAACAGAGCTTCTATCGTGAGTTTCCTACCCTTTCGTGGGTTACATTTTGAGGTCCAAACTCTTCAATTCCTAGTTACAGAGTCTCTCTCTTGAGCATATACGACTTGGAACTTAACCTCGATCCCAATTCTTTTCCATAGAGAAGGGGAAGATCTCTCCTTTGGGAAAGCTTTTCACCCGGATGAGCGGAAATTGCTCGTTGATTGATCCCCGGTATTCCTTGCCATTTCTCCTTTCGGGATGTTCCTTGGCCTCGCCTTCCCTTTCGTTTCTTTCAAAAGAGGGCCGGTTCGGGTTCGATTCCGCTAGTTGGTTCGATTCCGCTATCAATCTTATTGATGCTTGGACATAAAAGAGTAATCTGTAAAAGCATTGGCAGGAGTAGCATCCCTAAAGGACGCCCTCCTAATCTTAACTCAAGGCCCTAGAATGAAGGTCAGCGCGCGACGCCGAAAGAAACGTTACAGCACAAAAGAAAAGCTCTCAATTAAATAGGAGGCCATCGAAAGGTTTGATGCAGATGTTGGAAGTCGAACCAAGAGTGTTTACTTCCTTTCCGCTATCATGTCGAAAAAGAGGGGTAAGATGGAAAATCAATGGCCGATTTACGGGGTTTATCGACTCGATCACGAAATTCTGAGAATTCAGTAAGCGAAATCGATTCTTCCCGTTTTTGCCGGGTTGGTTCTCCTTTTTCTCATTGGATTGCTGGAGAAAAAGGAGAGGGATCATGGGTTCGAATCTTTCTTTTATGTTGTGGTCGGTAGTCTCTATGAGTATCTGCTCCGCCTATATGACAGCGGTTCGAGCCAAAACCGAATGCCCTGTTGGGACAGATCGAGCTCCTGTTTCAAATGGAGAGGAAGGACTATCTACATAAATCATTTATTAGTTGTTTGTCGATTGAAAGAGTCCTCGCTCTGCTTGAATCCCCGAGAGCCTCTGCTTCTTTATCTCCTTTTCAGCAGCGCATGGCGTGGTGGTCGTTGGACTATATCAATGTAATTCGACCACTAGTTGTTATTTAGACCTGGCTTGAGCAACGTACTCTAAGTTAGCAGTTAACCCTTTTCATAAATAGGGAGGATAATTTATATCCATAATTCGAGCTAGAACCACGATCCTATGCAAACAATTCCTCGATACCGGCGAGCCAAAAGAAAGCTCAATCAGCCATCGGTTTTTTCGTTTCCTGGTTCCTCCAATTAGCAAATGATTGTTTCGTTTTTTGACGATTGGTTTTTCTTTGCTTTATTTTGCCATAAATAAGAGTATGAAGATACAAATTTGAGTGACTAGCCAGTCCCAATGTGGAAATCCAATTTCAAGGTATCAGCAAAAATTCCATTTGCACGAGGGGTAGTCGCTCTAAGCGCTAGTTTTCAAAGATAGCGTCTCGGGATTTCTTACATAATACGTTTCTTCCTTCTTTGTATAAGTAGGCTATGTCCCGACCTGTCCAACACAGGCGGGCAGCGTCTTTCAAATCGATGATCCTTACAAAAGGCCTCCCCGTCCTGTTCCTTCATGAAATTTCTAGATTTTCACACGTACGACAAGATCCATAACGAGATAGATAGCCGCCAAATCAACGGGCTTTCACGCCCCATCACCCACCAATGATGTACTTGCCCGCGACGGTCGACGGTCTATCTTTTAGAGAGATCTTTAAGAACAGCTCTACGGCGCAGTGGAACTGGCTACTATTGTTCAGTAAAGCCCCGACTCAAGACGATAAAGAAATGCTGTTCTCGTACTTACAAAGCTAAACTAGACATGAAGCTTCAAATAAGAGAAACAAACCCTAAATTATTTGCCTAGTAGGTTGATCGGAGTGGGGAATCCTCCGATTCCGAAGTCAGAATTGGAAGGTCACCAACACCAGTTGTAACATCTGTTTGTGCTCCCGCCAATAAAAGGACCAGATAAAACTGGGATGAAGGTGAGGGAACAGAGGCTTATTTCTCATTTAGAGAGGAATGAGCTTCCTTCCCGTAATATGAATTCCCAGGCGGCGACGTGAAACGAGAACGGCTCTGAAAAGTCGGGAAATTCTGCCCATCGCGCTAAGCGAAGCCCGTCCTCTTCTGCTTAAGATCCAGGCCTGGAAGGTTGTTCAAGCTCATGAACAGGCGAAGCGGAAGGATACGATGTGCTATAAGGCGGGTACCCTACCAATGGGGTGAATCCCAAGTGTAATCCATATGATCTGTATGGTGCACGAGTAGACCCTACCGACGATGCCCACGACGGGGCGCTTACCAGTTACTATTTTATGACCTGTCCTTCTCTTAGAACAGTTCTATAGCATGGTTAAACCACTGGCCGATGTTGAGTAGGTTCCAATCCAGCCGACGAAAGGGAAGCTAAATCCTCATTATTTAGTCTACCGATGGAAGGAATGACTAGACATCAAAGCGGAGGCTGGGGAGGGCCCAGTTCCTGCCACCGAAGATTTCTAGAAGGTTGTAGAATACGCAGGAGATGCGCTATGCTACCTTCGTACCCCGGAAAGGGATTGATACATTTCCCGTTCTTTGAGAAGCTGCCCAGCCTTTAAGACTAGGCCGAAGAAGCGTACGATGAAAAGCCTTCGACAGGTCTGATCGAATAGATTCTCCTTATTCTCCGTCCCGGCAGCTGCAGATTGAAATCATGAATAGAATGACGTACTATCTAATAAATTCCAATCATGGTGTGCTACCGATTCCTCGTTCATATAAAAAAAAAGAATAGAATTCGGCCAATCCAGGAATTGATAATGAAATGTTCCATCTCTCCTTTTCTTTCAGATGGCAACTTCCACCCGCCGCAGGACTTCTTGCTCCTAATTAGGTAAGTCTGGCTACTGATTAGCAAGATTCGCAGGGGAAGCGAAGTCACTAACTAGTCTTCATGAGCTTGTAAGGATCCCATGCGTTGATCAATGCTCAAGGAAAGGAATGAGGAGGAGAAGGGCAAGGTTTGCTAGACTATACGCAACAGCTATGAAAATGTGGGTTTGTCGTCAGCCCGATGATCCATTCTTTCAAGAGTTGGCAGGGCCTTAATCTATGAAAGATCAAAGGATAAGTTTCTTTCTTAGGGCAGAAGCTATGTGAGGCAAGGAAATCCAAAGGCGTGCATAAATGAAACTTTTGTTGAATTCATTTTATTTGTGTTTATTTAAGCCTTTTTCTCATCATTGAGAGTCCAGGCTTTTCAAAGCCGATTTCCTAGCCTTCTATCGATTCCTCATAGTTAGTAGTAGTAGTGTAAGTAGTGTAAGCGGCTGAATTGACTCACTTTAAGGCATAGTTCAGCTTCCTTTCTTAATAAGCGCAGATTGTCCGTTCGGCCCACTCTGTTCACATTCATTCCCAACCGGTGTGCTCTCTCTTGATGTCGCAAACAGGGACAAAGACGCAATCAAGGCTTCATATTTTCATATAAAAGCATTGCGAACTGCTAATCCCTGATTGACGACTTGACCAAAATTTCTTATTTTTGAATATCTCGATGTCGGATCAACTTTCAAAGTCGTAGGACAACTTCGACTTGGACCCGTAGTTAGCGATACGTGTGTGACGATCGATCTGCTTTCACCTTCGATCCTGGATGAAAGAGGCTCGAGCTGCTTGAAGCCTGAAAGAAAGGTTCCTATGAGAGGGCATATAGTGGAGACTGGAGAGAGAAACCACTTTCTCAAAGTCTTGGCCTCAAGGTAGCTTGGGGAGCCAGTGTTGGCGAAAGGGAACCATAAGTTCCGTTTAGAAGCCCCTTCTCTCTTTTGGGTCTTAATTCTCAAACATCTCAGCGATACTGGACTTTTTGAAGCGAAAGCTCACTCGCTCCATAGAATGAATTAAGGAGAGGAAGCGAAGACGAGCAAGCAAGGACTCGGGTAGTGAAGTCAAAGCGGTAAGGGAAGGAAAGAGGTGTTAAATCACTTCTGTTTAGCAAGCATGTAGTAGCAATCGGTAAGCAAGAAAGGTAGGTCGCAACCCGACACACATACATAGGAGGAGGGCTTATGGATTCGACCAAGCGTCTGATTCTCCGGTCGAACTACTGCTCGAATCTGACTTTCGGTTCTAGCTGCCTCAAAGATGTTTAAGGGCTTCTTTATGGAAGTCATCCATGAAAAGTGAGGAGCTCTGGTAGTGTCATGGACTAGTAGCCATCAGAACGTAAGACTTATATCCTTGGGTACGACTATTTAAGCTAGACCTTTTAGGTATGCCTTTCACCGAGACTATGGCTTAGCTGCCTTCCACTTCTGAACAGGAACCCCCCTTTCATCCCTATCTACGAGGCTGACTACCAAAAAGAATGCTGAAGAACCAAGCTTACTTGCAAACGGAGTTACTTTACTCTCCTCGTACCCACGACTCTGTTCCAACGACCAATCGTCCTCGGTTCTTTCCCTCCCCGCCTACCTAGGGAACGCCGGGGCTTACCTATCTGGTGAATAACTTGAGCATTCGCCCATTGAACCGTAACTTCCATCGCCAGGAACACGGCTAGGTGCTTCAACTTGCTAGGCTGCACTGGCAAACCACTTCCCATATCATAGAAACGGGGATAGATGTGGGCATAGAATACATTGGAATTAGACTGAGCTAAATAGAGGTTTACTGTCGTCAGGGACTGCAAATGGTCTCGCCCGTGAATCATCCTCCATTGCGGAAAGTTCCAACCAACCCGTGTTTTTCGAGATTCTTTCTAGAAAAAAAAGCTTACGCAATTACTTATTCAGGGTCTTAGAGCCCCGTCAGACAAAGGCAATGTCATCCGTTGCTTACTGAAAGGTTCGGCTAACAACGGTCGGGAAACACCTTTACCAGGTGGCTTCTAAAACCAGCACAACTAATATCGTAAGCTTCTTTTCGGAAATCTTGTCGAAAATCCCGCTTTCATTCAAACTTTCAGTAAAGGGACCAAATTGAGAGAAAGCAAAATCAGTGATCTCTGCTACATGAAAGTGCTCTTTGACTCAGCCGATTCTTTGATCCAATTCCTAGCCCATATCTCATGAGTGCAGCTTCACTCGAAGGGTAAGCATACTCTATGAATTGCAGCTAGGAGGGCACTTCACTGACTGAATCCACTGGCTGGCTCTGGCTATCAACCCTCAACAAGTATAGTCGATTGAGGTGGCGCGCTGTTGAAGTAGACCGAACCCAGAGAAAGAGGGGTGGATGACAGCTTCGTGTATCTCATTCCAGGGGCTGGAGCCGGGACTGAATCAAAAGGGAGGGGCGCCCTCATCAAATAAATAAGGACGGAAAGGAAACTTCATTGGAAATGGAATCCTTATGTCTCCCCCAGCCATGGGGACCTATGATCAAATAGAGTGAAACTGCCTTTCCCCTTCCTACCCGTTCTAGAAATGATTATCTTCTAATCCCACTCGTAGAGGGGAACTCTTTTAATCAACTCGTAGAGGGGAACCGTGATTCTTGCCTGCCCTACTCTTATAGTGGAGCTTCCTTCTTCCTACCCGTTCTAGAAAGGTTTCTTGTTGTTTCCCCTCTCGAGGCGGTCATCGATCGAGAGAAGCAGGGGCGAGCGCTTGAAAAAAAATGAAAAAAATCCTATCATTGTTTCACGACCTAGATACGAGAACAGAGACGCATCCCCACTCCATTTTGATTGGAGCCCAGAAGGTGAGGCGGGTAGACGCTTCTTCATCTGTACCTCGGACAGGAATGGGTTGATATAAGTGAGACCGCCCTTCTCTATGAATCGGGAATGCCCGTCGGTATCAGAGGGGAGCTTCTTATCGGTCGGTGGGGATCCGAAGGGAGGTGCAAGGCTTGGCATGGATTAGATGGCTTGAAAGGGAGGGTGGGATGGTTCTTATTCGCTTCTTACCATAAATGGCATTGAATGAGCGTAAATCAAGAAATCCAGATTCTGGTTGGCCGGTCCCCATGGGTGGGAGTCTTTTGGGAAGGACTTTCGAATGGAACAGCAATGCAACGAGAAGAGTCACAAGCAATACAAGGTTTATATTAGATAGACGCTGCACCTGATCTCGAGGCGCCTGAGCCCTGAGCATCTTTTATGCTCCACTTTATTATAGAATGCAGTCAGATCCAGTCAACGAACCAATTGAAGTCCTTAGCAAAGGCAAAGACCCCGGTTACTGATAGCTCTAGAAATCGCTATGCAGCAAGAGCTTAAACCCTAGCTCGCTCCGAAGGAAGGCTTTCAGCTGGTTCTCCAGACTGAAACCGGGATCTATTAGGTCCTGGGACCAGGGGTGTGTGGGATTCCGCTAGAGGAATTTTGCCTATTTCATTCATTACCGAGAAGCATTGACTAACACTGACGGCGGGGCTTCCTTCCGGCGTTCCAGAAAGGAAGTGGCTTCCACTCTTAGTCGAGCTTGGGAGAGATGGGGAACACTGCCATCAGTTGCGTGCACCAGAGGGATTTAGTTGCATAGTTAGAACCTCTCTCCTTATACCACCGGGGGGTCGGAGTTAACCACCCGTCGTTCGCTTTCCACCGCGATGCAGGGCGGAGCCTACCCGCTTAGATAAGGGAATGTTAGAATCGATCAGGAAGCAACACTCCCGGGTGGCTAATATAAGGAGGAAGAGGCGCCAAATGAAAAACCTTACTTGCAACCTTACATCCATGCGTCACCGCTACGCCCCTTGCCTTTGTCCCTTAACAGCTGACTTAGCCCGAGGAAATGTAAGCGAACAAGGGGGGCAGTTGGCTCGTAAGCTCAAATTAGAAAATCATCGAGAAGGTGAAAAAAAGAACAGCTTTTAAGGCGGGTTGAAGACGCTCTTCGGGTCCCAGGTCATGATACCGAAAAAATGTTTTATTTTATGCCTGAAATTTACATACATCTATCTAAGTAGTGTTCGGGATTCAGATCAGAAGGAGACAAGCTACCTTAGCCTGACTCAGAAGTCTGAGACGGATGATCTAATATTCGCAAAGGCATAAGCCCCTTAAACCTAAGAAGGTTAACATAGAAGGAGGGATCAGAAGGACTTAATCGAAAGGGAGACCTCCGCACCAATAGATAGAGACAAATAGGAATTGATAGGCGCCTCTAAAAGGAGAAGAGAATCTTTAGCGAATCGATCGTCACTGTCTTTCCTTGATGACTCGGATCAATGAGACAAGGGTCCGAAGGAGAGCTGTAGTTAGGGCCTTTGCCAAAGGAATGGGACCCCTTCTAAGCGAGTCAATCCCAGTAGAGAGAGGAGGATCCGCCCTATGAGTTCTAGTCTCAATAAGAATGCTACTTCTTACTGTTCATATATTATGATATGAATATACCACACTGATTCGTTATGTATGGATGATGAGATTCCATCTGTTCCCGAATCTCCTTTAACGGAAGAAATAGAAGCTCGAGAAGGAATACCAAAACCTAGTTCACTCGCTGAGTCTCTTTGCATCCATGGCTGAATGGTTAAAGCGCCCAACCTATACCAACTAATAAAGGGGCAAATTCGTAGGTTCGATTCCTGCTGGATGCACTTTTTTTTTCGTTTCGAACCATGTCTCCCGGAGAAGTGCTCCCCTCTCCTCGAGGTATGGTTTGAGTCCGGGTGCAGAACTCAGAAAGAAAGAGAGAATTTCTTTAGATTTAGATTAAGAAATTCATTCTCTCTTTTATATATATATTATTATTATATACTAAATTCTCTCTTTTCGATACAGTACGGTACACTGAACACCCAATATATATCGATGATGAAATCCAACTATAAACGACTACATCAACAACAACAATGATCAACATTACTGACAGTTATTTCTATCTTGAATATACGAAATATGGAATCGAGAGTGAGTGAGACCCCTTTCTCAGCAAGATTGGGAGTCTAACTCATGGAACGGAAGACAGATAGAGCTTAGAGCAAGGGATATAATTCCCTGTTTTCCGTAAAGATAGAAACTGTACCTATCCGAGCTGACCCAACTAGGCCTAAAGCTGCTAAGCACAACAGCAAGCAATCTCTCGGGACAGAACGGAACAACAAAGATTGAATGAATTCATCCGCCTGCAGTATTGAACCTAATCTCTACAGCTGGCCTGTTCATTCTGTATTTCCCCGCAGACTCAATCAATACGCAACTCTCCGGAAAGAAGGAGAAGTTTCAGTCTTTCTTCTGTGATCGAGATCGGTCTACCGAATAACAAGATAGGCCAATCCCAAAAGCCAAAAGCAGATCTGCTCTCCGTACCTTGGAACAAAGACCTTATTCCCTTCCGTATCGCCTGACTCGCTTGAACAGAGTCTCTAAACCGACTAACAGAAAGAAGAATTCTCTCTTTTCTTTGGTGACGCTTCGCTTTCCCTAAAGAAAGCAATTCAGTTTCGTTTTTTTAGGTGCTAAGTATGCCTTGCATAGGGTGAGCAATGCGCAAAGATAGCGCTCTTTAAGCACTAGGTAAGCCTAGTCTACTAAAGTAAAGGAAGGACTTCCCATCCCAGTCTTAAAGTTGCTTCATTGGTTGCTTTTATAGATTAGTACTCACATGGCTAGGCAACCGGCTCAGCGCACCTTGTACCGATGCGATTTGGACAGAGCATCTCGTTCGTCCCAGCGGAGCTCACACTTCTTCAGTGCTAATTCCTGGCCTGAATACTGAATACAAGTGAATTGGTATTTCATAGGAGCGCAACACAAAAGAAATACGCAGCCGTCCCTTCCAGAGGGGAATGAATGAAGCTACTCGGGAGAGGAGAGATTACACCACCTATTAGCCTTACCCGATGCATCCACATACATCAGTGCAAACCAATCCCGATATCGATGTGTAAAGCATAACACAAACTAAGCCAGAGCTGTGGAGTGGGCCTTACTTGCTTGGCTCCCTTTCCGCATATGAATTCACTGGTTCGGAACTACACTACGCAAGCCAACTACGCGGACTGCAGCCCATGAGCCCAGCTTATAGCAAGCAATCTACTCCATATGACAAGGTAAGTACTCGATTCGCGTTCTCTTTCTTCGGAAGAAAGGTAGGCCCCTCAAAGAAAGTAGTACGAGATCTTTGATTTTAAACAGAAGCTTGAGCCGAATCGATCCCCTACTAGAAGGGATCAACGGAATCTCTAGTCTAGTCCGGATCTCCACGGAATGAAATGAATATGATCTTTCAGGGCCATGAAATCAATTCTTTCTCCTATGCCATGAATTCCTCCCTTAAAGGTGAATTCCCTACATACGGCTTTCCCTCCCTTGTTGACTAAGCAGGTTCGTGCATCTTTGCTTACGTCTATCGAGTGGTTGCTTATTCGTAGTGAACAGTATCAGCTCGAAGGCTTGTTCTGGCCGAAGACGCTGTTACCCGATTATAGGAAGATAGGAAGGAAGAGGCGAAGAGGAAAGCTGTGAACAAGTCAAAGAAAGGCTAGGCAAGGCTAGCGCCTATAGCAGGAAGCAAGGGCTCATATGTATTCAAGTAGATTCATAAAGAGTAATCCATCCAGATACGGATAGTCTTCTTAAAGAGTCATCCAGTATTCAAGAAAGCAAGATACGATTTCGATAAAATAACGATCGGGTAGCTTGGTTTAAGGGAAGAAGGCCTTAAAGTGTATGCGTGTGTGCGCGTGTACTGAAAAAAAGAAATGTTTTCTTCTGGCTGAAAAGAGAAAGCTTTGGATTACTCGCAGTTAGTGTTTCCTCCTTGGAGGTGAGATGGGAACTCCCCCAACTTAACCAATGGGGGCCTAGATGCTTCTTTTGCTGTTAATGGGCTCATAAGCTAACGGATGAGAAGACAGATTTTTCATTCAAGGGATCGCCTTCCCGCCTCTACCACCGAATCCTGATGTCTGGAATCAGAGGTTTGGGGCTCCCTTCGAGTAATATACGATACCAACAAACAAAGGAATGGGAGCCGAGTCGAGACGTTGATGCTTCGAAGCCACCTCATTATACATTTATTTTCGATTCGATGCTTGGCCAAAAGGAACAGACATTTCAGCCACTTGGTTAAGTCATTCCATCGGACCAAACAAAGGCACTTGATCACATCTATCTATTTGGAGAGACGGCAGGAAATTCATCCTATCAGTCAGTCGATCGATCGGATCCAACCTCCTCCTAATTAATTCTATCCAGCAGGTGGCAGGTGATCGGGCTGAGAAACCAGAGAACGGAAGGGAACAGGTTGGCTTAGGGTTGTTATCAATGGAATTCTAGTGGCTCATTTCCGCAAGCCTGCCTCTTTAATTCAGATGTCCCGAATGGAGGTTTCCCGAAGCATCGGGGCCTAAACGCGTCCCATTGACTAGCCGCGAAGTCAAATAAGTGGGTTAGCTGGCATCGAATGCTGATTGATGGGCAGATCAACCTTCGCCCGCAATTTAGCTACGATAGAACCAACGAGCGGATCAGAGGCAAACTAGAAACCTTTCTTTCCAAAAAAGACAGACCAGATATCTCTCCAAATGAAGCTACGGGGCCGACTCCGACTCCGTCCACCACCCGAAGCTCCCGAGGCGCATCTATCAGAGAAGGGGAGTACGAAGCATCGAAGCTAACCCACTAATCCTAGTCTTATCGTCCCTGCCAGGGCATCGGCCTATCTCTTTAGACCCACCCTTATGTTCCTAACTCGGATCGGAACCTTACCTTTGATTCGTAGCGAATGAGCCAGATCCAGGGGCAAGCTACGCCGCCTCTTCTTCTCAGTATGGGACGATTCTTTTCCTTTAGCACATCGAGTCTATCCATTAGCTCTCCTGCTCTAAAGAGGAATTAAGGAAGCTGCGTTTTCCTCTCCATCTGAATATCTCGGCTTAACAAAGGCAGTCAGTTAGTTGATTCATTCCATCGACGGGCCTTAAAGAGAGAAGCAACAGGGACTGATCCCGCTCCGGATTCCATTGAAGGGGCCATCTAATCACCGAGCCAAGGCATCTATTCTTCTCCATCTGTCGATCCGCCCTTCATGCCTGTTGGCTTAGCCCACCCACCACCCCGCTTTCAGGCCTATGGGCTTAGGTGCGCTACTCAAATGAATTACTTTCGAGTAATTCATTCAGAGTGCGCTGCTTTGGGCTCTGCTCGAAATGCGTCTGCTGCTTTCACCGAATATCCACAAATGTGAAAAGATCGCTTCATACCGCTGTTTATGACATTTTGACCAGGCGTAAGACTGAGTGCGTTCGGGGATATAGTTTGGTCGGAGTGCCCTAGAGCCGCCCATGTGGTCCGGTAGGTATTTACTGTGCTATCCTATTCATTTCTTGATTCCGTGCATAAATCATATAGTTGCTTTTTGTTCCCGTCTACTTCCAACTAACTATGCAGCCCTGTTTGAAGAGAAAGATTTCGCAGAGGCTTCCCTGCTATCCGTGCAGGTCAGAGTTCACCTGCTGGTTGAAAGCCAGTCTCCTCGTCAGTTCGAGAACCATATTCCTTCCCTGTTCTTGCTTGATCCATCACTATTAGTAGCAGCACTAATCAGAAGGTCTAGCTAAGACCAGGCTTGCAGTACGAGATTGATACCCAGCCCTTTCACCGTTTACACCTTCCTTTGGTTGGGGTATTGCCTCCGCTTGCACGCACGGCACGTCTTTAATCCTCGATTGAGCTAGTCACTGGCTACAGGGCGACCTACCTCTACTCTAAACAAGAGCCTTAGGATACCAGACCAGCTGAAAAACGTAGTGCGTCAGGTTGTTTTGTTCTAACTGGAGCTACGAGGCCTCCCTCTAACCCACCCCCTTTTCTTTGTGGGCAAGAAGGCGAAATTGGATTAAAGACTAACATCGCCTGGCCTTCTTTTTCGGTTCATGTATGTTGCCGTGCCTTAACTAGAGATGCCACCGGCAACATGGAACAGCTCTGGTGTTGCAGCTCGGCTCGGGTAGCCTGTTCCAGCTTGAGCAGCTCAGTCAGCACTGCCCGTTAGGGCAGCTGGGATTCCTGATGCTCGTAATAGAGATATAGATCCGGAGGATGAAGCAGGCAGGATAAGCAAAGAAAGCGTCGGTGGACATAGCAAACAAACTCCGGTAGCTTCATACTACTATAGGCAGCGCAGAAGCAAGGGTAGCATAGGTAAAATATAGATAAGTACCAGAGCCATAGATAGGTCTATATAAGCAGCACCTTCTTTCCTCGCATCCTAACCATCATTCAACACGAGTAGCTCCAGGTCCAGGTACCTTCGTGATCGCCAGCATCAGTAGCTTAAGTTCATAAAGGGAGATATAAAGTCGAATCCTTTATCAAACCCCTTATTTTTCATTAAAAAAGAGCTCTTTTTGATTAAAACAGGAGTTTAGCTAGCCTGATAGTAGAGTGTAGTGTAGTCAGGGCCGTAGTGCGCTAGTAGATAAAAGTAAGAAATGTAAAGCTCTTACTACAACTATAAGCTATGAGGACTTCCTTATATATGGTCGTTTATTCGCTTATATTTGATTGCTAGAATTATGCGGAAAGACTATACGGAAATGACTGAAAAAGAAAAGCCGATATTTGAACCTATGACCTTGGAAGCCATCCCAGCCCGGGCAACCATACATAAGGAGCCCATAAGACTTCCAAATGGTAAATTCCTCAATCCTCGTCCTGCTTCCCGTCAGAATGGCTACTGGGAAAGGGCGAGAAGGTGACAACCGAAACCCTCCTCCTCTCATGGAATGACGGCTGATGGCGTAATGTATATCAAACTATCACTGTTCTAGAGAACTCCAAAGTAAGAATGGAAATAACAGCGCTGGCCGTGAAACCGATGCCAGCTTTGTAGAAACTCACCTGCTATGAAAACGTAATCGGTTCAGACGGACAGGGATGTATATCAAAGGAACAACATTGAGGCGCCATTGTAAACGACTCCAAAGAAACCTGGGGTCCAGTATGGCGGACAAAGGGTTGCATTAGGCAAAGCGGTGGTTAGACTCGCAACCCCTCCATACTCGGACAAACTGAACAAGCGGGAGACAAGATCCGAAGCGAATGAAAGACCTAGGGAAGACCCAGGATGTGACAACAAAGACCTTAGCCTACGAATCCAGATGTCCTTTCTCCTCCTAAATTCCCTTAACTTCGCTGGGATAGCGGTTCGGGATCTAGGGCGGGAACGCACATGGTAGTTTACTCGCTTATATTATAAAGAAAGGAATTCTTATCGCTTAGCGCTTGTGCTGAGGAAGAAATAGAGTTCAGAAGCTCAGCCGAAGTAGAGTTGTTCAGTCGCTTTCTCTATGAATACTTCAGAATCTCAATCCGTTGATTCCGAACCCAGGGCAAGCAAAGAGGCACCCTTCCCTAGAGTTCTTTCTCGGGGGCTACTAGTTGCGGCTCTGAAGTTCCCGATTTCACAGAGTTAGATAAGCCAACTCCTACCTTTTCAGAAGTCCGGAGAGCGGTAGCCTAGCCTCTTCACATCCATCCTAGATATGGCACTTTCTTCTAGGGCCACATCCCAGTATATACGAGCAAGACCTGATGGCATGAGATCTTCTTTCCAATACGTCCCCTAAGGCCGAAAGAAACTTGCTTTCCTCTGCCGGTAGTAGACTCAAGATAACTCCCGTTCAAGCGAAGAATTGAGTCTTTTCGCACGAGAAAGAGCTTACCTTCCGCAACTGCAATAACTAGATTTTGACTGGCTATCCTCACTAGAGGGGTGGCCTGAGCCTTTTAACGAGACCAACTGGTTACCCAGGCGTATAGGTTGGGAATGAAGCTTATCAATCTAGATCAAAGAACTCAGACCTTTGAAAAGGGTCTTTTTAAAAGAAAGCTTATTCTCCCACTCTGGTTTTAACCGATGCATTAGCTTTTCTTTGACAATCTGTCCTTGACTCCGAGGGTTAGGGTCGACGGGATCGGTCTAGCTCGTAAACTCGCTCCTTCCCCAGCCATTACCGCTCATCCACCGCTTTTATTTTTAAGAAATCCTGTCTTTCCAGGCTGTCTTTTGCGTGCTATTCCTTACGCCCTGAGAAAGAACCTCCACTTGGATTCATTTCAAGTCTCGAGTTCTTGTTCTTCATTCTCGTAGATTTGGAACGAGAGCTTTGATGCAATTCAAATTGACAAGCAGTAGTGACAGCATAAGAAATGTCCGGAAGACAGAACAAAATCCTTAATTCCCGGGTTTCCTTTGCCAATAGACCAATCAATGGTGCTGTATCGGAAACAAGATTCAGTCGCTACAAGCGAAGGATAATAAGAAACCGGCCGGGTAGATTGACTAAAAGAAAAGACACTTGGCCCACTAAGCACTAGGAGAGTCGCTTAGATAATATGCCTAGACCAGAAGACTAAGGGATTCTTCAGGTCTAGACGTAGCCTTCTTTAAATGTCATGCCAGTTAAGGGCCATTACTTGACTCAATCTCTCCATAACTCAATCTTTTACACCGATGTATCGTACTCTCTCAACCAGGTCATCATAAGAAAACTCTTCTTTTCTTTTCCAGTTGTCATCTATCGTGCTCATAGTTACAAGGCTCCAACTAGGCGAATAGAGCGGTAGGAAGGAGATTATTACCTTAGCACTTGTGCAAGGGAATAGTTAATCGCAAAAAGGGGGACGTACTTTGTTTATGGGAAAACCACACGAATATTTCCTGTGGAAGTCCATCCAATCGATGAATCTTACTCCAACTTGGATCCTTAGAGTCAGGATTTTTACCGTTTCTTCTCGAATTTGATGCTCTAGTGGGCCAGTCACAAGACCGGATTCAACCAGTTGGATTAGCTTAGCGAGAAGCGCCCCTTCCAAGATCTGGTTATTCATCGGTCTAAGTACCTGTTTGGGAACTATAAAATAAGTTCCAACAAAAGTGAGAGTTGGATCCTAGCTAGAGTTGACCGCCATATGGGGTTATGGAACCCCGGGGTACCGAAAAGCGAACAATTCGTGCAGCCCTAGCAGTGGGAGCCACGTACATCGCAATTGAGAAGGCCACAAAGAGATCGTTAGAGGGGGTTGTTTCGAGGCATGGAAGGTATGTTGTCTACAGCGATTCCCAAAGTGCTTACTCATATGCGAGCAGGAATCCTAGATTCCATTCACGCCCCTTCTCGCGTGACAGCAGTCATATCTAAAGAGATCAAGTACGGACGACGAAGGAAAGGCGAGAGCTTACCTCTCAACTAGTTCATCAACGGGGTTCCCTCTTTATTAGAAGACTTTATCCCGATTGTATTCTGTATCTCCGCCTATGGCTGTTTCTTAGTTCGTTTATAGCCCGTTAATTCCTCTTTATAGGTAGGAGGACGAGACCCGTCTCTATTCTTAAAGTGTGGTATAGCCCTCCGTTTCCCCCGCTACGGCCGTCAGCACGATTGCTTATTTTACAAGCATATATGCATCAATACCACCGGTTCAGCTATGCGAATAGGTAGTTCGTCTCCTGCTGGGTTAGTCCACGCCTGGAGTAAAGTAAAGTCCTCGAGAGGTTCAGTCTCGTACTTAAGAACCTCTTCCTTAGTTGAGCACTAGGAGACGATGTACTGCCGACCTTCAAATTATCATGGCGCAGATCGGTCTAATGCTCCTTGGGTTACCCTTGCTAACCAATATGTTCTCGTTGCAATGTCTCGACGAAGAGAGACTTCAGGATTTGTATTATACAAGTATATTCCTGATAGGCATATTCATGAAGTGCCCCATTTGTCGGGCAAAGAAAAGAGAGCTGAGCTAGGGGGGAGAGCCCATCATTAAAGAATTTCCTTCATCTGGATGAGCTGCACGCTACTGCAAAGCCGAATCCAGAATATTATTCCAGTGTTTGAGAGCAGGGTTCCGGAGTAGTTCTACTCGTACTGGCCTTCCACTTTACTTCGTCTTCTTCCCGCTTACGATCCCAAATCCTTTTCAGCTTAATGGGCCAAGTCAGAAGAGGAAGCCCCTCTTCCAGAATACTTTTCTATGGATTCCTACTCTACTCCTGTCCAGCCAGGCAGCTCACCAATCTCTAGATGATGGTGTCACTTGTACTTGCTTTACATGCCTAGGATCTTCCTTCCAAGGTCACCTTCCAAAAGGGGTTTCACTTTCGCATTCTCGTCCCTTTTACTAAAGATTTGCTTGATCGTATGGCGAGGCGTAGGCTTCCTTTTAGGGCCTTTTAACAATCGAAGGGTCAGCGCCTTGTCCTTACTCGAGAGCTGTGTCTGCTACACCTACGCCCAATGACCCCAGGGATTGGGAAAATGAATCGATGGGTCTTTCTATCTTGCGCGAGGGCTCACCCCAGCTTGCTCCATCTACGGATACTTCCTCAACAGCTGCTCGCGTGGAGCTTTCCGGCTTGGTTCCACTTCCTTTATCCTTTTAGCATGAGTCCCGCCTGGGTCGAACAGGACGTGCTGAACAAGGTCTTCTTTTTTGTATCTTTATATATATCAAATAGCTTTCGCCGTCACTAACTAAAAGGGAGCCATCCACTGCTCCTGCTGGCAGCTACTAAATAGCTGGTCCCACCGGAGCCTGTCCCCGTCAACCAGGTCACCGGCCTATCCTTCACAACACAATGAGAATGAGACCCCCAACCTCACTTAATCCGGGAAAAGCTCATATGTGACGGGCTGAACTGAAACTAAATACTTTGTTGCAGATGTATTCGCAGTTCAGGCTGCCTACCTGCTTGCGCGTAGTTCGTATTAAGAGGGAGAATTCTCAGACATAGGAACGAGCAGGGGCTTGACCTTAAGTATGAAAGTAGCAGAATAATCTGGTAGTAAGTTGTCCGGGAAGACGCAAAACGTTACTTATAAAAGAAAGGGGCTTAGCTCGACTCTTGGAGATAGGCGGGATCTACGAAGAGATAAGGTAGAGGAAAGGGCTTGCAGCCAAAACTCTGGTAATGAAACTGTCCCACTCTATGGTATCCAACTCTCGAAACTTAAAATTACACATACGAGGCCAGAGTCAGCTAGACATAAAGAAAGGATCCGTTTGTTACTGAAAGGATATGTTTCCAGATTTAAACTACAAGTATGATCATTGCTCAAAGCGGCACTTGTTTCGCTTAGAGCTTCGCTTCTTCAAAGCTCATACCCCTACCTAGCTAGCCCTTACTCATGCATATGGACTGGAAGCTCATGCCTTACATCCTTCCATAGGTCTCTCTTTTGCCTTCTATTTCTCCTATTTCCCGGGCGGACCCTTCTCTTTTAGTTGGTCCAGCAGCTGGGTTCAGCCGCTAAGGTTGTTCATTCAGAGAATATAGAAATAGTAAGCGCTAGAGTCAACTCCGTCTCATTTCTGCACACACATGAGTCCTAGTTTCCCCTTTAGGGTGAGCCTACTCCACGAGTAAAGGTCCATATTCTCGCTTCACTTGTTCAATGCGCCACTCCTCCTTTCTTTATTTCCTGTTCCGCTAAGTGCGGATCATTCTTAGGGCTGGCTTAGGGACAGGTAGTAATCGCGAACAGCAATCACGAATTCTTTTCCTTCCATTTTGAAAAGGCTCTACCTTCTTTTGACTTCTTTATTGATAGTGCCTTGTAACTAATCCCATTTACTAGCTCTTCTCTGACTTTCACCCCCTATCGTGTTATAACCCTAAAGGCAAGCTAGCTAGTCAAAACCATCTAGCTAATAGGAGAGCGGAAAGATCCCATTGGACTTAGAGTCCTTATGCTACTACCTGTAAGTTAAGTAAGTGAAGCTACCATCCTAAACCTAAGAGATATTCTTTATTATCTTATGCTCTTCGTCTAGCAGCACTAAAGGCAAGTAGCAAGTTCCCTCAGGTTATTCCATTCCCCGGTCTTTCGGGAATAAAGGAATTGATGTCGCCAGGGAAGAAAGCAATTGAGGAATACGGGAACTCATCAAAAAATCTAGGAATAGGGAATCTATTTATGTCGTAGCCCTCTCCTTGTTTATGTCAGAAGGAGTCCCCGGGAATTAAGCAATGAAATAGAGGTGCGTGCAGCCTTCGATACAAAAAAGAAAGGAATTCCTTGCTGTAGTTGGATCTTGACCAGGCCTATTACCTCTCTGATAGCCCGGTGCAATGATCCCCCCTCCAGCACGTGGTTGGATTAGACCACACTGCTGAACAAGGAATGAAGTGCCTAAGACTCCTCCTAATAACCACCAGCCTGATCGCTCAGACTGGGACGTATCGCACAGTATTGGACAACTATACGACAAGCCCATAAAGCCTACCATGTCATAAACCTTGCATAAGAGACCAAACCGAATCAAATCTTCATTCGATCGGTTGATCCGCCAATTGCGGTTCACAACAGGAGCATTGAAGAAGTCATTAAGACAAACACCCGGTTGCATCGTGGTACCGTAGTACCAGTGACAGTACTTAAGCCATTCCCTCACCCACGATCGAAGACATGTCCATTCCAACAGGTCTTTGACCTGCGGATGTATAAACAGTTCATCAGGGATAAGCCGAATATCTTTAGGTTACATTTCTTTCCGAAGAAAGTCAATGATTACTCCCCTTAGAATTAACGAGACCTAGAGTCTAGGATGATTCCTATTGATACGGGTCGTAAAACCATAGAAGAGTCGATGGCTTAACTCACCAGTGAAAAACCTTCTTCAGAGAGATAACCCGGTCTTTTCACACTCGACTGAGTTTGGGGTGTGCCAGAAGCAGTCAAAGCTGCTGAGGTGGCGTAGTGACTGGCAAGAGCAATAACAACATAAGCTGCAGAAGATCCAGCAGTAGTAGATTAGGTTGATTGCGGTGGAATAGATTCAAGCGTCCGGGCCAGTTGCTTTTATAGAGTCGTTGACTTAGTTGCTTTTGCAGTTGATTCTAATCCCGATGTTGATCCGACGCTTCCGGAGTAGCAGCATTATTTCTTTCAAGGGAGGCAGACATGTATAGATAGTAGCTGATAGTGGCATACCTTCCGGATCGAGCTTCAGATCCAGACCTCCTTACACGAACTAAAGCTAGAGAGTCTTAAGTAGGTTAGGGTCTCAATCACTGAAAGCAACATCGCCTAAAAGAAGATTGGTTTGCCTCTTCATCAAGCCCAATTGGAACACACCACCTGAAGCCTGTTAGAGCTAAGGGAACAGTGCTATTGGAGTGCGAAAGAAGGTGGAGTAGGGACATGGAAGTCTGCTTTTCTTTGGCCTCACCGCCCTATATGCGGGAGTAGGCTTCATTCTCATTATGCCATTACAGAAAATAATGGGTCCTACTCTCCTTATGTTCTTAGTTCATTCTTTCCGAAATTGGACGACCCAGAACTCCAGCCGAGAAGGAGAGCCCCGGCTCCGACCAAGTACTTCCTAGCAACCTTAGTGAACGGTGGATCTCAAAAAGGCTATCTTTAGTTCCTTCCCTCGGATCATCACTAGTAAGCCATCCCGCCATTCCTGAAGAAGGGGATTGAGTCAGGTAGAACATTCGATTTGGGCAACGGAACTGATCGAATTGGGGCTTTCTCATACTCCCACATTGAAGGAATGCCCGCATCAGTACAGTCGGAAGTAGCAGCGCGACCAGAAGCAGCGGAAGTCCCCGGCGAGGAGAAAAAGACTTGAATTTCCCTCAACTCCTCACCAACGGGCTACAGGGGGATAAGTAGGTCTGAGACAAGCAGTTCAACCCAACAAGGAAGGGATTCGCGAAAGCCGTTGTGCGTTAGTCACGCACAGCTTCTCTTTATCGAGATTTAGCCTAAACCCCACTCCTCTTTAGAGGTGCTCTCATCTCAGACTTATTTCTATCTTTATCCTTCCTTTTTTCCAATGATGTTTAGCAATCGATAAGATCGGTCAAACGAAGGGCTTCCTTTTCTTTCCGATCAGATACATAAATCAAAGAAAGAGAAAAAACATCTCCGATGAGATCATACTCTAGGCATCCCTTTTGATCCGCTTCTTCTCATATATGTGCACTACTCTCTAACTTCTCTTATATGTGCACTACTCTCTAATCTGATCGCTTGCCGTAGATGTTGATGTGATCAGGTGAGAGGTGTTGTAGAGAGAACAGAAAGAAGCTCTAAGATGAGCAAGAAAACGTATGCAGCAAGAAAACGTATGTGCGTGAGCAAGGAAACGGCTGTGCGGGAGCTACTGAGCAAGGAAATGTATGCTAGCTCATCTCGTTTCGCTAACGCTACACTCGTTCTACGCTAGCTACATATACAGTTCTTCCGCGCTCCATCCGTTGCTTGTTGACTACGACCCGACATAAATGCCAGTGGGTGCTATGTAGGCTCATTGGTCCCGCCGCTTTGTTGATTGAAAAGCTATGTCAAAGCGCTTCCTCTCCCTGCCTCTTAGTGGCCATTTCTCTACATATATATGATATGATAAGGACACGACTCTCTATATATGATAATTGGTTGAAGTAAGCTAATTCTCTAAGCTCGCTAGTCATCTACTATCGCTAGCTTGCTTGTTACGCTAGTAAGACGAACTTGCCCGCCTCTTTGGTCGAGAAGTTCCCTTTACTAGTCTCTTATGTGCTTTCTTGTAGCGATAGTACTGAACTCTAGGAGTGGACGAGCGGTAGTGAGAGAGAGGGGCATGCATCTATCCACTTTGAGGCAGGAAGATAGGACTTCTTATCCCCTTTGGGGAGGAATCCGGAGAGTGAAGATCGGAAGATGAGGTTTAGTAAGTTAGCTCATGAGTTCCTGAGTTCATGAGTGAAAGGCTCTCTATGGATTTCTTTCTCTTCTTTTTTAGTTTCAGTTAAGTATGGACTGCGCTTTTATTCCTTTAACTGACTCAATTAGCTCTCTGTTGTCTGTCTTGTCATTTCTTTCTATGCGGTATGAGAGCATTGAAATCTCATTTCTCTCGTACAGCGTCCGAAGGATACCGGACAGCGACCCCGCATACGTGTATGCTCTTGGGTACGATTGCTGTCACATTGGCCCTGCCGCCTTGTTGATCGGAATGCGATCTCGATGCTCTTAGGATCCTTTTCGCTACTCTATGAGACTACCTTCTATTCTACTCTTACTTACGCAATAAGATAGCACTTCTGTCTATAAGCGCTGTAATTCATGTTATCGCTTCTCTCTCATATGACTTTACGCTCCTCTCCTAAAGTTAATCCACGAGCATTTAGTTCTGCAACGGGTTATTCTTGAGGATAGTAGCGTTAAAAACTATTTGATATAAGAAGAACCTTGGGAATCCTCTATTTGAGATTGAAACTGAGTTCGTTCTTTCTTTTTATCTTGCGCATCAGCAGGAAAGGCAAGAGAATTTCAAGAGAGGGAAGTGGCTCCCGTTGATCCAGATTGTTCCGGGACTTAATCACTTGTTGGTTTGTCAAATGGAAAAGACCCTCGGTCGGGGGGACTTTGCTAAAGAAAAAAGCGTTTACTGTGCTGCTAAGTTATACGCAGGACCAAGAACAGAGGAGGCTTTGACTCTTCACTTCTTTTATTGCCAGGGTGGCTCTACCCTATAATAGGGGCGCCTCGCACTCAGCTAGCTATCCGCGGATAACACTGCATGAATAGATCTGCTTAAATTGGGGCTGTTAACTCCTCTTTAGGTTCATAGGGCCATAAACAAAGAGAAGAATAGCTGCTCACCGGGTCGGCTACTCCGTTACCGGAATGGCTTTCTTCTGCATACGAACTCGAGTAGTAGCTTTGACTATATAGGCCATTTAGAAAGCCATCCTGGTTAGGATTCCGGGATACGATCTCGAGTCTGCGGGACTCGGTTGTCTTACAAAAAGCAGCGCCTATCTCCTACTGGACTGGGAAGGGGCTCATATCATGGAATTGACAGGGAAAGGAGATCGTTAGACTGCCAAGAGGAAATAATATCTTTTTAGTAGGGCGATGGGGCATCTCCCTACGGTTGTCCAGAATCTTTAGGACTAAGTGGCCCTACGAGGAGGCCTCTTTCTCTAGCATTGTGTTCGCCGGACGGATTGAAAACGTCCAGTTTCTTCTGAACCAGCACCGTCTGGATTGGTTTCGCCTTCGTTTAACTGAAATAAATAGGCTATCCATTCATCAGTTGGCAAAGCCTCCGCTTTCTTCGGAAGCTGAGGACTAGAAAAAGAATTAAAGGACCAGCTCGTGGGTTGAACTCTATGTTCGGTATCAGAATCCATCGTTGCGTCAAGGTCATTAAGAGAAGAGAAGCCCTGGTCGAAGTTCGACATGATGACACCTATCATCGGATCTATGATCGCTATCCGGATAGTCGGAAAGTGCCACAGCAAAGAAATCTTTTGTGTGGGCATCCAATTCGCCCGTCTCATTTCTAGGGGCTTACCTATCGAAGAGAAAGGAATTTCCTTGGCGTTACTACTATATTTGTTATGTAGCCCATCCAGCGGATCAATGAATTTATGCCTTGTCAACTGAGTTAGCCGCTCTGATAATCTAATGAATGGAGGAATTCCCCGGGGATGAATCAGTATCATCAGCATAGCCTGAGTCTACAGGAACGGATGTTACAGCTAGTGCGGGTGAACCCCCGATCCCTATTTCGGAATCGGGAGACTCTTGACTTCGATCAACCTACTAAACGACTAAATTAGGTTTCACTCCCCCACTCTTTGCTTAGCGCGTAGCATGAAGAAAAGAGAAATCTTCGGGTTCCCATTAGCTTTCCTATGGCTGGACAGCTCCCCCATCTTTAGACGGCGGTGAAAGAACCACTGGATTCAGTTAAGTTTTCCCCCCGGATCTAAAAAATTATGCATCCCCGGCTAAGCGCGGAGAAGGGAGGCGAAAGGATCGGGTAACGAGGTCGCACAATTAGGATCCTGGTTATCGCCAGAGTCCTAGCTGCCTAGCATTTGCCCTTTAATGAAAATCATCTGAATCTTAGAAGCATCGGTCGGCCTCAAGAGCCTTTGTTTCCTCTTTGGATTGAGAAACTGAGTCTATATGACTCCGGAGATGCTCCATAAGTATGGTAAGTATGGCAATTCGGATCAGGGAAATGAGCTCCTGGCTGGAATGGCCCATTTCACTACATCTATTGTTTTGGCCTTCGTAAATGGAGCGAGTGAAAGCCATTCAGAGGCGGACTATTGAAAGCAAAGTCAGGACGAGAAGGGAACAAGCAACTCCTGAGCGCGCTAGCGCGAAAGCCCCATTCAATAAACGTAAGGTGCGTTAGCCAACAAGCAACGGTAGAGCGCTAACGCGCGAAAGCCCCATTCAATAAACGTAAGGTGCGTTAGCCCTTTATATATATAGGGCGTTTTCTTGCTTATATATAGGGCGTTTTCTTGCTCTAGGCGCATTACGATCTGCAGCTCGGTACCATATGAATTCATTCTCTCTGTACTTCTCTTTGTAATTGGGATATATGGCTGAGTGGACACGGACTAAGGCAGATGATTAATCCGTTGAGGATCAGGGAAGAAAAGAAATAGAATAGGTCCAGGCCTTTACTTTAGTAGGTGGATTTGGTTATCATTTAGGTAGAGATCTAAACTGACTTTCATCCCGCTAATGGTGATCGATAGACACTTTCCTCCCGAAAAGCGCTTTGGCTACGTAACGTTAAGCTACGCGCTTAGGGTCGGTATTACGAGAAGGCGGCATGCCATACCAACCACTGCTCTTACCGCAAAGAAAGAGATGTAGTTTCGAAACTCAGTCATATTGGCTGGTGGCCCTTCAAAATCTTCATTGACTGGAATCGCTTGACCAGCAGGCTGTCTTATACCTTGTATCGGATTATTAATCTCAATCATCCGGGGGAACGAATAGCAACCAGGATTGGATCTACTCTCTCTCATATGGATGACCAACCTCATCGTATGCTCCCACAGCAGGGGAATACAATTGCATTTCCTTCCTTGGATGGGGCGACCATTAGCAAACACTTGACCGAAACGATGGCCGAACCAAGTAGCCGTTTCCAAGTCCCATATCGTTAGTTTGGGGTGTCTTATTGTGGATGGCACTACTCCAGCATTTAGATTAGACCAGAAGCTGAAAAGCTCAGATGTGCTGCTAGCCCTCGAGCAATACAAGTCATGTTCCTTCTTCTCCTCTGCTCTTGCCCAAAATACGGTGTTTTCGAAAGGATTCTACTTTGCTTGAAAAATAGAATATTACTTCGCTACCTTTCTCTGAGCTCTACTGGGCTAGCTTTCTAGCTCAACTTTCTTACTCGTGCAAGAGGTAGTTATATAGTGCCACCCAGGTTTGGAACCCATCCTCGGCTCCATCGTAGTAGCGAAGGAGTTTCATTGATTTCATTTTCCCTTCCTATATAAAGCCATTAAAGGCGACTTCCCTTCTTGATGCTGAATTCTCTACTACTTATTTAGCTCTTAGCTAGGGCGATACTCCCAACAAGGCTAGAAGTGAAGTCTCGGTTAATATAATACCTCGAAGAGATTATGGTGAAATCAACATAGCCAGCCATCGCTAAAGCAAGCGTACCAATACTCAGTAGTCAGATGATTACTATTCATTAACACGGGAGACAAGCCACAAAAGGGCTCCCCACATACGGAATTCTGGAGTTACGAGTGCGTTTGCTAAAGATTCTGGGCATAAGAGTTCTGACGCTCTTGGCCTTGGCACTTGCTTAGGTGACTTCCCGCCTTTCTTTCTTTCTGATGTTGTCACTAGAGCCATAAAGATTCCATCTTCTGGGCAGAGCAATTCCTTAAAATCTCGATTCACAAGTCAAGAAAAAAGGATGCTAAAATCGGATAAGAAGAAACTATTCTGGCCTCCATGGCCACGACCAAAACCATCTTCAGCTGGATAGGTTAGGCGTCGCAAGGCTGGCTCGAGCTTTTGCTGTTGAACAGGTCGTTGGACCATATTTGGTTTGATCATACATAGGACCTTTCGCTTGGTCCAGGGATTTCCCTTCAATCCTGAGCATCTCCTCAGCAGCCCGAAACATACGACCATCTTCTTACCCCGAAGGGTTAGTTCAGCCGCCTCTATACGCACGCTTTTACCCGTGAGGAATGGGAGAAGTGCGAGAAATAGAGGGAAGGGGATCGATAGCACTCTTTGCAAAGGCCTAAACTGGCTAAAAAAAGGGCTCTTATCGCATCTTATTGACTCAAGATTGGCTCGCCTCTTTCCGCTCGCTGGTCTCTACTCCATATATAAACTATAAAGAGAGATCTTCATTTTCTTGTATATTATATAAGGATAGGAGCATCTTCTTTAAGTCAACCTTAACGAAGGCCCCATCCGTCGGCGCTCTTCCGCCGTTACAGGTTTCTTCAGGTCTACTCTTCAAAATGGAAGGTCAGCTGACCGAGGAGTCTGTTTCGAGTATTACATAGTTGCTCCTCTGAAGCTGGGTTAAGGATTTGTCCCCCTCAACGACCCGAATAGCGGTGGCTCAGTTGAAAGCGCGCCAGCTGAGGCCAAAGGTATCGAAGCTCGATCGAAAGAAAGAGCAACAACTATATGCTTAACACATCGCCTAAAGAAGAGCATTGAGCGCGGGCTTGGCTATCGCCCTTCCATAATCCGCGAAGCCAAGGCAGGAGAAACCCTCACTCCTAAAAAAAGCCCCGTTTTAATGATTTAAAGAAATTGGTTGGATGGAGTGTTCAATTCTTCAAATACTTCCTGCCTGTGCTAATCCGCATTTCTTTCAATTTAGGATCAATTTATAATGGAACGAGCCTTAGTTCGGTTCTGGTGCTCAATCTAGTAATAGTACGGGCAGGTAAGAGCCAATTAAGAAAGACTTTGTAGGGAAACCCGAGTACCACTAGAGTAGCGAACCTGGACAGCTGAGTAGTTAGCCAGGTTCGCTGGAGTAGAACGCAAACTGGATAAGCGAATAAAGTCATTTTTTCACGAATTCTAGGCGATTGTAGAGGGATTTAGCATTCCTTTGAACGCAATGAGAAGATCTAGGGTAGAAAGTAGCTCCCCAGTAGCTCAAAGAAAGTCTCGTCCCGACCTGGGGCTTGAGAAGGAGAGTCTCGCCGGTTGTTAACAAAGCGGCATGCAAGGAAGCAAAGATGAACCGGCTTGGGACAGGCTTGCTTGAAAGAGTTTAACCGGAATGCTACTCTTTCTTTGCCCGTTGGACAGCTACCGAACTGGCTTGCTTTACTTACTTTACTGGCCGACAACTATCTTATTATAAGACCTCCCGTAAGAAAGAAGGAAAGGTTATTGGTTAAAAGAAAGAATGCCAGCCGATGTAAAACTGTACACCTAGTGTGAAACATCCGATTCTGGGCAATTCAGAAGTGACAAGATCCGAGTGAAAGAGACCTGGCTTGGCTAGCTTCCTTGCTTGCTTGCTACTATCTTAAACTAAGACAAACTGACTTCCCTAAGGTAAGGTTCTTATTTGAAAGAAGGTACCGAGACAGCCTATTCTTTCAAAGAGAAGAGCAGATATGAGAAGAGCAAGGAGCAAGGACTTTACTGGACAGACTGATTGAGAGACAGACCAGGCTACTTTCTATAAAGAAGAGACCTTATTTCCTTATTTATATAGGATAGGACCACAGGATAGAAAAGTAGATCGTTCAACTCTAGCTTCTGTTTTCAGGTCCCACATTAAATCTCAAATCGATCTTTGCTACATGCTGCTTAAGACATCGAATTCGAAGAAAGAGAGAGTGAGCAGCTGACTTGCAACCTAGGACCTAGGGGCAGGAAAGATTATATTACCCCAAGACCAAGACTGACTTTCACTATGCATTCATTCGTGCACTATCTAAGATCCGATTCTCTAGCAACCTATTCTTTCTTTATTTAATATTTATTAATCTTTCCTCCCATCCTCTTCTTTCTATCTATCTCCGTAGTCAGTCTGGCTGCATACTCCTTCTGGATGAGTTCTGTGGCAAGCTGACGGATTCTGCTACTTCTTCTCTTCCGAAAGAACTTATTATTCTATCCTAAGAGCGGTCAAAGAGAGCACCGGATCTTGCATGAATGTGCACATCCGATTTGTTCACATCTTGAATATGACCCTTTGCCATAGACCAATTGCCGGAGATTGGCTAGCATGAGGACAGATAGGCTAAAGAGAGGTTCGCCCTAGTGGATTCTGCACTCCCTACCTTAATAGGGGCCTAGCGCTTGCTAAAGGAATGCTTACCGAAGCGAAATGTTAACTACTTGAAATCAAAAATTCCCCGGGTTCTATGGGGGGAAAGCGCAATTACAACTGTAGAAGCTAATCCTCTTACTAGCGGACTTCCATCTCAAGCAGCTCCTTCTGTAAGACCTTGGCAGTTCCTTTTACTCATATTCATGTGCTGCGGATTCTCGAACAGCAGATTCAATGCCATCCTCTTCTACTAGTGATTAATGTTCGAAAACAGCCTCTTCTGGGCATGTCCCTGAGACTAGTGCAATCCGGGCATTTCGGGATAAAACCGTTAGCAAGAAATCCCTCTCGCCAAGAAGACTAAATGATAAAGAACCTTCCTTGCCTTACTATGATTCCCATCTCGAAATCAAACCTGTTAAAAGAAATCTCCCTCACAGGAAAAAGGCACAAACAGCCTATTTGTACTAACAGGACCAGGACAGCTCCTTCTGTGCTTAAGCTTGCTCTAGCTTCCCTCACTTCTTGTTATGCGTCCTATTCTCTTAGTCTACTATGCATGGCATGCCTGCTCGTAGCGCCCAGATCTTTATCTTCCTATTTATGTGCAATTGACTGCGTCAGGAAAGGGAATCGGTGGGGCTTTGTTTATCCCGCTAAACAGCTGTTATTCCGACAACAACAGCCGTTATCCCGCCGACTCCAGCCCTTACTAATTGTCAATCAGTTCCTTACCTTCCCCTGCTTTCAGGAAAGATCCGACGAAGCTTCTTTGTCTACCCCTTCTTTCTCTTCCTTCTCTTCTTCCCGAGAACCTGAAACGGATTCGTGAACAACTGCAGCTCCTACTCTGACAACGGATTCAATGGCATCGCTTATTCCTTCAACATCTGCGGAGCTAAGCCCAGGTCTCACTGAACTGGGTCAAAGAACTACCTTTCTGGAGCTACCTCCTTACTTAGATCGTTCGTTCACCAATTCAAACTCGGATCAGTTGGCAAGTGGATTCTGTGCCCGGGTACGAAACTATAAGCTATGATTCGATCTCGAAAGAGTGAAATCTAGCCTAAAGGCTTTATCCTTTTTGGGTGTGGGCTAATTTGAAAGCAGCAACTCCTACACCTACCGCTACTTTAACAGAACAACTACCGATTCTCACCCTTGAGTCCCGATAGATGGGAAGTAGCTAAGTATGGTTCAGTTCACGAAGGAACAGAATCCACTTATAGAGGGCGGCCCTACTCTATAAGGCGACCAATGTCAAACTCAAGCTTTGCCAACTTAAATATAATATGGAGCTTCCTTAGTTAGGAGGCTACCAAGCTCTATGTGGTGGACGGTTTATGCCTTGTCGATCTTGCTCCTTGAATGAAGCCTTATCAATAAATCAATAAATTGGTATGTTTGGAGCGGGGAAAGTTAACTACTCCTTACCGTATTATCACCTTGCTTCTTATTCCCTGTCCTCCATAATGATAAAAAGAATTGCGTGGAACGTAAGGGGGCCGCTAGGCCCAAGAAGGGTAAGGGTAATTTAATCCATTTTAAAAGCGTCAATTGTGTGCTTACTAGGGTAAAACATGCTCACTTTTCTCGTTTGCTTGATGTTCGAGGCGGGTTCAGCTGGGCTCGTTGTGCCAGTTTCTTTCTTATCTGTCAGATGGGAAGAACTTGTTTGGGTTCAGAATGGGCCTAACAAAAAAAGACAAAGAGGCATATATACTAAGAGTGACTTTCCCATGAGCACATGAAATAGATTCTATTTATATGAGTAAGGTTCTTCCCGGAAGGACGGAAATTTCGCTTCTCTTTCCGTTCGGTTCGCTGCCTATCCATCACGGTGTATCGCTTTACGACCTCTTCGCTCTGGACGACTTATCTAAGGTTTTTAATCCTTTGTCTCTTCCAGATTGGTGACCCGGATAGAAGAAAGATGAAGGACCGTGCGACAGCCCATGCTAAAAGATTACCTTTCGCAATTGATAGAATGAGTCGACCTTTGCTTTTGGGCAAAAGTGTGCTTCCTTTCCCGTTCTTGAGGACTTTCTTACCGGTAGGTTTTATAGCGGACCTGCCTTGCTGACAGGGAGGATATGAAATAGATAGTTGCGCTTGCCTTCACTTAGAAACTCTACGCCCCCTATTAGAGTAAGGCGGCATGCTCTCGAAACTAGATTCGCTCGTTCTTGTCTCCGGCGATTAACCTATTCCAGAGCAGTCTGGTGATTAGCCTATCTCGCACTACTCGAAGCCTTCGTAAACTCATTGTCGGGTTCTATCGTAGTGGAGGTTGCTGTGAGGAGATCCTTGTGCCAGTGAAGATTGATTCTAGCCCGGATACATAGGCCAACCGCTGGCTCTACAGTTAAGTCTACTCCTAGTTGTTTATTTATGGGACTGGATCACCGGGATCAATAGAATCTAAAGGATCTACTTCTTTCTAATGGTCACATCTTTTGAACTGTTGATCGTCTGGTCGTACACCAGTGCTGTTCCTCCTCCTGATCCTTAGAAGTAAACCCATGGACTTGGGTGTGAAAGCCTTCTCCCAGGCAACTGCATTAATTTCCCCTTCGCTCAGGATTAAGGGAAATCGAGTTTAGGCCATTTACTCTGCTCTAGCTCTGTTGATCTTTATCAATCTTACTTACTTTAGATGATAAGATTATCCTATATATGGCAACTCGCCTGCACCGACATCGAATAGAACTTCAAAGCAAATAGAATGCTCACTAGATAGCTTGCACTTGTGAAACTGACTGCTGCATGAAGGAAGGCATTAGGGATCCACATCGAAAGAAAGGCCAACTTAAACTATCTCACCGGCAGAAGGAATTACACGCGATGGGCTGCTTCGCCTTCCCATTTGGCTAGAGGCTGACCGTTCAAAATATTGATATTGCCACGAGAGAAAACTCTTCGACAGCAGGAGATTCCACGATAGCGGACTCTGTTTTGCCAGACGATTCATATCCAAAACCAGTTTATGCCGCAGCATCTCGAGATCAGGGCCTACCTACAGGAGAGAAGGTAACAAAGGCATAGGTTGGACCAGGGGCAGCCCTAGTTAGACCTCCATAGTAATATGTTATAAAGCTCGTAGCATTCCTTCCAGTTCAAAAGCCGGAATAAGAGTCAAATCTATAGCCGAACACGAGGGAAAGATCATTTCAACGCCGGTATACGAAAAGCAGAGCAACTGCATGTGTTAAGTATATAGCTAGCGTTGATGAAGTTAGCTCGGGCACAATGGGATTGGGCCCCATAGGTGAACTGCAATATAGAGTCATAAATAGAATAGGGTGCCCGCTAAAAGAGGGAAAAGTGACTTCCACTACCTTTTTAAAAGGAGAGAACTCATAGGAGCCATTCAACAAATCCCTTTGAATTGACCATAAGTCCTTCTCGTTCAAGGGAATATTATTACTCTCACGGTTATAGATCCTATGCAGTTCACGAACTACCTCGCCTACCCCATGATCATTGATTAAGCCCTTACGAAACCTCTCCAATAACTGGAGAAAGTGGAAAGTTGACTGCTATTCATAATTTCCTGTTGTGGAACTCCCAAAGTGATCCTTACTTCTTTGTGTTCCCTTCGACCAGGAACTTCGTTGCCAACAGGTCTCACTTTCAAAAGGATGATGACTTCGTGTTCCTGCCGGCCAGGATGCGGAATTATAGAGATAAAGATTTGAAAGAAACGACCCATAATGAAATTAAGGATCGAGTGCAAGAGAGAATGCCGCGATAAAAGAGCTTTTCTTTCCGATTTGTCCAAAAATGATTATCTCGTGTCGTTGAATGGCGCTGGGACTTTGACTTCCGAGCCCAGCAGGGGGAAATCTGGAATCAGTGCATAGTTACCCTGGTAAACCAGACAAGCTGGAGGGACGGACTTCCGGGTAAGCGCGATTTAATGCATTACTTCCCCCTCTCCTGTAGTAGCACTCTATTCTACTAGTATGATTCATAAAGTTGCTTCAAACTCAGTTAGTAAAGGAATCCGTAGATGATTACAACTTTTTTGAGGCTAAAGACACTAAAAAGAGTCACAAAAAGTCAGATAAGGCTAAGGTAAGGGTGCAGGAGCTAGGGTCCCTCTAGCCCTTACTTATTTATGCTGATCTTTCTATTGGTTCGAGTCCCCATGAGAAAGGGAAAAGCTTTCGTCCTATACAGCATAGGAGGTAAGGAAGATTCCATGCATGGAATGATAGAACAGAATCGATGGATTTCTTTCTATTATAGATATGCCTGTGTTAGCAGCTGTTCTTTTCTTCTTTCTTCAACCGGTCATATCTGATCTGTAGCTGGTAGCGACATGAGGAAAAGGTCCGGAATGGCCTATTTGATTTGCTAAATCGCGGTCAGATGGAAATGGCTCTAAAAAGAAGATGCGAGAATCGGCTTTTTGAGTAGCATCTGTCCTTCCCGGCCTGCTGTCGTCAACGGTCCACTTCCTTGATTGAGTGAGATTGCATTGATTGTTTTAAGGAGATTGTTGAGCTGTTCATTGAACAATTGGAATTCTTAAACAGCCCCAATCCCTTTTGCTTTAGATGCAAGTCTTATAACCACTGCTAGGACGGAACTGCTTAAGGGAAGGGTGAAAAGCAAACATTGACTTTTTCTCTCTATGGTGGGAAGGGAAGTCCTAGAGTTTAAGCGGATATGCTATACTGGACCGGAGGTACGACTAGCTATTGTTAAGCACGAGGGTGAAACCATACATGATGGATTATTTCCAGTGCCAGTGTTGAAGCGGATAGAGTAGTAAATATCTTATCATAATGGGTCCTTGGTGCATAGTCTCTCTATCTCGTCAGGTTAACAGATTACCACGTCTTTAGATAGCGATGTTTCACTCCATCGATAGAAAACTTGGAGGAAATCGCGTATTTAGAGTTGGTTCACGGATCTTGTCTATATCGCACTAGCTGCTCCCCTGACCAGATGAGTGTGCCATAAACGAAAAGCAAGCGGAGCGATAGCAAAGCAAGCCCTAGCGGTGGGCTGTCTTCCTGGTTCCAACTCATTTCATCGACATAGTCAGAAGCAATGGATGTTCTTTTTTTCCTTTTATTTACGCGTGTAACAGAAAAGAGATTTCAAAAGATCAATGCTTGCCGCCCCTTTCACACACGGAACACGAACCCAATATCATCTTACAATCGGTTAAAACGATCAAAACAAATCACTCTGAAAGCCAGAAACCAGTGCTTTGTAACGCTTAGCTTCTCCTATGCTTGATCAAAAAGACCAGACTTCACCGCTCGGGTAGTGGTAGAGCTGTTCACGATTGAGCTAAGAGAGAGAACAAAGTTGGTTGTATGAAGGGCAAACAGACAAAAAACTTTGCTCTCTAGTTATAGTACCCCTCGCGGTATTTACTGATGTATGAGTGACTGATCACATCTCTATTAGTTACTACCAGACGTTATAGCGATCGCGTTATCGTCTTCTAGATCGCTACTTCCACTCAAGTACAGAACTACTAGCCTAACTCCAACTCACGAGCGTAAGAAGAGTTACTACTAGTTACTAAGAAGAACCGAACCCTGCTCTAAGAACTGCTAGGCAAGTGAACGTAGCGGAGAGCCGTTAACCGGCGAGCGAGTGAACGATCTCTGCTAACTCCCGAGCCAAAGGAAGAGCTACTTATAACCGCTCAAGAGTATCAGTTATGACTTATGTAGGCATTCCTACGTGCTCCTCCTTGCCCCCTACTTAAGAATCTAAAGGTTTTGGATTATGTCGTGACGCTTTGGTAACGAAGGTTACCGGGGTCTAGGTTTATGGATGGATTCAGTCAGCGCCAACTCAATCAATATCAACAACATGTCGTTACCGGTTAGGTTAGGCTTGGTTGATGACTTTGTCAGAAAAGAAAGTAGGGTTCGGGGGTTCATTGATTAGTAAACCTCAGGTGCTGGTAAGGTCGGGACCGTGGTCGTCCGTCTCCGGTTTGCCGGCCGATAAGATCTCTGAGATTGACCAGCCAGCTGGGTTGGTTTGGCTATTCCTTTCTATTGAAAAGGAGTCAGCTGTCTGCGCGAGTCACTTCTATTCTTTTAACTAGCTAGCCATATGAGAACAGAGACATAGAAATTCTTTTCTTACAGCTGCTAAAGGATACCGGACTGCGACCCGACACGAATGCCAGTGGGCGCTATTGCAGTCACATTGGCCCTGCCGCTTTGTCGAACGGAATGCTATGTCAAAGCTCAAACAAATTACCCATTTCTAATGAGACGACTCTTTTATTTCTTCTCTTCTTTCTATACGCTATTCTTCTATCTAGCGCTTTTCTTCTATTTTCTATTTATATGGGAATCTTGTTAAGATTGAACATTGCCTTTCTGGTTCTATTCAACTTTGTTTTTAAGATTATTCCAGTTATAGGATCAGGCTAAGAGAACGATAAGAGCATAAAGAGAGCCAAGTCATAGCGACTCTTATCATTAAGATTCGCTCTATTATGACAATACTTCTCACACTTTCGTTGACAATCTATGATACTTCATCCCGTGTCTTGCCCCGCAGTGATTTCGACTGGCCTTTCTTTCTACTCAAGAGTAGGAGATCGAGTAGTGGATTCTCCCCTCGCCTTAACCCTCCGAGCAGCTGGCCTGTACTGGCGGAGGGTTAAGGCGAGGAATGAATGGGATCGGATTGGATCAATAGCTTTGTGCTGATCTACGAACGACCCTTCTATTTTATTTGATTTCTACTTCTTCAAGTCTCCATCATCCCGATCTCTCTTTCCGGGTTTGCCTGTCCAAAGAAAACAGAACCTCTTCGGCCTCAAACCAATCAAAATATGATTTCTAGTTCACTATTCTTATGATAAGCAGTTATGTCTCATTCATGTGATGAGAAATATGAGAATGAAAATGAGCTAATTTCACATCTACGGCAGATTCTGTGCCCCAAATCACTTATACTTATGAAACTAAGCGGGCGGGGAAGGTATGACCCCTCTCCCATTGAACAAAGGGGATCCGTAGGGCGGACTCACTCACATACTGGATAGGTGGCTCGGAATGATAGTGCTAGTTCCGTTCCAGCAAGAAAACGGCTGCGCAACCTCACTCCTTTGCTTTCCACTCGCACTCTCTCCTAGAGAGTGACTCGCTCCTTTAACGCTTAGCTCAACAAGTAGCTCAACAAGAACAAGCCTTCGGTAACTCCTGACTTTCCTTTGTTCCCCACTCGCACTCTCTCCTAGAGAGTGTCTCGTTCTCTTAGCAAGAGGAAGATGTTTAATTACCAAAAGCAAGGGCCGTTACCCAATAGCAACAACAGTAACAGTCCTAGCCATTTCATCCCGAGTTCAATGTCTGGACTGTTACTGTTGTTGTTCCTGTTGCTATTCCTTTCCTTGAAGCTAGAACTAGCAACTCAACTCTTATCTCTGATCTGATATGACAAGACAAAGGAGTGAGGGCGGGTTTCCTCTTTAGAGGGAACCAACCGAGTGGCAGTAATGACTTACCGAAGGAACAGGTAACAAGTGTTGCTAACGTGTGCAGCTAAACCCCTGACTTCATCCCTATCCTTGTAGCTAGACCGGTAACTAGATCCCTTCCTTTCCGGTATCTATCCGTTGTTGCTAACGTGTGCTGCTAAGACTGGATACAGTATTTCCGAAACCGGTAACTCTAACCCTTGATCCGATCTTTCATGACAAGACAAGGGAGTGCGGGAAGTCTCCTCGGGGAGGTGACTGACCAAACGGGAGACATGAGCAACCGAAGGAACTGGTAACGCTATCGGCTGGGAAAGGGGCGGTTGGCTGAGATTCGGATGGAGTCTCGTTTAGTCACTCGCTCGGGTGTATACCCGAAAGTCTAAGCCCGACGGATCCATTGAGAGACACAAGGCTCGTCTTGTAGCGAAGGGATAGACTCTGATGGAATCGACTACCTGGAAACGTTTGCTCCGGTAGCTAAAAGAAAGTCCTCGATGAGAGTGAAGGATGATCGGGCGAATCGTCTCGTGAAGTTGTATCTCTCATGGTTCACATTGTCTAAGCTGATTTCGCTGGCAAAACCAGTGAGTCGGCAGACTTTTTGAATCCATTGTGAGTCAGCCTATCGATATAAAATAATGCTTGTAGTCACCGAGATCCAAAATTTTCTACCTCGGCTCTACAAGCGTTACTTACCCTGGTTGGCCACCATTCCCGTTATGCAGGGAATGACGTGGATGCCGACATGGAAATCTCTTCCGAACAGTGTCAAAGCAAAAAGATAGGGTCCTCCGTCGTGTTTCACGGACTTTGTCCATTAAATTTTATCGTACGGAATCCGGAACCTAATACATACAAAGACGGAATTGATTACCTCTTGAAGGATGCGGATTGGTTCGAACGTTGCGTTGGACGGTATTTACCCGGTCTGTCCGCGCAGCCCGAATTTCCTCTCTGGTAGGATCGGTATGGTTGAGGAAGGAGGAGGAAAAAAGGCGTCTCTTTGCAATAGGAAACTATATCAATCAGCGTCTTTTGCGCTCGTATCATGACTGGTTGATGGCGGTTTTACGCCGGATACCATGTGATGGTACCTTTAATCAAGAGGGTCCTTTGGCCCAATGAAAAGGGTTTAATGACGTCTATAGTTTTGATCTAAAGTCGGCGACAGACCGATGGCCGTTGACTTTGTTGATGGCTGTCATGTCGTTCTTCTTTTGTCCTTCCTTAGCGGGAGCGGTAGTTCAGTCGACACTGGGGTACAACACGTTCTCAGTCTTGCCACCGGCCGTAAAGCGCCCAAGTGCCGTGTGCTTTGTGAGTGGACAACCCCTTGGATACTACTCATCCTGACCTCTATTCAAACTTACCCATCATATGGCAGTGTGGATGGCAGCGGAACGGCTTTCTCCCGCTTGCCGCTTTAAGGCCTATGCTGTTTTAGGTGATGATATAGTTATCGCCGACAGTAGGCTTGCCTCAGAGTATGCGTCGATATTGGATGATTTGGGCTCTCGACAGAAATCCCTTATCTCCAATACAGGAGCTTTCGAGTTCGCTAAGCGGTTCTTTGCGCGTGAAGGTACTCGTGACCTGTCACCTGTATTAGGGCACGTCATCATGTCCAAATGGACTATAGGCCTGGCTCTCCTTCGGGATAAGTACAATATAAAGAAAGCGTACTTGCCCGTTTAGGTGGAGCTGGGTATCGAACGCTTAGTTCGCTTCCGCACCGGCACCGGCGTTCTCGCAGACGGGAACGCTTTAGAGCGGTCATGGGAAAACCTGGCCGAACCCTTGAAATAAATCCAATGGCGGATCGGTTATTCATTCCATTGACCCCATCTGATCTGACGAACGGCACAAGAGATCAAAGCGGCAGAAGAAAGAGAAAGGAAGGAAGGCCCATCTAAGGTTTCGCGTAGCCCCCGATTACTCTTAGCATGGACGAGGAAAGGCGAGCTAGTAAACCGAAAGGAACTGACATAATAGATGGGCCCTATCCGCGCGAAGAGGGGATTTCCGTTTAGTTTAGGGTGCTACTCTTTGACACAGATGTGGGACTTGATTAGCTCCTATTAGACGTTAATGTCCGATCAATAGCAATAGTGCTGTGGCACTTCTTCTGACTTTCCTGTTGATCATAACTTCTGGAGGATTTGATATGGATGTCACTTGCTCTAGAATCAGCAGTTTCGTAATAGAATAGGATAGGAATTCCCGGTCTTAGCATGTTAGCATACGGAATTTCCGGTGCAGGCCAACTCGGAATATAAATAGCCCTTTACTTTAGTAGGATGAGGTCAAATGGCAGGATTGAGATTGGATTTAGGAATGGACAAAAAAAGGGCGCCCTGCCTAATGAGATGAGAATTTCTTTTTCGAGAAAGCTCAATCCATCTTTGATAGGAAACGACAAATACTCTTCAAGATGGAGGAGCTTGAACCGGGTAGGGGCTGGCTTCTTAACGGGGCCCAATTTATCAAGACACAAAAGGGCCGAGACTATTCTGTGAGTAATCTCACTAAAATCGTAGAAAGTCTTGAGCGCGATGGTCACAATAGCCCCTTCTTTGCCTTTGCCCATTTTTCTCTTTCGAAAAGAAACCACCGCCCTTGCTTTGTTTGCTTGAAGCTTTTCTACTACATCTATAGCCCTTTTTCAAGCTCACCCGAAATGCCCTAGACTTGATACCCCTTAACTCTATCGTTCGGGCCTATCTGAGGATATTCCCTCACTTGCTCGATCACTCTCTCCAATCCAATAGAACAGCCTTCGGTTAGTCCTATCTTAAGGTTAGTCTCCTCCCGCACTGTAGCTATTCGAAATACGGTTAGACAACTGGGTCTCGAGCTCTCTGATACGATCCTGAAGTAAGGATTTAAGAAACCTCGCCGTGATGACTCAGAAATCTACAAGCCTAAGTAGTAATAAAGGTACTCTAAAAACAAGGAGGCCTACAAGCATCTATCAGCCATCCATACAAGAATAGAATACTAAAAGAAGTGTCGCGCTCCAATGAAGCACGAGCGGAGAGCTTCTGCTCGCTTCGTCGAATGTCACGAAGCTGAGGGGGCTAGGAGGTAACTAGGTAAAGGGGGTGATCCAGGGGAACGGAACTCAATAGAAGTTAGAGCCTATCCTAGACCAATCACAATGAACGCGGTCTTAGGAAGCAGACTTCGGGTACCGGGTCATTCTCTCGCTTTGACGCCCCGTTGAGGCCGAAAAAACAAATCTTAACTTGTTGGGAGGCTTTTCGCGCACTGGCGCTCCGAGCCGTCTTTTATTGAAGCCAGGTTCTGCCTGATTTATGTGGTTCCCCATCCGGGAGGTAATTACTGTAGTTTAGTGCAAGAGCTCGTTAAGCAGGAAGTGAAGCTCGGAGAGGAAGAGGAAGGTTCAAGCTCGGGAATGAGTTAAGTAAGTGGGAAGATTCCGCTAGGTAAGCGTGGATATGTTTCAGAACAAGCTAGGTAAGCATGGATATGTCCCGAAGGCTCTATCCGGTTACGGCCCAGTGCTGGTAGGTTTCACTGAACAATTAAGCTTCAGTTTCTAATAAGGAAGGTATACTACTTCTAATCTGATCTGCTCCGTAGAGGTGAGCAGTCAGTTATAGATATAGGGATATGGAGAGATGGCTATTCGAACATGTTCGAAGCATATCTGAAACGAACGGGTTAAAACACCCAATCTGGTATCCTAAAATGAGCTAAATATGAAAGACAGATACCTAAAGATATGCAGAGAGAGAAAGAACATCTCCTCGACCTATGATTTTATAAAAATAATACAATGGTTAGTCAGATAAATCTAAAAGTGAGTTTAGGATTATCAAGAAAGAAACATGGATCCAAGAGAAGAATTAACAAACCGATATCCTCTGATGCATTACCTTTCGTTGGTACAGCAGTGAAAGTAGATAGCCCACTTAAGTCGGGAAATCTAATCCATGAGTCGGAGCCTAAAGTGGGACTTGGTGGAATCGAAGTACCTGTGAATTGCACCCTATCTAATATAGTTTTTCAAGCTAGACCGGCTGCGCCTCAATTTCTATCCAATCCTACCGCTAATGCCTTACATCTATCCGCTAATGCCTTAGAACCATATACGTTGATCAGTTTGATGTTCGGTTTAGGTATGTACATATTAGCTCCAGATATGCCAATTCCTACACTAGGTTGTTCGCATGAAGAAATAGATGTTTTACTGGATTCTAGAGAAAGAGGGCTCACGCAAATTAGCTATCCCAAGATCACTTCATTCCCATTTAGCAATATTCCTGCATTCCCCTTCCCTAACATTCGGGAAATTGTTATACCCCATCTTCCAACAAATGCCCTCCCCAACAACCTCTACAATCTAGCATCACTCTTTCCTAATAATAGAGTCTTAGACATACCCTTATTAGACTTTCCTAATAATAGTTTGCCCTTATTAGACTTTCCTCAAAATAATGATATTATACATCACCAATCCATACCAAGAGAAGTAGTTGAATTGGAGCAGGGAAGAGAACTAGTAGAATTGAACCAATCAAGAGAGTTGAACCATGCAAGACAAGTAGTTTCATTGCAGAGAGATATCGATCAAAAAGAATCCCTACAAACAGTTCTTAAAGAAAGCAACTCTCTTCAACGAGATCTGCAACCATCACTCACTACTCTTCTTGTCATGGTAACAACGGTAGCTCTGGTTATCACAGTTATGCTTTTTGCTGATGCCACTAATAACACATCGGATATCGAGTTTTTATTCCCCACATAAGCCTGGACTCTATAAGATAAGAAAAAGCTTAAGGAATTATATATAAAAGGCATTCTTAAGAAGTTCAATTTACGCAGGCTAAAACAACTGAAGTAGTGAACTCAGCAAGCGGTGAAATGAATCTATTCTCCAATCTCTCATTTGTGTGCTCCTAACTAGGGAAAGCTAAGTCCAACTGCCTGTCACCTCTATTTCTTCATGTAGGTAATTGCTTCTTTATACGAGAATCCGGAGAGAAGGAGGAACTTATTAAGGGAAAGGGCTCAAAGCTGTGGACGGATCCTGCTTCTCACGCTTGATTGCTTTCAAGAGATACCGGAATACTACTCTTTGGCCTTGGACAGCTAGCGAACTGACTTCCTTTACTGGAGAAGACAAATTGCACTCTAGTTGATAAGGTCTCTTGCTTAAGCTGCTTACTCCTTCTCCCTGTCTTCCTAACCCCGGCCCTAGGCAAGCAAATGAGCAACCAAACGAAGGAGCTAAAGGTCGCCAGCAGCAGAAACTCAAGCGGGAACTATACTTGCCATATCATCAGAGGATAGACGCGAGGATAGACGCTTCTTTCCCTTCGCTTCCCTGGCTTCATCCCCCTTTGCTCTAGCTCTGTGGTAAAGTGCTCTCACCCGGAGGGAAGACCAACTAAATCAGATTCTGACCCGCCAGAAAGACCAACGCACGAGCAGCTCTTTCTCCCTTTGCCCCTATACCTCACATCCCGCGCAACATCGAAAGACCTATAAAGTAGAGCTCCTAACTCGCCTATGACCAGGTTGGATTTTCCTCCTAATTCTTCACTCCTCTTGATTGACCGAGAAAAACAGAGTCAAATAACATCGGGATGTAGTGGCCGTGGGTCTCAGTACAGGATGAAAAGAAGTGAACCTTCAGGAAAGCCTACTTTCCCTCTTCTATGCGCAGCTGGTTCAAGTCCAGGATGCAAATCAGTCCTGTCTGAAAAGCAGAAAAGCCCTTTCTTCCCATCTCGTTCGAAGCGGGAAGCCCATCTGCTCTAGGAGTTCTAACTCCAGTTTAGTTTCATCTTTCTTTCAATCGTGGGTGGACATCCTTTCTGAAAGGAAGTTAACCCGGGAGCCATCTCTTTTTATCAAGTGAGATGGAGTGTAAACAGGGTGGAATCCCCTTTCCATTTACAAGTTGATGGTTTCATCTCTTCGCCTAGTTGATCTAATTGATCTCTCCTTTCCTTCCTTCTCTCCCTATCCTTCTCACTCCCTCACGAATCGTACTCTCGCGTTTCCCCGAGGAATAGGAGTAAGAGCGCCCTACCTCTTTTTTTCTCCCCCTTTCGCATCAGTCTCCCTGCGAGCGGGAAAAGAGGCGATTGTGCAGACTGCCTCGGGAATGGGAAAGCCGACCAAAAGGGTGTGTCAGACCCAAGATGATTGGTTTTTCACCCGTTGTTATCTTCTTTAACAGGAAAAGGATCTCGGAGACCCTCTCATTTAGTTTAGGACCCGGTTCTACTTGACGTGCCCCTTTTTTCTACCCTACTTCAGTTGATAACAACCTGACTGAGACTTCCAGGGGCTTGCCCTATCTTTTAAAAGTCTTAGAACGGATTTCTCCTATTTGGATGCTTATTTGAACATCGAATTTCCTTCAAGTACTCATGACTAATTCCTTGTAGGGTCAGCTTCCAATCACTCATTAGGAGACGGCACTGAGGAACTCCATTACTTGGTTTCACTGCTTGAAAACGGACTAAAAGCAAAGATAAGAAGTGGCCCATTCATTCCCTATTACTTCGACTGAGCTTCCTGGGGCTTTGGAATCCCCCTTTTGCCCCTATTTGGATGTTCTAGAATGCCCTTCTTCTACTTCCTTGTCCTGGGAAATCATTTAGTGAATTCACTACTGGAACATCCTATGAATCTTCAATTGCTCCATCGCCTTCCACTGAACTGAACTTATTCTATTGGCATTCTCGTAGCTTACAAGCGCCATGGATTCTTTCTTTCATACCCGGCCCATCTGTGAAGTTGCTTAAATCGTTGCCTTTGCGGCGCTAAATTGGATCTATTGGCATTCTCGGATAGCTACATATGGGGGTTGGCTATTGTAGGAACTCCTGGTGTTGGAGACGAGTAGCTTGCTTACATATTTCCTCAGCCTATACCAATGAATGGATTGCCACTGCGTCTGATTCGACTGTCTCCGTCGTGTTCCGCTGCCAAACTTCTTATTGATATGATATAAAACTAAGCGGAAGAAAGCAGTTTCAGTTTAGTAAGGACTGATGCCCCTAGTTCACTATTGAACCTATTCCCCGAGGAAGAAAAGGCTGTCTCGCTTTCCTCTATCTTCTGTTATGCTTGGCTCGGCTTCCGGTGCTTCCCCTTCCAATGTTGGGCTGTCTCTGCGGTGCCGGCTCCCGTTTCTGTCTTAGCTAAGCAGGTTCATGATTGAAGCCGAGAATGGGCCTACAGGTGTAGTACCAGTGTCTGTTAATACGTGGGTTGTAAAGAGTCTTCCTTTCTCCCTTTCCTTAAGGATGATTTGTGCTGGCTTTACCAAAGTCTAGTCCAAGTGTATAGCAAGACCAAGCCTTCACTGTAAGGTATAGTTCGTGTTTCCTTCTCTTCACTGTAAGGTATAGTTCGTGTTTCCTTCTATCGGTAATCAACTTATTGATCTATAGGCATTTCACCGCTATTTAACACATTAGAACTCAGCGCTCTACCGTTGCTTGTTGTGGAGCGAGTCTTAAATGAGTGATAAGGAGAAGTGCAACTACGAGAGATTCAGGAAGAAGCAACGAAGAAAGATGAAATCCAGTGAGATACTGGAGAAAGGTGGTCGTAACGACTGCGGGTCCATTCCATCTCATCCAGTCCAGACTCTCGCAGCGAAGATGGTGATTTGCCTCTTCCTGTTCTTGACAGGCTAGTGACTCCACTGCTACCCACTCGGAGTCGACTATTGATCCGTCGCCCGAGCCCGTTGGCGTTTCGTCCTTGCCTGAGGTACGTTGTTCTTATTTGTGACACCCATATGGTTTGTGTCTGACCCAGCATAGTGCTTTTCTTGCCATTGTTCATTCTTCTTTGAAGCCGCAAAATGATAGTGAGGCAGCAAGGATCCCTCAGTGGCAGCAGGCCATATCTATCTGAGGAATTGCCAGTCTTGCAGAAGACGTCGTTCATTACCATATCAAATAGAGAGGGGTTCCAAACCTGTTCCTTGGTCAATGCTCTGAAAGAAAGGGAATGAGTCTATTTGGCTATATAATGTGGTCAGCTGAGAATGGTAATGAAATGGGGGTTAGAGAGTGCTCTAGGAAACGCTAGAAAGAAGCTTCCAGAACGCGAGGCGTTAGAAAAAAAGAGGCCAGTTAGAGAAAATCTCTTGGGGAAGTGTACTCCAACCCCTACATCTGGTCTTTGAACATTGGCCTCCTCCCCGTCTTGGTCAACAGAATCCGTATGGTAGGGAATAGCACTGAAAGGAAGGCTCCGGTAAGGAATCTATCTAGTGGAAAATGCAGCTTTTATCTCTTTTCTTTGAAAGCGTAAGCAGTTCCTAGTTAAGATATAGGACATGGGCATGCTCTTGAGAAAGAGAGTCCCCACTCATCAGACTTAGAAGTAGCATGCTCGTCGACAGACCCAGATGGTCCGGATTCCTAAGATGAAGGAAGTGGGGATTATTGATCAAGTAAGAGCTTTCCCGTCTCTACATATTGCTTAGTTCGTTTACTAGATATGGCTTTCTTTTCGCTTGAAAGTTAGGTAGGACTCCGCCCCCACACTTTCACTCATGCAGTTGGTCGGTCTGCCACGGTTGTAGGATTTTCTCGAGAATAGTGTGACAACCGCCGCATCAGCTGCTGTGAATGGGCGCCTACTTAGATAAGATATTTAAAGAGAAATAGATCTCTCGGAGAATGAAACTGCCATCTAGTGGCGGTCGTAGCGTGCCGTCGGGGAATATCAATCCTCAGCCGACCCAGAATATGGCAGAGCATCCTAGTGAAGGAGGAGTTTTGGTCACCTGTAAGATCTCAGAACGCTTATCGCCGAAAACCAACCGAAAGAAAGGCGCGAACAAACAAGCTTTGCTTAGCTCGGGAACGCCCTTTGAATCCAATCTCTTCCATCCGGTCGTTTGAAGCCTCGAGTAGCTTCTGTCTCTGGTATATCCAACATATCTTCACGCGGGTCTGGGAAAGACAGAAAGTAGTCCCACTTCTGGCCTTGTCCCTGACCTTGTCGTCTGCAACCGCCCCTAACATTTTAGTTTGCTTCTGTAGTTCTCTCGCTTGGACTTGCGGTTCAAGCTACTTAGCCAAAGGAAAGGTCAAATTCAAACCCAACATTTATAGTAAACGAAGTGCATGAAGACGTAGTGAAGTAGAGTCGGAAGCAAGTTCCCTTGGGGTGAGTGGAGCAGACTCAGAGAAGAAGAATGGTCCTAGCACAGGCAGAAGTAGGCCACCTGCTGCTTCTAGTGGTGAAGCAGAATGTTCTCCTAGTGTTTTGAAAGGATTGGACGGACGGATCCAACCATTGGGAGTTGCCATAGGATATATAAGAATATGAGAAACAAGCTCCTCTTGGGATGCGAGAAAGACGCGGATTAAAGTTAACAACTAGGCTTGACACGTAAATGTTCTTTGCTTCCCTAGTTGAGAAGCTACTTCCGACTTCTATGTCACCCATCCCTTAACTTTCTTTTGATGAGCAACCTTGACAGGAACGCACTTTGAATACAAATAAGTTTCCGCCATCTACTCAGGCCCATAGCTGAGCTTTGTCCCAGGCTTTCATCCACCCTAAAAGAAAAAGAACCTCTCTCGATCTGGGCGGATAACGTAGATAGTCGCCAAGGTTGTTCCAATCTACGTATGAAAGGAAGAAGAAAAGAAGTCTTCAGGGAAGTGTCCTAGCTGAAACCCCCGTCTACTTATAGCACCATAAGGCCTCTTTTAAGCCAAGCTCCAGAAGTTCGGCCATTCAATCTCTGTTGGGTTCATTTATGCTTATAGCGCTTACTGCTATGCCTATGTGACTCGTGCCCTTCCTTACCTTAGCTCGATGCAAGCAAAATCGCTCTGAACTGCGGTTAGTCCTGAAAAGCCACAGGAGGGGGAGGAAGTGGGAAAGATAATCTATGCCCCGTCTCATATTCCGGTTCGGATCCGGCCTCTCGGCAATAGCTCTAGCAAGCTCTATGCTTTCTATCCCAATCTGCTGGTCGTGCTCCGGCTCCACCTTCGTACGCACCTTCTTTTTGAAAGAGCGGTTTTTATTGCTGAAGCATATTCCTGAGTTGACTGAGGATGGATAATAATAGGGATACTGTGCAGGGTCTCCAACTGGTGCTATCGCTTCACCCTTGCCTTCCACCTCTGAGTAGGGTCCCAAGTGGTAAAATATTAGTGCAATCCTATATGAGTATGGGGAAGAGAGAGTTACCTTACGTAATGAATATGATCGCCGCTCCGGTCGGTATAGTTCCGGTTCGACCGAACTTGACCTTGATGCAGGGACTTCCTCACCGGCAAGGTCGGGCTAACATCAGTATTACGATCCGTGCCCATTCGTGTATCCAGCATTCTTGGATTGAGACGCCCCTTCTTAAAGCTGCCTAACTTCTGTGTAAGGCTTTATCCCATACCTTAACTCGGGATAGGGGCGCTCTCCCTCGAACTAGATCGGATGCATTGTAGGGACCCACCTCCGGTTCCATCCCAAGCATTTTCATCATAACAAAGCATCTATCAAACTATCAAAAGCATACCGGCGAGTGGCGCACCGGTAGGAGCTGCCAAGCTAAGGGCCGGCCCTATCGATTGCTCTTTCCTTTCCTGACCGGTTCAATTCTTCAGACTTAATGGGCCTAGTGGATAAAGTACAACACTGGTCCCAACTGGTAGTGCAATCTGAAGCATTTTCAGTAGCCTTGTCCCGACCATCATGGATTTCCTTACTGTCCGCGGCGTAGCGCATGCGAGAGAGATAAAAGCTGTTGTGAGGAAGCCTTTAAGCATCCTTGATTGAAGAAGCGCCCTCTACTTATTATGTTATGAGATTCATACATTGATTGAGATCAGCAGAATAAGCATGGTGGCTCAAAGTGCTACCTTTTGTTCCTTCCTTCTGGATTCGTTGATTCTTCCCTTTTTAAAAAATGGAAATAACAGCCGATCGGTTGGCAGCTCTGAGAGATTGTGTCTCACTTCATTCACCCATCAGCCTATATTATATAGAATACATGCTCGTGTATATGAGAGAAGGCTCTTCCACGGCCAGTTTCCTTTGCGGATAACATGTGTTCATGACCCGGAACGTACGAAGACTCGGGAAAATCATATAAGTCTCACTCCTCGGGCAGTCGTCTTTAGTGATCCTAAGGACCTGTCTATCGGAAGCACTGATAGCCTTAATTAAGGAAAGGAAGACTTAGAGACGATAGCAGGGCTTATTATATATACACCGACCCCGGCCTCCTATCAAGGGAAGGATGACATTCTTCGGCTCCCATCAAACAGGCAGAACTGCAAAAATCGAATCGGTATCTTGAAGTGTAAGCTCTGCTTTCTCGACGTAGTTGCTTGTTGAATGTTTGTAGAATCTACCGGTGTTACGTGATTGTCATATGCCAAGCTCTTAGTTCTCTTTCAGTGCGCACTTCGTCAGCAGAAGCGGTACAATCGGATGAGGGCGAATCGAAGTCGAGCTGTTCCTTTGACTAATTAGTTGCGTAAGGAAGTGGACTGGGGCCTTCCCATAGAAGAGGTAAGGTGATAAATCCTGAAACTTGGGCCACAGGCCTTCCGTCAACAATGGTTGTACCAAAGGGCTATACTCATTCCCCAGAGATCTTTTTTTCTTTAGATATCTTCTCTCCATGACCCTACCTTGTTCCTTCTCGACCTGCTATCGAGAGGTTAGCTTGCAGCCTTATCACCGACCGGAATTGCTGTGGCCGCTTTCGCCGAGTAAGACCTGTTTGGAGAGACGGAGTCACTCGCAAGCTTCGAATTATCATCATCTAATAAACGACCTCAGTTTTCGACCCCGCGAGGCTTTATAAAAGACGTTCTAGCTGCCTCGTTTTCGCCTTTTAATGAAATTCGTTTATCTTTCAGATAGACTCCCTCTTCTTTTCTTGAGTAATCCGTTCTTGCACGATTGAGCAAGCAAATAGAATTGATATGCGCCGGATAAGTTAAATAAAAGAGCATGCTTAGACGGGATATGGCCCGTAAGCTTCTTCTTCGATAGCTAGATGTGAATCCGCTAGTTAAATTATATCGACACTGAAATACCCTGAGTCAGTCCCGTCGGTTTATACGAGATAGGCCCTATGAATAGTCCTTAAGGGAAGGGGATCGATCGATTGAGAGCCGACTACCTCTTCTTTTCTTGAGGAAGTGAGGAAAATCCTAACTATTTAATGAGTTAGGCGGAACAGGGGAAGTTTTGTCAGAAGAGGCCGGAAGAAGAGGCAGTTTAGTCGTTTGTTGGAATCCGGCAGCTCAGAGAGAACACTTGTGTTCCTCTAACTCATGTAAAGGATGCTCACTCCTTACAATTCATCGAGCCCATTCTCCTCAGCGAAAGCTACTAAGCCCAATCAATGCGGTTAGTCGGCAAAATCGAAGGTGTTTATTAAAGGCTAAGCTCAGTCGTATCGCAGCGTTAAAGGCGAAGCTCAGCCGTTCCTAAGAATGAATCCAGCACGAAGGAAGAAGGCGATCAACGACCTCTCGGAAGGTTTGCTTGCGCTTATATTAGGTAACTTTAGACGAAGTTGTAACTGCTATTACCAGTACTACCAGTACTAATAGAAGGCCCCACGATTGAGTTTCTGATTTAGTGCTTTATCTTCATTCTATGTTATGAGATTTCTCGTTCGATGAAACTAGAGTCTTAGCATCAACGGCTTTTTTATATCCGTTGGATGTAGCATCTCGGAATTAGTTGAGAAAGACTGCTTGTTATTCTTTGAATGTTCTATCTAACGCATCGCTCCTAGTCTTTATCTGATATCGCGAAGAAACATCCTTTGGGGGTTTTAGGCCTCTTTTCGTGTAAAGGACGATCATAACGGATGCTAGCCAGATGCATAACACGAGCATTTCTCTTTGCTTTCAACTGACCCGCTAACTGATCAAGAATCTGCACCTGTAGAGGGCTCGCTCCTAGCAGCTTCTAAATCCTATATTGTAAGCAACAACAGCGGAGAGTAGTAAAGGGGCTACTTACCCGGGCGAAGTAGCGAGAGCCGGGTCACGTATAGACCGGGCGGTTCCATAAAATAGCCAATCATCCTTGGTTCTTTCTTTCGGCAATCACTGCGAATGGGCCATGCTTTCACCTTTGGTTACGCCCTTCATCTTTAATTACTATGTCCTCGCTTTCTCCGCTTTAATAGCCAGACCGGCAATTCCGGCCTTTACCAACCTCTGTTTTTGAGGCGAAACTAGGTTCAAATATAACCGATATGCGAAAGGAGGAAGTAATAGCATCGAGTCAAAGGAATGGGATGAACAAGCGGTCTCCTTCAAGTAATGATGAAGATGAAAGATGAGTCTTAGCTACCAGATTATGAAATCTGAACCCGAGTGCCCATCATTCTGAGTTGAAATAGCCATTCCTGTTACTACCAGGGCAGAGTTCAAGTAATCCAGAGATGTAACTTGACTCTTCGCCTCCATGGCTGAATCTTCATTTTGCGAGATCGTTAGTAATAGGTATAAGACTAGCCTGCTCAATGAACAAGAAATTGGCGTCTCGATCAAACTACTACGCAAAAAGGTGTGCTCAAGGCTGGGCGTACCCGAGCCCCATTACTGAAGGGGAATTTGTTGACAAGTATACTATAATAGCTCCTTATAATAAGGCTCTTTAGCTCATCGACTCAGAGCTCGTTTCCCTGATTCGAAATATCAGATCTATAAGCGCCTATTCTCTCTGGTAGTCTAGCATATCTGCTGCTATGCTTGCTTTGAAGCCTGGTCCTACCTTGGGGAAACTACCATTGGGATCAATGCAATCGAGTTGTGGCTGCCATTAAATGAAATTCATTTTGCGAGAGCGAATCTATCCGGTTAATCTTTACTCGCCTAACTAAGAGCTCGCCTTGAGCCGGTAGTTAGTTCTTCCCTTATTAGGCCAGCCGAAAGAGGGTAGTTAGAAGCCAAAGGCGGTTGTTAAGGGTGAAGCTCACCCGGCAGTGCACTCTTAAGGCGAGGAGCTGCTAGCATCCTTGCTTCTGTTAGCGAATCTCGTCTCTTTCATAACTCCGTCCTATACCTTCCATTGGTCTAAAGGCTAAACCGAGGAAGAAGAACTTCGTTTTTCTGCCCTCATGGTGATCCATTCCTATAGCTAACTAGCTATCTCCCGTTTAATTAAGATTCTGATCATGCTTCTTCCGTTCTCTTACTTGATTTATCATCCTGTACTTGCATTTAGGAATGCCAGAAGTAGGAAGGGGAAAGGGCGTGCCATACCTATTAAGTTAAGAACTAACCAAATCGTTTAATTAAGACGCTGATTATCTGAATTACTTGGAGCTCTTTCTTTCGTCCATCTTCCCCGACTGATTGATCGATTTATGTTAATGGTAAGTTCCTCCTCGGAATTACTTGCGAGAGAGGGCGCTCGTTCATCTTATCCCTTTGACCGAAGCTAGTCCAAGGGTTGCCTTCTAGGATTGGGGTTAGCTTGAAGTATCGAGGTTGTTATTACTGGAAGAACTCATCCGGAGTCCCGATGTTACTCTTCGCTTAGCTCATTGCATCGATCTATTAGCCCGAGTAGGGGAGACTTTTCCCTTGTTAGTTGGCCGGAAGAGAGTTGTTTTTTGAAAGACGAAACACAACGAAAGAGGGAGGACGAAGAAGAAAGGTGAGGATGCAACCTGAAAAGTGAGCCTCTCATCATTTCATTTGTTCTCACCCTCGTGCCTAAAGTTCCGTTGCTATCCCTTATTCATTGAGTGCCTGGTCTTTAGTTCACTTGCAAGAGAGAGGGCTAACCACCTCATACCACCTATCTCCTTTTCGGGAGGTCTCCTCCGCCCTTATATCTCATCGAAAAACGAATACTCTGATTGCCTCTAATTATCTTAATTTCCCTACCTCTTCTATCCTTAATGCTCGAAGCAAAGAGCATGAACGAGTGTAAAATGAGACTGATGGTTCTACTTTAGTGAGACGCTTGGCCTCTCCTCTTGTGTGCCCTTTCTCTTTTAATTAATGAATTGTTGCCCGTATTGAAAGAGAGGTCGCGGAGTCATTAGGAAGAAGGTTACTCAGGCCAAGGATATTCAATTTCACCCCGGTTAGCAATCACACATATTTGTTTTGCTGGTATAGACTTTCTTAATAGTTCTTTCGTACAGGCCGGATAATGGGTCCTTTCCTATAAGGGTATATAAAGGTGCGTTCTTGCTGCATCGTATTAGCGAACTACTCAGTCTTAGCTTTGCTAATCCTCCGAATGAAATTCGTTTTAGCCTGTCTTACAAAGGATGCTTCTTTAAGATAATGGATAAACGGGGATGAGCAGAGCTAAGAGTACACTACCGATCCCCGGTTCGATCAACTAACCACTAACACTGGGACTGAGCCCTTCCGGCATAAACTATATCACCTCCGGTTCCTCCTTCATTCTCTTGTTGATTTATTGCTACTTCCATTTCAAGGACTTCTATTATTGCTTCCCTGGGTTTCCGGGATAGCCAGTAAACGTACTTACTAGCCGCTAATAAACGAACTTACTAGCTTCCTTGTTTCGAGAATAAACAATCAATCGAGGAGCGGGATGAGAAAGAAAGGACCGAACGAAATGAACTTAAATAGATAGGCGCAAGAAGCGATAATCTTGGACTTATGTTAACTTTGATGTAGCCTTCCCCCGTAGCCGCTTAAGGCTAAAGGGATTGAAAGAGACCGCGCCGATGCAAAACCCTAATGAGCGAGCCCCATTGAGGGATGCCAAATGGAGGAGCTAAGCACTCTCCAATAACATGTGAGCCAGGTTCTCCAAGGCATATCTCCTAGCATTCCCCTCCCCTTCGTACTCATGGGATCCTCCAGAATCTCGTCTAGCTTCTTTCTAGTCGTGACGACGCACCATGAAAGTGTGGCCTGGTAGTTGGAACTTCTTTGCCTTATCGCTTCTTTCAGTTTTTGTGATGAATCACATCCACCAGATGCGGATGCAAGGCATATATATCTCCTAGGGAGCCTTCTCATGCATAGCAAGGGCTCCTACCAGACCCACCTGAATCTTTCTTTGAAAGCAGAAACCGGGTCGTCCAAACGTTCTGCGAAGGTGAGCCTCAACAAGTTGGACTACTAAACAAGAGATAATGGCAGCTTCGGCGCCTATCGATCCATACTCATTGATTAATGTCAGCTTACACGATAGCAGGAATGGCTTCCGAGGACCAGTTAAACATGTAAAGACCAATCTTATGGATTCCCTCTAGCGTCTACCTCCGGGTAAAAGGCTCACCTGCTTCCGGCTATATGGCTTCCCGTGTCCACTTTTCCTCCGGAATACACTGACGCACTCGTGTTAGAAATGGGTTCCTCTTGAGTCTGATCTCCCTTCCGTGTGCTCCTAGCTCGACAAGTTGCTTCCCCGCCCGGGCTTTCTTCCTAAATAGAGGACAGGGGAGCTTTACTCTGAGCTAAAAGAAGTGGGTTCTGTTCTTCCCTCCGGCCGGCCTAAGCCCTCGATTGAGTCTCTTGAGCCCGGATTTACTTCTTTATTCAAATGAAAAATGAAATGGAAATGAAGGCAAAAGTACGCCCGAGTGAGTCAAGACAAGCACGGTACCGAGTTGAGCGAGACAGCCGGAGGACCGGGGGTGATATGAAGATACTGAGCTTCAAAGGGGAAAGACCACCAGGGTGTACTCAACCAGGCACTACGAAGAGAGGGTAGTCCATTAGACATGCATGTGCTTAAGCTTCTGAGCATTCGTATTCCGTGCTAGTTCCGGGACCAAGATATTCTTGTTATTAGCCATCGGTAGTATTCAATTATCGTTCGTAGTAGGCCAAAGGTGATCTTGTTCCTTCTGAGGAGGCCGGAACAGGAAGAGATGTTTAGGGTCAGCCGGACCTCTCTGTTCCTCGTTGCTTTGGGCCAGTCGCTTCCCCTTGCTTCGAGACAGGACTAGTAGGAATTTTTCTTTGTCTGGAACCAGGTCTTGCTTCTAAGCCTAAGTTAGCCTTTCCTTCCAAGCCGGAAAGGGTGCTTTTGGTTATGGAACATCCAGCGAGAGATCTCCATAATGAGTTTTTCCTAGGGATGTAAGTCTCTTCTTCCGTTGAGGTCCGTACGAGAACTTCGTAGACTAAATAGATAAACCTGCGATTGTAGGCCCTTTCAGTAAAAGAAAGGAAAGAGTGGAAGCTAGGTCTAGTCTATACTAAACAACACGAACACGCCTTTTTCTTTATTAAGAGCAAACCGGTTAGCTAGCTTCCTCGGCGCGGAAAGCATCGAGGATGTAGGACTTGCTACGAGTAGTTGCAGTGGGCATGAAGCAGAACATCGGAATGGACTACTTAGTCTGGCTTACGCAAGGGATTAAGTCCAGGGCTAGAGAATCTACTTTTGACTTATAGGATCGCCTAGGCCATGCCCTTATTATCCCATTCTTTAGGAATCGAGCAAAGCTTTTTCTTTTATTACAGCTAGGAGCACATCCTGTGCTTATAGTGACACCCAAAAACGGGATCCAAGGGAGGACTCGTGGTACAAAGCAAAAAGAAAGCCAAAGCCGAGTAGAACTTCTTGCACGTGGAATTCACAAAATCATCTTAGGAATAAGCCTATGATTCCTCTACTAGCTACGAGCTAATAGAAGAGGAATGACTCGAGCTTAGGCCGGCCGGAGGGAAGAACAGAACCCACTTCTTTTAGCTCAGAGTAAAGCTCCCCTGTCCTCTATTTAGGAAGAAAGCCCGGGCGGGGAAGCAACTTGTCGAGCTAGGAGCACACGGAAGGGAGACCGCTTATTCACTTGGAAAAAGTAGCACCCTCAGGGAAGAGAAAGACCTGAATCTATTACTATATTCATTCCTGACCAAGTCAAGAGGCAGTCCTACTAGAGGTCAGATTGAAGACTTCATTCAGTTAGCTACTTACGTTTATCTATCGATTAGTTAGGGTCTTATGACACCGTCTATAGGGGGAAGCACCCTTCCTTCTAGAAAGGGAACTACCGGTCAGTTACACAATTATTTAGGGAACAAGATAGGAGGAGACTTCCTACTAGCTAGTCGAGGAATGACAACAACTAACAAACGAGCTACTAGATACTAAGTAAACTGCCCATAAAAGAGCAGAGAGATCGGGGCAGGTGGCATACGGAGAAGCCCAGGTTCCCTTTCACCTTAGACAGTAGATGAATTGTATAAGAGTGAAGTACCCAGCAGACAGGACTTCCACACGGCATGCCAGTACAATGAAAATCTCTCCTTCAACGCCAGAACCACGAGCACCTCTGCCGGGTTCAAATAGTGTTTAGGAAGTAAGGCCACTATGCAGGCTCAAAGAAAGCATCATTCACTCGGTAAGGCGACTATGTGGGCTTCATCAACAAGAAGCTCATTCCAGGCAAGCGGTAAGGCCACCTCCTGTTGGGAAAGAGACTTGCTTTCAAAGGCCAGAAGCGCCACAGGCAGTTTCCCAAGAATGTGTCTTATCAAAGGCAGCTCCTAGGCCAGCAGCGAGTCTATCAACAAGGCCATATGGGATTGGTAAGAAGGTCCTTCCAAGCGTCAGGTTGAAATATCATCCCTCCTTGGGCTAATAGAACCTTTCTCCGGTCTGGGCCAACCGTTATTTTGGGTAAATAAACTGCATAAAAACGCAATCTGCCAGCTACGAGTCTAGCCAGCTAAGCAATGAAGTGGGCATAAGATGAGTGCTAACTTAACTCCAGCAGTAAGGGTTTCCAGTTGGGAAAGAGACTTGCCTTCCTTCCCTAGTTAAGATAGACCCACGCACATGAGGCTAGCTTCCTTGCTAGCACATTCATCTCTATAAATAAGGGCTTAGTGCTCCTCCAATAAAGCCTTCTCTGCGTGCCTGCCAAAAATGACCTTGCTTTATGGCGCGGCATCCCCCTGTGTTGGAGAATCTGCTGCGCATTCATAGGTTGTTCTCAGATGTGGCACTTTCGGACTAGAAGAGGCTGCAGATGGACCATCATCCGATGTGGGACTTATGCCTTTTCGATTGGATCAATGAGACTCGGATGCTATCGAAAATGAGGATGGCATCGAAACTCTTCCTTTTATATACATATACAGAATTATCATTGTACTGCTTTCAAAGGCTATACTATAAGGGAGAAATGGTTTTCAATGGCCAGAGACCCCCTCGTCCTTTTAATGAATGCCCACAGATCTTCTCGAGCCGGGATCAGATTCGATGTCAAAGAAATGGATGCTTTCCGCTTGAAGGCAAGTGAAGATGTGGCATCAGAGTCCTCCTTCCTATTATAAATAGCTGGAGATTCGTTCACAAGAGAAGAGCCTAGGGCATTGGGACTGCTCCTAATTCCAATTGAAAGCGTGACATTTGACTTCCTTTGTCCATTTGCTTTTTGAAAAGAGCGGATGCTAATCCAAGTCCCACAAAGGAATCGCTTTCACAGTAGAAAGGCTGCCCTCCTTCCCTTAGCCCGAAAAGAATATTGCCTGTTCTTCTTCTCCTATTGGCTTGGCCTGCATTCAATAGCAGCTGATGAAATGGCAAGTGCCAGGCTAAAGGAAAAGAGCATATTCCTGCGAACCTTCGCAGAGATTAGCCACAGTTGAACAGGAGGAATGCCAAAATGGCATCAACAAGAAAGAAGAGAGAGCTCCCGTGAAAGCAAAGCCTAAGCCTAGAGAAAAAGAGAAAGCTATTCCAAGTATAAAGGATCAGGAGTATCCTCTGATGCTTCTGTTTGAGCTCTTGCCTACTTACCTGGATAAAAAAGATCTTTCAACCTTCCCTACTCGACCCTTAACGGAACTCACCGGGCTTTGCTATTGGTTTCGGACTAGTTAGGCCTCCGATCAGTTAGGGGTTGACACCGGATTTGGAATGGAATTTGCTTATTTATCTATTCCCGTCTGCCTTGGGTTCTCTAGCCCTGTGCTTTAAAACAGGGCTTCTTGCTACTTCTTCCGATTTTGAATCAATTTCAACCTTTGTTGCCCTATATATATGATTCAGCCCTAGCTTCATCGTCTAGAATCGAAACGAAATCCTATGCACTAGCTTATGTATGCTTTAACTGAGACTTCATCCTATGAAAAAAAAGCCTTGTTAGCTCCATCTTCTGGATTTTAAAAACTAGAAACTCCGCCATTTCTTCTGACCCCACCGTACTTGGCTATCCTTTTCAGCCAGCCTAAGACGTTGGACTTAGAAAGGAAACTATACAAAACCTCTAAACATCAGTATACTACGTCTTCTTTATCGTTTGTGTAAGCTTCTTCCCTGCTGGCGCACTAGGAACAGAAGTCTATCTAGCGCTAAGAGCTGGGCTGTGAAAGTGAGGTGGTAAGCGCAGTAGGAGCGTGCGTTGTATCGCTTCATTCTCAGCTATCAGTGCGGTAATGCCTTGCATCGCGCTATTGCCTTTTCTCTGCGCGCGTTTCGCTATTTGCGCGCAATAGCTTAGTTTACCTGTCTTTGCATCTTCTTCCGATTCGGCGGGAACTGCTTCCCCACTCGAGACAACCATCTACGAGAGGTCAATTTCCTTTGCTTTTTCGATCCAGCACCTTACTCTAGCGGAGTGCAACCAGCAGAGCAGAAAAACCTTCCCACTAGCTGAACAATCCACGCCCCTATCAATCGTTCGAAAATGAGTGGATTTCGTCCTGTGCCCAAAGCGGAGGGTGCCCATTGCCGTGAAAGCTTTGATAGCGACCTACGCCCTATTTGTTCATCTATCTCATTCCGGACTGCACGACTTCAAGTTCGATTCCCAATGTCTTGTTAGAAAGGAAATCGAATCTATTCCGTCTTGGATCGGTCAATCGAGGAAATTCCTTCTTTCTTTTACTCGGCTCGATCAATCCAATCGATTCCTTAATCCTTAAGTAAACTACGTTGCTAAGTACCAACCGTTCGAAAAGAGGATTCTCCCGAAGCTTGGAAAGCGGAGAGGCGGAACTTACTTCGGATGGAATTCTGCCCACTAATGGTTGAGCGGATTCTTCCTTCCCACTAGGAAAGTCCCGCTTAGAGTAAAGGTTTATTCTAGACTCGATCTCTTCCTGTAGCTTTTGAATACCTGAGCCCTATCTTGAGTCGTAGAAGGGGAAAGATTTGAGTTCACGGCCCCAGGGAGTTGAAGTGAAAAGAGAAGCAAATGAGGCGCGTTCTTCCCTGACTAGGTCATTACCGGACTCCCCCATTACCTTCTCTTCCGCAATAGAGGATGCGCGGACCCGCTAAGGCAAGTATAGTATGGGTTTCAATCCATTATGTGTTAGAAGATCGGTAGTCAATCAACTTGGGCAACAGTCTGTGGAGCTCAGGCTAACGAACTATTGCCTGTTTTGAACTTTTCTTAAAGTGGACAGTATCCTCCCAGCACACTCAAAGGCGAAAGGGATTTGCGGTATATGCAGTCAATGAAATGGGAAGAATAAGCATGACAATAGATCCTGGAAAGATCAATGATGTGATCATGAGGGATAGACAGGAAAGCTTCCAGTAGGAAGTGAATCCGCCCCTGAACACAATCAACGGATGATTGTCTGGCTTTTGAGAGGATGTCTAGTATTGTACGTTCTTGAGGTGCCCAGAAAGGAGCGAGCGACCCGCCAGATTCGAACTGGCATATAGATAAGTGGAATAGGCAATTCCTCTTTTTCTTTCTCTTCCATAAGGGGTTGCTTTGGTGACGCAGTTCAGGTTCCCTCTATTTCCTTACATCTGCGGGATTGGGGCGTCCGGCCAGGTTGCAGCATGGTTTTGGCCTGATTTGATTGGCTATCAGCTAATAGATAAAATAAGGATTATTCAATCCTTCCAGGACGGTCAGGATAAAAAAATCACTTTCTGATGCGGCCCCGTGCCTCATCAAATCCTTAAAGAATACGAGCACTTCCTGGAAAGTGTCATTATGTGTGAAAAGGTTATGCACCACTGTGCGGGCATCATAAGGGGCTACGTTTACGCCCTGTAGTTCTAAGCTTTCTAAGTGATCGCGCACTACATGCTTCACCTCGTCTTCAAGCCCCTCTTCAGCTATCTGTTCGACACACTCAATAGCTTCCTGTCTCGGTAGTTGAGAAATTTCCAGAAAGTCTTCAGCGCTGAACCTAGCAAAAAGGTTTATGGCTAAAAAGATGCTGCAACCTAACCCGAACCCAAAAAGGATCTCTTGCAGTATCTCTGTTTCTGTCATTTTTTTCTGTTTTTCCCTTCTTTTTTTGCCCTCTCACTAGTGGTTACTCCCGATCCGAAGCACCCCTTTTCCATTCATAGAGAGATCCAATCGTCAAAATCAATAAAAAGGCCATCATGGACCAAGATCCAAACGGATCAATCTTGTTGGGAGGTACTGCCCAAGGAAAGGAAAAGGTGACTTCCGGATCAGGGATAATAAATAAAATAGAAACCAGATAAAATCGTATATCGAAACGACTTCTGGCATCACCGGAAGGATCGGAACCACATTCGTGGGCCGACAATTTTTCTGGATAGGTCGAACTATTGGAAGCAAATGGAAAAGGAACACCGAGTGGGATCAAAGAAACTAGCGGACTGATCACTAAATAGATACAAATAGGTGCAAATTCTGACATCACCACAGCCCACTTCGTTCTCTCGCTCTGCTCGCGGCGCTCCTTGCTCGCGGAGCGGCATACCGAAAAAAGAAAGGTTTTAGAAGAAGAAAAAGGGGATGTTTTGTTAATAGGAACAAGAAACTGTTTATAGCCGTTGCGATATAAACGAAATTGCTGAATCAACTGCTCCTCCAGAATGGCTGGTAATACCACTTAAGGGCGGATAGACCGTCCACCCAGTGCCGCTACCCACTTCTACTAAGGCCGGGCTTAATAGGAGCAAGAGACTTGGTGGCAACAACCAGAATGAAATATTATTTAATCGTGGAAATGCCATGTCAGGTGCACCTATTAGAATCGGAACAGACCAATTACCAGATCCACCTATCATCGCCGGCATAACCATAAAAAAGATCATTAAAGAAGCGTGAGCCGTTATTAAAACATTATAAAGTTGATGATTCCCACCAAGAATTTGAGATTCGAATTTAGGAGTTTTTACCAGCCCCGCTTCCCTTTGAAGGGCCGGAAAACTTCTTTCATTAGGGTTGGCTCTCCCTCTAGTCTGACAATCAAGTCTCCTATTTCTTGAGTAGTATTGGTTTCGATCTCCAGGTCGTTTTGCAAAATGGATAATGCCGATTGACCATAAATGTTAGTTTCCCCGGATTGTCTCCATCTGGGAAGGTCCCGTTCACAATAATGTTGTAGTTGAGCGGAAACCAGTCTATGAAGACGCCTGAGAAGATCCCCCCTCTCCCCCTCTTCTTGAAGGAGTGGGATTAACGGATTTTGCTCCGGAGCCGGCTGGTCCACTGTCGTAGACAGATTGGGATCTTGACCTGGGAGAGCAGAGGGGCCAGCGCCGTGGTTAGGATGAGAAGGAACGCCCGCAGGCTGATTGACACTTCCTTCGGAACTGCCGCCGGAGCTGCTTCCCAGTACGGATGTCCAGCCTTGGTTGGCGCCAGAACTCCCTTCCATCCAACAGATTAGCTCTGGGAAAACCATTCCATCCAGTGCCGCTGCTTTGAAGGCAAAAGAAAGAAGAATCTTGGGGCAGCCCTGAACCAAGACCCATGATACGAAAGACAAAATAAAAAAGACAAGTAAGAACAGGAAATCCGGATGTATTTCAACCCCCAACTCGAACACTAAATAATTATACAAAAGAAAACACCATCTATAGAGCTTTAGCTCTACCATAATAACTAAAATAGTGGAAACCACTATTGCGGAAAAGGAAAGGAAAAAGATACGTGCTGCGGGAACGGCTTTAGGAAACATGGGAGTTACAAAGTCCAATTAGGAGAAATTCAAATGTTAAAGTAAAAGCGCCCCATACCCTAAAAGCCCGGGGTGGGGTATAGGCCCTCTCTGTTGCTCTTTCTATACGATGATTCTCGCACACGATTCAGTCCGCCCCTGTCAAATTAAGTAGTCGACTTAGACTAGGATATTGGATGGAAGTGGAGTAGTGACGAGACCCGCATGCTCTTTTGATGCGTTCCTCTCCTCTTCACGACAGATGGGATTCCGCTCTCCCCTCCTCTGTACACCAAGTGTGTAGAGTCACCGAAGGCTTTACAGGACGGCTCGTTCATTCAGTCTAGAGCAGCCGTCTCCACCCTGTTGACTGACTCGCTTAGCCATCACTCCACCTGCCCGAACACTCGCTTCAGTAATGAGGTTAAAGAGAGAAAGGATTCTGATTGTCCAAATATCCGTGTGGAGCCCGGCTTAAAAGTAAGCTAAAAGCTACTTGGCCGAATGCATTCTCTTAGCCAAGGGGCTCTGCTCCAACAGCATGAGTTGCAACATCCTTTCATGCTCCAGTCGATGTCTAGTCCAGTCTGAATTTCTCTTTCTTCTCCATAAAACAAATTTCAATCAAAGGGAAGTCTTTATGTAACGGGCAGTACAACCGGGGTTGCCACTATTACGCCAACAAGAGCCTTCATAAAAAGGTAAGTAGTTCAACCGCCCGCACTACTTATCGCTTAGCAAACTACGCGAATTTCCTCCTATAAGGCAATAAATTCACAGGGCCCTCATATTCCTATTAAGCAACCTCAAACTCATCGCTACTTAGTGCGGGAGCAGTTCGCTTCTGGGCTCAACAGATGACACAGCACTCTCGTTCAGGTGTAGAAGGGCAAACCGAAAGAAAGATACGAAGTTTTGGAGGAGCGACCTTTAAAGCGAAAGAAGGATAAGTTACCTAAAATGTAGAAGACGATGCTACCCAATCTTCATCAACCGGAGAATCCATGGCCGATTCGTTCCGGTGGGATCATAAAGGAGATAGAAGCGGGGGCTCTAAGGAAAAGAACCCAGTAAGCTCATTTGCTAGTAAGTTATGGGCAGGGTAGTTCCAATCTTAGAAAACGATAGTAGGCGGGAAGACAGATTCTATTCTAATCTAAGAGTTAGCTGGCCCGTTGTATTAAAGATTTCTTCTCTATCGGCCAAAGCGAAGGTCGAATGTAGTTGGGGCAACCGGAAATTTCATAAAAAAGGGAGATCCTTGTCACAAGATTTCTTCCCTTTGATAGATCACGAGATCGAAAGACAAAGAAAATTCTAAGCCTCTCTTGTTGCCCATTCTATAGGTATGCGAAAGCAAACCGTGGCGTGGGTAATAGGTAAAGAAGTTCAAACTTCTACCCTATCGATGAAAAGGGAAGCTATCAGTGAACCGATGGGTCATGAAAGCAGGCAGGATCATGGATTTCCAACCTAGCCGGGAGGAACTGAAACCGACTTCTTTGTGGCCGGGTAGCTATCCATGACTTGTTGAGCGCCCCTTCCTTCCGGACTGGCTTATCATAAAGGCCAGTGAAAGGGGTTAGGACATAGAAAATTCTATGGCAAGGACGTCTCGATGCGAGTCTCATATGTATATCGAATTGATAGAGAGAGTCTCACACTAACCAACCAACTAAGATGGATTCAACTGGTTGTTTGGGTGCCGAAGATATGCGAGATCGTATGTGGGATTATTCCCCTTATTGATGCATTGGCTCTACGAGCGAAGTGCCAATGAGCGAAAGCTGCAGCTTCGTATCGACCAGCTCTCTAACCTAATGCGGCATGGGAGAAAGAATTGATTGAATGCGGGCAAATACAATTAAGACTTAAGTATAAGTAATAGGCATTCATTTTTTTGAAGCCTTAATATTCGACTTCATCGGATGCTTACTACACGTAAGAATCCTATCGACACGTCCTAATACCCTTGGTCCCACCCGTCAACATGCATTCTTTTTTCATTCTATAGGCATCCTCTTGCTTGGCCTTGGCTTTCAGACTTGACACCTTTCTTGTCGGAGTGAACGGGGTTGCCTTGAAGGCGTGTCTGCTCTTTCTCTTGTTTTCTTCCTAACAAGCAACGGATGAGCGCGCTAGCGCGCTCAGGAGTTGCTTGTTGGCTAACGCACCTTACGTTTATTGAATTGGGGCTTTCGCGCTAGCGCGCTACTATTCAATTCATCCGTTGCTTGTTGCTCATCCCTTGCTTGTTAGCAACAGGTAATCATTTTTAAGCCACAAGCAAGAAGGGATCTCCTACGTAACTGCATTCGAGTACAGAAAGGACCTCACCTCCGCTCGCTCTTATCGCTAACTCTTAAGCACGGGCCAGCTTCTAACGGATCTTCTGTGCTAAAGCCACTACCGCTGGAGCTGTATCCATGGAGTAGGACTATTCAAGAAAGCTGCTGCGGTAGCCGGGTGCAATAGCATCCATGGTATTGCGTTAATGAGGATCCTCAATTTGACGGGCCTTAGCTCGTGGAAGAACTGGGCCGTAATAGCGAACTCTTGACATAACATAAAGTGAGTCAACTTGCTCCATGTAGGCTTGCTCCTCTTGGCAGCCTTCTTCAAGTAGGCTTCTTTCTTCGCTAACGCTTGGGAATTCTTGGTCATTCCTGGGGACTGAGCAATTGAGTTGAGTTCCTGGCGGTCTCACGCTTGTAGCTTAGGAAGAATAACTACCTACCGGAGGGCTTTACTTACACAGGGCCAGATATGAGTGGTTGCTGTCATTTTACATCATATTACCCGCATTGTTTCATCTGGCTGGAATGGCAGGGGAGCGGAGATGTCAGTTCTATCATTCGCTCCAACATAAGAGATTACAGCTCCTTATGGGGCAGACAAACGGGCTTTACATAGTAAACTTCCGGGATGACCTGTTTGGAAGCAAAAGTGCTCTCTTTCTCCCTCCCGTTGTTGCCTGATGGGAACGTTCTACCAGTGTTCCCGCTGCCGATATACCTATCTATAGTGTAGTGGTGGTGTAGCGCGTTAGGGAGATCAGTCTCATCCATATCAATAACCAAGTGGGGGCTTTCATAAGATTTGGCGAGCTACGTGCTCTGATCGCCTCCCATTAGTTAGGAAAAAACGGTGGGCGTCCTCCGGTCCGCATTGCGTTTGATGAAATGGCAGCTGACGTGAAACAATGAATGCAGATATATGATTGATGTGCCATTCGATGAGTTCATGTGCGCTGCCTCACCCCCGGCTAAGATTGGATATGGAGGCCAATCCGTCCGCGTAACCATCTCATCTGGCCGTTCATGCGGGGCGTTTAGTTCAAGGTTAAGGAGAAGTCTGACGGGGAGCGAACCGAGGAAGTCGCTCAGCGCAGCGTTGGAGGTCCCATTTCACCCAACCCAATAGCAGTGAGCCGCTTTCAGGCAGGAAAGAGAGGACCGGAAACCGAAGATTGCCACTACTGGCTTCGCAAGCCATTTCACTTCGCCTTCGCTAGCGCTATTTGTTCTAGCGCTGCCGCCCCGTCTTCTATTTGTTTGTATGTCTGGAATAACTTAACTATGCATTTGTGCCGGAAATGGAAGACTTTTTCGCTTCCTGGCATTGAGACGCTTGCCAACCATTCTATATACCGGCTATCAGGAAAAGAATTGCAATAGCCAAATGATGAAAGCTTTGTATACAACTTCGAGAGTGGACGTACTACCACCTATCGCTCTACACAGAAAGGGCAAGGGTAGGAATAAAGATCCAAAGGAGGAGGATTCTTCCCTATCCTATGAAGAACATCTGGCATATCAGAGCGGCTTCCGAGATTGACCCTGGAATATAAATGGCAAAACAGTTCCACGGGTTGCAGTCATCTCAAGATATCACCCATATCCGGTTCTCTCAAACCCTGAAGAACCGTCAAGAGATCCAGAGTTTTCATCACCAGATTCAGATGACTCTTCCTATGACTACACTCCCCCGGAAGAGAGACTTCCCCAACCAATCAGCGACCTGCGACATCAGCTAAAGAGAGCCAAGGAGGATTGCAAAACTCTCAGGAGTATAGACCACTTTGAGCTCCATCATCTCAGGGAAAAGAAGCGGAGAATGACCTGATCTACGACCACCCTACATCTATCAGTTCAGCGACACCAACCCATGGACAGTCTCTCTTCACATCCGGATGCCTGGCGGAAGCCCGAAAAGAGTCCGAGCCCTTATAGATACTGGGGCAGATCTCAACTGCATAAGACTTCACTTAGTCCCAGTACGACTATGGAGGAAGTCAAAGACGATAATCAGAGGAGTCGACGGAAGGGCCCTTGATATCTCACTCATGGTTCGAGGAGTCCATGTTTGTAAGCAGCGAAGATGTCTTTCTCAGGACTTCTACATTGTTCGGCACCTAAGTGTCGACGTCATCTTAGGACAGCCTTTCCTCACCGTTGTATACCCTTCGGACTTCAGAGGCAATTACTATCACTATGGGAAAGGAGAAGGTGTCCTTCAGAACAGAGCCCCCTCCAAATCAGAAAGGTGGTCAGAACATAAGCTGATTACCAGGGATTGTCAAAGAATTGGAAAGGTTCTCGGAGAACTTCAAGCCCAACGACGCATAGAGAAGCAGCTGGGAGAACCAAGCCTCCAACAAAAGATCGAGGCACTTCGAGTTTGAAGAAAGGGTTTGCTCTCTAAACCCTAAAGCCTTCTGGGAAAGGCACCGATGGGAAGTCGAGCTTCCATGACTATCTCTCTGTCAAAATGAGAAGAATCAGAAAAGGAAGCAGGTGAACCCTCTATCGCTCCCTCACTATCAGAGTTAGGGGAACTCGAAGGGGAAATTGGTGAACTTTCTGAAATAGCTTTGACAGCTTCTCTACTTGAATCCAATGATGACGCTTTAGATAATAAAGAGATGGCTCCTCAGATGGAGAATGGATCCTTTTCGAAAACAAAGATGCAAAAAAAGGAGAGAAAATGCTCTATTATATCTCAGGCTGCTTCTAACCCTCGGAGAAAGAAGTAAGAAACTTCTAAGAAGAATAAAAACTTTAAGAGATAGGGCGAAAAGTTGGTGCCAGACGAACTACTAGAGCAACCACCACGATTCCCGGTGGTGCTCGAAGAGTTCATGCCACAAAAATGGAAGTCCGACCAAAGCCAAGACTCTTCAGAAGAGCAAGGCCGAAGTAAAGACCTTCCGGAGGAAGAAGCACTCTTCTGGGCGCCCTGCCTAACCATTACGACAATACCAGAGGAACATAAATCCGAAGAGGAAGTGACAGGACCTTGGGTGGTATCAGAAGGTTAAGAGGGACAAGCTCCCATAGTATTCAAGTCAGCTGGATATGAGGAGCTACATCTTGGGGCGACACAAACAAAGGGTTCTTTCTCCGACATACGAACCAACGATTCAAGAGATGGACTCCCCACTCTGAACACCACCGGACTACTACCGGTACCTGTCCACCGACAATGAAAATAAGGATGGGCAGGAATCCGCGGAATACATCCCGACTACACCTCTAGAGCACCAAGGATCACCGGAATACGTTCCAGCAACGCCACCATCTGAACTACGAAGCTCCCCGGAGTACATTCCAGCTGTTTGGCACGGGAATCGGGACTATCTGGAATACGTCCCGATCGCAGCAAATGTAATGCGTAAAAGAGTAAGGGTGGACCCATACCCTTACCAAAACATGTCGGTTGACGACATAATGCGCATGGTGGAAGAAAGGCTCACTGGTCTCCAAGTGCAAAGACCTGAGCCGGAAAACATCAACCATGAAGAACCAGGAAGTTCGGTCTTCAGATCCGAACCGGTCTCTCCAGCTGCAACTCTAGACGAGGACATAAGCCTCCCAAGTTATGCTATCTCCTTCAACGTCAACTTCGACCAAAGGGAAGACCGGGTCTCTGAAGAATCAAGGTCAGACCAAATAGTAATAACTGATGCAGAAAGGTTAAATCCTGACCCTACGAGAAGAGCAATGCGACCTAACGCCCCTGCCTCATGAAGGCAACAAAATAGAGCTCAAAAGTGAAACCTCAGCACCCCTATCAAGCGTGGGCAGAAAGGAGGTCATTCACTTATGGCTATATGACCCCTCAGTTTCTGAAATACTGAGGACGCCAAGATGGGAACCCCTGAAGTCACCTCATTCAGTTTGTCGCTCGACGTGGTGATACTGCAGCAAGCCCGGGACTGTTGATGAGGTTTGGAACCCTCTCCCTAGAAGGCGAAGCTCTCGAATGGTATGGCCAACCAATTCTATCAAGAGTTTCATACAGAGCCACAGAGGATAAACGCCATAAGGTGCCCTCGTCCACGAAATGGAAATAGCCGGAGAACTTACGATGACCGGACAGCCCCCGATCCATACATGGACGAACAAATAAATGCAGACAGAAGTAACAAGGGTGTACGGCGCTCCCTATCACCCGTGCCTAGCAGTCGTCACATTTGATGAGTCCGACTACCATGCTAACGTCACGACTCACAATCGCCCCCTCCTGATCTCTGGGTCGATCGATGGCAAAGGAGTATCCCGTATTCCAGCAGCTGCTTCGGCCCTTAGCTGATAGTAGGGAACTTTGTGCTATCAGTAGTAGTGGTAAATGAAACAAGCAACAGCTTTCACTTCATTTTTTATTATCAAACATCTCAGCGATAGTGGTGGTTACCCCAGCGGAAGGGGTATAAGCACTTGACCTAGTTGTTTTTTCTATTGATTCAGTCCCATAAGCAATAGCAGGGATGGCAGCAATAGTAAAAGGAAGCAAAGGCACCAATAAATAGCTACATGGGTCGCATAGAAGCTTTAAGAGATAGGGTGGCAAAATAAGGTAGCCGTAGGGTCACCAGCGGCTGGATCGAATCCATGGCTAGATGAACTCAAGTCTAAACTTCTAATAGCGTATAATAATCGTCTTGTGTCTACTCGTTCATTTGTTGTATCCGAAATCTCAATGAGATAGGCATAATCCTTCTGAACTCTTGCACGGTACTATAGCTCGTCGAGAAAAATGCTTTCTTTTAAGCGAAATGAGACTTTCTAAAATAGGAATCGAGTGCCTTTATCAATGGGTCCTCGGGAAAGAAAGTGGTCAATCGGCTTCGTTGAATCGCTTCTTGAAATAGAGATTCTGTTTAGCTCATCGGGCTGGAATATGTATATCGATATGTAGCCCCTGTCTTTTTGTTCAACTGGTAAGGGTCATCGCCTGTCTCAAAGGGTCGGATCCGCATTAGTCTAAGGTGCTTGCTCCTTTGAGTTGGACTTAGAGAAGAGAAATGCTAGCACCTCCTTTGAAAGACTTGCAATACTTCTTGAGGACTCTGACTCTGTCTATGTCCATACGGCCTCTATAGTTCAATCCTGAGTTTAAACGATCTTAGGGGTCAGAAGAGTAGGCCTGGAAGGGATTGCTAAAATCTTATCTTAAAGCGAAGTACCCGATTCTTTAAGTAGGAGCATGGATTTGCATCCCGAACTATGAAAGGGATGCTTCCGGTGGGTGGTTCGAGCTGAAGCTAAAGCAAGTGTCAATATCAACTATCACATTGTAGTCGCACGCTCGGTTCAATCACTCCTTCCCGTGGACTCCTCCTTCGCTTGTGTCATTCTGTTGATTGCTTTATCAAACACTACTGGGAAGGACCTGCAAGTGCCCTTCTCTCGGAGGAAAGGGTAAGGAAATCAGTGAGATTGAAGCACTTTCGCTGCCCGGGCCCCAGCTTGATAGAGTAACACCTCTCCGCCTCTAACTAAAGCCTGGAAAACGACTGCTTTTAAAGCCTTATCTAATCAAAGGCCCCTCTTACAGTTTGAAAGCCTTAAGCTGGAAAGTCCCGCCATCTATATTCAAGGTATCTTGCTTACACGAAAAAAGAAAGGGGTTGGCTGATATACTGACCAGCGATAGTCGAATCAAAGATTTCAGTCTTCGCGATGCAGTAGTCTATTCGCTTTTGCGTGATATGAGATTTGTGCAGCTACTCTGCCTAATTATAGGATTTGACCTATGGTGGAATTTTATGCCACAAGAAGTGCTTAGTCACCCAGGCGTTCTAGCTTCTCCCAGACCGAGGCAGGAGGACAACAACAAGCAGGTAAGCCGATGGATGACCGGGCGTAATAAAGCCAACGCTCTATCCGTCTCCTTCTCCGAACAAAAGGTAGTCCCAATCACAACCAAAAATAAAGAACCATCAACCCATCGCAGAGCATATCATGCAGCCTTGCCTCAACTTCTTTTCATGGCCATTCCCTATTACTCTGATGCGAGAGTGACTAAGTTCCATTACCGGTGGACTATACAAACAAAAAGATAGTCGTCTTCGACCGGTTCACTGGGCACCCCTGGAATGAAAGCAACTGAGGCGTATGTCCAGGTAATCTATTTCGAAATCTTGAACGAAAAGGCTGGACGAGATCTACATAATTTCATTTTTAAGTGTACCGCTTCCCGGATCCATATCTCTCAGTTCTGATCTATCTCATTCCAACCCTGGTGATGTGAGAAGGGTCAAAGGCAAGAAAGAGAAGTGCCATTTCGACCAACTTAATAAATAGATTTTTCGCTTCATCAGAGAAGCTGGAGCAGACCGATTAGTACCACTGGAGATCTGAGAGAGTACCAAAATAAGACAGATCAAAACAGGACCCACAACTCATCGTCTGGTTTTTGAAAGTTCGAAAGGTTCTTCTATCTAGGCTAAGCAGGAATCACTAGAATAGGAGTGTGGTGCCAGTCGTTCAGCTCAGCCATTCTAGCGCTACCACATTCATTAAGGAAGGGGATAGTTCTCTATTTACGATTCAATTCAGCTTTCGTCTCAAGAGATGTCAAGTAGGATTGTTGCTGGCATGGAGAGTATGAGAAGAAGTTTGGTCTAGTTATAGCTTCCGCGGGACTCAAGATTCAATCTCAAAACGGGACTCATTCTTCTTTTTCTTCCGCGGGTTAAAAAGGGATGCACTCAATACATGTAGTTGAAAGTAACCTTCTCTGTCTCTCTCATCCCCTTAAGGAGTATAGAGAGAGTCAATCAAGGATGCATTCAATACATATCAACATTCAATACTCTCATCTTCTATCTGTGTTCTAGTCATAGGGGTTGTAAGACCAACTCACTGCACTTACTGTATGTAACCTTTGCGCTCTCCTCGTGTACTAACTGATGGATCAAAGGTCGAGTAGTCCATTCCTATTTGACATACATGGTTGTTGGACCAACTTTCTTCGTGTATGAAAGAAAAGCAAAACTCACATGACTACCTCCGGGGGCGCTTCGCCCGACCAGAAAACTTTCCCGCTTAACCAGTAAACTGGCGGACCTGTTTTATGATAAAGCAGCAGCTGGAATAGCTTACATAATTTAACTACTTCCTCGTCGTTTACAGCTCCATTTCAACCCGACTCTATTTCAATCCGATCCGGAGAGCCTTTCGAATGCAGTTAACTCAAAGGGAAATGGAAATGAGTGACTCTCGGGTGAACCAATTGCTTCAAGATAGGATTTGCTTAGCCATCTTTTTTCCTCCTCCTGTATGGTTAGAGCACTACTCTTGGATCCGTCCTGAGAGATCAATCCAAAGGTGGGATAACTAGACTTTCCCGAGGTTAAGCTATTCCCCTTTCTTTTATATGTCCTTTTGGTTGTATCAAAATCTTAATATAAGAACTTGTTACCAGGCACTATTGATAAATAAAGATAAGGAACCTGTCTATGACCACCCTCCTGTCTAGAGGGAGGAGCGTAACTGCCTGTCTTTCTTTGAAGTGCTTTCTTTAATTAAGGGGCTCCCCTTTTCTTCGTTCCTACACCGGGGTCTCAAATCCCACTTTAGCCCTAGGAGAGCATCGGTAACCTAATCTCCTAAAGCATTAAGTCCTTTGTAAGATGTGCTTCTTGACAGATACGATAGTAAGGGTAGGACTTAGACAGACTTCCTTCTCTTTCTTCTCTCTAATGCTCACTAGTGGGTAGGCTTCATAACCACCACCCTCATCTCTGTCCCGAGTCTACTTCCCCTTCAAGTGCCTATAGCCTATATCTGAATCATTCATTCCCGTAGCAGAGCTGTACACCTCTTCTTTCCATGCTTTATCTGACTCTTGTTAGCTACTCATTAGCTAGCAAGTCCGCAATGCTCTATGCTCTGTCTCCTAATAAGCGTACTACCAACAAGCAACGGATGAGCGCTAACGCGCGAAAGCCCCAATTCAATAAACGTAAGGTGCTAACGCCTTTATATATATAGGGCGTTTTCTTGCTGCCTAGCGCGAAAGCCCCAATTCAATAAACGTAAGGTGCGTTAGCCAACAAGCAACGGTAGAGCGCTAACGCGCGAAAGCCCCATTCAATAAACGTAAGGTGCGTTAGCCCTTTATATATATAGGGCGTTTTCTTGCTTATATATAGGGCGTTTTCTTGCTTATATATAGGGCGTTTTCTTGCTGCCGTTGCGCGTTAGCCTTTATATATATAAATAGAATATATAGGGCGTTTTCTTGCTGGTAAAATTGCCTCACTTCAATACGGTGCATTCACTTAAGATCGGTTACTCTTTTTAGGCCAAGCTCTTCATCGTACATGTTTTGTGTCCGTTCTCTTCGTCCCCCTCTTTGGAGAGTGCCTCGCTCTCTCAACTCGTAACTCCTAACTCCTAACTCCTTTCAGCTCCATAAGTAAGTGACTAAGTCCGTTCCTTTCTGCCCTATCTTTGGATAGTGCCTCACTCACTGATCTGATTCCGGTTTGTTTAGGGTCTGACTCTTGGTCCTAACTCGTGTCTTTAACTCAACTACTAACTCGCCCCTCGAGTCCTATCAGGGCTGTTCCTATCATCCCTTCCCTTCTGCCGAGCTTCCATGCGATAGCTTATCCTAACCAATATCTCACTTAGTGCCTTACTGACTCTCAACAGAGAGGAATTCCCGTTAACAGCTCAAGGTCAATGGGATACCTGTTTTAAAGGTCAGCTAGGAGCTAATCGGTGGTATACGAGCATCTAGGGCGCTAGACCATTAGCCAATAGTAGTTCGGGCACCCACTTCAGCGTCAACAAGTAGGGAGAGAAAGCGCTTTAAGCAAGAGACTTATTAAGCACCACTGCCTTCAGAAAGTGAACAAGTTTCAGTCTTACGCCTTTACTATTAGGAACTATCCGCTAAGTGCCTAGCCCACGTTTACCTGCTCCCCCTGGGTTGGCTGCCTTCCCTCTTCCTCGAGGATTGGGGCTCTTTCTTGGGCGTGAGGGATGGCTTATAGACTGTTTGAATGGGTTGTGACAGTGGCACTAGAATGCCCTGTTGAGAAAGAGTAAACTGCAAATTGAATAAGATAAGGCCGATCGATCCGGGCATTAAAACAAGAGTTTCAGCGGTTGGCTATGTCCTTTTTCTCTCTCGAACAGCAGTTTTAGCAATTGAATCAGCAGTTTCGTAATAGACTAGGCTGTTTTCAGGATTCGCAGGCGAGACAGATGAGGAGAGGAGGCATAGAAGGAGCAATTCCATTATGTGCTAAAGGCAGCGGAGCGGAATAAGAGCTCTTACTTAGTCCTTTCGGCGTAAAGGCACGAATCCTCTGTTGCAAGAAGAAGGGCAAGGGCCTTCAGAGCTGTATTAGTCCAGTTGAGCTGCTGGTGAATGTAGCTGGACCCTTCATCTGTCCGACTCGGGACTCTTCTTATAGGAGCTGCCGTGACTCCTTCTCCCATGTCGAGATTAGTGAAGGGTGGAAAGACTGAGTCTCCCAATGGTTTTCCATCTTGAGATACCAGATCTTGCTGCTGCTACTTTTCCTCCATAGATGAAGTCAAGAAGAGAAAGCCTCCTCCTAGTCATGAGCCTATTCTTTAACCACCTATCTCTGTTTTGAGCTTGTTGTTATTCAGATAAATCTTGCACGTACTGAGCTCGGATCAGCCTTGTAGGCCGCGAGCTCTTGCTTCATCTCTCTGCTACGGAGTCACTCTTTTATTAGGCGAGGAAGCTGATGAGGAAGAACTGTTGTGGGTTATTGATACTGAACCTTTATAACTAGACTTGTGTAATAGGCATTATCCGTTGGTAGGCAATTCTTATAGCAAGCATTGGCGCTCACCCGTTGCTTTGTTCCGTTGCTTGTTCTGTTGAGCGGACAATGGAACCAGGCCCCGCCGACTGAGGCGAGCTGCAGCGAGGCAGCATGAAACAAGATAGCGCAACTAGGTACTGAAGTAGCTCGACCTACGCCTCTTGAAAGCTGCAATCGCGGTGCGCACTGTCTTGCTCCCCAGGTAGTTTGGGAGTGCTGATAGGGCCCGTGAAAGACGTTTAGAGTGGGCGTAATAAATGCCCCTATCTCATTCATTGAGAGCTTCTTGCTAGTCAACCACATGTAGCTCACAGCTAGGTTCACTTGATTAGGCCGACTGGCGAACAAGTATACTGCTGTATTTCACCTTGTAGGCTTCAATCTTGTTAGTTTACCTCTTCCTACCCTAAAAGCAGCTAATGCCAAGTCGTAATAAGGCAGCGTCGCAAGGGAAAGGTTTCACCGACAGGCTAATGGAACAAGCAACGGAACAAGCAACGGTAGAGCAACAAGCAACTCCTGAGCAACAAGCAACGGGTGAGCGCGCTAGCGCGAAAGCCCCATTCAATAAACGTAAGGTGCGTTAGTCACGCGTTTAAGCTAACGAATTGCGTTTTCTTGCTGCTATATAGGGCGTTTTCTTGCTGCTATATAGGGCGTTTTCTTGCTGCTAGAAAGCCTAAGCGTTAGGAACAAGCAAGGCCTGCGATTCATTAGTTGCGGGCTACCGCGAAAGCCCCAATTCGTTAGCTTAAAAAAGAGCGGTTAGCCGCCGCAACTAATGAATCTAGGGTTTAAGCTAACGAATTGCGTTTTCTTGATAGAATGGCTCAGAATCCATATAGAGAGAAAGGCGCCTCTTAGAGAGTAAGCTTCCCAAAGCGCTCTAATCTATTGATTGCACACGTGAGTAGGAATCGGATCTCAGAAACTTAGCTTTCACGGCACGAAAGCAGAAGAATCCCAAAGCTCAAGTCTGAGTCTGAATTCAATGATAAAGAAAAGGGTTTAGTTCCTTATCTATAAGCATACTCACTCAAGACTCAAGAATCGAGTGGTTTCATTCGAACCGGCCCTTTTGCAATTGCAACATATGAGTTCGCTTACTACGAGCCCAAAAGCGATCGTTCAAATGGTTCGGTATGACGAATCTAGAGACTCTGGGATTGGAAAGATGGCAATACACAACTGGTAGTACAAGCGCGAGTACGATTCCAGAGGATTTGGCAGCCCAGGGATTCCTATACCAATCCACAGAGTTGCGAGGGAACCTCACCGCTTCAATTGGGCTATGTTCCACTACAGTTTCCACCATATTATCGACCAAGATTGAATCCCGACCGCATTCGGGATCGGGCTCAGGTCAGTCAATAGCGCATAGCTAGGATGAATGACCCTCCATACATACATAGCCCGTCATGTCCTACTTTCTTCATGATAGGAAAGGAAAGGGAAAGGGCTTTCCAAATACCTTTGAAATTGAGTCAAAAACAGGGCTCCAAATCAGACTAGAGTCAGTGGTACCCACGTGCGTGCTTCTGTGCTTGGCCGTAGGGTGGACTCCCCTATGCATCTGGTCTCACACGGGTTCATTTCCCGGACTGATGCATCCAGTCGCTTCACTCATGTGAGTAGGTGAGACATCAGGGTGAGTTGGAACTAGACTCTTCTTATGCGCGTTCCTTCTTCGAACCTTTTGGTATGTATTGCCCCCTAACTATAGATCAGATCCACCGGACGAGAAACGAAATTCCGCACTGCTGCTGAGTCGTCGGACTTATCCACCAAGGGATTCGTGGAATTTCAGTTTGTGGATTGCGTTGGGGGAAATCTACCAAAGCTAGGCAGATAGATAGACTCCTTTCCCGCTGCTAAGGGAGAGCAAGAAACAAAAGAAAATGATTGTTTTTTAACCAGCGCCCCCTTTTGGGTATGCGGGTACTAAGAGTCCTCTCACTACCAACCAGCAGACATCATCTGGCTGGGTCTTGCCGGTATCAACAACGAGAAAAAACAAGCAGAAACAGCAACTAACTATGGCTCTTGGCCCAAACAACGTCCTAGGCGTAGGGGAGATCGGAGCAACAGGGAACGCCTAGACGACGACGCCCGTCCTGGGCTGCAGTAAGTAGATCGAGAGGTCGTTCCGCCCCTTGTCCCCGAAGATGGGTAATATGTTCTCATACAATGTTGCTCCAATCTGACCTAGCTGGCGAGCGATCCCAGTTCGCGGCAGAGAACAAGACAGCAAGCGAGCGTACCTTTGTTCGCTTCTTCTCCACCAAGCACGGAAGTTTAAGGATAACTGTAGGTCGGTGGCTACCTAAGGAAACTCCGATTCGATACGCCCCCCGGCTGGGAGGCATCTACCTCATCCCGATCACAAGGAGAGGTTCACCATGATGGGGGGGTACTTTTTTGATTTTCCGTTCCGGAAAGAATGAAATGCATAGGGGACCATCCTTTTTTCTTTTTTTGCGGCATGCTCCTCAGATTTACGGATTCGCAGGGGGCCTCAGGCCCTACTTAGTTGACTGACAATGACAAAGGCTTGCGAAACTAAGTAGCGCCTTTTGAATTGAATCTTAAGTAGTCTATCAGTGTGCGAAGCGGCTTTGCCCCTTTTCAGTAGGGGAGCGAAAGGTTAGACCTTAGAAAGTCAGCGAACAGCGGTTCTTCTATGTAGGTATGGCGTTCCCCCTTGACTCTCCTAACGTCGAGCTAAGTGACTTCGTAACCTTTGCGTAGCGTAGTAGAATGAAGGCTACGCACCGACGCTCTCTTATCGATTCTATTAGCCTAAGCGTCTTCGCTAACTCGCTCGCCTACTATAGCCCCTACTATAATTGTATATATAGTAGGGTAGGCTAACTCAGCCGCTTACTTCTATTCTTTGAATTCCGTTCCAGCAAGAGCAATGAAATAGTTATTGCTCTTTCATTGAATAGTGCCGGAATTGCCGCAACTAATTCACTAATGGATTGCGGGGCCTTGCTTGTTCCAAACCTTTTCCTTTTTTAATAACCTATTCTCATTATCTTTCATAAGTAAAGTAGGCGAACCTATAGGTCTAGGTCCTTAGTAGCGTTGACAAAGAAGAACAGCCGGTAAAAAGACAGAAAATCTTTTGATTGAATATATCTTTCTATTATTTATCATTATTACATATAGGCCAGCTTGACAAGCTACCCTTCCTCTGGATCTGAGGTGCGAAGATAAACATATCTTTTTTATGACTTCCACTTCTCGATCCCAGCCCGGAAAAGTGACCGACCAGGGCCCTATTGATGAATGAAAGAAAGGGTTTATGAGCCCTCTAGCCCTGTAAGCCCACACCTGTGTAGAGTAGATCGTTCAACACCTGCGGCACAAACCCATTTTTGACCCATTGGTCCTAGTATCATAGGCGACCGAACGGCCGCCCCCCCCCCCCTAATTACTAGACCGACCTGCTGTAATAATTCCATAAACACCTAGCGAAGATATGGCAAACAAATAAAGTAGCCCTATGTTCGAATCTGACAATACCATACCATAATCAAAAGGTACAACGGCCCGAGCGACCAGACTTAACATAAATGTAGCCACTGGAGCCATTCTAAAAAGGGAGAAATTTGCACTACTTGGTGAAATAGGTTCTTTTAGAATCAATTTCGAACCATCTGCTAGAGGTTGTAACAATCCGAACGATCCCACTACATCAGGACCCTTTCGACGTTGCACAAAAGCCATTACTTTACGTTCAGCTAGCACTAAAAAGGCTACTCCTAGTAGAAGTGGTAGAATTATTCCAAGTATTTCCGCTGGAACTGCTATGTACGTTTTCGATTTTCTATTCACTCATGATCTGGCCTGGTCGACCCGATCATGATATTTCACTCATGATCTGGCCTGGTCGACCCAATCATGATATTGAAGGATGGGACCTTTTCTCGAAAAACTCCGGATCCCGAGAAGAGTGGAAGATGGTGCAACATCGAATCCTGTTACGTTACTTCGAATGGAATCTTAGCCCGCCTCACTTGACTGAGCATAAGCGAAGTCAAGGGATTTCCTTCTAACTAGTGGCTGAGAGTAAGCAAGCTACCTTCATTCAACAGATTTTGTGGTTGAGTCAGCTCCGAGATGAGAACGCGGAACATTCCCCTTCCACCTTCGCCTTTGACTATATAAGGTCGGGAGAGGCTCCCGATTTCTGGTTTGCTTAGAACCTGCGCCCCTAACAGTAAGGGCTTGAAAGCAGCAAACGGAGGAGCATTCTTTTAGGTGTAGTTCCGTCAGGCTCCGTCTGTCCGCCTTTCCTTTAGCCGGATGGTCACTCGTCGATAAATTAAACCTCGACCTCCTGAACCACTCTGTCTAGAGCTTCCCAGTCAACCTGGTATCCCGATCACTCACTCTATTCAAAAGCAAGCCCCCGCGGAGCCTTTACCACGTCCCTGAAGAACAACCTCGCCGCGTCCTCAGCAGGACAGTTTTTCTAACTGGTAGAAAGACTCCATACTTGAAAACCTGTCTACAACGACCAGCCCCATAGCCATCCACTTTCGGTAGACTCGTTCGTCAGTCCATAAACTGGCTCGTCCACGGCCTCTTTGGTACAGGTAAAGGCCGCGAGAGATCGTTCGGGCTTGCTTACTCCGAAAGGGCTTGCTGGCAAACCAGACAAGTCCTCATATACTGCTCCACATCTTCCTCCATCTGCAGTAATATGCCCTCGTGACTCGTATGCCCCGGCAAGGCGTATCATGACACACCTGGATAATCACTTTACGAAGCCGACTTCGGCACGTACAACCTGCTCCCTCGGGTGTAAGTAAGGCCATTAGCCATAAATTCCGAGTCGTCCCTTTCTGTACCTGCTCCATGATCCCGGTTCAATGTCCTAAATAAACTTCCTTGAGTCGTTCTGCAAGTGTCCCGACGACCTGACTAACGACCCTGGCTCGTTTGCTACACTCAGCCCCTTATTAGTAGTAGGCAAATATGCTCGTCTGCTGAGCGCATCTGCAACCGGTTTCTACTTAACACCAGATCCCACTCTGCTCAGAACTCTTGCCATCTCGCCGGGACAACTTCTTCTGTGTCGCAAAGTACGTTGTGGCTACTCCTCACCACAAACCTTGCACCCACCCGTAAGCAATGCACTATAGCAGCAATCTCCTTCTCGTGTGCCGAGTACCCCCGTTCCCGGTCGTTGAGCTTCCGGCTCTCGTAAGCAACCGGATGCCCCTCCTGCACCATATCACCTCCGACCGCGTAATCTGATCCGTGTGCACCTCAAACGGCACATCGTAGTCCGGGCGTAGCGCTCAACACAGGTTCGTCCGTCATCGCCTGCTGTTGGTCTAGCCTTTTGACAAGGACTCGACCCTCAACAAATCGGTGTTGGGAGGAGTCTTTCTCCTTAATGAACCGCCGGTAAGAGATCACTAGTCCCAGAAACGACCTCACCTCTGCGACTCGTTTCGGAACCTACCATTCTCGTCGAGGTCGGCTCGGACCTTCCCCTTGTCCATCTGGATCATTCCCTCGCAAATTCATCCAGTGCCCAAGAAACAACACCTTCGTCTGCCCTGCACTTCTCTCTCTTCACGTACAGTTCGTTCTCACGCAGCATGCTGAAACCCTATAATGTTCCAGGTCTTCTTCCAACGTCCGACTCTAAGCTAAGGTCGGTCCAGGTAAACGACCACGAACGTCGTCCAGGTACTCTCTGAACAGCTCGTTCATCAACGTACAGAAAGTCGCCGGCGCGTTGGTGAAAAGGTTCGAGCAATCCAACAGGCTTCGCTCGCTCGACCTTGTCCTGCTGGCATACAAGGCGTGTCCTTACATACTTCGACATCGTCCATCATCCTTGGCCAATAACCGTTCCAACAAGGCCTGCGATGCGTTCCTCTGGGTGACCGGCCCCTGTAGTAGTCATTGTGTCGTGGCACTCCTTGAGGAGTTACTTTCTCAAATCTCCATTAGGCACGAAAAAAAAGTAGATTCCCTTTTGTGACCAAGAGCCCATCCTGGTAGTTGGAGAGTGAGATACCATTAAAGGAAAGGTTAAACCACGATGTTCGTTCGCTATTGGAATACTCTTGCCAAGCAGCCCTCCTCCTAGGTGTTTTATGGAAAAGGAAAACTTTTAGATGATGAATTTAAGGTTCCTTGAGCAGTGATTCCAGGCAGGACTTTTCCATGAGCAACAATTCCTCACAAGGTTTGAAACCTTAGTAGCTACCGGCTGGGCAGTAACCTCTTCAATGTCGACTCATCTGAAGTCAATTCAGATTCAAAGCAGTTGTCAGCTCCCTCAAGTGAGTTACTCGCAAGGTTTGAAACTCTATCAAAAGGGTGGAAGTCACCTTTTCCTAATCTGCTTTAGCTACAAGGGTAATCGTGGAAGCCGGGATCCTCTACTTAATTCCCGGAAGTGACAGAACTCTCCTTTCTTTCAATTTCGTATCTAGTTGAAACGGTAGCCTTGCTCACTCACTTTCTTTTGAGTTCGAAAAGAGCTAATTCGAATCTCGATCTCTGGAATCGAAACCAAGACCAACGAGCCCTCGGTCAAGCGAAAGACTTACTACTTTGAATTGAGGATCACTAGAATCCGAAGCTCTTTCAAGTCCTCTGGGCACAAAGGTTGTTTACTTGCTTATATATATAAGGTTGTTTACTCGCTTACTCGTTAGAGTAAGGTAGTTTACTTGCTTACTTGTTAAGGAAAGATTACGACTCTTTCCGATAGATAACCAAAGAGCAGACAGGAGCAAGCCAGAGACCTATTCCATATGAGCTAGCTAGCCAATGAGATGAGCTACCCATTGAGGGAGCTTAAACCGATGTCCCTATGTGCCAGCCGTTACCTTCCTTTCAGATAGGTCCTTCCTTGCGTACTATACTTATAGAATTCCAGTTTCAATAAACGCTTTTGCATTTGAAGGGACCTATCGTGACCCCCCGTAAACTCGCGATTTAGCAAATAAAAAGGGCCATGAAGAACGTTTTATATAAACCGGGATGAGCTAAGCTAAACAGAAAATCGATTCGCTAAACAGATGCGAGAGTTCACGGATGACCGATCGATACAGTACGAGAGATTCCCCCGGAAGTCTTTCAAAAAAGGAATGAGCGCTCTGCCCCTTCGAAGACGCACGGGAGAGATTCACCAAACTAGGGACATATTCCGGATGACAGCTCGACCGATTAAAGCGATCGATTCGCTAAACAGAGGATCCCTACTTGATACGAAAGAGAACAGGAACTTCACTCATACTGAAATACTTCAATCGATGAACTCCTTTAACAAGCTACTTCGTTCCTTATATATAAGCAAGTAAACTACCTTGCAGCATCGATGCTCGAGGAAGCAAGAGCGGGATGAGTGCCAACTACAACTACTAATGCTAATGGAAGCCCCTTTCTTGCTCCTGCAACTCTCGAACTAGAGGAAGGAAAACGCTATACCCACCCACTGAAGAAGCGAGGACGGGAATCTTGTACTGATTAAGCGGGAAGACCGATCTATTTCATTAAAGGAAGAAGGAGATTCGCTGAAGCATAAAAGAGAAGGAAGAAGAGATCTTATTAGTTTAGTTGCCAGCCCTTAGCATCTCAAGAATGCGCTCTTCTCAAGCGAATCCAAATAGGTGTATGTAAGATATGGTGTGATATTCTCGCAATGGATGCGTGTCATATACTTCTCGGTAGGCCGTGGCAATATGAATGATCCGGCGGGAAGAAGAACACTTACAGTTAGTGATCTCTGCTCTCTTCGTTTCGTTCGCACCTTTCTTTAGTGAGAAAGAGCACACACACTGGAGCTGACCCAGCCTACTCGTGCTCGTAGCTCGATCGGAGGTCAATCAAGAGTGTGAAACAGACCGAGTGATACGTTGCAGTGCTTCATACCGTAGCTGGCGGCTTAATGGTTCCAAGGCTGAGGTCCGTCCTTCCGCTCCTTTCAGTAGTAACGAGTGGAGATCAAGGCACAGATCGTAGAGATTCATTCCCTCTCCCAAGGGACACGAAGGAAGCAAAAGCAACGTGTAAGTCTAGCTAGCGTGTTAGGGCATTGTATACAAACATACTAATGGATTACCGGGAGTCAGTTGACCTTTCTTCACCACTTCACAAAGTGCTTTCAGTAGCATAGCACTACCGACAATTCATCTACCGGGATCCCCGATTGGGCGCGTTGGATCGAGGACCGGTATCGTCGTATAATAAGAGTCAAGGTGGAATCCATTACGTGGGCATCGCCAAAGAAGCTGCTTGGTATTGCTACCCTGCTCCAATAAAGCTAAGAGGACTAGCTACGGTGTGGGCACCAGATCCAGTTGTAACTTAAACCACAGCAGTGGGGTTAGTTAGAAGCGTGGAGGAGGGTCGATCACGTGACACTTGTCTTTCTCTTGCTGTTGTCGAGTGCCTGCAGCTTGACTTCTTTCTTTCTTCCACATAGGCTAGCCCTCCTCGCTTGCATGCCTTGTGGCGAACTAGACTGACAATTGTGTATATAAAGAAGAGTTACGCTCTTGAAACGCCCTTCAAGAAAGAGGCTTCAGTCATCAGTCTTTCTTCATTTTGATCTGGCTATATCCATTTTTCGAGAAAAGGTCCCCGTTCAGGAAGGTCTTTTGAACATATAATTGGAAGAGAGGCCAATCTCGATTCGCAGCAATAGCAATAGAGAGCAGGAGACGAACAGACTTCATCTTGGCTACCGGGGCAAAGGCTTCCTCGTAATCTATCCCATATGTTTGAGTAAAGCCTTTAGCTACTAGCCTGACCTTTTCGCTCGAGAGTTTTTTTAAAATGGATATTTCAATTAAGATGAGAGCACGGGAAGTCCCTACTAACAAGTCCCAAAAGCAAGAGTTTTAGGTCCAAGATTGGGAAGCGGAACGCTCGTGATCTTGAGATTGACCCCTTTCCTAGTTTTTGTGTGCAAGAAAAGACTCTACTAAAGTAGTTCGTCCTCAACCTTAAATCCTGGATGGCACTTCTTCGCTTGTAGTTCACCACTCTAATAAGACATCGGCACCCGCCATCAGCTTTAGCAACGGCTTCCTTCTCATAGCCTCATTCGGATTCTTCGCAGTCTTTTGAATAGCCTTACTTTGGTGTGGCAATCTGACCATGGTTCTGCAACGTCGGAAACTGAAAGGTCTAGCTCCGCTGTATTTTTGGAGTACATCTTACGCCTACACATATTTGAATATCTTCTCCTGGTCGTAAAAGATCCAGAAAGGAGAATGTCCTGAGGAGCCCTTGGAAGGAGCGAGCTTAGCCGGCAATGGGCTTGCTTATGGGTCAAAAAAAATCCTTTCTTAAGTCTTTCTTTATTTGCTGAACATCCGATTTGACCTATTTATTACGAAGGTATGAATCTGGGTCTCTATCCGAAGGGGATGGCTTCGCAACTCGAAGGGATGCTGCGCCGACTAGGTACGCGTCTGGATCTGCCTCGGGCTTTGTCTTTCTTTCTATAGGATCTGCTGCTCCAACCGTATCTACTTGTGATGTACCTGCCTTTGCGACTTCTGCTACCGTAGCCTTTGCCGCTGATGGTTATGGGTAAACCAAAGGCTATGCTGCCTACGCCATTGGATCAACTGGTGTACCTGTGCTTGCTTATTGGTAAACTGGATCTCGCTATCGATCATGAAGGTCTGCCTATGGCTCTCTTTCTACCTCTGTCCGCCGGTGCTTATTCGACTGGATAAGCTGCAGGATCAACGACTGGATCAATGGCTTAAACTACTGCTTCTTCAACGCTTCTCCTGCGACTGCTGCTAAGGCAGGGTCAACTCGGTTAGCTCACACTGGATCTCTATCCCGATCTTTAGCTACCATCCCTGCCGTTGGTTGATTTGCCGCATCTAGTAGGGTTTGGGTCTGTAAGGTATGCTGCTGGCTTGGTGGGTATCGCTCCTAGAGAGAAGGGGCTTGAAACTTATGAATCGACTGGATCCGCTGGAACTACACAAGGCTATGGCTATGGAACTGAAATGGATGCTTAGCAAGGTGCTGGATCAACCGGCTAAACTCGCTAATAGATATAAGTTTTCTCAGGAACCAGACCTGCATGCACTGCACGAAGAAGAACATATATCTCTGGTCATATTCTTGTGGAACTTCTGTCGTCCCGTTCATTGTGGTTCCTCGGCCCTGCTAGCCATTTGCTTGCTCGAACTGTACACATTCAAAGAGGGGGCAAGCTAAACAAGCAAGCCATCCAAGTTTATAGAGTCGGAGGTTAGAAAGAACTTGGAGGTTTCCCTGTGACTAACTTAGCGCACTTCCGGTGGTAGCCCCGTTGAATAGGAGGGCTAAGTCTCTATAAAGAGCCACTCACATATTTATTTATAGTTCGGTGTGAGATCAGCTAAATGAAGCTACGCTCATCATTTATGATCCACGGCTCGCTCAATTAGAGCACTAACTACTTCAAAGGAATTAGCTCCAAAGACGCTTTTCATCGCTCCGCTGGGATGATCCGGTCAAGAGGTTGTCCAGTCATCTCGGTGAGGAATTTCGCTATGCCACCCGTTGAAGATGAAATCTTAGATCGAGGTCCGTTCCGCTCTTCTCAATGCGATCTCTCAATGCCAAATAGCCCCCAACTCTATTATTGCTAGTTGAAGCTTGAGTTTCGGAAACAGCCTGCGCACTACGAAGCCCGACGAGACGTGGGGGGAGTGGGGCCTAGTTACGACTTTCACTACGACTACTGAAGCGATGCGCATTGACTCCACTATCATATCAGCTAAGCGCCTCCGTTGGCTTGTTGAATTCCTGTAGTCTGCATCCGTTGTTTGGGCTGCCTTCCGGACCTAAGAGAAGAAATTACGGTCAGGGGAGAGCTCTTCGGCGAGATCAGATCCGGAGACAGCCCGGCCCGAACTCTTGAAGGCAGCTAAGCAGCACGAAGCTCCGTAGTCAATTAGTCCGTGGGGCACTCAATTGACGGGGAGGAATCTATGATTTTCATAGATTAGTAAAGCATTCTATTTATTTTATTAAGAAGGACACTTTTCAATAGTGGAATATGAATTTCATTCAGTGGAGATTGAGGAAGTCTTCCAGCCGCTAGAAAGACGTCAACTCGCAGGCTACTCCTACTGAAGGCACACAGTCCCCCCTTTCAGCGATACGAGAAGAAGGCAGGCGATACCTATTAGTGTAAAAAAAAATGATGCGGGGAAAGTTTTGTAGGGCAGAAGCTGCTGTAAAAGGGAAGAGCTAGCGTAGGCTTGAAGGTGTGAGTCGGGGAGGTGGTTGTAAGCGAGCCCCTAAAAGGAAGGAATTGTGGTCAGTTCCCGAGGAGAAGCTAGCTCGACCAGATAGGAAAGGAAGGTCAGCGCTTGCCTTTTCTCTTTCATGGCTTGCTTATGGATAGGGAGCCAAGCAAAAGGGAAGGCCTGTACTAGACGGATAGGTTTCAGTAGCTAGCCAGTAGCCAGCCAGAGAGGTCTCATCGCTCAAAGAAGATGCCGGTGGAAGACTCCATTTCAATGAGTAGGCCCGGTAACGGCTTAAGTGATTGTGCATGGCTGTTTCGCTTTGCTTTGGGGCAAGGTAAGGAGTTGGCTCCTTGTGCGCGAGCTAGCGATTGAGTTCCTCTGTCGGGTAGCTAGCTCCGCCTACGCCTACCCGTCGTATCTAGTCGATGAGTTAGCTTCTTTGGAGCGCCTTTATGGTGTAAGGAGTTGCCTGAGCTGATCTGTCATGCCTACTTGTCCGAAGGCAAAGTCAGAGCAAGTTTCTTAGGGTGGGTGGGAACAAGAAGCCACCCGCGGGAGAACAAGACAGGAAGACAGACGGGGCGGAGAAAGCAGGCAGAAGGACAAGAAAAGGACGGTCAAACAGGCCTGGAACGGAAAGGGCAGGAAAGAAAATAGAAGTTTGGGGTTTAGGTGGCATGGAAAAGTGACATCGAGGAACAACACTTCTTATTCCCACCCAACTTAATAAAAGAACCCACCCAGGGGATATATAGCTTCGTCTTGATAAAGAAATGGCGGGGTCGGAAAAAGATACCGTGGGGTGTGGTAGTATTAGAACAGGAATAAGAGCTTGAATCCAAGCTCTTATTCTTGCTTGTATAATTCTTGCATCTCCCGGATCTTCTGGTGCCCTTTACCAACTGTCACAGAGTCCTATTTTAGCCCTACTTTTTTTTTGCCCTGCGATGCCACTAGAAATCCTTCCTAGTCAGGCTATTCAACTACGCATACACACACTGTTTTGCAGTCTATGAAAGAACACACACAACAACACATGGTAAAGGGAGGGCACCAGCCCAATTTTGATTGCTGTACAATTACGGGATACAACACTCACTTGCTCTGCTCTCCCATGGCAGACCAAGTCTGGTTTTACAAGCCAGCACTTACTATACAGTTATCCTACTGCAATACAAGAAGAAGACAGATGTACATTGCTTTACAAGGGACACAGACTACACTGCCACATGTAGAGAGTAGTTAGGTAACCGCCACCACTCTTCTTGCTGTCCAAACAATGTTTCTCATGCATCATTAGGTAGTTATGCTCCAGCAAAAACCACCCAAACCAACAAAGAACCAAGCCATCACTGCTTGCCATGTGTGGCAGTTCCGTAACCGCCCGTAACTGCCCATCACCACTCTTTGTTGCTGTCTCATGCATGGGCAAGGCCTGCTCCTTGCCCACGACTAGTATCCCATGCACGCCTATGATATCCAAGCCCAAGCAAGACGATCCAACCATGAACACGCTGCATATACCATCACCTAGTCATCCGCATGCACCAACATACATCTCAGCCCAACACGGTTCAGCTTGCCATCATCTGCGTCTCAGCCCGTGCATGACGCTTACGCGTCGCCTATGCACACCATCCGTGACACACACATGTACCTACGTACACACGCATCATATAGGGACATCCATGCACTACCAACCATCTCATAGCTCCAACTATGCATCACAGCCCACCAGCGGCCGTAGGGCAAAGATCTCATATGCATCACCCTTGGTTCAAGCTCAACAGACTAGTCCCCCCTATATTAGCCACTCCAATTTTTCCCTCTATTCCAAAAGGTAACATTGGAGTTCTTCAATGCAAAACCACCACACAGCTGATTGCCGCCCACGAACAACTAGCTCAGCCCTTGCCTTAGCATATGGCAAGGTCTGTCATGCATCAGGTAGTCTTTACACATAGCCAACAACTCCAACCAAGCATCACCTCGCGCCCAGCCCGTATGCATATGATAGCTATCATCCTGGGTACAAACTAAAGCTTCAAGCACGGGGTCTAACAAACCTCCCCCACCAGATGAACTCGATGCCCTCATCGAGCACTTCTCAAGGTAAGCCTTAATCTCCTTCTCAAACAGCCACAACGTCGTATCTTTCTCCCAAGACGCTTCGCTGCTCGGCAAACCCTTCCACTTAACCAAGTCAAAAGTTCTCCGGTTCTTCTTACTCATACCTTTGGTTTCGTGGTTTAGTATCTCCTCAACCTGCCTGTCAAACTGCTTGCGCACAACTGGAGGAGCACGCTTCACTGACTGCCTAGCCTTGTCAACCAAGTCTTGATTAAACTCTTTCAGATAGCTCACATGAAAAGTCGGATGTATCTTTAGGCGTTCTGGCAGAATGAGCCTATATATAAGCACATCGACCCACCTTCTTCATGATCTCAAAGGGTCCATCGTACCTAGGAATCAGTCCTCGGTGCACTGTCTTACTACTTATTTTATTCCAAATCTGCGGAGTAAGCTTCAGCATTACCTTATCCCCCACGTTGAACTCAACATGACGCCTATGCTCATCGGCGTACTTCTTCATCCTTCTCACTGCCTTGTACAAACTGTCCTGAGCTTCTTCTCTAAGCTCTTGCTTCGAACGAGCAAACCGCTGCAGGGCAGGCACCTTGACTCTTTGTTTTCGCAATCTCATGCGGCGTCAAAGGTTGCTGACCTGTAGCAATCTCAAAGGGACTCATCCCAGTGGAAGAACTCTTGTGCAGGTTGTAGCAAAACTGTGCCGTATCCATCAACGACACCCAGTTATTCTGACTAGCTGTCACATAGTGTCTCAAGTATTCCTCTAGCAAAGCATTGATCCGCTCATCCTGTCCGTCAGTCTGCGGATGATTTGCTGTAGAGAACCCCAACTCAGACCCCAACATATTGAACAACACGGTCCAGAACCTGCCTGTGAACCGCGTATCTCTGTCACTGACTATGTCTTCGGGCAAACCCCAGTACTTCACCAACCACGTACTTAAAGAACAACTCCGCTGTTGTGTCTGCATCACACACCTTCGGTGCTGGAATGAACGTTGCATACTTCGAGAACCTGTCAACGATCACCAATATCGATTGAAACCCATCAACCTTTGGCAACCCAGTAATAAAATCCATGGACAAACTCCTCCACGGCCTGTCCGGGATCGGTAGTGGCTCAAGCAACCCAGCTGCTTTCTTTCTCTCGGTCTTGTCTTGTTGGCATACCACACAAGTCTTCACATACAACTCCACGTCCTCTTCCATCTTGGGCCAGAAGTAGGAACGTGCTAGCAATGCATGAGTGCGTTCAGCACCCGGGTGACCAGCCCACAAACTATCATGCGTCTCCTTCAACAATTCCCTGCGTAAGCCACCAGTACAAGGAACATAAAGACGCCCACCTTTGGCGTAGATCAGACCATCTTCTACCCAAAATCTGCGAGTAAGACCGTCAACAATCTGCCGAATCAGTCTAACACACGACTGATCATTGGCATACTCTTCAATAATCCGAGGCAGGAACTCAACTGTCATCAAGGCTGCGACAAAAGCTGCCACACTCTTCCTGCTCAAAGCATCCGGTACCGCATTCAACCTTCCAGGCTTATGCTCAAACTTATTGTCGAACTCCGCTAGGAACTCCAGCCACCTAGCTTGTTTCGGAGATAACTTCTTCTGACTATAGAAGTAGGTAACCGCTGCATTATCTGTCCGAACTATGAACTTAGTTCCCAGCAAATAATGTCTCCCACAAACAATGAATCACTGCCAGCATCTCCTTCTCATGGACTGGATACCGCTGTTCGGCCTCATTCCATTTTCTGCTTTCGAACGCAACAGGGTGACCCTCCTGTACCAACACACCACCAATGGCTTTGTCTGAAGCATCAGTGTGAACTTCGAAAGGTAACTCAAAATCAGGGAGCCGCAACACTGGTTCCGTTGCCACTCCATTTTTCAGCTTCTCAAGAGCAAGCTGACACTCTGCGGTCCATTGCCAAGGTCTGTCCTTCTTCAACAAGTCAGTAAGGACAGCAACCTTTCTGGAATAACCCTTTATAAACCTCCGGTAATAGTTGGCTAAACCCAGAAAAGAGCGGAGCTCAGGCACCTTCTGCGGTGTAGGCCAATCCATGATAGCCTTCACCTTCTGTTCGTCCATACGAACCTGTCCCTGTGTGATCACATGCCCAAGAAACGTTATTGTCTCTTGGCTGGCAAAACTAACACTTTTCCTTCTTCACATAGAGTTCATTCTCCCTTAACCGCGTCATGACCTTACGAAGATGCTCTACATGCTCTTCTAAAGTCTGAAAAAAGACATATCACTATCATACACTCTTTACTTTAGGGAATTAAAAATGTTCAGGAACAATTATGAACCACGCTTTTGGCGAATCCTGTCACCTTGATGTGAGGCTTCAGTCAGCAAATACGAAAATATGAACATCAATCGACCGTTACCACCTCCTCTTACTCGTGACTCGTATATATACTCAATATAGCAAGCACACTATACGAGACCTATAGCTAAAGATCATATAGCACCAACCACAGTATATATACGAATCTATATGGAAGACTTATCTCTTTCTCAGTGCTTTCTTTAGGCTCCTGGCTTCTCGTTGGTAGAACACATATGATATTGAGCTTGGGCATCCCAATAATGGGGCTAGTGGATAATTATTAAATCGAAGAAGTGCTTATTTAGAAGGTGACAAGGCAGCTATAATGAGTGGGGCCTGACGGTTGGTTTCCCTAACTTCTTCTTTAATAAGGGGGTCGTTTTAGAGGAAATTTGGCAATCAATAAAGGCATTTTTTCGGAAGGGGTGCTTACTGAAAGAGTTCAACACTACGCTCATAGCTCTTCTTCCAAAGTCCCTTGGAGCCAATCGGTGGAAAGATTTCAGGCCTCTCCTCAAAGCCTGTGTAAGACTGTCTACAAGCTTCTCTCAAAAATCCTAGCAACAATAGGCTTAAGCCGATCCTCCCAGAGCTGGCCTAATCAGGAAGCTATAGTGAAAGGCAGGCACATCGGCGAAGGTCTTATCATCGCCAATGAGACGATCCATTCTATGGACCGCATCCAAGAAAGCGATTGCCTGAAGCTTGACATGATGAAGGCCTACGACAGATTGGAATGGCCCTTCCTCTTATCAATGTCTGGGCTTTCTCCCTCTTCTACCGAGAGGCCGCGGGAGTAAACTCTGTCTCATCCTCATCCCCCCTGGTAAAGGCGATCTACGCCCTCCCCTCCGCCTAGGATTGATTGCTGGCACGCACCTGTTTGGATGAAGCACGCGTCGTCTAACAAGGGATGGAAGCCATAGATTCATTGTCTGCTGTGCAGAAGCTTCCTTCCTGCACCTGCATGCGCGCTTCTCCAGAAGTAGGCAGACATCGTAACAATTCACCGCGATAGCTGCCTTTGGCTCTACTGTAACTGATTCCTCGGGCAACGAGACAGTGGATTGATTCCTACACCTATGGGCTCAGGTTCCTTCCTCCTCTAGTCCGAATCCAGATGGCTCCTCTCGGTCTTGTGATGCCTTCGGCCCAATTCTTAAGAGTTTTTCGCTCATACAGTCGCGCTTATGAACGGTTCCGAAATGACACGCTATTCCGTCTCATCCTTTCCCCCCTTTTTTTTGCCCGGTCCAATCTTTTTTCTCGAAGGTCTTCGTTTCCGTGTAGAAGCAAACTCTCCAAATTAGCTCCTCCTTCTCCTCTGCCGCCTTGGCCTCATTTGCGGTTAGATAAAAACTGCTTCACGACCTCCCTAAAGAAGGGCGCGTGCTTACCTTCTCGCCTCAAAGAGTTAGAAACTGTGGTTACATCCACATCCAAAATTCCATTTTTTTGGAGCGTCAAGCGAACAGCATCCTCAAAGATGTCGCGGTTCGCGGGGAAGTAGAGCTCTTTGGAAAATATGTTCCATGTGAGTTGCGTTAACGCATGCCGCTGAAAACGCGCTTCTTCTATCCGAAGGAAGTGTTCAAGCTTCGCCGGCAGTTCGTCTGGGGCGGTCCCGTTCAATTCCATTTTTATTTGTTGAGTGTAGGCAAGCCTTATGCAATGCAAGGATAAAAAAAAAGATGTAACCATTCAATTTTGACAATCTGGAAAGTGTGACTTTTATTTTAGGGGTCGGAAACGAATTCCGGGAGGCTCAAGTAAGTTTTTAATAAGTAGGGGTCGTCCTCTGCCCCGTAAACGGGTCTCCCCTCCAAAATGGGAGTGGAACCAGACACGGGCTCCAAGGGGGGAGTGGTTGCAAAAAGGGGCTTTCATGAATCTCATTTGCGAAGTAGAGCCCAGCCCATTAAAGGTGCGGAGCCTAAAGAAGTGGGTAGGGTCAAATTTCCTCTAAACGAGAGTAAGCCGAAGATGAGGGCATTCGTTCATCCTTCAGTTAGTTCAAAGCGCCAACAGGATTGGCTACGACAAACGTAAACCATTTCTTACTTCCAAACAAAGTTTGAACGTTGTCTAATCAAATCCCAAGTCTACCCGAAGACTTTTTGGTGGAGTTTTTCATTGTCGGCCTGAAGGACGAGAGTTGGGGAGCAGTACTGCTGCTTAGGCCCACCACCTTCATGCAAGCATTTGAGCCTGCGCAATTAAAGGAGGATTTCTTTGTTTGATAAGGATAGAATCTAGTCATACTAATCCAAAAAAGGGGCTATGGGTGGAGGGGCTAAAGGGGGTGTCAAGACTAACCCAGAGCGGGTGAGAGCGATTCAACAGATCCCTATACCAAGAACCAAGAGAGGAGTCAGGAACCGAGAAAGGAGTCCAATCATTCTCTGGTAAGATCACTTAGAAGATTCGTTCCTAATTCTGCACTGCAGAGGTCATTAAGCCGATCACCACAAAGATGGGGGGGGGGGAGAGACTAGGAAATCAACAGGTCGATTGAGGCGCATTAAAAAGGTGACTGAAGATCTAGTTTTGGTAAGTCCTGTGGGTTGGGTGGCCTTGAATTGATGAATCAATTCAACATTGATGGGGGTGGGCGAAGCGGAGAGATCAAATAAAGATCGGCGGATCGGCATATATTCTTGTATATACTCCGGGTTGGAAGGGAAAGTCTCTTATGTAATGTAAGTTTATTGATTCATTTTCTTATTTATTTAATGACAGCTAATAAGGGTGGAGAACGGATACACTTTTCTGTACAATCAGGTCCCCAGGGATGGGGCTCGGTGCCGTCTCCGGATCAGGCTTAGCCGCCGCTCCCTACTCTTGCTTCCCCGTCTTGTACCATCCGTTCCTTGTTCCAGTACGTATGTATGTAATGAATAAATGCTTTGCTTGGGGGGGCGTCTGGGTCCCAACCAGAGTTGCATCCGGATCCAGGTTAAGAGCCTGGACCAAAATGCAATGAAGTGGTCGTCATCATATCATGACATAAATAAGCAGTTCTTATTGTATCGGCCCAAAACCTCGCGAATTGATCTTTACGGTGCTTCCTCTATCAATTAGATCCTTTATCCATCGAATAAAGTATCTAGGCATACCTATTTCTTCATATTCATACTTCATTTTGAAGTTTATTTCTTTGCTACAGCTGATAAAAATCGTTGTTTTGGACGATACATATGTAGAAAGCAAAGCCTATTTTGATTTAGTTAGAGAGGAACGATTCCCTCGTCTGAGAACCGCCATTCACTCATCAATTCCTCAAAGTCTTAAACCCCAAACTCCAACGGATCAACAGACGATTCGGGGACAGAACCTGACTCGGAGACAACGGAACGGGTACTATCTTGTCCCAGTAAACAAACTCCTAACAAAGAACCTGGCCGGAAAGGCCTATTTTGAGCTCTAGCGGGTGTTCCCAGTCCTGATTGCCCCTCTTTTTTCTTCTACTCACCGAAAGACAAGCGTCTACACCAAGTTTCGCAGTCACTACGCACATACAAGGCAGCCCGAGTAGCGCCTCCATTTATGCAGGCCCTATCAATAAGGCAACGGTGGCTAAATTAATATGGCGGTTGTGACTAAGAGATTTCGTTGTGGGCGCTTGTCAATCGCGCTTACGCCCCTTGGCAAAGTTCAGGGGAAATCTGCAAAGATTTCAATTAAAGACAATCTTTTGGTTAAATGGGTCCAGTGGTAGGTTCAGGAATTCCCGTTTCCACAATCTGTATGCCTGTACCGCCGAGTTCCACGAACGAAGAGAAGGAATGATTTGTTTTATTAATCGCCTGAACCTGCCTTTCTTTCTTTGCCGGGAGGGGTGGCCTAATCACTAATAGATCTCTCAACGAGAGCCTCATTCTGTCTAGAGGAAATTGCTTCGGCGAATCCAGTTGATTAAGTCCGTTGTGTCCGTCGATACCCACCTGCTTGGAGTGCGGGTAAGGGCTCACCTGTTGATTGTGTCGTTGCATGCTTTTTGGTAGAGCCAGCCCCCACCTCCCACGGCTACAGCCAGCATCAGGATGGTACCTATAAAGGTATAGGCACCAGTTCATTCAGTCAATGAAGCTGCAGTCGGTTCTGATGATTATGCCGTTGATTCGGTAGATGAGTCAGTCGGTTCGGAAGTTGGTTCAGCGATAGATGTAGTCGATGGGGTAGAGGGTCTGCAGATACTCGTCGAGCTCCTCATTGCCCCAATCTTCCCTGTAGGCTTCCTGCTCCGCCAGCGCGACAACTGTCCAAATCATTTGACGCTTCTTCTCACTGAGCAGCTCCTCGACTTCCACTTCAGGTTTGGGGAGCTCCGGCAGGGGGACTTGAGTCTCAGCAGAACCTTCCCTTTTCTTCTCTCTCCATTCCCTCATCTCCCGGGTCCTCAACCTAATTTGCTCCATTTTGCTCAGTTGGGGGAGCAGAGGTACCCTCGAGCGGTGGCTGGGCAGTGATCTTTGTGGGAGCGGGGGTAGCACTCGGAAGGCTGGCCGGGCTTGTGTTCTTCCGAGCGGACGAGGTCGGCTCGGTGACCGAGGGCTTGTGTGGAGGCGGCATTGCGACCACGGGCTTGGACGTCACTTCTTAATTTCTCTGCTTTTTGGATGGGCCGCATATATGTCGAACGGATTCACAATAAACAATCATCAAAGGCGATTGAAAAACATAAAAAAAAGAAAGGGGGCTTACTCGTGACGATGTAGGGCAGGGTGTCATAGAAAGATGTTTGGGGGTAGTGGCTGTAAGTTCGAAGGGTTGTTTCTTACTCGAGTGAGGAGGTTAATAAGATGTGAATAAGCAGAAAAGGAAATAATTAGGGTTTGAACTTACGTTCTCTGTATGGAGGGGCGGGATAAGTGATATGCGAAAAGCGATATGCTTTACACGTTCGCTTCCAGGACGTCACGCCCGCGCCTCTCGTGACTGTAATGATTGGGGCTCTGCTCGCTGGTTGTGCTGCGTGAGCCTCCAGATGCCTCCAAGCAAGCGAAGGTTTTCGGGGTGATCGCCGCGCGTCCTTCCCATGCTCCGTGACAACGGCGGTGCCCCCAAAAAGAAGGGGCCACCCGCCGCTTGGATTGCTTAAATCGCTCAATTGAAGCCAAACCGGGTTCCTCGATAGAGTCTATTGAGATGCCAGTCAACGGTTGGCAGGGGTTGTTATGCCCAAAACAAGCCTTTAAATAAAATAAAGGATTCTCGGAAGAATTGACATTTTGCCTTGCCTTTCTTAAAGTTCGAAATCCGCTGATCCAACTCGGATTTGACTTCATCTCCAACCCCAGAACCAAAAACCTCCCTGGAGCTTGGTCAACCCAGATGAGCTGAGTTACGAAGTTTGGCATTCGTGAGGACGCAGCCCTGTCAGAAAGGGCATTCTCGCTTATCTGTATATGATCATTTTATAATTGGGTCCCTATAAAGTGAGAAGGGCAGAGTTTCAATCGAAATAGTGATTCTTTGGCCAGGTTTGCTTATCCAACCCTCGAGTTTAAGGCATCTCATTAGGTCCCCCTTTCAAAGGCCCTAAAACGCCTAAACCCGGCCTTGCAACAAGGAACCTAGACAGAAGAACGGAATCGTAGCCTTCAAGCTGACGTCTGAATATCTCATTCATAATCCGACGAGTTAAATGAGAAAGGGGCGGTTTCATAGCTCTAGCTTGCTGCGTCAACTGGCCCTTCCTTGGTCATCCTTTCTGTGAGGTAGCTTGTCTCCTCCAGCTTGTCTGGTTAATGGGGCTTTCTATTCAAAGATTCAAGAAGTCACTCCGGGATGGAGAAGTTTCCCTTTCTTTGATTCATTCGCCCTACGTGATCATCTACTTTCTTCCAGTGGAGAAGGGACAGACCTTCCCCGTCTAGTCGAATAAGTCAAAGCGATTTTGGTCACAGAAATGGGGGAGAGAAAAGAAAATAGAAAATATTAGCCAATCCCCTTCCTTTCTCGGGAGCGCCTTCCCGTGTTCGAGTCGGTCAAATCCCTGTTCAATGTAAAAAAAGAATAAACAGATGAAAGAGAGTTACCTTCGCCTGGCAAATAGAGAATAGGGCCCATGACATACACCTTTCTTTTCTACAAAAATATCTCCTTAAGCGTTGGGGGGGGGCAACTGATTCGTTGTGAGGACCATTAACTAACTGAGATTTTCACTTCTTGTCTTGCAAATGCTGGTAGATCCGTGTTCATTGTTCTTACCGGAGGGAATCATAAATAGTCGCCCAGTCAACCTCCTGTCAAATAAAGACCTTAAAGAGTCATCTATATGGAACAGCGGTAAACTCATCTTACCGGGCGAAAGGGCACATAACTTACTCTTCCTTAGCTGAAGCGAAAGCATTGGACAGCAGGTCTTGCCTGCCCCAATCGTAAGCATTCAAGCCCCAAAACTAGGTTGGAGCTATGAAGCCCTTCCTTCAGCTGGTGCGCAGGTTTGGAACCCTATACAAGGGGCTTTTCCCCAACCTATACAAGGTGCTGCTTGCAGCTCGCCCCTATCTCTAAAGGCCGATCTGTGCCTTGATCTCCGGCCATGAATCAAAGATTCCTCCTGGCGAGCAGGGCCGTGCCGTGAAGGAAACGGCAAAACGAGGGTTCCAAACCTTTATTGAAGAAAGAGCTCTTGCCTCCAACTCAAAACAGAACAGAACGTTCCTTCCGCAACGCAAGGCCTATATGTTTCGTAGCAGCCAAGGATGAGTTCGATCATAGCATAAGGGGCTCAGCTTTAAGTCAAGAAGGGCAATTAGGAATATTGAATACAGGATTGGTTTATTTTTAGCTAAAAGCTTCAAAATACACTTTTTGACCAACTGCAATGCCGCGTTTTGTATCATAGGATAGAGGATATAAGTTACATTTCTGTTAATTGATAAATCAATTTAGGGCCCAAACAAAAGCTTTAATTGGAACCGGGAGAAGAGAAGATTGACCGCAAGCGGGGGAGGGTCTCGCTCTTACATACGTGTTGACGAAGAGGATCGACAACAACCCATTGGGAGAGGGGCCAGACAACATTACTGATTAGTTAGGCGAACTTGAGATGGATTGCGTGAACCTGCTCGCCATGCCAACAAAACTCTTTTTTCTTTATTTTATGTGGGAGACAAAAAGAGAGTGCAGAAATGGAATGGCAGGAGAGGAAGATCCTGTAGAGGGCTGGGAAAGGAACTAACAGAACTGGCAGGCGGGGCTGGAACTGGGAAAGAACAGAACTCACCGTTCTATTTTAGTAACCACTTGAGAGGGATTTCATCCTGTTATGAAATAGCCACCTTTCTCCCACTTCATCGAAGTGCGTTGTTTGGAATGGCCAAGCGTCATAGAGTGAAGAAATAACGGGGATCAACCGGACGGAACCAGACGCTCAAGCAGATATCTCCTTACCATCATGCATGAAAAATAGCAACATAAGAAAGCGATTTCGGGGAAACCCAACCACACACAGAAAGGGAGAGGTCTAATACCGTTAGGTGAGTAAGCAATTAGTTGATGGCGTTTCCAATGCCGTAAGAAGTCACTATTAACCTTATCAGGCCCAGCGCAATACGTACGAAAACCAGCGCCGCAAGCTGCTTACTAAAAGAGGGCGAAAAGACGTGCGCAAGCAATTTAGATTTAACATAAAATGACCGGCATCAAACGATTAGTTGGCCGCTCTTACCATCTTCATTCACGTTGACAGGACTAATATCCTTAGACGCCCGATGGATTAGGAAACGTTTAGCTCAAGGCAACCAGATCTCGAGACTAATGATTTGGCTAAGGAAATCTGAATCCCCATCTGTTGCATGAATGAGCGATAATGCTCCGCCACCCGCTCATCCCCGATGACAATATCATCACCAAGAAGAGCATAGCGCTTAAACACACGCCCAGAGATGACCTTTTCGGCTAAAATCCCAACCACTAAATGGTGGATTATCACAACCGCGAAGAAAACTGAAAAAAACGGAATTCATGATTGAATGTCCCATCATTAGGGATCATCCGAAGTCTCAACCTCAAAAACCTTTAAGAATCAATCGGAATGTGATAACTCCAAGAAAAGACTATGAGGCAAACAGAGGCCCTTTAAACCCACGTGACGATGATGAATAGCTTCCTCTATTAAAGAAAAAGGTGCGTTTAGAGCTCGTTTAGAGGGCGTTTAGCCGAACCTTGTACGAGTGATAGTACCTTGCTTAAAGAGTAATGATAGTAATGTGAGAATTGGAGAATCTTCTTTGCTTGGGTACCCTACCATCATGTCAGGCTTGAATGAGAGAGGAAGTTTGACACGAACTTCTTTTCTCCAAAGAAAGATGGGGCAAGATGGATATGCCTCTAACTTATCAGAAAGGACCTTTTCGTGATGCTCGCTGGGAGACGGCCAGTCTGACTCTGAGAGTTGCAAAGAAAGCAAGGCTGAATTCGCCTACCGGAAGTGAACTGAACTAGCTAGGCGATCATATTGGTAGGTTGGGAGTTGTCTAGTATATATTGGATATTAAGACTGACCGCGATGAACTGAGGAGGTCTTGCTTTCGGCGCCTTTGCTTACCGGCTTGAGCCGGAGGCTTGGGCTCAGAACAGGGGCCTTTGGGCATGGAGAAACTTCGTTGACCTCTGAAACAGCTGATATGGATCCGGCTTCTTCTGATGATGAGCCAGGAGCAAGCTCTTCGATTGAGTATGTGTCAAACTCTTCTTTTTAGTATGATTTGTTGCTGCAGAGAGAGGCGATCGGGCCTATGAATTTGATCAGTTGAGACCAATGCCTGATGCTTGTCGGCTTTTGTCAATTCTTTGAAAGAGAGATTCCGCTTAGTATGTAGTAAAGTGTGAAGCGACATGCTTTTCCGGTCCCGATTCAGTGAGCGTCTCATGCGCGCTCAAATTCCCCAATGACACTCTTATCTTACTTAATTAAGTAGAACTGACATTCCTTGAGCGGGTGAGGGAAAAAGCCTTCTCAAACCGATCGACCATCCCGCAAGACAATTCGTTCTGAAAGGTTCATCGGTCATGACCTATACCCATTACCAGATTTCAATTTAATAGAAAGAAAGATCAAAAGGCTCGCACGCTCACCTTCCAGCACGCCTTCCTGTCGCTCGCCGTAGAAAGCGGCTAATGTATCAACTAGCAACTATCCCCTCGTCATTTAAGGGAAAAAAAAAAAGGCCGTTGCAACACTCTTTCGAAAGGTTCATCAGTGATGACCTCCACCCAGATGAAATAGCATAAAAGATCAAGTCGAAGCAAGCGAAGAAATAGTAGCATAGTTGGAGGAGCCAGAATCTATGGAGAAGAAAAGAGAAAGGTATAGTAGCGTTAATCGCTCACTCCGCTCCTATTTCCAAGGCTGTCGACCTCACATAGCTCTCACTGCCGATCGCCGACACCCAACCAGAAAGATCTCCTTTTTCTTGATTGTGACAGGTTGATCCTGAAAGCGGACTTCGCTTTCAAAACCTGATCTGTGTGGAGCGGGAAAGAGGAGATCGGAGTCAAAGGTAAGGGGCACCAAAGCGAAAGACCTCTTTCAAGGCAAGGAAAAGAGAGCCATTCGGAGAAAGAGGTTTTAAGGAAGCGCTCCAGGACGAATGAGTTCTTGAGTGAGCAAGCTTTCTCCTCTTTTGCCCGCACCAAGGTACCAACAAAAGCGAAGCGTAGCGACCAAATCGAAGAAGAGAAGTAGAAGGCTCTGCTTAGAGAGACTGGAGATCGTAGTCTCTGAGCCGGTGGAAAGTGATTTTCTTTTTCCAGGGATGAAGTCTGGTTTGATAGAACCAGGTGCTGCGCTGTGCTGCTTGAGTGCCTAAACGACGATTATGCTACTGGCGAAGCCATTGTCTTTTGCTTTTGCCACGTCTGGCTCGGATGGATCTGGTTCCGTAGGGTCTATGACCAGCTCGTGATCATGAAACTTTTTGGTATGGTCCGGTCCCGGGTCCGGCTCTTGAGAGACTGAATCACGCTTATCCGTAACTGAGGACGAGCATAAGGATTGTCTAGGTCTAGCTCTGGTCATTGAGAATATAGATCCCGGGAGCAAAAGAGATTGATAAAGCGATAGCCTCGAGCTAAGCTAGTTGGAGGGAGCGGTGAATTAAATGGAGATCTTAATCTATAAAGAAAGATATGAGCAGCACGCCACTCTTCCTCTTTCAGGGGCTTGAGTCTTTTCCCTCCTCGAGATCAAGACCTCGCATCTCACCTTTTTCCGACTGACCACCCATCGGAAGCATCCCTTTCTGCACCAAGCAAGGGATCCAGCCAGTAGCGAATACATTTCAATAGTTTCCTTATCATGAAGAAGAGAATCCGCTATACCTGACCGATTTCTCACTCGGTTGATTGTCTCTGCTCAACGAGACACAACCGGGGGCTTTTTCTTTATACGCGGCAAGCATATAAAAAGAAAGGCAAACCAATTCCATTCCAGGGTGAGGAATGAACACTCTACTCTATAGGAGAGGGGAGATTCCCGAACCAAAGATTGGCTGGGCCCAGAAATGGGGAGCGGGTAAGTATCTACTTCCGCTTCTGAAGGCGAATACACTTTTGAAGCTACTTCTCGACCGATGGTTCTACCTATGCCTAGGCCCTTGCGGTACGTCTGGATCCACACAAAAGCCAATCACGCCCTAACTGCCTAACATAGTCTATTCTAAGACTTTCATCATTCCAGTAAAATAAGGCTTTCCTATCCTGTCCGTGAGGAAGTCATTGGGGGATCTCCTGTCTGCCTACCAAATGGAGACCTAGGAACAAAAGACCAGGACTTTCGTGCCCAGACATTAGTCAACCTCGAAGCCCGGTTACTCCGCCATTCATAGTTAGCCCGGTCGGTAAGCACGACAGCTTTATAGTAGGAGTCTCTTCCTATCAGATGGTGCAGCCAGCGGCTAGTTCTATGATTTGTTGACTACTTTTTCTCTGTCTTTAAGAGGCCTCCACCACCAAAGTACTTTATAAGAAAGACAAAGGGGAAGGTAAGGATAGCATGACTGGTTGCGGGTCCTGGATGTTCCATTGGAATAGGGTTAGGACAGAGGCATTTCAGAGACAGGAAGATTAGCGCACTGAAACGTGTTGGATTTGAGCGCTTCCTCAGAGTTGGAGGAAGATAGAACCAAAGACGACCATGGTGCTTACCTCGAAGGAAAGCAGGCTTGACAGGCCCGAGTCTTCTCCTTCCTGGTACTTTTGAATAAGGCAAGGCCTTTACCTATTCCCTATCACAACAACTTTCAGTAGAGGAACGAAGTTGCTCGACTAAAAGGAGAGGAATTATTCTCAAAAAAAAGAAGATCCGGCTCCTCAGCTAATTTCACTCACTTTCAAGCTTTCAAGAGGTATGAACTCTAATAAGGCATTCATGAGCTTACCTGTAACCTGTAACTGGACTGACCTCGCCTTCCCCTAACTCTCCTCTTACCAGCTCTTCCAGGATCCGATTCCTTCTCAGTAGGCTCCGTTCTGCTTTCTTCTTCTGCTTTCTTCTTAGTAGGCTCGAGAGTAGTTGGGTTCAGTCAGGGGAAAGCTTTCATAATCACTCTTAGTCTTAGCGACTTCACTCGTTGGTTCAACAAAAAGAGTACTTTTTATTCGTAAATAAGGAGTAGTTCTTCGTGTCGTGGTGGAAGCCATTCAATCGTCATCTGATAGAGGCTCTGTGAATCTGTGCCTTTGAACAGGATAAGGGGAAAGATAAAAGAGCTTTGCCAAAAGGGTACGTACGCGAGAGGCGCGAGCGAATGAATTCGATTCAATCCAAAGGGTAGGGATCTATAGGTAGAGAAGATATTCCGGGAAAATGAAACTACGTCCATGGAAGAGAAGAAAATGACAGAAATGACCCAGGAAGGGTAGGTGGGTGGGGAAGGCTAAGCAATCATCTCGTAGGGAATTTTCTAACAATCACCAACGGGCTTCCTTTCTATCAAGCCAACAGGTCCCATTTCTGACTAGCTCGCATATCCTGGTTCTAAAAATCCCCCGTCCGCGGACTCATTCGAGGCGGAGTCACTCGCTGAATAAACAGAGAATTGTTTGTTGTCAACGTCCGCACCTAAATCTGTTGATCCAGAAAGACCAAGGATAGAAGCTACTGCTCCCTTTGAACATAAGTATGAAAATAACACAATGGATGAGTTCTTCCATAGGGTAGGCCTCTAGCCAGATTCATAACATAATCAGGCTGACGACGTACTGTCTTTTTCAGAAGCCGAGCCCCAAGCGGAGGCCGGGTCTGAACGCAAGTCTGAATATGAATAAACCACTGAAGCATATGCCGACACAACAGACGTCGAGCCGATGGATCCAGCTTCTGGCGAACGAACCAAAGGATCCAGTTCCTGCCGAGCCAGTGGTCCTTGTTTTTCTTGAGGCAAGAGATCCCATTTCTCCAGGACCAACCACTTTAGGTTTTGGGCATACTAAGTACGAGGTTGAATCTGATGAAGAAGCTGGTCCCGAGACCACGCAAACGCGGTTTTTTGCATAAATAGGTGTTTCTCCGAGGGAGACTTCCAAAAGATCTTGGTCAATCTCGTCCGGCGGAGGACGACCTTTGCTTGACACTCCCCACGGGGGGAGGCTCTGTTCTCCAACAGACCAGGGAGTGAGTATAGGGGGCATCAGGAGAGAAAGATAGTTTAGATGATAGGGGTGCAACGCAGGAAAACAAGTTAGCCAAGGGTACAGAATCGGGGAGTAAGAAGAACTCTGAAGGGTTGACCTGTGACTAACTTCGCTTCGGTTAAAAGGCATCGGGCTAAGGTCTCACGATGAGCCACTCGCTTAGAGTTCGGTGCGAGGATCTACCCCCTTCCTTCAGGCTAGTTCCGCTCTAGATAAGAAAGCGACCAAAAGCATCGTAATAGACGCAAGAGCAAGCTGCACCCACCAGGTCATACTGGTCAGGTACTTAAGAATCGGCTCTGTCGCTTGGATTTTCCCGCACCGCCTTCTGCTTCGTTGGTTGTTCAGAGAGAGCCCCTCCCTGTAAGGCATGAGGGGGTTTCATAGGGGCGGGTCTGTGTGTGGGGGGCGTGCCATGCCTAAGAGTATAGGACACCGATAAAGAGGCCCCGCTCTCTTGGGCTTCCTTCGCAAACCGATACAGGGAGCAAAGGCCCTAGGTAGATGTTCGCCTCGCTTCTGAACTCAGTTACTTATAAATAACGCTTTGTGGTATCTCTCATAGTTGTTTAGCTAGATCGAGAAAAACATTATCATCCCGAAAGAATCCTTCCAAAAACAAAACGAACTCAAATCTACAACAGAATCCCCACTTAGCTCGCTACTTATGCCCGTACCTACTATCCAGGTGGTTATACCTATAACGACTAACTCCCTTTCACGACAGATACAGCGTTAGAGCTATCGAACAGACCCTTATTTAGACTGGACAGATGAGTGACTAACGCACAACGGCTTTCGCGTTAGGGCGCTCAGGAGTTGTTTGTTCGCTCTACCGTTGTTTGTTGCGCAACGGCTTTCGCGCTAGGCAGCAAGAAAACGCAATTCGTTAGCTTAAACGCGTGACTAACGCACCTTACGTTTATTGAATTGGGGCTTTCGCGCTAGCGCGCTACTATTCAATTCATCCGTTGCTTGTTGCTAGGGCGCTCAGGAGTTGCTTGTTGGTAGTACGCTCATCCATTGCTTGTTCCTTCTAGTTCTGAAAAGGTTAGTACCGTTAGAGTTGACGTTAGATGGAGAGGTATAGATCCTGGAGCGCACCTTGATCAGCCGTTGGATTCAACAGTGGCTCAAATCTGTCCATTGTTTTCATATCGTGGCTTTTTATCCAGATCCTCGTCTCCAAGATCTCCTTTATGGTCCTACCGTATAAACTTACTGGAAGCGTACGAACCGGAGCGATGAGATCATAAGGTTCGGGCTGCTATGGAAACTATATGAAATAGTGACCATCAGGCAGGGGCATTCGTTGGCTACCATCAATACAGGCGTCTACTAGTGTTGCCTTTCCGAGGCAAAGATTCTCTAATGGGGAACTAGTGAAGCTTGAAAAACTTCCAGGTGATAAGAAAGGCAGGGCTTAATACATTAGACACACTCAATTGCCTTGTCTTGGAGAGTGAATAGCCTATTGAAGTCTTCGGCAAGAACAAACAACCTGACGCTTGCCTTTGAAGTATGCTTCTTATCGCCGTCAGCATCCCGTCGTTTGCGCATCCCCTTTCTTGCTTTCAAGCCTCCGTTTGCTGGTCACGGTACTACATGAAAAGAAGCAAGGGTGACGGAACTACACACTTGATAGAAGTAGGCCCTGACGCAACGGAATTAGACCTAAAGCCATGAACCTGACTACACGGAACCCAATCTAAATGGAGTCGAATTGGCATTGATGATCAGAGGGGGAGTAAGTGAAACTTATCGACCGGAAGGGAAGACCATGACACGGAACGTAAAGTGTGTATGCCAGCGGTAGGCCGGTAAGCTCAGTTCGGTAGCAGCTAGCAGTTTTCCAGTAGCAGATAGCAAGTAGGATAGTAGCTTTCACGTAAGGAGCTAAGAGCTAGCTGACTCTTGCTTACACACTACTCGGTTTTATTTATCGGAATACCGTACGCGAAGTAGTCCGCCCCAGGGAAAGGTCTTTCAACTGACTTTGCGGTAAGATAGCAACTAGTACGTTACGTGTATATTGCCTACAACCTACAGGTAATTAACTCACCGAAAGAGCAATAAAGAAAGTCAAGGCCTACCAATAAGGCTAACTGTACTGGCCAACAAGCGCTAAGAAACGCCTATTCAGAACAACTACTGCTCTCGACAAAGGGCTTGCTTGAAAACCATAGATAGGCAACTACCTTCCGAGCTTGAGCAAGGTTAAAGGTCCTAAGAACTCAAAATCGGAAAGAGCGGAAAGAGAACAAGAGCAGAAAGGAAGAGTAATAGCTGCACCGCTGCCTAGTGCCTACCTAAGGAGTATTAGACTGACTAGCGTCGAAAGAGCTTGACTTGAAAGTAGTACTTCCCGCTTTCACTGGACTGCCCTTAACGCTAGAGCAAGAGAAAGCACAATAGTACCTCAACGGCGCCTACCACGAGGAAAGGACTGAAAAGACGGAGCGTCCTTGGTTCAGCATGATGCGGAAGTGTCTAGCCCTTTTAAGTAAAGAAGCAGAAAGCACAAGCCCTGACAAGCGTATGAAAAGGGTATATGACGGATAGTACCTCCTAGACCATTAGCCATTAGATACCTATATTAGCCCTATAAACGTGCGGTACTTCACTAGCTACCGTTGGCTCGCTAGCCGTAACGGAATGAGAGGGCCACTATTTTGTTTCTCAGCCGTCCCAGCTCTAGCTTCAGTTGACGGAGAATGCCCTTGCTTAGTCTCTTCCACCGGTTTACTCTTCTGTTGATGAAGATGAATGCGAATCATATAGTTGATCGGGACATCTATCTCTGGCGGTCTTTCGCATCGCCATTAGTCATTTTTTATTTGATAAATTGGATGATTTACCCGTGACTGAGCGAAACCATAGTAAGTACAACGAGGGTGATCAAAATGTCAATTCGGAGAGAGGAAGATCGACTAGCCAACCAAAGTGGAGGACCTCCTTGAGACGAGACTGGACTTGTTATTAGACCTAGCGCTTTTGTTATGGTATTGACAGGTGAGAGAGGAGCTCTCCAAAGAGAGGTCCGACGAAACGGAAGGCAAGGTAAACCGAAAGCGTTGCTCCTGTAGCCGACCCCTGAGAGCATAAAAAGCGAAGGGGGCTTATTGGTAATGGCTAAAGAAACAAGAAAGAGCGGGAAGTCAGTGAGGGGCTACCCCCGACCGGATAGGTCCGAACGATTAACAAGCGGTAGCGATGGTTGCTGAACGCCTTGTTGCTAAAGTCAGTAAAAAAGCCCTTCCTCTCCGGCCGGTAAGACTAGTCACTCTGTCTATGTTTTTGTTATGGGATCTGCGGCACTCGCATTTAAACAGTCATTGTCTCGAGTCCAAGGTGACTCAACAAGGCTTCCCCCAACAACGTCCTCGTGTGGGTTCTTCAACATCGCTTCGTCACTGACTCAAGAGCGCCACCTACTTTCGGACTGCCTATCATCGGTCATTCCACTCTTCTTTTGAGTAGACAAGTAAAAAAAAAGATTAGCCATGCCGTCTTGAGTCGGGGTCTCCTACCATCCCATGTTGCTCACACCAACATGTCTCAATCTGACATAACTACCCATCTGCTTTAAAAAAGCTAACTTCTATGTCTCCACCAAGGTAACGTCTAATTGCTTGAGATGGCCAAGGCTCACTCCGCCAAGCCAACGAAATTGGAGTGTGTTGCTTGTGACGCTCTCTTTACTCACTTGCCAATTGGTCAAGTATTAAGCCAGCTGAGGTCTTTGTCGCCAATCTACACCACATGCATCATTCTCTCTCACTCCTCAGGCCGAAAGCAGCCGTTAGCTCCTTAGCAGACAGAAAAGCAATCCGTTAGCAGGGTTCGAAGGAGTTGATGAGGCGGAATAGGGCAAGAAGCGCCTGACTACAAAGGCAAGAAGCTTTGTTTCCAGCCCACCTAGCAAAGCTAGAGCGGGAGGGTCTGAAAGAGAAGTAAGAGATGGAAGAGAGTCAAAGCACGAGGGAACAAGCCCCCTTACGTGAGAGGGCGCTACGGAATGATTCGAACTGATCTCGAAAAAACACCCTTACTCATGTCATGATATCAGCAACTTGATCTTGAGAAGCAATATGTCACAGGCGTAGATAGCTTAGGAATTTATTTTTTTCATCTTTACTTTTTCACTTGTATTGTAAAAGGGGAGGAGTCAATAAGCGCGCAACGAGCTCTTAGCGCCATACTGCTACTGTGCCGCTTTGGCTTTGGCGGAAGGTTGTCCGAAAGGTGCTACTTTGTTTGTGGTTTCGACCGGTGTTTTTGATCTGAATGATGCTTAAACCCTCTCATTGGGTTTGTGTTTAGTCACACACCTCTCTCTTGGTGTCCCGTTGAGTGCTTTGTTTATCTCTGGTTGTCTCCTTGTTGGGAGGTTGGTTTCAAAGCTTTAGTCTTAGGTTGGCTCTCCTTAGGCAAAAGAAAGCAGCTACGGCAAGATTATTTCGCTTCAAATAGTAAGTAAGAAATAGGCGTCTGGGCACGTTTTGAAGATGAAAGACCTGATAGATGAAGACTCTAAATTGCTGAATCAACTGTGTCGGTCTACAACGGGAAGAAGTTCCCCCGCTCAATTCTTTCACGTGAAGCACATCTTGCTGCCTGCTGGGAAGCTTCGAGTCTCTTACTCTCTAGATCTGAGACCTTGCCTAAAGGAAATGTTTTGATCTTTGCTCGAGCCGAGTATAGAAATGAAGTTTCGATTGAGAGTTGGTGGTATGTGAGCCTGAAAGGACTCAGATGGCTGAGCTAGGTGTGCTTCAACCACCCGATCTTGTTCCAATGCTGGGGAATTGGGCTAACTGTGCCCCCACTGCTGTAGTTTACGTGACAGCTGGATCGATTGGTTCGTGCTTTGGCGGGTGAACAAAAGCCTTCTTTGAGGCTCGGAGAAATCCTTTTCTGGGCTGGTATCTGATAGAGCTGTTTTAGGCTTGTGTGGTGTCTCTATCGAAGTTCAAGGTGAAGCTTTCCGAGCTTGAAGATTGAGATGGCGAGAAGAGCAATAGAAGAGCTTTTTCTAGCTTTGAAACAAGGGCGGAGCTAAGCTCAACTAAAAGATATGCTCGAGAAGCGCGGCGGCGCGCAAGCTTTTCACAACTTACTTAAAAGAGTTTCTATTCGACCGATCAAGCGTAGGAATTAGTGCTGGAAACAGGCTATTCGACCAACAGTCAGATTTTGTGCCTGTTGATTGGCCTACTAGCCTAGGCTTATGCCCTGGTTCAGATACTTGCTGATAGAGGTCGGTTGGTGGGCTAGGATCGGGTAAGGAATTCTATTATTCTGAAGAAGGCCGGGGTCGAAGCCATCTACTCGGCGTCAAGAGGCAGGAAAAAAGGACCGAACCAATCTTTTACAACCTTTCCTGGTCTCGTAGCCGCTGCTAAGCCAACCGGATCTATTGAATGCGATTCCTCCGCCTGGGTTCTCATCCGAGCGAGAAGAAGGAAGTGCCATCTCAATCCGTTTCTTTCCCATCTTTCGAAACGAGGGCCGGGTCAGCTTGAAATGTTTGCTTCACTTTTCTTTTTTCTGCATCTCTCCTGGCCGGTGACCCACCAACTGGTCCCGGCTAGCCATCTAGCTCAACATCTCGATCGCCTCGCTCTGCCTCTCTTCCATATCCTGGTACCTCAACACCTACCGGTTCACCAGTGTAGCTAGCCATTGAATCTACTCGTGAAGAGCCTGAACCGGAGCCAATAGGCGGATATGAAGGACCGCCCGGGATGGGCAAAGGTACGTACTCTATTCCATCAATTCCTGCTGAGCCCTTACATGATAGGGCGGAACGGAACCTAAAAGAGTGTACAAAAGGTCTCCACTGCCTCTGCATCGAATGGAAGGGGGAAGCTCCATACGAGGCTGGGCCAGCTCTTTCTTCTTTTCCAAATAGAAAGAATCCCGCGTCTCACTGCCCTCACCTGTTTCCGCGAATGAGGGAAGGATAGAGCAAGCATCTGATCCCTATCCCGGTCTCCCTGAATCTCCAGTGGGAGCGGCATCGGAAGCAGAACCATGGAACCCACATTTGTTAATACTTCTACAAGCAGTGGTGATGCCGAGCCATCAATGACAAATGAAAGAAGCTGAGCAGGCGAGCCGGATGCATCGTAGCCTTTCGATCCATATTTGATCCCGGATACGAAAAAAAGCAGGTGATCCTAGCGCGAAAGCCGTTGCTTGTTCCCTCACTCACTTGTGAATACCTTAAAGATCGGATCAAGGATTTAGTTGCCGGTCAAGTCTTAACAACCGAGCCATAGAGGAAGAGGCTAGTTACCGATTAGCAACAACAGTGGCTTAAGTCGATCTTCCAGCTTCAGATGGTCAGATCTCAGATCCGGAAAGACTGAGACAAGCAGTCGAGCTAAGAGAAGGAAAAAAGGGGCATAAGCTTTCTAAGATCAGATACATAAATCAAAGAAAGAGAAAAAACGTCTTCTTCTTATCTTATATGTGCATTTCTTTACGTATCAGCCTACCCGATTTCTTCTTTTCGTTATCTGGCGTATCCTCTTATTTAAAGATCTGCGACTAAAGTATAGAGAGTCACTGATCGCTTGCCGTTGAAGATGATGCAATCAGTGAGATAGGTACGAACGGAACAAGTCAGCTTCCAGCCACCCATCCAATTCATTCTTTGACAGTGAAGTGGACTTCCCTTCCTATTGACTCTTCTTAATGGGAAGGGGCTAGGGAAGAATATAATGAAGTTATACTTTAAGGTATGGTATAACTTGAGAGACCCAATCATCCAATTATACCATTTATTATGGTTATGGGGTTAAAAGCTCAAGCTTTCGTGCTCTTCGCTTCACCGGTTCGTTCCTACTTTAATGTTGTTGATTACCATTCTTACCTTATCTCCTTCTCCTGCCGCTGACTTTGGTTCATATGGTTCATAAGCTCCTGGCTGGTCGGTTCATATGGTTCATCATAAGCTAGCTCCTCCTGTCCTGGTCCTCGTCTCTTGGCTCACTGCCTTTCAAAGTCCATGGACTAAAAAACTTATGCCTGAACCGTTGTCTTTGGCAAAGCCGCCTTCCTCCCGTCCCGTGCAAATTCGTATACAGGAGAAGTGGAACTATTGAGAGATCAGATCTTACGCCCAGGCCGTGAACATGCTCTGCTGAGAGATCATATATTTGTGAGCTCGCCAGACACGTTTCGTTATGCCATTACATTATTAACATGGAGATTCGAATATGCGCATTAATGGGCTCCGCACCACACACCAATTAGGCGGTGTGGTTCAGTTGGCAATTGCCTGGAAACAGTTAGCGATAAGTGAGATTACACACCAATAAGCTACACAGAGCTACATCGGCGACGGTTTCGCTATGCCATCTTTATGGTGTTGCTATTGTTGTTTCCTAACATTGGGAGTGCTGCCCTGAGAACCCTCAATGCTCTCTCTTAATAAAATATAAGGCAGCTCAAATCTAATAATAAACAACGCTACAGCATAAAGGCGAGCTAGCCAGCTAGCAGTAGAGTGAAGATCGTCCCAAAATCCTTTTTAATGAATCAAGTTATCGTCTAAGGGTCTTCGGAAAGCAAGCAATAAGTATAGGTGCCTCGCGTCAAGGGCCTTCTATTCCAGTGCTGGTAGTTGAATAAGGGGCCAGGCCGAGCGGAGCTGCTATTAGCTATCTTTGCCTTCCTTTGCGAGTATCCCAGTAGGAGTAGTAAGCTAGGGCCTAGTAAGATGGAACTCATACCTGTAGTTAGTTTGACCCGGACGATGCGGACGTTAATGCTTACATCAATCCTATCTTCCTATCGTCCTTTAGGTAAAGATGGATAAGGAAGGAAAAGGTATGCAAGCTGAGGTTCTTTTAGGACTAAGATTGCATACCTTTTCTTGGGATAATGCCTGTAAGCTTCTTCTTTGATAGCTAGATGTGACTCCGGTAGTTTCTGTACTGAAATCCCTGAGTCAGGTTGTTCCTGTCGGGTTATACAAGATAGGACAGAAGAGATTAGATCGATCAAGTGATAACCGAAGATAGGGTCCATCCACTTCAGTTCCTTTCTATGGCCATAGTTCAAGCAGAGAAAAGGCAGGAAATCTATTTTACGGGGAATCTCTCGTGAGGCAAGTAGCTACTGTAGGGTGGTCGAAGTAGAATGCTACGAATATTGCGAAGGACCAACGACGATCCTATCCTAAAGGAGAAGGAGGAGGAGGAGGAGCTAATTCGGACTACATCGAAGCGAAGAATTTCTTAGTTCATGCCACGACGATCTATATGGAAGGGCAGTTTTTTTGATGCATTCCTGTTGAGAATGAAGAAGAAAAGAGATCTTCTTTTGAACAGGAAAATTTGGTCACGTAGATCTTCTATTTCGCCGGAATTCGTTGATTGCTCCGTACGAATTTACAATGGAAAAACTCCTGTTCGTTGTAAGATCACTGAAGGAAAGGTTGGTCATAAATTTGGAGAGTTTGCTTCTACACGGAAACGAAGACCTTCGAGAAAAAAGATTGGACCGGGCAAAAAAAAAGGGGGGAAAAAGTAAAGTCTAAGCGCATATGGCACGAAAAGGAAATCCTATTTCGGTAAGACTTGATCTGAATCGTAGTTCAGATCCAAGTCGGTTCAGTGAGGGCGACCGCGAAAGTCACCGAATGGGTCAGTCTTTTCCTTCAGTTTGTCCCATATTTATATAAAAAAAAGGCGTGGGAGGACGTTGCAGATGTCCGGGACGGACACGACTTCTTCTAACGCTAGAAGACCACAGGAAGACACCCGGGACCAGAGCATGTCGTGAAAGAAGCACACTGGGCGGGCGTGCTTCGACCGTGTCTCCGGGGCACAGTTGAATGTAGATATCATGAACGCGAGGTGCAGGATACCAGGCCGAGAAACCCGGGCAACCACTCCCCTATGTGCCGATCGCTAGCGCATCCAGGCCCCGGCGCCCGGCTCAGCTGGAGAGGCCTAGCCTGATCTGATAAGTGAAAATTCGGTTCGGATAGACTTAATTTCCAGAACGCCGCCGCCCCTGGAATCAATAAGAAAGAAAACACTTCAGATCAGTGAATAAACCGAAAACGAAGGAAGAGACCTTTCTCGCTCGGCGCCTAAAGCGCACTATGCTCCGCTTCAACAAATGAGAGTTTTCGGTGGAACCGGTGAACCACGCGAGCTGGTTAGATGCGTGGGACAGAGGGCTCGTAGTACCTGCTAGCGCAGCTTTGCAGTGGAAGGGAAGGAGCCTAAATCGACCCCCTTCTTTCTTTTTATTCAAAGACACAAAAGCAGTAAGAAAAGATTGGACTCTCGGATGAGACTAAGCAGCTACCGACCGTTCCGACGCGCCCCTGACCTATCTTGATTAAGACCGAAAACCCTATCTAAAGTGGAGCCTAGTTTAAGCTTTCATTAAAATCATAGAAAAAAAAACAAAAACCACTAGTAGGGATATGGATGGACTCTCGCTCAGTAAAGAGAGTTGTAGATTCGTAGAACAGGAGAAGAGTACGCGCGCTAGCGCGCTACAACTAGCAGCCAGCTCCGAGATGAGAACGCGGAACATTCCCCTTCCACCTTCGCCTTTGACTATATAAGGTCGGGAGAGGCTCCCGATTTCTGGTTTATAGGCGAGATCTTTTAGAACCTGCGCGTCATAAATAGGGCGCGGAACTATAAAGAATGAAAGCTGCTTTACTTAACAAGCAACGGATGAGCGCTAACGCGCGAAAGCCCCATTCAATAAACGTAAGGTGCGTTAGCCAACAAGCAACGGATGAGCGCTAACGCGCGAAAGCCCCATTCAATAAACGTAAGGTGCTAACGCCTTTATATATATAGGGCGTTTTCTTGCTTATATATAGGGCGTTTTCTTGCTTAGGTGTAGTGCTAACTTGAAGTATGCTTCTTCCCCTTGAAGTCTAATTCAGAACTTGACTAAGCCCCGCGAAGTAGTTTGCTGGCTAGCGCGCTAGCGCGCAACAACTAGCACTTTGAAACCGTTGCTTGCTGCATGGATTCTTTAGATCTAAAGAATCCATGCTTCCCCCGGAGCGAGACTCTATCCAGATCTAAAAATGGAAGAACGAGCTAGGCGGCCGGCGGGCAAAGAAAGGGGGCGGGCGGGGCCTTGGCGAGACGTTCTTCTTTCGAAGCGTTTTGCCAAAAGAGCGAGGGCGCCCTTCTGGGGTGGGAGCGTTTCCTTTCAAATGACAACTGCCTCTTCCTGCTGCGGGGGCGTTGCACGAAACCAAACCGCCCCCCGCCCGATCAAGTACCAGTTGCTTCGCTGGTAGGCCCACTTAGGTTAGGAGGGCATTGCCCCTCAGTTCTTACCAACCTCCGGTGTGTAATCGACATGTTGCTAGCTTATTATCGGTCGAATAAGAATCATGGATTCCCTCTGCTGTCCATTTCTTATTCATTCAGGGCGCTCGGCCGGTGCTCCTTTCTCAAACCAGAACAACTCTGAACGTTAGGGAAGATAAGGGAAGACCACCTGAGCGAACCGACCGAGGGGACTTGACTTATCCGAACCGAACGTTAGCGGCAAGCCGCTAACGCCTATCATGAGCAGCGTCGCTGCTTGATCGGCGGGGAGGAGCATCTCAAAGTATGGGGCAAAGGATCAAGCGCTTTTACTTTGTCCCCCGGGATCCACCACAGGTTGGGTTTGAGAGCCGTGTGATGGGTTACTATCCAGCACGGTTCGGAGAGCACTTGTAGTCTGCGCTGGTGAATGGAAGCCCCCCTATCAAGCAAGAAAGAAGCGGCTCTTCCCACGGCGGAGTCACCATTGACTCTATTTATTATTATGGTAAATCAGTGTATCAAGATGTCAATCTGAGATCTTTTTTCGGTTCGATACGTCCACCTACGAGACTAACCTTTGGCTTTCGTCTCGGTAGGTGTATTATTATACATTTTCCCAAAAGAACATTCATTCATTTCTTTCTTCCCCGTCGACCACGACGACTGAAACGACGACTGAAACGACGCTACAAATCCAGACCCGGAAAGAAGAAGGGCCGGTGGTGGGCATTTGGGAAAGTCGGGCCGATCGGGTGTCTTCATTCAGGCGACGGTACAGAAGAAGAACGAAACGAAGTGAGAGGCCGGAGGGCAGGGAAAAGAGTCGAGTCGATCAGGCTCGACGACCGGGAGAAGCAAAACGAAATCCGGATTTGGCCGAAAAAGAAGCAACGCTATGGATACCATGACCGATCACCATCGAGAAAGAAAAATCTTGCTAAATCACTTCAGGTCAGCGGGGCTTTCAAGCATCCGAAATACGCCGGGGTTGTAAATGATATAGCGTTCCTGATAGAAAATTACGACTCCTCCAGAAAAACGAAGTTATTCAAGTTCTTTTTCCCAAGGAAGTCCCGCTCCGACGGCCCAACGAGTCATCTACTAAAAAGGACCCTCCCTGCAGTGCGTCCCTCCTTTAATTATTCGGTCATGCAATACTTATTGAATACAAAGAACAAAATGCATTTCGACCCCGTCGTAGTTCTCAATCATTTCGTGGGACCGGGCGTGGCTGAACCATCTACGATGGGGGGAGCGAATGAACGGGGAAGAAGCTTAGATAAGAGAATACGTTCTCGCATCGCTTTTTTTGTAGAAAGCTCGACCAGCGAGAAAAAGTGTTTGGCCGAAGCCAAAAAGAGGTTGACCCACTTCATTCGCCAAGCGAATGATCTTCGCTTCGCGGGAACAACAAAAACCACCATCTCGCTCTTTCCTTTCTTCGGTGCTACCTTTTTCTTTCCAAGGGAGGGGGTGTATAATAACCTTTTTTTTGAGGATGCCCGGGAACAACTCCTAGGTCAATTAAGGATCCAATGTTGGAACCTCATGGGTAAGGAGAAGGTAATGGAATTGAGAGAGAAATTCATAGACCTAGGTGGGATAGGAGAATGGATAAAGGGAATAGAGATGATGATAGAGATCATACTGAGAAAGAGAAAAATTCCGTACGGGTACAACTCTTATTTGAACGAAGTGAAAAAAATGCGATCTTTGTTGTCTAATAGAACAAACACTAATACCTTAATTGAGTCGGTCAAGATCAAATCTGTTTATCAAAGTGCTTCTCCGATTGCTCAAGACATCTCTTTTCAACCGAGGAACAAAAAAAGAGCATTTCGTTCCATTTTTAGTCAAATAGTGAAGAATATAAAATTCGTAATGAAAAAAGGGGTGGAGGGGATCCGTATTTGTTGTTCAGGTCGATCATCAGGTGCAGAAATTGCTAGAACTGAATGCGGAAAGTATGGAAAAACATCTCGTAATGTATTTCACCAGAAAATGGATTATGCTCCTGCGGAAGTTTCTACTCGTTACGGAATCTCAGGTGTCAAAGTGCGGATCTCATATAGTAAAAAAAATAAGGGACGTGCTATATCCGAAACGTACGAAATTTAGTAAATATCGTAAAGGAAGATGTAGTAGGGGTCGCGAACCGGACGGTACACAACTTGGTTTTGGAAGATATGGCACTCAAAGTTGTAGAGCTGGTCGTCTTTCATATCGAGCCATTGAAGCAGCGCGTCGGGCTACAATCGGACAATTCCATCGTGCTACAAGCGGACAATTCCGAAGAAATGGTAAGATATGGGTAAGAGTTCTCGCAGATCTCCCTATTACCGGGAAACCTACAGAAGTGAGAATGGGAAGAGGAAAAGGAAATCCTACGGGTTGGATTGCTCGTGTGTCCACGGGACAAATCCCATTTGAAATGGATGGTGTGAGTTTGTCAAATGCTCGACAAGCCGCTACATTAGCGGCGCATAAACCATGTTCGTCAACCAAGTTTGTTCAGTGGTCGTAACGTAACGTAATTGGTTAGTGGGGGGCCGGAATTCTTGCTCCGTACGAATTTACAATGGAAAAACTCCTGTTCGTTGTAAGATCACTGAAGGAAAGGTTGGTCATAAATTTGGAGAGTTTGCTTCTACACGGAAACGAAGACCTTCGAGAAAAAAGATTGGACCGGGCAAAAAAAAAGGGGGGAAAAAGTAAAGTCTAAGCGCATATGGCACGAAAAGGAAATCCTATTTCGATTGGAAAACAATTGAAAAAATTGTTATTTTTTGTTTTAGAGAGATCTATTTTTCTAACTCTATGGAGCTATTTCCTCTTAAACCTTTTCTCGCTCGATGTTAATTCTTTTTTTTCTTGGTTCGATATCCAATCTTATATGGTTCACTTCCATCATGGATTGGATATCGATCTGAATCGGCCGCCGATCGATCTCAATCTTCCGCCTGCGGAGACCTTACCTGATCGGAATCCAGAACCAGAGGTTCAGGCCATTCCTGAGCCGGCGGAGCAGCAGCCTCAAGTTCCCATTCAGCCTCCCACTCCTGACCCTTCGTTGATAATTCTCCATGAAATAATGGAAATGATCACAAATGAGGCACTAGAAGCCATCCAAAAGGAAGCCTACGAGGCCTTATTGAGAGAAAGGAGCGCGCTTGAAGAGAGGATTTCTCTCCAAATCGATCTAAACCACGCTCTTTTTCAAGATTTGGTCGATATCGAGATGAGAAAGCCCCGTTAAAAGAGAGATGGAATGAAGAAGGAGATCTTGTCAAGCGTACTGGATCTATTGTTGATGTTCCTGCAGGAAAGGCAATGCTAGGCCGTGTGGTCGATGCGTTGGGAGTACCTATTGATGGAAGAGGGGTGCTTCGGATCGGGAGTAACCACTAGTGAGAGGGCAAAAAAAGAAGGGGGGAAAGACAAAGGAAAGAGCAGAGCGATGCCTACATTAAATCAATTGATTCGTCATGGTAGAGAAGAAAAACGGCGCACGGACCGTACTCGAGCTTCGGATCAATGTCCCCAGAAGCAAGGAGTACGCCCGCGTGTTCCAACGAGAACACCGAAAAAACCTAATTCAGCTCCACGTAAGATAGCCAAAGTACGGTTGAGCAATCGACATGATATATTTGCTCACATTCCGGGCGAAGGTCATAATTCGCAGGAACATCCTATGGTGTTAATAAGAGGAGGTAGAGTGAAAGATTCGCCAGGTGTGAAATCCCATTGTATTCGAGGAGTCAAGGATTTGCTGGGAATTCCGGATCGAAGAAGAGGCAGATCTAAATATGGTGCGGAAAAACCCAAATCGATATGAATGGAAGGTGCCTCTGGAACTTGTTTTTCTCGGTCAGTCGAGGGCAACGTTACGCCCCAAAATAGAACTATACGGAGCCCTTCCGAATTACCTATAGTATAATATACTACACGAGCCAAGAAAGAGTGTAGTAGACTCCATTCGCCCGTGGAGGAAGAATAAAAAAATGCTTTTCTAGTTCCGCTTTAAGTCTAATTCCGTTCCGTCAGCTTATCATAGTTGCTCGTTCATAAATTCACTCGCTGTCTGACAAGTGGAGCAGTAGCTTTATAGCAGACACGTTACGTCCACGGAACGTGTCCCCACTGTTCATAAATTCACTCGACCACTTGTTAGTCTTGCTACACTACACGACACGAGTCTAGGGTGAAGTTGAAGCAGACACGGTCAAGTGAAGTCAACTTCACAAGTGATTCAACATACCATATGGAAATAAGAAAGAAGATAAGGGTCTCGCCCAGGTGGCTCCCGCAAGGTAACGACTTCAAACTCAAACAAACAACGTCACAACTTCAAGGCATTAGTCAAAGAAAATGCAGTCTCTAATGCAAGTCGATAAGCTAAGGCTACGACATGAAGAAAGGCCAGAAGAACTACAGAACCACGCCCACCAGAGCTAAAGGAGACCGAAGGGAGTTGCGGAAGGAAACCGAAAGGATAGGTAATCCATATGGTGAAACATGATAAACACGGATTGCTTAAAACCGGAAGAAATCGAGTCCACCCACACAACGACCGATGGACTCGTGGTACTGAAAACTAATTAGATGAGAAGGTAGTTGACTGGCCCTGAACGTACGTTAGCCAAAGGCCCCTATCAACTCAATCTGGAAAGGGAATAGACCGCCGTGAACTCCGGCGAAACGCCCCGTACGACCTGCGGGAGGTGAAGGTCGCTGGCTTGCCTGTGGGCCGTGGTATCTGACGGGACATTGGCCTCCCTCCCGCTACGGCTCGCTGTACGTTCCTTTAGCTATAGGCGTGTCCAATCCGATAATAGTCCGTTCCACATAGTGCAAGGAAGCTCAAGCTCACTCGACCAACCAATCGAAGGGCGAAGGCCGTCGTGCGGTATCAGAATTTTTGGGGTTTCGTACGAGGGGCTTTTTGCGGTGCCATCGCCCAACCAGTACGGCCATCTCTGCTATGGTCAACAAGCTCTTGTGTAGGGACTTGCGGTAAGCCGCCATTTTGTGTACGCACCGTCCCCCTTCGCAGTTTCGGTGAGTAACCGCCGGTGTCTGCTGTTCTCATCGTTCCACCGGACCTTGAGTTGCCCTACCCAAACTTGTTTGCCTAGTTGGGCTTAATGCGTCCCCGGTTTAGAAGGACGCCCCACCCCCTGCTGCGCTTGTCTTTTAACCTTTGTTATTTCTTTTCCGTTCTTTTCTTTCTTGTACTCTTTCCTGTGATTGTATGAGATATTCACCTCTTAGCACACAACAGGCCGTCAAGAATGCAGTTAGCGGTCATCGATGAACCGATCCGGGGACTCTCTCCGAAGGCCAACTTCTTTTGGGTCTCTTTCCCGAAGTCGTGGGTGTTCAAGGATCGAACTGGATCTTGTACTTCAAGTTGGTCCCAGGTTTTTCCACGCTTTCTAAGAGTGAAGTCTATATGGCAGTACCCCCGCTTCCTACCTTCAGGATTACCTTCTATAGAATCTCTCCTGCGGCCTCGTTCTCGTGAGCCCCTCTAATAAAGCTAAGTCAAGAATATGGAGACTCGGTTCTTTCTCGTGGATCCCAAACAAAGTCGGGTGTTGGTTCTCTAAAATAAAAGTAAGCGTCTGGTTTCACGGATAAACATAGATTAGACCGCCCCTCTTTTTACTGACAGGTGAGATAAGTTGCCCCCACTCCACGGGTTCTAGGAGTCAAGTCTATGGGTAGGAAAGAACATAATTGTATTCCTCTGAAACATCCTACAAAGGGGACCACCAAAAGTGTATGGGTAGGACCCCCCAGCCGGTTAGCTGTGAGCGTTAGTTGGCAACCCGGATGGTGATTGGGGAAGAGGAAGTTATGAAACCAAAAAGATATCGTCTCCAAAGGGAGATTCAACTCGAGCTTTTGAAAGCATCACGAGAAGAAACTAAGTATTTGACAATTAAATGATGAAGAGCTAATATACAGTACAGGCTGAAGCCATACTCTGAGGAAAGGGATCTCAAGCAAAGGATAATGTGGGCATTACAGAACCCGAAGAACCCACGTCGCAGAAGAAGATTTACCTCAGTGAAACCAGTCTCGATTGTAGATCCTGTGATTAGAGAACTTGGTACTGGAAGTGCAACTTCTCTGTCTGGTTCGTTCACCAGATCTACTTTCTCGACCATTTCAGGGGTAGGCCGGAAGAAAGAAGTCGGGATCGGTGCTATGGCAGTGGTTTGCCTCCTAGATCTGACGATATCTCAGTGACGATCCACATCGGTAGTTGTTGGCTGTTATGCGTCTTGTGCTGATCTGGTAACTGTCCTAGGGGAATAGGAAGTGGCGGTAGTGATAGAAGTGGTGCATCGGGAAATCTCCGAATTCATTCAACTACTAAAACTATCCCGTCAGTCAGAGGGAAGCAAGAGTGCCCATGGGTAAATCGTTAGTTCCAAGCATGGTACGGATTGTTTGGTACTCTTTCCCCGATCGAACAAGCAAGGGGTGAGCAGCTACTAGCTATGGACTTTTTTCGCTGCCTGTCTCCCCAGTTGTCATGTCACATCGCCGATGACCTATAGCCTTGTCGCGCAGCCCTTGTTCTTGCTTGGAAGCAACCAGCGGCATCAATTAAAGGCTTTCTTGCTGAGATCACTAGCGGAAGAGACCTGGCCCCTCTCCGCCTGACCTCTCTGTCCCCGGACGCTTTCCCTAAGCTGAGAGTGCTAGCTAGCTGCCAAATGAAAGCGAAGCTCCCATAGGACTAAGATAGGGTTTGCAACTCTCGTTGATCCCCTTGAAGAGAATGGGCTCTTGTCCTGCTGCTTTCGGTTAGGGGATCGAAGAAAAAAGCACATAACTTCTTCTAAAGAAAGAAGAGAGCAGTGATCTCATCTCGACCACATCCCTTATGTCGTCTTTTCGTGTGAGAGAAGAGAAGTTACTCTAAGCCCGAATCCGACAGAGAATCATCTTATCTTCAGTTTCGGGAATAGGATCAGACAGCGAAAGAAATGAATTGATTTCCGGGCTATCACCTTTAACAGCAAGAGCACTGGCTTTGACATCTCCCGCTGGCTTTCTTCTTGAACCGCTATCTCAAAAGGCAGATTCATCTCTTAGTGCCCCGAATCCTATCTAATAGAAATAGATAGGTCATTCTAGCGAGCAAGGGACAGACTAGGTATCCATCCACATCCAATCTATCCGCTTACCGGCTTGCTTGTGACCCTACTAGAGGTGAAAGCGCAACATGTCCACAGGTTTATCCCTTGTTTCGACCTCAACCTGATATTTTGATTTGATAAGCACTGGAAGAGATCTAAAAGCAAACATTCCATTGATTGAGCACCCATTTCCTGTGTTTTATGATGATCCAACCTGCTATCTCAATGCATGGGATTTCCTTGGGGATCAAAAGATTCACATAAATAATAAGTAGTGAGACCTTAATGGCCCAGTACGACCAGACAGAAGCAGAATCATAGTCTTCCTCCAGGGATTGGTCATTCATGAGCCTTCCTTTCTTTACGAGATCAGGCCAAAAGAAAGAGTAGCACTAGCTGAGCAAAGTAAGGTTGCACATTGAGAGGCTTCCCCAGTCAACATAGAGAAGGACAGTCGATAGAAGCAATCATCCGAGGAACCTGCCTGAACTCTTGGTGTCCCATATTCAAACAAATTAATAGCTATATGCTTTTAACATTTTTCTCGCTTCCATAGGAAATCTTTACATATATGTTTTGCCACTCGATCTACTGAGAATTCGATCTCCAGATGTAAGGGAGGAGCCTCAACTCGGGGCAACCTTTTAAGCTCGCTTCGCCGCTTGATTTCATTGTCTTCGTTCGGATCTTCTTACGAGTTGCTAAGTATAGGGCTGTGTGACTGGGCTTAAGAAAGGGAAGGACCTGCTACGAGGGTTCTCGATTACTGGTCGAGCCATTACCTCCCGGGGAAGTATTGAATTAAAGTCATTCATGTGTGCCGATTTCCTTAGCACAAGCACTAAGTAAGCAAGCGCTACGCCCCTTTATGGCTTACCTTAGATTAGCACTCGGAATAGTCGATATCACCCAAAGGACCAATAGACTGACATTTGTGGGTATAAGGAGAAGGAGTGTAATCAATATTGCATTAGGTTTATGTAGACTGATAGCTTAGTAAACTAGCCCAATATATATTTACACATGTAACTAGTTAAAGAAGAGAAGAGCTAGCACGAATCGTCTTTGCAGCGTCAACTCCTGAATGAATGCCTTACTTGTTAGAGTAAGTACTCTTATTAGATAGATGTTGGCTAAGGACTGTGTTGATTGAAAGATCCAGGAAGGACAAGGAGCGAGAGGTACTTTGGTCACTCGACCCGGACTAAAGAAAGATCGGTCCGTTAGTGCAGCTGTGTTTGGGGGCCCCTCTCTTCCTTCAAGGAAGAGAGTCAGGCATTTACCTAATTCTACAATGGAGAGAATCGTCTGCTGTGAACAATTGGACTGAAAGCTGACAGCAAGCATTCCTTCCGCTGCTCGAGAATGCCCTGTTTTGAGGTGCAGATGAGGTGGAAGAATCGGTTGTGCACAGTTCCCATGGGGAGGTATAAAAATGGTCAAAGAAAAGTCCTCTCTGATTTCGAAAGACTCATTTGATCAAAGAATTTCTCATGTGACAAGCACTGATCGACATCTGCAAGGCGCTGCTTCAATCATCCAGATTCCCCGTAGGCAACATCTAGCTATCAAAAGAGAAGCTCTTAGTCCTTAGTACACTATTACACTAGCAGCACAGTAAGGAGACATAACCTAAAGGGTGGGCGTAGAGAGGGTGAGGGGCCTCTATCTTCAATTCTGTAAGGCAGCGAATGGCCATATAATCGATTTACACTTGATTTTGTTGCCCCATTTTGCAGTAGATGCTATCGATCCTACATTCCCCTAGCTACCAGTGCTATATCTAATACATTCTTTTCTATCCTTGCTTGCTCTACCCTTCCTACTAGGGTAGAGATTCAAACAACAAAGAACCTAGCTACTAGTAATTATAGGATGTTAAGTGTCGCGTCTGCCACAAGGGAACTACTCCCTTCTACTGTAGCTGTAAACGTGGGGCTTTGATCCTGGCTCATAATGAAGGCTAGCCTTGCCTGCCTTAAAGGGTTCACCCTTGGCCATTGATGGATAAAAGCAATTCCCGTAACTATATTCTATAATTAGGGCAGTGGGAAGACCCAGATAAAACAAAGCAGAAAATGTTCGCTCGAGCAAGAGCCTTTAGGACTAGGACTAGGGCTCGCTATGTCAAAAATGAAACCTGGCGAAAAGGAAGTGAACGGCTGATTCCAATGTTGCAGGGCCGGCCTCTCTATTACATTACAGAGATGGCTTAGGGCCTCTTCCTCATCCACGGTATGCCGACCGGAAGGCCCGATATTCATTCTCAAAGGCAGGGTCAGAGGAAGTGTACAGGAGTCAATAAAGAAAGATAAAAGCGGGTTCTTACCCTAGGTATCAATCAACTGGGGCTTCGTCCTACTAATGCTTGCTCGTCGAACGAATAAAATCACTTGATTGATTCAACTACATCAACCAGTGCTGCGAAGGGCCAACGTACGCCCACTAAATGGTGATTCAATTCAAGCGATGCACTTCTCCTGCTGCTCGCTTCGCTTCTTTTTTATCCATAGCCTAGTCTCGGTTCTCGTTTAGGGCAAGCCCGCTCCCTCTAGTCATTTTATCTATTGCGTTGAGCAATTCCGGTTAATAAAGAGTAGGGAGAAAGGCTCAAACTCAATCCTGAGCTTTTCCTTAGCGGTATGAATCCGTAAGGGCGGAGAAGGCTCCAACACAACAGGAAGGTTGTCCTCTCTCCTCCGCTGTCAGCCAAGAACGGAAAGCGGTAGTTAGTGGGGGGCATAAACTACATCAGGGAATGGAATTCCGCATCACGTTGATAATCATCTATCACTTGTGTGAATCTAATGATAGGAATGACCAAGAATCATCGATTTCGGAGGTCGTACCGGGGAACTTGCTGATATAAATCAGGGGACAGAAGATCCAACTCTCGAGGAAGCGAGGGAGAAGAATGCTCTTTTAAAGCTTTTCCCGTGCCTCTCTTACTTTCTTTTCTAGTCACATAGCCAGCTGTCATTTCGCTTGCAGCCATCAAGACTGAAGGCGAGTCAAGGCGTTTGTGTGAAAACAAACTCTATCTGTCTCAAATAGAGATGGGGAAGGTGTTCAGTCAGTAAGGAAAGCGACTCTTTTCTTTTTCACCTGGAAAGCCTGGTGTGGCGATCCGATCCCAGTTGATTGATCTCGACTTTACCAGCTCATGAATGGCATTCGTCAGACTTGAGCTGTAGGTTTCGACTCGCTCAGCTGTCTTGATGAAGATTGACTTCAGCCAAAGAGAATGAATTGACTTCGGGTTCGCACCCTCGATCCGATCAACGAAAATCAATCCTGAAATAACATAGATAATAATAGAAATCGTTCAGTACGCTAATCTTGACAGTTTCCATTTTCGATTGAGAAAGCGGCGGGCCCAGTGAGCTCTCAAATAGTGCACCAAAACGGGGGCCGGAGAGACGGTCAACCTTAGATCGGCTAAGATCGAATTGAACTGTCTTTGATTAAGCGACTCCTGCCCGATTTGGATTTCCGTCCCGGAAAGGGATCAATTGACTTTTTCTTTTTTATGAGTATCCAGCGTCGTAGCGCGTCTCTTTATATAGAGTCGTTCCTTCCAGAGGAGTCGTCTCTTTCAAGTTAGTGAAGTGAAACTCTGGACGGGGAAGAAGCCGTCAATACTGGAGTGGTTAAGCCTAAGTCCATAGACCTTTTCGGATGCCTGCCTTCACTAAAGAAAGGAGAAGACGAACCCCCGAAAGTATGCTTTCAGAGTTCCTTTTCAATAAATCATTTTTTTTGTGTTCAGTTAGTAGGAACCGGGCGTCTCCCCCTTCAAAACTATGGGATGTGTTGGCAATTCGTATGTGATGCCCGACCGACCTGCCTATCTCGAACGTGCTACGAGATTAACAATCCATCTCTAAGGCAATCTTTAAGGCTGAGAAACAGGAGTTTAGCTAGCCTGATAGTTAAGAGAGAGTTCTCCGTGGCTTAAACAGCTTTTATTTTAGTGGAGATCGATCCAACAAGCAAGGGGTGAGCGCCTAGCGCGAAAGCCGTTGCGCGTTAGCCTTTATATATATAGGGCGTTTTCTTGCTGGGTAGAGCACTGCACAGCTTAAACAGTTCATTTTTGACTAGGGGCTCATTTGAGAGGCTAGGGTAAAACCATGCCTATAACTAAGAAGTCGTAAACCCTGGGCCCTTTAAAGCGCTGGCTCAATATAGTCTAGGTGAAATCCCTATTTGCCTCCAAGTAAAGTTCCTCACTCAAATCCTTACGCCGAAGAAAGGAAACAAAAAGCACTTTTGGATGTAAAGCTGCCTGTTCACTTTACTACTCGCTTGGTGACTAACCTACCAAACCTACCCAATCGTACGCAGCTCCTTCGTCCCTTTCGTCTGCTTGCAGCTGTCATCTAGCTACCCGAGATCGGTGTGACTGTGATCAGGTTGACCTCCTCTGGTTTCATCCATTCATTAGCCTCCTACGACCGCCCCTACTTGAGTGGCTCCTACGCACTACTTACTGGCAGTTCGCTCCCATCTCCGTAACTCAGGATTAGGTACCGGGCTCTTACACGGGTGACCTGACCTCTTTGACGTCTAGTCTGGCTCTAGCGGCTGCTACTAAGATTATAGGAGGCATAAAGTTCGGGTTTTTGGGGCATCCAACCTTGATAGCCTACTGGAGTCGGAGATGGGCCCGAAAAAGGGATAAGTTATTCCGTAGCCTACTGGTGACGGCCACTAAGTCTCTTTTTCTTTTAGCTCTATTCCCGAGCCCACCTCTCCGCCTAACGGCTCTTGTACAATAGCCTACTGGCGCTCTTCTTTAGAATAGCCTACCAGAGCCGGTTATCGAGCTAGCTCCTTAGCAACAAGGCTCTCTTTAGCATAGCCTACTGGAGACTATAAACATTACCACTACTAGCAGGAGCGCTTGTTAAGTCCTGCTGCTAGCGCAGCAACGGCTAAAAGCGCAAGATTCGCTATCGCCTTTGACTTATGGCGCTAGTAAGTTATCCTGCCACTATCGTAGCAAATAGCCTACTGGTGTCGGGACCTACTGGCGGTATTAGGCTACTGACCTGGATAGGCGAACCGCCTACATGCGAAAAGAAGAGCCTTGTTGCTGCAGCCTACTGGAGTGGAGCTCTTGCTAACATTACCACTACGTCCTGTTCCATACTCCGAGGCCTAGCTCAATAACCTACCCTTTAGCATCTTCGCTACTATAGACATTATCACTACCAAACGCTGGAGCGCTCTTCGAGACCTAGTTAGCTTATTTATTGGTAGTGGGTTGGTGAAGAATCACTCCTAGGATAACCTACTGGCGGGTTCCGGTGACCTTATAACCTACCGGCTTTTGCCGTCCCTCATCCGTAGCAGCTAAAAGTAAGCTAGATGACGCTAGGTTTATTCGAGCGTCAGTTTCGCTGTCTCTTCGCCTAATGGCTTCGTGTAGCATCCAGCTCTTACTAAGATTACCACTACCTCCTCTTCCACTTGACCTCCCGGGGGAATAGCCCAGTGCTGTTTAGCTTATTCTTTTATCGCAGCAGCGGCTTTCAGCACCTGCGACGCTTACTCTTAGCGGGAAAAGATGGCGCAAGATTCGCTGACGTGAGTGCCTAGCTCAATAACCTAGTGCCAGGTAACTGACTAGTGAAGCACCAACCTTGGAAGCATAAGGAAGCGGGGCCTAGCTTATTCTCCTGTATTCCAATCATTTATGAACTGAACTCGGAATTGCGTATAGAAAGAAAAGAAGAGGCCCTCCTTCCTGGTAGCCTAGTGAGTTAAATAAGGAGTCTCACCAACCAATGGGCCAGGCTGCCAAAGGGCTGATCCTTTAGTTGCTTAGGTCTCGTTATCGCCGAAGTTCTTCCTATGGTCTCAGATTTACCCTAGAGCTTCCCCGCACCGGCTATACCCCCTCGGGTTGGTCGAAAGGCAATGCCTAGTGTCGCGACGCTTATCCTTGCTCCATCCCGGATAGGAAGTTTTTTTTTCGGGGCTGGGCGTTCTTAAGTAGCTCGTTCGATTCGCCAAAAGGTAAGTGTAGCCTAGTGTAGCTTACTTTAGGGGCTATTGTTGTGAAACCACCAGTAGGTTACTGAAAGCGCTGTTGCGTTAGCAACCACCAGTAGGTTATACTTAGTTTTACCTAGCTTATTCTCCAACCTAGTGCCGTTGCCTTTAGGTACTTACTTTCTGGTAAGGGTCAGACCCAATAGCCTACTAGTTAGTGGGCACTCACGATAGCGAATCTTTTAGCAGCTGGAAGAATAAGCTAGGCGGCATATAGCTATTGAGCTAGGCGATCGTCTATATATATATAATAACAGAGACATTCCCACTACGTCGCGACCTTAGCAAGCGATACTAGCTTATTGAGCTAGGCATAGCGACGGGCCCAGCAGCTATTTATATAAAGCTACAGGACTGAGCAACTATCAGTAGGTTAACAAGTTAAGAGGGCTCAGGAATCTTCGACATGAAGCGACGCTCAATAACTGTATGTCGCAAGAATAGCCGGATGGAGTTCGTGTCACGACTCATCGCTGCCGCACTCTAATAAGCTAGCTGGTTCAGGACTTTGAGTTTCAGTTGATACGAAGACGAGTTCTACCGATTCGGTCTGCTATTGGCTTTCTTTCTTGTCTTCCCTCCCCCTTCGACTAAGAGCATTTCGAGTTAACCTTTGATATTCGCATATAGATGATGGCGAGAAGGAAGGATAGGGGAGTTGTTTTCCAGTAGCAGGCACTTTCTTTCCCGGTTGTAAGGTCTATAAAGCGGTGGCTGGCTGAGTAGTTTCTCAAATTCCAGACCCGAGAAGGGTGAAAGTCGTATCAATCCATCCCTCAATCGTTTATGCCAATGTTTCCGAGGCCATTGAATCACTGAAATAGTCTAACTGAAGGGCGGAATGAAACAATTAGTCCCGTGGCGGAAGGAGAAAAAGCAAGAAAATAGGGAATTCAGTTGTCTATGAGGCTATCATTTTAACCACTCCTGAAATGAGTGGCCACTTAATGCACCCTTACATCTCTTGTAATGGGAGCGGAGCATTTCAAGATTCGTTTTTTAGCTTAGCCTTTCCTACGCCTATACACGTGCTTAGGCCACTTCAATTGGTCGGAGAAGGGTTGCCGCAGGTGAGCCAAATAAAGTAAAGGGATGGCGATTCTTTATAAAGATGCTTTTCCGCGTCCTCGTTAGTCCGGGAGTAGCCCTTTCTTCGAGTATGGATGGTTTAGTACATTCATTCTGGAGCAACCAAGTGATGGTAACATAAGAGGGCCTGGGATTCAATAGAGTATAGGTTCGAGATCTGATCTTGGGAAAAGAAGTAGAGACATGCGGGGCGAAAGCGATCGATAGAAAGAACTCTTCATTAGAGCAAAGCCTTAATGCCGAACTTGGTAAACGAACAAAAACAACTAAGAGGTCTCCGCTTGCTTGGATCAGGGTGTAAGGCCTAGCCTGAGATACTTCCGACGCGTGGAAAGGAAGAGTTGTACCGAGGACTTAGTCAAATACTGAACTCAAAAATGCTAGTGTACCTACCTTACTAGAAAAGGGGCTATGATGCAGATATTTCGAGATCAACAACATAAAACAGTAGAGTGTTACGTGGATCACCTCGCAGATCTACGAGGGGTCTTCAAGATACTTCGAAAGCACAACATGAGGCCCTCAAAAGCTTTCTGGCGGTAGTAACTGGAAAGTTTTTGGGTTTTTTATTACAAGAGATGGAATCCAATTACTTAAATAGGGACCCAGCCAAAACGAAAGTCATCCTTGAAATGAAACCACCAACTAACCTCCGGGAACTCAAACGACTACAAGGACACCTGGGCGGGCGGGGAAGCTTGATCTTAAAAAAAAGCTTATTTTCCCCCATGCTGCATGAATCGACCTGATCATAAGATTCAAATACTTGCGGATCTACTCCGTGACCGATGGCCCGTGCACCATACCGACTGAAAAGCAAATCGAAAATCTTTCTCTTATTCCTTCAAGGCAGAAGCAGTGATGGCTTTCAAGGAAGCAGCCGTGTAAAATAAAAATTGGCATATACTTTTTATATTGAAGGACCAAAGGCGATCATAGAGTTAAGAAAACTCTTGTATTGCTTAAGCGCTTATCATTTTTCATCATGTACTTATCCCTAATCCGATTGTTGATCAATTCCGCATTACCAAAACGGATTAGATGCTTGAACCCATGGATTCGATCCAGCCACTTTCCCCTATGGCTACCTCGTTATTAAGGAATCGGTTGTTAGTGAGCAGCCGCGTCTGGTGGATCAATCATTAACGGTAGAGCGAGCTACGCGCCTTTCTGACCCGACAACCCGGGCCCCTGAGCCAGGTTAACTATGCCTATAGCCCCTTTTTTCTCGTGGAATGGACAGTAAGGGCCCTTAAAACATCTTTTTCGTCGGCTGGACATGTCTTTCAATAAAAATCTTTTGTTCCAGAGGCAGGTTTCCAATGTGCTCTATCCCGGAGCGAGTCGGTCAAAGACAGGTGGTCGGCCCCGGCCCCGAATGGAACTGTATTACTAGCTTCACGTAGTCAACTATCCGCGGGATAGGGAGAAGAGATAGCTGAACCATCAGATCTTCTTCTCTTTTATTCCAATAGGGTTACTTTATCATCATCTACGTTTCAACGACCTGGGATTGTGGGTATCACTCTCACCCGTTCGAATCATCTATGCTATTCGGACACGAACGACTAAAAGTCCCTACGGCCTGCCTGTACTGAGAGAGGCGTATAACTCTTCTCCCGGGTTGGTCGGAATAGGGATTCCTGTTGCTGGCCAGGCCGATATATATATTATATATGGACCTCATGTCCTGAGGTGGAGGGATGCAAGACTGTTGTCTGTACGGTGAAGTACATTGACCGCTTTGACAGCTAACGATTTGTGCGCATACCATTACCGATGGCTCGCTTAAATCCTTTCTGAGTGACTGGCTTTAGGGCTATATGATGGATTTATTTCCAAGCGTAGGAGTCGTGACTTCGAGCCTCCACGTCTGGGGGACTCCCTTAGGAGAAGTTTTTTGCTCTTCAAATTTGACACCAAAGGAGTCATATGGTTGCCCATGAATCTAGGTACCAATTAGGATCATATTATAGCTAGGAAAGATGCATTGCAGCAAAGGACCGGGGAGCTTTAAAACACCTGGATATGAGTGATCAGATCGATGCTAGCATTTGATTTGATAACTTACCCATCTTTTCTTCCCACCAACCTGTGTTATCTAGCGCGGTCTTGCTAAAGCTAAAGGGTTTCTCCCTCTCGACACTTCGAAAGAAACACTAAAAGAGATAGGACATATACGAACTGATAGATTGCCGTAGAAGATGCAGCTATCAGTTCATATACTATATTTCATTTATTTATACCCCGTTATTCTGGAAGAATCGTGAGGGCCTACTATGACGCCTGTTTCTTGGAAGACCTCGTTCAGCCTTACAGCTGTCTCTTGAAGGAGTGCGTCGTCCGCAATCTCCTCCACACGCTCCTGAGCTTCTACTCTCGGGAGTTCACTAATTTGTTGATAGTGACGAAGGCTTATTCTAGTCGCTAACAGAAGGCCCAAAGCTACCCCCAATTGTAATCCGAAAAGCAGAAATTGCACGGTTTCAGTTTCGTTCATTTCGAATCTGTCATCCCTCTCTTTCTTGATGCTCCTCCTTCTCCTACAAGATCGTCGTTGGTCCTTCGTTCGTAGTGGTTTTTCTTCTTTACCCCGCCGAAGATATTGATATACAAAATCTAAGAAGCCATTTATCTCCTTAGTACTTAGTAAATGGCTTTTTTATTACATTACGTTTCTTACGAGTTTTTTTACAAAAAAGGCTACAGCACACTCTTAAGGAGGGTTCTAAACATCCTCCACCTAATAGTAAGCCTTAATGATCTTGGTCAGAGCTGGCATATGTCTAACGTGAATACCCCCGAAACAACGGGTCTTAACACCTTATAGATCTCTCTTCCTGAAAGGTCAAGTGATAGCCTGTTTCCCCTCCTTTAGGCTGCCCCTGCGCTTACACTCATCAGTATGAACAGGGTGCACAGATATGCGAATGAGGTTGAATGCTTTCCATAATCGATTCAAGAAAGTAGCTCGGATGAAAGCTCTCCCACCTTCATAATGTAGTAGCTATCCTTCCTATTCTTTCTCGCTTGTCATGCGGAGGAGCTTTTAGCAACCAACTACTTAACTAGTCCTGAACTATAGTACATCCCGTTACCAACGCTTCTTCACCAGGTGAGACATTCTTACTAGCAATTTCACTTATGTTCCTGAGTTATAGATAATAATCTATCTTCCAGCCGTCGCTGGACCAATCTTCAACCGGTCGGGCATACTTTGCTATCTATTGTATCGCGCGCTAACTGGGGAAACAAGCTATAATGCAATTTGCCTCAACACTAGGCTAACTAGAACGATCGACCGTATTCAGTTCAGTAGTTCAGCGTAGTAAACGCATCCCACTTGTGGATCCCCCAGCGTGCCCCAACCCGCTTCCCATGTTGGTTCATAAACATAACAGAAATGGGGCGTCAGACGCTTTAAGGCATTTTCTAATAGGTCTTCTTGGGCTTTGCCCAAGGGCCCGTAATCAGAATTCTTCACTTCGATGGCTGCAGCAAGCAGTACCGCGGCAAAAGCAGAGTTCGAGCAACCAAAAGAGCAAACAGAACGAGCAAATTCTTCTTGGCATCCAGAAGTTGATTCCCTTTCAAGGCAACCCGCCTGAACGAGAGCCAATCTCTCTGTCCCTGCTTCAGGACGACCCTCCGGTCGAGCATCCAACAAACGTCAACTTCGGTTCTCACTCATCGGTTCTGCTCCTTTCTCTGTCTCTATCTTCCCTTTCTTAGGAAATAGAACGGGGGCCTATCTGACCTTCGAATGTTCTACTCTTATGGCTTCTCTTTTACCGGAATAGGCTTCTTTCGGAAGACAAGCTAAACAGCTCTCAAACCAGGCGAAATTCCCATCTTTGGAGCATGAGAAAGCCGGCCTAAATATATAAGATAAGAGAAGAGGACAACGCACCTACAATCCAAGATTATTATCAGAGGCGTAATTCCGTGGATATAAATGGGACCCTTCCAGCAGCTTAGGGCGCGGGTAAGCGCTCACCTGTCGGTTCTTGGGCCTATTTAACAGCCCCGAAGGAAGTGACTTAGACGACTTGGACGAAACGAAACACTTAGAAAGTTTGTCGGTAACCAAGCCAATCGGTCGAACACTGCTTGAATAAGAAATGCATCGAATCAATTTCAATCCCAAAAGAAGCAGTCAGGGTAGAAGAAGGGGGCACTAAGGATGGATAATAACCCAGAATCTGACGATAAGATGCACTTTAGCTTAGGATAAGCAAAAGTAGTAGGCTACACTTGTTCGACGCCCTCACCCCGCGAGAGATGACATCTCCGCTAACCAACTACTGGCCTATGACTTTCCAATCACCCAAATCACCTGCCGGCGATATCAACAATAATCTACTCGCCTATAACATTCATTGGTCTACTTGCCTACTGCTAAAAAACCTAAATCCTGCGAAAGAGAAGGGTACCGAAGATGCAGGGTCCTCAATCCTAACCATAACCTAATTCACTTCTCGTGCTAATAAGATCAAGGATATAAAATAAGAAGGGATTAAGAGAAGCCAACCCAAGATAGTAGCTTAAGAATCTAAAGAGTCTAAGAATAAGAAAGAGAAGGCTAATAGAAAAAGAAAGAGAACGAACTATCTTTTAAACACTTATTAATCTGGATCGCTATATAGCACAGTTAAACATAAGTAAATCAAAGCTATACACCCGAACCTCTCATCTCACGATCCTCCCGATAAAAGGATATGGGTGCCAGATTGAAGATGACTAGTGCTTTCCACCCGCCCCTAGGACTCGACGACGGGTGCGTTCTCTTGTTACGAGACGCTTGAGATTGGCTTTAAGAAATGAGAATCTTAGCTTACATGATCCTCGAGAAACGAGCCAGGGAGAGCACCTCTAAATGTGCTCGACCGATTCTCTCTCTTCTGTCTTTTGAGCTTCGCCTTTCGGCTAATAACTATATCACCTTCGGTTCGCTCTTAGTTTCCTTTCTCTATCTCTGTTCGCTCTTGTTGATTGCTAGCCTTTTGCAAGACTAACGACCAGTATCCGGTGAGCGGTAAGGAATGATTAAGAGTTTAGCAATTGAAATGTCAGAGAATCCGAGCTTTCATTAATTGATGGTGGCCGACCCCCGGAGACTCTTAAAGTCGGAGTGGGTTAGGGGAGGACACCGCCAATCAAACCCCTAAGCAGTGAGCTGTCCCCGTTGAGGGACTGCGAAACGGTGTGTTGCCTCGCTCTTCTCTATCTCTGTCTGGTTGCTTCTTCCCGAAAAAAACCGTAGCCCTCATCCCTTGAACCGAAGTCCAAGGCTTGAAGTATGGAGCCATCGTTTCGCGGTATACCGTGGCTCTTGCCCGCCTAGAGCGCATCCTTTTACGGCGGGACTCTTAGCGCCAGCTCGCCATCGAACAGAGGAGCCTCTTTGTCCGAAAGAGCACTCTTTACAATCGATGCCTTACCTTGAGTCGCAGAAAAGCCCTTTAGATGCTACACGGATCGATCGGCCTATTCTAGTTCGCCTCGTGTCGTCCGATTTAAGGGAATAGAACGGATTGTGGTTCTAGTTTCTGTCTGTTTTCCTTTCTCGAGTTAGTTCCTTCTTCTGCTCTATAGAATGCTAAAACCCGTTCCATTAAGCATAAAACTGTCATTTGCTCGGTGTGAATCAGAGGCCTAAATCCCGGGATTATTTATATCTATAACTACGCGCCTATAACTATATAACCATAACTGGCTTTCTTCTGCCGCCCTCTCCTTTAGGGTAGCTTGCTACTGCATATACAAAGGTTTGCCCGCTCACTAGTGATTTGCTATGATTGTTAACCGGGGGAGTACTGCACCTAGGCGGACATTTTCTCGTAGCTTCAATAAAGAAAGGAATCGGAGAGTGCAGACGAAGTAACGGGCTTGCCGTCGTACACCGAGAGGTTGACTGATAGTAAGTATCACTCCGGAATTGTCTGGTCATTCATCCGCGTTGAAAGAAGTTCACTGATTCACTCCACTACTGGAGCAAGAGGGACAGAATACCTATAGTTCTAGCAAGTAACGGCTATCGATTCCAACAAATGATTACCTTCGGCTACGCCTTCCAACAAAGGACTACTCTTGACCGAGCTTTTCTCTAGCCTAAGGTTCAGCAGCTTCTGATTAAGCAAGTTATCAGGAGAGGGCTCTAGAATAAAAGAAGTAATCCGGCTTGACCTAATCTAAAGAATTGGGCTTATCCCGCGAGTGGGGATGAATCTATTACCTCTCTGCCTCACCAAGGCCGGTTTTCCCTTTGCCTTACGCAAAAAGAGAAAGAAGATTTCCAATCACAAGACAGAGATCGAAGAGACCTATTCACTTCCTGTTCACCTCAAAGGCTTCCAACTCGTAACATGGCTTCTCTGGTCGTCCCATTTCGTGCCTTACTTTATAAGCATTTCCACTCCTAACTCTTCCTTTCAGAGATAATCCCACAATTCTTGAGGCCGGCAATTGAAATACCTTCAATGCATAGCCATGCCACCAGTGGACAAGTGTGAATACTGCTTTGCGGGTTCTGCCGGATCCAGGAAATGATGAAATCTAATAGTTCTACTGGCCTCGTTCTACTGACTCCAGGCTTACTTTCTCTTCGTGATGGGCGAAAGCGTTCAAATAGAACACCGAGGAGCACTTCTTTCTCTATGTCACACCTCCCTCGAGCGCATCTCCGCGTCTCGCCCTTTTCTCATAGACCCCTTTCTTTCTAATCTCGAACTTCCACTCCTGAATCTCATGAGTCAGGAAAGGGCCCCTCTCTACATATTCATGGTAAGTGGCACTCAAAAGCAAGTACATGTTGGAGCAGGCAGCAGGAATGCGACCAGCAAGTGATGTAGTTCATCCCTTCGTTTAGATGCGCCAAAGAATCTTTCTTCTTTTTTTAATTGAAGATAATCTCTCTCGTCGGACTGTGTCTGTAAACCATATCCAGACTATAAGGAGAGGTAGGCCCATACATCCCGGATCTCCAGAGAGAGCTTCTGCTCGATCCCCGCCCGGCTTAGTTCACTCTGCCCTATCTTCCCTTTCTTTCTTGCTAGGCGAGGAATGAATTCCTCCCTCCTGACCGACACCGGTTGTAACATCTGTTCACGTTCCGACCGATGGAAGGATCAAGTGATTTGAGTGCTCGGGAATAGCCTCATTACCAGAAGCGGGTGTGGTGGCTCAAGCAAAGGTTTTGAAATGCTCGTATAGATCCTTTTAGCTTGCCACTTGATCATCGAAGGCTTTTTTAGGAACTAACCACGCGCCTGCCGGTAAGGTCGCTCTGGCTCGTGTGAGATCTATTAACATAGTATATTTCACAGGGTTGGGCACCTTGAGAAAGAAGGGAGTTAGAAGTTCCTAGACAAACCTGTGCTACGTAAGCAGAATTCTATTCCGGTTCGATCTCTGATAGGCGCTCCTTCGAGCACACGGAACTCGGTAAACCATTTCGATTGCTCTCAGAGCCGTTTCCAAGATCTGTTGCTTTAGCCACTGCCGAAGCTCGTCTTCCAGCGTTGTCAACACCCATCTGCTTTCGCTGTTGGTGCTCATTTCAATCTCTCTACCCACACGAGGGAATCCGTTCAAGCGGCCATAAATAATAGATTAAAGCATAGTCAGGAAGGGGGTACAGATAAGAGCCAGTAACTTGCTTAAGACAAGAGCTATAGGTATGGCCGCTGTCGGAGCAGTTCTTTCAGGAGGGCTATGCCCAACCCTTCCAATACCTGTGACTATCGAGGCCAATCCCGCGAAGAGCTTCATCGCTAGAGGGTTTTTCTTTCACTTCCTTGATTCCATCTTCCTTACTACATCCCAGTTTAGTTCCTTTCTACTACCAGGGGGATCCATATCCATAATCAGCGATTCCATTTATTTAGGATTCAACCGTGGGCGCGGAGACTCCGGTTGATTCCGCATTCGTAGAGTAAGAGGCCTAAGCGAAGTTCAGAAGAGACTGAAGCAGCAAGCTGAAAACATGCAGCAGCGATTCGAGAAAACGTTCCGACATAGAGCCAGGAGCTGTAAGCCTCTCGTTGAGGTGCTTTGGTAGTTGGGAAACGGCGGCTTTAGCTGCTGGAGCTGCTGCCACTATTTGAAATGTTTTCGGTTCTTTAGTTCATGCCCCTTTAGTCCGTTCACTGCTCCCACGAACCGATTAGCAACACTTTATAATATTAGTTACCGTAGCGACCACCTTCCCCAATGAAACTTCTTTCCCCGGAGCAGCAACTGAAAGAGAAAAGACCGGGTATGCCTGACTGAAACGGATTCATGAACAACAGATAAGAGAAAACCACACCGATAATAGACTCCAGTTCGAGTAGTGGTAGTTCTAGCTCCAGTAGTGGTAGTCGAGTACAAGTGTAAGAACAACAGAGACAGAAGCCGTTTTCAGAAATAGATATCCAAGCTCCTTGGCTGTTTCTTCCTTCCCTCCGGTCAGCCTTTACCTTCCTATCTATTCCAGGACGGACTTCCCATGAATGAATGAGAAAACATACACTCGTATCGTAAAGCTAAGTCAGTGAGGGAGGAGAGGGAGAGCGCTCTCTTCGTTCGCAACTTGAGGAAAGGTTTTCTCATTAGCTCGACCGGAAGAGCATGGAAGAGCGGTCTAATCTTGCTCTTAACTCGAGTCAAGGGGAAAAGATAGGGAGAGCGCTTGATTCTCTCATAACTCGATGAATGGGTTCCCTTTAGTTCGACCGTAAAAGCAGGTCAATAGCCTAACATCTTGTCTTAACTCGCGGATTGTGTCCAGGCCCGGCACGTCCAAAGCGCGAGGTCAAAGGTAGGCAAAGAAGACCGAGCAAGATCCGTCCAGTAGAAAGGGCTGGAGGGAAGAGCGCCATCTCCTCGGACAAGGTTGGCAACCCTTGTAATCGATGCTCTTCCCGTTCCCTCTGGCTTGTGGGTTAGTCACTCCATCCGTCGAAGGTGAAAGAGAAAATCGATATTGTCAGGGAAGTAGAGCGAGGTGTCTCCCCTCACCTAATACCCGCTACTCAGGGTTGAAAGTAGCACAATCGGTCCATGAGAGCGAACTAACAACACGAGGTGGTTCACCTGCTCGTTAGAGGTGGTTCACCTGCTTGTTAGAGGGGGTTCAGCTACTGACCGATAGGTCAGGGGTTTAGCTACTGGCTTGTTTAAGCCAGGCCAGGGGAGAAGGCAGCGAAGGCTAGAAGAAAGAAGGAAGAGAAGAAGCAGCATGACAGAATTTGGGTGATAGTGGATCGACTGACCAAGTCAGCACATTTCTTGCCAGTACGGTCTACTAACACGGTGGAAGAGTTGGCGGCGGTCTATGTGGATGAAGTGGTGAGATTGTCGTCTAAGACCTTTAAGTCTTGTTCTATGGACGATTGACACGGATTGAGCCGTTGCCATAAGGTATGTCACTTGAAAAGGAGGCTTCCAGCTTCGATGGAATTGCTTCGAAGGGCTTACCTCATATCAGTCTGTTCCATAAATTCTACAACTGGATAAATAATCCTATTGATGTATTGACTGAACCAAAGGGCGTGTGGCAGCATCTCACTCGTGCTCAGCTGTATGATCATGGATTTCTTTTTCAGGTGAGTGTAGCTCGGCTAGGGCCGCGTAGTGTCGATCAGGATATTCCACTTCGGAGTCCAGCGATAGCGCATACAAGCATAGTAAGGAAAAACATATCACATAGAAGCAGCCATAGCTTGAATTTCTCATTAGGAGATGATTGATCCCCTCCCTTTAATGACCAGAATGCTTCCTATACTTAGTAGCCAAGGTGAGATTGAAATGAAAAGGGATCCCCGGCGGGGTAGTCATAAAGGTCTTCGCCAGTCTTAGGAGACGTTTCACGACCAAAGTCTTTCTTTGATGGGGGCGTAGTAGCCCACATGATGTAGAAGAATAGAACGCTGTAGACTAGAGTCTTGTAACATCGCGTAGAGCGGGGCACCGTTCATCTTATATGTTTACTCTTTCTTTGACTGATTAAGATTTCAACACTATGGCGAATCACGACCAGTCGAAGAACGAACCGGAACCAATGGATCTATAGTCTAGCCTTGACCGGCATTTGCCTTCTATTTTTCCCCTCAACGGATCTAAGGTGAACTTCTTCGGCCCACCTGCTTCTTTCTAAGACTTTCATTTTGCTTGAGAGGAGGATCGAAGAGACGACCCCACCCGTTGAGCGGGTAGCTCCATAGCCCGAGTAGACGTTGAAGACAGAAATGCGCCTCTCTAATTGGACCCCCACCTCGTACTAGTCTAGTGTTCATCGAGTGCATCGAAGTGAGAGGAATCTGATGTTATCTTTTGATTACTGGCCTCTTAGTTACTATTATGATCGAAGAGAAAGGAGGAGTCAGTCCCGTTGTGATAGGTCAATTCCAGGGAAATGGATGGAGAAACTACTTTGAAGTCTACTGCATGAGGTTCGTTTGATTGCTCCTAGTTTGGAATCATTGGTCTAGAACCTGGCTAACCTATTGGGCAAAGCTAGGCCTACGTTCCCCAAGGAGTCCGCTTGCAGCCTTACCATAGAGTGAATGAACGTACAGGTTCTCTCAGGAGAGTACCCAGACTGGCCCTATAGTCTTCTTTTTTTCGTAACACGTCCTGTGGAGGGATCGAAAGAGCGGTATCCTTTATGCACGTTACTGTAGCCCAAAAATACACAGCGAATAGACTTTGGAGATAGCTTGTCTTTGCGGTAGGCACCCAGATACGGATAGCAGGCACACCCAAAAAGACGAAGATGAGTATAGTCTGGCACAGACCCTAAAAAGAATCTCATTGGGGCCGGTGAGAAGACGATCTAATTAGGAGAAGAAGGCCTAGGGGTGCGGTCGATTCGTCTTGCCTTGGCCTGGCCACAAGGGCTTGGCGGATCGAGAAAGCGTTAAATCTCCTCCTCGCTTACTGGTCACAGCTAAGAGTTCTTTACTTTATGTTGATGTTATACCCGAGGGTTCCTTCCCTCACTTGTTACTAGCAGCTCTTCCTTTACACCTGATAACTACCTATTCTTTTTCACAGCAAACCATGAAGAGTCGAAAGAGTTCACCGCAGAAAGCATAGTCAGAAGAGCTGAACAGCAGCCCAAGAGCTCGGAGTCGACAATACAATAGGAATCACAGCATCATCCAAATGAAGAAACAAATGAAGAAAGGAAGCTAGCAGTTCATCTTGCTTTTCCCGTCTCGAATCGCCTGGTGTTTATTATTTATCCTATCTGCTCACTCAGGTCGTCGATAAGGCATCCAAACCAACGAGTTCGTGCACCAGCCGCCCCTGTAAAATAAATGTTTTGATGTTCTTTCTCATGACTTTCCTTTTACCCCCATGAGGAAGACTGGAGCTGGAACTCACTGTACGGACGCCGCTGGAGGCGAGGCTTAATCAACCACCTGAAAAGAGTACAGAACGGCAGGAGTTTTTAACCTTTTTTTAGTGATAAAAGCCCTCCTTAGCCCCGATCTTTTACTCTCAACTACGTCGAACCTTCACTCCCCCAGGGAAAGCCCGCGGAAGGCCAATGCTGATGGAGGACTAGTTGGTTAGTTAACCTATTCTTGCTACCTCGGGCTGCGTATACATACACCCCACTCCAAGTGGAATACCTTCTATTTTCTACTCCTCCACGTGAACGTTACGACCTGCGGGGGACTACTATTATTTGAGATTGAACTCTCTTTCAAAGTGCAGCACCTACCTTTATTGCTCGGCCAAGGAAATCTAATTGATAGAATGATGGGTTTCGCCTAACGGCAAAAAGCTAGACAGCAGAGGCGTCGGTTCGCAAGAACGCAGCTTAGGAAAAAGAGAAAGGTTATCCCACACCGGCGGCCGCCTTCTTCATGACGATTGGAATGGGCGTCCCAGCCTTACGCGGGGGAGTCGCGAAGCCACTAAGCAGCATCATGAACACGTGTTCCATGTCTATAGCTTAGCGAAACAATTGAGGAATCACTCACGCCGTACGAAGAGATAAGGTTAACTTCAGCCTATGATAAATAATAAGAGGCAGTGCGGGTTGACGACCCAAATGATCCTTCCACCAGGTGTTTACATTATTGACGGGAGGCCAGTGGCCCAGTTCTGGAGGATTTATCGCCCTGCCCATTTTATGGTATGGCCCCAGTCCACTCCCTTCTCTATTTCATCCAGTTGAGAGATCCGGTAGAACACTCAAGGCATAAGGCCTAGTCTAAACTACGTATCTCACTCGGCTGTAGTAAAGGAGACAATACGCCCCGTCATTACTTCATGATTCGATCTTTCGCCTATCCTCCTTTCTCCGCTGGTAAGGAGGTTTAAATGCTTCTAAGCCAAGCTACACTGGCACCCTGTGTACACCCCGGAACCGGTCTGACTCTCGTCTCGAAATGACAGCCCCCTTCTTGTAAAGGCATAAAAAGGCACTAGGAATCACGATCCATACTTTTCCTTACCAATTCTACGATCGGATTCTTTTCTTACTTACGCTCCCCTCAATCAGACGGTGAGTCCTTCGAAAGCGGATATTGTCAATCTCTAGTGGATGTTTGGTTTGAGCATCGTATTGAACCAGAATAATTTGAGGCATTCCCGGGATTCTCAGAAACCGGAGGCTGGCCAGAGGTTCAGTCGGTGATACTGTCGTATCTGTACCTACGACAATTGAATAGTTGATGCTACGATTAGCTGGCTAATTTGGACATATACGTGGTAATTCCAGAAACTGGTGGAAGCATGTGGTGGAATCTTAGGCCCCCCCAGAGCGTCTTCCTGTTCTTTTCACCCGAATGGGGTCTTTTTTTAAAGAAAGCAAGGGCTGGAAATAAAGTAATTCATATTCATGACATCGAAATCGAGGTCAATATCTATCTCTTTTCTTTCTGGACCCTTTCTCCACCGGAACTGCAGGAGCTGCTCAAGCAGCGCTGCTCGCGTATTACCACTAAGTGACTGGCTTTCTTTCGTACGTTCGTCTCTCACGGCCCACTTCTCGACCAAGCTCTGCTTGGGTCGCTATCCCGCCGCGCGCTTAGCGCTTCGCCTTTACTACTTCCTAAAAAGCGAGAGAGAAAGGAAAGTGAATTTATTGGTCCGCATATTTATGATTCTCAAATCTAGGAGAGAGCGAGGAAACGGAGCAAGTTGTTAATCCAACCGAGAGGGGGAGTCGAACTGACAGTAGCCAACGGAATCGGCGGGATCAGTCTGACAATGAGGTGTAGACAGTGTTGCAAAGCAAACTAGATAAGGGCGCTATGAGGCACTAAGCCTCGCTGCGGCGGTAATAGGCAAGGCCTTAGTAAGACTTTTCGAGGGGACGATCTCTAGCCCTTGCTTTTTAGATTGATAGCTCCTCTCTCTTTTTTTAATGAATGCTTGAGCGAGGAGGACCCACATTGTAATGATCTTATCTTGGTTTGCGCGCAAGAGTTTGGAAACCAACGGATACGATTTATCCCCGCTTGAGCGAAGCTGTTCCCCACCATTGTATGGGTGAGCCCCGCCACCCTGCTTTGCACATCCACTCTGAGAGAGCCTCTCACTTCATTCTGGTCCCAGTGAGATCTTTGATCACGAAGAAAGGAACGTTTAGCAAGGAAAGGGAAGTAATGGCCTTACCCGTTTGAGATTCTTGTTTTGAGAGCCCTGCCTTTGAGCGGGTGGCGGCGCCGTTCTTTGGTTACTTCGAAAGGCATGCTTGCCTAAGCTAGCTTTTAAAGCTTCTGTTCGCGGCCGAGTGCCCACGTAGCCTTCTGCAACTAGATCCCTTTTAGTGGCCCAATAGGCGCAACCAGGTCTTACTACACACAGCTTCCATCGCGGCATTCGCCTTAGCCCGGCATGATGAGAGCCCTATATATTCTCTTTGATACGTTCTACCAGGGCGACCAGTCGTGACTTTCACTGCTAACTCAGCCAATTACGGATACGGAGACTAGAGACCAACTAGATTCTCTGTCTTCCTATTCAATTCCTATGCCCTTTCTTTCCCGTATCGAGAGGAACAACCAGTCTCGGCTGGTGAGAGAGACCTTTAGTCATCCGTGTCAGGCGAAGAACAAACTCATTTGGTCTATATAGAAGCGCGCACTTCCCTTTCAATCCATACAAAGACAAGGCCAGCGGGTTACTCAACGAGAGGAGATCAGAGAAAGAAGATAGACAAGATAAGGGAGCAATAGAAGGGAGAAAGTTACGGCCTATTGACAGGGTCTGCCGGCATACCGTCTTTAGTTGGAAGGGGAAGTCGTGCAACCGAGCTAACGGTCGCAGCGGGATTTGTGCGTACTCATCTCGTCAGCGAGTGTTATAGAGCGATGCCTCTTTGCCTTCTGCATTCTACTAGGCTAACCCCACCTAGAATCTCCTACTGGTGAAGACGGGGGTAAAGTCCAGAGGGGGGAGTTAGTGACCGACCAGGCACGTGGAAGTTAGTTCCTTTTTGTTCTCAGTTAAATTGATCAAGATAGATCGCCGCTTATGCGAACATTGAAAAGAACGCTTCATGCGCGTAGTCACCTACACCCTGCTTTCAATCCAGCATCCTTCGACGGGTTACCAGAGAAATCTAACTGGCGGGAGGGCCGGGAACAGCCTAACGGAAAGGCTTCGCTCTTGGCTCCGCTTCTCACTTTATTGTTGAATAGTCCGGTTCAGGCCTCTCCTTGTATCTAGCCACTTGACGTCCTCCGAGAGTAGTAGTGCGCTTATGCACCGGCTTCTGATCCGTAAGATGCTCGCCTCCTTCTGAGAGTGAAATCACACTCCATTGAAGTTGTTAGTACGCGCAATTCCTTCTTCTCAAAGAGCTTCTCTTCCATTGGTGAATCGCGCTTACCCGAGCTTCCAGTACCCGGGGATACGGATCTATAAATCAAATAGAGGACCCCGGCCAACCCCATTAGTTGAAACAGCAGCTGTTGCTTCCTCGCTATATCCATCAGTCCGAACCGGCCAAGCTAGCTGGGAGCATCTTTAGGGTGAAATTCCTTTGGCCAAGGTTGATAAAACCCTTAAATGGAAACCAAACCCATTGGGAAACCAAAAGCATTCTAAAAAGAGGAAGAACAAAAAGAAAGAAATGATAAGGCAAGTTGCTAGCGGACCGAAAGCGCGGAGAGCGTTAAACGAGAGGAGCACGTTGTAAGCTTACAATTGAAGAAATACACCCCGTTGAACTACTGTTCCCTCTATAGACCCTTCAGCCGATAAAGGAAGGACCGGGTTGGGCGAGTTGTCTGCGAGTACTGCACCTTCCAGTATTGATACTCGGCACCACCAGACCGAAGAATCAGAGGAATCTTCTTTCGCTTTTTGCTGAGTCGCGGGCGTGCTGCTTTTTCTCGGGCGGGAAGCTACGTACGTGCTGTACGGCTTTACTTTAGCTTAGCTTGCCTTTAACGGGAACAGGTGCGCAAGGAATAGTTCTGGGCGTAGTAAGTAAATAATGGGCCTGTACCACCTTCTCTTCGCCCCTCGTGGTCTTTCTATTCTAGGATATATCTTTTTTTAGTATAGTGAAATCTCATCGATCTATCAATTATGGAATAGTGTATGCGCCCGTAGGCTCTTTCGACTGAGCTTAGCTCGTCGTACCAGTTCCTACGAATAAGTGGATCGCAGGTATAAAACCTTTCCTTCACGGGACTACCCGGACCCCGCCTATGCCTCTTCTAGCAGATTTCACTGCTGCAACCAAGTGGAGCCTCTTCGTTAAGTTTAGTTCGTCGATTCAGAAGTCAGGGCTTCAAAATAGAAAGGATATGGAACCGGAAAGATTGGACAGACACGCCGCTGCTCTTCGAGCCTGATTCTTGATCACTAAGAAGGGGCTAGGGACGAGCCAATAGAGGGAGGAGGTGCTCTGTCTTATCACTCTCTCTTGGAGAGTTAAGACTGAATGTGAAGACAAGCTGATGACTTTCACTGAGTAAGCGTGCGGAACTCTTGGATTTTTCGGTTGACAAAGTCTTAGCTTTCATCGAAGCACTGGGTGCCTATACCACGACCCGGGCGGGTACCCTTCTGGCCCATGTATGCCGATTCAACTCTGCATTTAGCCAAGCTATAAAAAAAGAAGCGGTCGCACCGGATGCCTATCAAGACAGAAGGGGTCAGTTCGTATTGAAAGAGATCGAGGCTACGCTATCGACGAGCAATCCTAGAAGTAAACTGGGGTAGGCATAGAGCGATTACCCGTCTATGGGATCCACCAAATTGTTAGTTCCACGGGCTAAGTGGGTCTCAAGCAGAGGTTGGTTCAAATGCTTTGGAAAATGAATCCTTATTTTATCCACCCGGTGCAGAACGAGGGGGAGAAGCTATATAAGTGCCTATTCCTTACTTTAACTTTAGCTTAGCTCACCTTAATGGGTATAGGTATATGATAGAGAGATGCACTTTTGACTGGAGGAAGGGAAGCGTGTTACTCCTGCTTCTGGGTGTCTCTTTCTTTCTAATCTCGTGCTTTCGTTTCTGAATCAGACGGGTCAGGAAAGAATGGAACTGTTCGTACCGGATATGCATGAGCATCACATAAGCCAACTGCAAAGCATGAAAGCAAGGCCTGCACTTTGCCAACAGAAGCTGTGCAATTTGACGAATCCAAGCCGGTTAGATGTGCTACTTTGAGAAGCGGGAGGGCCCAATCTTCTCTTGAGAAAGGAGACGCCTTAGAAGTTCCAGAATAGAATAGGGTAAGAAGGGGAAAAGTATCCATATCAATCTCTTCTACTGTATTAACAGATCAGGAATAGATGAAATAGGAGAAGCAAGCTCTCGCCTTCCCCAACATGCCTCCTTCCGGTATAGAGCTCCCGCAACGGTGCGGGTGAAATCCTTTCTCGCGGGGCGCCGGCCGAAGGCGGAACTGAGAACCTTCTTTACTAGGCCCTATTCCATGTATGATGCTAACCCTTTGCTTTGATCGGGAAGAGCTTCTTCTATTAGGACGTTGGCTTCTTGATCCCTATAGGAAATAATCCTACCGTGAGAATACCCACCATAGAATATCTTACTATAAGGGCTAACACTCTACCTTTGTGGCACTGAACCTAGTAAAGTCGAGAAAGGAATAGTTCGAGAAACTGAATACGATGAAAGGATCCTCCTCGCTGAAAGCTGATCCTCAAGGCAAGATCAGCTCCAGAGCTCAATCGCACCTTCGCGCACAGCCCTCTCTAACTCAGCTTTATACCTATATTCATCTTAAACAGCATCTCCTTCTCATGGACTGGATACCGCTGTTCGGTCTCATTCTTATTAGAACTTTTTACCTAGGGAGCCTGTATCCAAGCTCCGTGGCTAGCTCTTTCTAGGAGTAGGGGGAGATCACACCTGGACATGATGTTCGGTAAAACTTCCTTCAGTGAGAACCGTCCACCGCTCGCGTTCTTATATCCCGAAAGGGGACGGACCGGAAAGAATGCGAGTTACGTTCATGTTCGTGCTTACCTCTTTTGGCTAATCTACCTTGCCTCGAGAGCTGAGCAGGTCTTCTGTTCGATACGCTCATACGGGATAAACGGACTCTCATGATTGGGTCGACCAGGCCAGATCATGACATTGGGGACCATTATGGGCGGGAGTAGGATACGGGTGGAAAGAAATCTGGTCAGCGCGAGGGGATTTCTATCTATAAAGTTAGGCTCACCAGCTCTTGGATTGAGCTTTCTCATTCTATGCCTCTTCCTTGGAGGACCCTCCCACAACACACACGCGGCGCTAAGGTTCCCGTGGCAACTCAAGCTAGGATTTGAAGCCGGGATGATCGGATTTACCGTGCCCGGTTCTTTCCTATTCTTTTCTTATACTAATTAAGTTCCTTACGCTTAGAACTAGAACGTGAGGCATGGTAATGGCGCATGTGTGAGATTCTATTGATCCAGTTTAGGCAGCTTCAGGAAAGAAGTAAATCAAGCAAGCAGGAATGGACAAAATTTCTTCTGCTGCTATCTTATCGGATAAAATCTGCTTTTCTTCTCTATGTCACTAATCAGAGTCGGAGAGACCCACGAGACTTTCTTTTCTCCCGGCGGGCTATAGCGCGAGAGCAAGGCGAACAGCGGATTCTCAAGCAGGTCGTCGAAAACAACCTATTCCGAGCCATCCGAATTCTCCATGAAGAGAGATTTTTCGAGTTGCTTGGTTAGTACTAGATAATTCTTAATTGGCTAAAATAGCCCCACCCCAGGGCTATGGAACAAAGGATTATTCAGGATCTGCCCCTTTTTCAAGTTATGGATCAATGGGTTCTCGGTGAACCGGATAAGGGTGATCAACCACCTCAGCCACTTCTCACTCTATCGTAAAGGCTTTTTTCCCACGTGTGATTGAGAAATCCATTCAAGCCAGGTGCCAATGTCAGAGCAGGGCTCATATACTTCGCTTGGTTACTCTACTTGGGTTGGCCCATTTGAATATCTGGGAGCTCCCATTTTTCACTTGTCTTGCTCAAGCATGTTCTTCTCAGCATTTGCCATTCCAAAGAAGGTTATATCAACCTTGATCTCCATATTCATCACATTCATCTGGGGCTCTACAGAAGGGAAACCTAAGAAGAAGTGGATCTCTTGGCTAACTATTGCCTCTCCTAAAGAGGTAGGAGGACTGGCCTCTGGATCTTGTGCTGAAAGCTTTCAGAATGAAGCAGGCCTGGCTTCTTCTAACTTCAAATACTCTCTGGGCAAACTTCATGAAGGATAAATACCTCTATGACAAACCCATCAAGCTTACTCCTATCTCTCAATCAGCATCTAAAATCTGGAAGTAAATATGGTTATGTTTGGAGGAACTAATAGATCTACCTGCACGGGAAGTGGGCCCAGGATATCTCAGCCTAACTCATGAGAACTGGTTAGGCACAGGATGCTTAGCTCCAGGGGTGGTTCCAAATGACTGTGAACAGGTATCTCTTAGGCTGATATGGATTTCAATTTAGACATGCTCCCTGATCTCATCAAAGGAGAACTTAGAGAAAAATACCAAAATATTAAAACCAACCAGGAGGAAGACAGGAGGTATTGGACCCTAACTTCTAATGGCAACTTCTCTATAAAGTCATACATAGCCCACCATACAGTTTTTGAGCCACATCCAATCTTCAAATATATCTGGCAACCCTGGATCCCCACAAAAGTATCCATGTTTGCATGGAAACTCATTCATAATGCCCTTCCTCTGGACTTAAATATCATCAGGTGTAGGGTTCCCATACCCTCCAAATGAAGTTGCTGCTCAGATGAAGGGTCTACTCCCACACTTGAATCCATTAACCATCTGTTTCTCAGAAGTGATATTGCTAAACCTGCATGGCTACACTTCAACAGAATATTAAATATCACTTGGCCCAGGTTCTACAATGTGAGTACTATACTCAATCTCTGGTTCAACAATGGTGCAAATAAATCACAAGAGAAGCTATACTATAGCCTTGTCCCACTCCTTATTCTACGGGAGATATGGAAAGAGAGGTGTAGGAGAAGATATGAGCCTAATTACAAGGTGGAGGAGCATCAGAAGAACTCTATTATCTAAAGGGTCAGATTTATAGCAAGCAGAATTGGGTAGTGATCCGAAAATTCTCTCAGTAATGTTCTGCAGTTAGATGCTGGCCAAGTAGAGTACCATAGAGCATTGCATAGAACTCTGTCCAGTCTTACCTCTGTGTGCCTTCTTCCTTGTCGACCATTAGACCATGTGTATTCAGCCCCCATCTGTGTCCATATGAATAAGATCTGAAACGGGATAAAACGTCCAGTTCTTCATATGAAACGCTAAAAGAAAGTAAGCCCAATCATGAAAGAGTCAATCTTATCCTGATCGCTTGCCATCGATGTTGTGCAACAAACAACGGTAGAGCGCCCTAGCGCGAAAGCCCCATTCAATAAACGTAAGGTGCGTTAGCCCTTTATATATATAGGGCGTTTTCTTGCTTATATATAGGGCGTTTTCTTGCTTATATATAGGGCGTTTTCTTGCTGGAGTGGAGAACGGAAGTTTCATGTAGTTCCTTCCGTCAGGCCCCCTTACTGTTAGGGGCGCACTTCCGTTTTCTACGCTGGCTGTTATGTTAGTTGTAGCGCGCTAGCGCGCCTTCCCTCCTTCTCTCACTTCGGAAAGATTTGGAAGTCTTTTCTTATGATGACCTGGTCGAGAGAGTACGATACATCGGTGTAAAAGATTGAGTGGGATCTGTGAGGTTGGTTATAGTAAGGCCTGGCCTGAAGTGCGCGGCTTACGAAAAGGTAAGCGGTTCGGTTGGTTTACTTTGCCCCAATTTTTGCTTTTTCTGAATCTGAATCTAATCCCATTTTTATTTTCCGCGGGATCTCTGTTTCCCAGCCACTAAGGTTCCGTTCGGTCCTCTTCCCCATGGTTATGGTATATGAACGTGAGAGCAGAGCAGGAAGTTCTAGCATAAAGAATCCTTCTATTCCAATAGGCCGAGTGAACTGCATGTGTCCTGCTAGAGGAATAAGGATAAGGGAAGTCCGCGGGAGCGGCTGTCGGTATTGGAAACGTCCCTAGTTCCTCGATCCATTCCGTGGCTAGAAATCCATCATTGGCAAAACAAGAAGCGGGCTACTCCCCTAAAATGCCCCGCCCGTAGGTTCGTTTGTCGTTGGGGCTTCTTCTTTGCTCGTTCCTAGGTTAGCAGTAACGTGGCCAGTAAGTCAGCGGGCAGGAGGGCTTTGCAATTATGCGGGCAACACCCTCTCCTCTGGCGAACCTGCGATCGTAGTCTCTCCCAAACCCTAAAACAATCGCAGGAGGATCAACGAAAGCAGAGTAACCAGAACGCTCGTGTTCAATATGATTATGGCAACAAAAATAGGAGGAATCCTGGCTTCAATCAGAGGCTTTTCTACCCCCCCTTTGCCAATATCTATGAGCGAACTTCTGCCTCAAATCAAGCGTCATATTTCCTCAAGAAAAGTCTCCTCTTTTTTTCATGCAATAAACCCAGGTGAAAGAATATTAATAATTTTTACTTTCACAAGCAGCATGGTCACACCACTGATACCCGCTTCACCCTTCGAGCAGCTATTCAACGACTCATCGACTCAGACGAGATCCATTTTCCAGCCATTGAGAATCTTCAGACTTATCAAGGAACCAACGCAAACATGGGAATTCTATAAAAATCCCCCCCTTAAAGATCACGCATCGACGTCAAAAGAGGAAGCGGTAAACACCATAGAAGTTGAAACCTCATCGCCCCCAACTCGAAGGCATCGGTCGGGAAAGGAGGAGGTTATGAAAAAGTTCTTTGAATCAGTGCTCGCGACCCCTACTCTAATCGGGAATACCATGCTTTGACGAAGCCTCCTATCAAGATTCCCAAGGTTGATAAGGCAAAGACTGTCAACTACAAAAGACCAAAATATCCTCGATATGAGGTCATGATGGTCGACGACTCGAATCCTTACTACGAGGATATCCCGCAAACAATCCATCTTAAGCAGCTGCTCATCATCGAAATCTCTTCATCAAAGAATCGAGTCCACAACACAAGCCTTCGAAAAGCAGCACTACAGAAAGGGCAAGACCCCCCGGAAAGAGGCCCTCATTAGACACACTTCAAAGGAAATAAGAAAACAACTTTCTAAAAACAAAAAACAAAAACGCGTATGTATATAATCATAATCAAAAACAAGAAAGAGTCTTCTAAACCTAAGACTCGCGGGGCAGAGAAGCAAGTCCAGTGAGAGAAGCAAAAGAAGCGAGCAGGAGAAGTTACTAGCTATTGGGTTGGAAGAGCAGGGAGAAGAGTAGGAAAGGAAGTCAAAGAGTTTTCTTTTTTTTCGGGAATGAAAAGAGCGGTTGGTACAGTGTTGGCGGGCGAAGGAAACCCATTTTTCTAGTAGGCGCTTGGCTTGATTGAAAAGTCTGTTTTGCCTTCTCAGTCAGGAAGCAGAAAGCCGTCAAGCAGTAAAGCCGTACAGTAGCGAGCGAGAGCGAGGATTTCCATCTTTCTGGTAGCAATTGGCTTTCTAGTAGCAATTGGCAGTCAGCAAGCACTTGCTTTGATTTACAAGTCTCTTTCTGTCTATCAGTTAGCAAGCGAGTAGGGGAACCGTTCCTTCCGTTCAGTAAGGGAATACAAGCATTACGGGGATTTTTATAAAAGGAATATGAATATGACTCTTCCCAACTCAAGTCAAGCGAAGCGTAGTGAGGAAGGAGGGGAAGAACTACTAGAGAAAGGCTAAGTGAAGTACTTCTCGGGACTTCTCTTTTCTTCTTTCAAATTCTTCTCCTCTTGCTTATCACCGACTTTCCGAGCGTAGTCTGTAGTAGGGAGGGCCATTCTCGCAGGAGTTGGAGTAGGAACATGACAAACCATTAGAATGCATTCTCGCAGGAAGTAGCCATGTTGCCTGCTTTCGTTCCTTTCGTCTCGAAGGCCGGTTCAGTAAGAGTTCAAATCCTTCTAACTGGCTAGTGCATTAAGGTGGCATGTCTTGGGCCAGCAGTGAACGAAGTGTTAAAGTAGAGAAAGCTAGCGTTCCGTACTCAGCCGGCCAAGCAAAACTCCAGCTAAGCTAATAGCTCTAATTGTGGGGATATCTAAAAAAATATGCTCTCTCTCTCATCCACATCAAAATCTTTGTCAAGCTGGACCCTGATGAGGGATGGGAATGGCTGAATCCGTCTGCCCTTTTCTTCGTACGCAAGTAAGCAACTGGCCTTAGATTGTATCGAGCTACATGCCCTTCTCATAAGATGTTGTAAGCTACGGGCCATAAAATCTCCGACGAAGCTTAAAGCAGGCATCAAGAGCTAAGAAGGGGGCCGCCCCTTTGAAGCAAATGCCTGTGAGAAGCTAATGCCTTAGAAGCTACAGGACATAGAAGCAGCACCTAAGAAGCAGGCCAACAAGCGGATTGAATCTTTTCCAGTCTATTTTCTGGCGGCCTCGAAACAAAGGATTTTTATATTCCTTCTGCTTTGGACAAAATAAGTGGAGTGGACAGATGAGTTGAATAATACAAGGACAGATAAGCTAGGCGAGGTTCCCCCTTTGATATCTCCCAACCTAAAGGCTTTATTCAGAGGTGGGTCTTTGCCTACTCTTTCGATGAAGGGTGCACTACAAGACAATCGGTACCATAGGGATCAAATGGGGGATTTCGTCGATATTGAGTCGACTATAAACTACTCATCTTGCTTTGAACCGTCGTTGTGTATGGGAAAGAGGGGTTCGTTCTACCTATGCTTGGTTGGGAAAAGGGTGAATGGTCGTCCCAAAAGGGACGGGAAAAAACCCACTAGAAAGAACGGGCCCAGGGTAGTCCACTTTATCCGTGACTCTGAGTACAAGATTTCCGGGATCAAGAAACGGCTGGACTCTTTTTTTTTTCTCGTATGCCCGAAAATGGATTATTCGGTATAACTCCGCTTGCTGCATAGCCTTTCTTTCTCGTCCAAACACTCGAGATCTGCACTTCCCTTTACTCCATAGGGCCGAAGCTTTACTAAGAAGGGCTTTTTTTATAGAGAGAGTAAGTGGGGATCCATATTGCTTGCCACAGCTCTATTCCCGACTCGAAATCCATAAAGGACTTTAAGAGAGGATGAACCCGTTCTATAGGTAGCACTGCCCCCTATTATAGAAGGGTGAGGGCCGACTTCCGTACTTCTGATCTGCTAGCGCTGTGAATTACCTTATACCTACGCAGCAGGAACGATATGGAGCACCTACTCTACTGGTCGTCTGCTCTCTCGAGGTCGTCCTTCTCTAGGTACAAAAAGGACATTCATTAAGGGATATCTCAAAAATTCGATGTACTTCTTCAAGTGTGGGACACATCTCATGTTTGCCAAATCTAAAAACCATCGCCTTTGCATCCCAAGACTTCACTGCGGCTATGATCAGATCCCAGTCTTGGTTTACTTTTTACGTTATCCTCCACCAAATCTTCTGATCTCCTGTTCTCAATGATGTTAAGCAGCTCCTGATCGCAGCAATCATGCCTTCGAAGGTACGCTTTTTTCATTCGGAGTCTCAAAGACCTTGGAGATAGACGACGGACCCGCCATTCTACTCTACATGATGCAGCATTTTGAAATCCAATTCCATCAAAGGAGTGGAGCTGACATCTCTTGAAACCCGGACTTTTCTAATAGGGGGCCTTGCCTCATGATTTTCTTGGCAAGCATTTTGCTGTTGACGTGTCCTCCGCACGCACTTGAATGAGCTTGTTCAACAATGTGCGCTCCTTCTTCCTATTAAGTAAGGAAGGGCGAGTACCCCTTGAAGGACCTTTTGTAAAGGACATCCCCCAAGATCACAGATCGTCGGGCAAGTTCCCTCCGGGCTCTCCTCTGACCACGAGTGGCGTACTCTGGTATGAACCCGTCCTTGAGGTTTTTTTATAAATCATAATACCATGGTTCCCATCGTCCTCGTAATCTTCCTCGTCTTGACTGGTGATAGTTCATCATGTTTCAACTCTCGAAAGTCTTCATCCAAGAATCTGAATGAGTCCCGTTCGACGGAAGGGCTCTCTGTGGCTGGGATGTCCAATCTCTCGATGACAAGCTTGAACTCTTCCTTCTTTTTTGGTTATTATAATTAATACATAGTGGTAGTAAAAGAGTCTTTGTCAGTACGGAAAGCTAGTCTGATTCTTTTTAATAGCCTTCTTTTTTTTTGCCTATTACTTTTTGTTCGGGATTGGTTGCATTGGTTGTTCGAGATATACTTCACTGGCGGATAAATGCCTTGACTAGCTCCCTGCCTCAGCTAGCACAAGGCAGACCAAGAGAGATGGCAACTCGACCTGGACACTGCCTATCCGAATCGAATGTCCTTGGTAGAAAATGGCTTTTCAAACCAAGCTACTTTAAAGAGTATCACGCCTCAAGGCCAGATTCTGGATTTCTACGTGAAAGCTCAGTTTAGCCAAGCCTTGAAAGCTGTCCAATACCAGCAGATTCAAGAGACCGTCTTCATCTGCACCGGAAAAGAGCAGAGTGATTAGCTTCTTTTTTTCCTCAAGGACAAGGACGAGAACGCCCATCTCAGAAGGCTACGCACCTTGCCTAGCCACAACATCTTTCGCATCGAGAAAGAGCCTATTCAATCACCTTTCAATCTCCTCGCTGATTCAACAATCGCTATTCTTTTTCAACGAAAAGAATCAGCAAGAGCAAGAGTCGACAAGAAAACGAGAGCGGATGAAATATAAGCAGAGGCGTGAAAAGCTAAAGAAAATACCTCCCTACCCTAGAGCTAGATTCAACTTCCCCGGGCTTGCCCTAATGATGATCTTCGGAAATAAAATCGAAGCGAAGATCATCACATCATTAGGGGTGTTAAGTTAAGTGGAATTTTCATTTCACTTCTTGGCCTGGACACTCTCTTCGTCTAAGGTCTTGGCTTGGTCACTCCATTAAGCTTTCCCATCTCACAAGGGAAGTCTATTGAATGGGGTACGAAAGATTGCTATTCAAAGCATCGTTAAGAGTTCTCCCTTCTAGGGAGTAGTCAAGATAAGATGACTCTGATCTTTCTTTTCCTTCTATGGAGCGGGATGTGTGAGCTTCTCGCCTACTGATTGATCTTACTCAAAAAGAGTCAATGGCAGCAGACGCAGAGGAAGAAATCCTTGCTCTTCGGGCTAAGATGCTGACTTTGCCGTGGAAAGAGTAGTGAGAGGAAACTTGACCTTCCTTCTACCCTTCAAACTCGGAGATTGAAAGGTGATTGAATAGGAAGATAACTCTATGCAGCGACAGAGGCAAGATCTCTATATGTTGATAGATACCCGAGAGACTGAGTCCTTTCCTTAAGGCATGCCCCTACTCAACTTATTCGATTAGGCTACCAGCCGGGGCTTGGTTTAGCTGAGGATGGGATTCGCTACCCGATTAGTCTCCCTACGCAACTAGGCACCTTTGGTCTAGGCTTTGACCCAAAAGTCAACTTTGGATTGAGAACGTCCCACTGTGGATTCATAGACTGACCTTGACAGGTTCCACTGCTCCAAGCCCCTCGCTACACAAGTCGCGTCACCGCATTCGTTCAGTCGGGTAGCCACAGCTGCGGTGATGAAGGCTGACAAGCACGATTGACCGGAACTGGAGTCTCACGAGGGATTTAGGAGTTCCAGTAAGAAAAGGGGCGCAACGGCTTTCGCGCTAGGCAGCAAGAAAACGCCCTATATATATAAAGGGCGTGACTAACGCACCTTACGTTTATTGAATTGGGGCTTTCGCGCTAGCGCGCTACTATTCAATTCATCCGTTGCTTGTTGCTAGGGCGCTCATCCCTTGCTTGTTGGTGGTAGTGAAAGACTTTGATTTCAAGCCCCCGTTCGATCGACCCGGGATTCAACTGCCCTACCTTTCTATCTGGTTCCGCCCTACCTTTCTATAGGAAGGAGTCTTTATTCCGGTGATAAGGCTATGACTTCGCTGCCCCGACCGCGAAAAACCACCAAAAGAAGGAATCCCGAGCGGAGAGGGGGGTTCTATTCCTGATCCCCTCTTCCCGGATCTTGACTTCTCCTTGGGAAGGGTTGGGCAATGGAGAGCCCTTAGGGGCTAGGCGAGACGAGACCAAACTATTCTTTCTACGTACGAATCCCGAGTAAGTAAATACAAATCTCTTATCGGAAAGGCTGTAGACGTCTACTAGAACAGGTTGATATAGCCCGGCCATAAATGGATTTCATCGGGGGCGCGGAAGCCAGCTAAGTTTCTTCCATCTGGGACCAGCAACGGCGCATCTCCAATCAGTAAACAGCGCTGCATCTCACCGCTCATCCCTAACCCCAAAGCTCATCCTCCACGTTTTACTCCTAATGCAAAGACAGTGAGCCCCCATCCGATCAATTGCTTTTAGGTCGACCTACTATAGAATAGAATAGGCTCCACTTGCGATCCGAAACGAAGGAAAGCAAGAAGATAGCCACATACGTAAAGAAAGTCTAAGATGATCTGCTTGCCGTTGACGTTGATGCAGATAGATTAGACTTCTCACAGAGGTACGAACGGATACAGCATAGAACGGAACGGGGCTGCCCTCAACCTCTAAAGAGCCACCCAGATAGCTAAAGAAGCACTAACGATGTGCTAACAGATAGCTAAAGAAGCACTAACGATGTGCTAACGGTTCAAAAGAGGATCGGAGAGTAGCTACCAGCAAGAAAACATATGCGCGTGAGTCAAGCACAACAGCACTCACTTGTCTAGCCATTTCAGATCACAGTTACCGGTCTAGGATAAGAGTCGCAAGTCTAGCTCCAACCATGGATATGAAGTCATCTCCTGTCCCCTAAAAACTCTCTGACTTCTCCTAGATTGAATAAAGCTGAAAGAGTGCGCTGTCATGCCTGCTTCTGCCCGATACGGAGCAAACCTAGGCACAGAAGGAACGGAGGCAAAGCAAACAAGCCAAGCTAACTACGGAACGGATGCCACTAGACGGAAGCCTAATAGGAGTCTCGCTTCAAGTGGTTGCTTTCTCTAGCTTCGAGTGAAAGAGATCGAATCGATCCTAGCTTAAAGTAGTCCAACAGGACCGCTTACTGCTGAAAGTAGTAGTTGCTTGATGTAGCTGAAAGTCGGACTGTTCAAACAGTAGCTTCTCATTCCAGTCGTACTACACCAGGCTCTTCCAACTGTAGGCGACAGCTGCAAGTCGACTAAGATCAGGAAATTAGGCAATGCCTCCAGCAAGAAAACGTATGCGCTAACACACAAGGGCTTTCGCGCTTGTTGATCACCTCAGCTATCAAGATTGCTTGTGAGAGTTTAAACACCCGTAGATCAAGTTCTTCATCAAATCCTTGACGAGAGTATCAGACTTGTTTTCGCGAAGGTGACAAGAAAGGATTCCAAACCTTTCCATAGCCATCGTTTCAATATGTTGTGATCTTAGAAGAGGGAATTGGCGCTAAAAGGATACCCAAACAAACCAGTCATCATATTGCTCCCTAAGCTCCACGGAATCCGAGACATCTATTCTGTTCAGCCGATATAATTCCATTCCTTCGCTTCACCTCGGAACTCTCAATCTCATAAATTGAATAGCCTGGTTGATCAAGCTGATTGCGAGATATCAAATTCGTTAACGAATTTCTCATTCCTTCCTTTAAAGCTTTCGTTTCAGCGATAAGATACCCTCCAATCATCCTCAGTGGAAGAAAGGTATGATAGAAGAAATGGAGGCTCTAAAGAAGAACGAGACTTGGGAACTGATCACGTTACCAAGAGGCAAACGTACGGTTGGCTGCAGGTGGATGCCCTGAAAGATCAAGCTGATCGCTCTATATGGCGTTGCTGATTCTGTAGTTTGACTGATTTGAGGCTCCCTCTTGACAGCTATTGTGTGACTGTCCTTCTCTACTTTCTCTGCCGAACACGGTAACTAACCTCTTGACTAACGGCTTGTTTTGTTGACAGACTGGCTCCGAGTGACAACTAAACTTGTCAACTAGTAACGGAAAGAAGCTCTTAAACAACTCTCGGGTAAGCTATTCTCCCTAAGTCGAATCGGCAGAATGCCCTGCTTCCGGCTAAGTATACTGAGTTGGGCCTACCGTTCATTCAACCTTAACGGCCTCTATTCTGATCTCTCTTTTCTCCTTTGTTTGCTTCCTTGTCTCGTCTGTCCTTCTCTGCCCTCACCCGTCGATCCAGTACTCTAGACCGTTCATTTGCTATTTCTAACACAGGTGGTGACTAGAGCCTACTCCTCTATACCGGAGGATTCATGATCTTCCTAACAGGATGTGATACGAAGGAGCAGCTTTGATGAGCTTGAACTCCAAATCCTTGACGAGAGTCTCAGACTTGTTTACCTCACTTTCAGCTATGGATCGCTTCACTCTAGAATACGAGCTACTATCCCTTAGTTCGAATGCTTTTCTGCTGGATTTCTTTACGATCTGCTGGGATGAGAGAAAGCAGCAATAGAGCGCCACTAAGCAAGGAATAAAAGACCCGCAAGCGAAGCACCATACATGCAAGGAAGCGTTAGCGACCGATCAATAAGCGAGGATGGGAGCCTACTAAGCACTTTATTATGACTGGAAGCCGCTCTTTCTAGTGGTAAGTCGCTTTTGTAAGCAAGATTATAAGTCTAAAAATAGTTCTCCTGGTGGTGACGGGTGATGAACCAGGAACGAACTCCAATCCATCATCAGAACCAACTCCATCATCAGAATCAACGAATCTATAATGGTTTCGATTAATTAGCGAAGAAAAGCCCAAGTCCTCGATTTCTTAGTTCCATTCCGTCAGTCTTTGGTCGAGCTACTCTCTCTCTTCAATTGCATTTCCTTGCTTTCTTTGGGAATGAGTTCTCCTTATGGGGCGAAGAAAAGCCCAAGACCTCGATCAAAGCTATCCCTGCTACTCCCGTTCCTAATGGTAGCTAATCAGCTGACGAAAACTCATATCTATCTCTCTCGTCTGATCTCCCTATTAGTCACTTCCCTCTATTTCTGCAAGATCCTTATTCCTTTATCCATTGTTCCCATCAATGGCTCAATCCGATAGCCCAACTGTGAGTAGTGGTGGCTATTGAACCGATTCAAGTGAGTCAAGAACGATCTCATCCCAGCAAGAAAACGTATGCGTGTGAAGCAAGAAAACGCCCTATATAGCAGCAAGAAAACGCCCTATATATATAAAGGGCTAACGCACCTTACGTTTATTGAATGGGGCTTTCGCGCGTTAGCGCTCTACCGTTGCTTGTTGGCGTTAGCACCTTACGTTTATTGAATGGGGCTTTCGCGCTAAGCGCTCATCCCTTGCTTCTTGGCTCCGTTCTCCACACATATATGTCCGGATGCGATCGGATTAGAACAGAATAAGGCTTTGAGAAGGGGATTGCGGAAGAACCTGTACTATTGGACGGAGGTTCACCATAGACGGACGATTTATCGATCGTACCAGAGATCTTGGAGAATCGGCGAGAATGAACAACTCTATGAGTCCGGAGAAGGAACAAACAATGAAGCTGGGGCTTGAACTTTCCATTGGAGGATTGAATCACCTCCCATGAGGGATAGGGGGGAAGGAATCCATGAATGAAAAGGAAGATTCCCCCAATGGAGGAATGAATGGCATGGCAGGACAAGCATAAGAAGAGGCCTCCTCCTTTCCCACCCCTTCTTCATTCTCTTTTATCTGGCTCTACCGAGGAGTGAACGATTCAACCATCAATAGAATCTTTGACGCCCGAGAAATCGGATTCCAGGGGATGGGACTTTATAGGCGGGGCTATTTCCAGAGATGAAAATTATCCGCCTATCACTCCTGCACCTCTTGCCTTCCGGCATCAATCACCGATGAATAGGATGGCGCGGTACTTGGCCCTGATCCAGGAGGAGTTGGCCCTGACGGAACGGAACTATGAGGAGAACGGCGGGTCTCTACCGACTCCCCCGAGCAGAGAATAGGCATGCCGACTCACTCGCTTATATTGCTTCAATGCTGGGGGAATCCGAAGCCCGAACAATACCGATCGAGTTCCAACCCGAGCCAAGCATAGCAAACCGACCTCATGCCGAGGCATTCCCAGTGACACAGGACCTCGGACCTAGCTGGATGGACCCCTATATTCGCTATCTGAGAGACGGGGAACTGCCAGACGATAGGAGAGAAGCAGCAAAGATAAGGCAGAAGGCAGCACCAGAGATAGTAAAGGGATACGAAAACAGAAAGCTAAAGAAGGAATAGCATAAGGAAAGCAAGAGCAACTAGCTATACAAAACATGGGTCCACCAGAATCGCCACAAAGAATTGGGAAATCCGGAATCCATAGGAGGAACGGAAGGAGCAATGCTTTCGCCGCTCCGGCACACACCATCGCACTTGATCTTTCGTCCCGCTTTCACATAAATAGGAATTTTTCAGATGTATCTGTTATACCATACATGTAATTAGCTACTCTTTCCACTAGTGGATCTCACGTGAAGTAATATCTTCTATATAGAAAGAAAAGGATTCAACCTAAATGAAATGACTTTCCCCCATTTTTTATATATCATAGCTCGAACCTATTGGATGATCTGAGATGACTCATTTGTTTGCCGGATCTTCGAAGTGCCAACACTGATATATGATATCGGGATACTCTCCTAGCCTAGCGGAAGCCTCGTAGCGGGCAAGAGGATTTATCTCTGAGAGCAGAGCAGGTATCGTTTTGGAAACTAATATCTTAAATAAGGGTAGGCTAGGCCTGCGTCAAGTCAACCTTTCCCACAATACAGATAGGAGGAAGGTGAGGAATAAGTGGATGATTTCCCAAGTTAAGTGAAATACGCTGTCTCTTTCAAGAAAGCCAGTGACGGGGTTTGGTCTTACAGGTGAGGGCGGTCTGCCTTCTTCATCTCCCCACAGGTTGGCAGCTAAATTCAGTGTCTTTCTTCGAGACCGGCAAACAAAGCCGCGTTGGGAACACTAAGACTTGCTACATCTATATGGGTGTCAAATTCATAAACGCTGTTTTCAGAACTAAAGGCGGAATCTAAAGAGATCAAAAAAAGACAATAGATAGGTAGGTGTGTGTATAGGTCGTAGTCCAATCTCTACCGCCCCGGGGAGCTTACAGAACGGAATACGAAAAGGGGGGGCCGAAAGAAAGGGGATGACCCGCTGACGATATCGCACAGGCCAACCACTTAGCAGCGGGAACATCCGCATGAGCCTCCCCTTACCCAATTCTTTCATCTCTTTCTCGGCGATGGAATCGTCAATCTATTCTTTATTCTAAGTTAAGTAGAAGTACTCATCTGATATGCTAGCTTAAGCCGCTACCTCAATACGACTACAAGCCATGGTAAGGCGTGAATTTACTTCTCCCCGTCCATTGAGTGCCCCACTACAAGTGGACTGGGAGACTACTGACTGACAGCCGTCCTAGACGAATCCGCCTCACAAAAAGAACCAGGGGGAAGCCTAGCTACGGGCGTGCGCGAAACAAGCTCTCTCATGCCACCCTACCAGCAGTTTCTGTCGATCCACTACCTTTACGTTGCGTTTTAAGCACCGTTCCTTGCTATGACTGAGTGAAAGCCTGCCAATGAGAAAGAGGATGACTAGACGAGACGTAGGACCGGGAATTACTTCAGGGTGAAACGCCCGCTTTCGCCTAGGACTTTATCATCAATTAAAGAGGTTCACTTTCCTTTGAATCCTACTGCATAGGTAAGATCTCATCCTTCGGCGAATCTTGGGGCTCAGAAGAGTGCTCCCTACGACGGGAAATCGGGGTGCAAAGACCTTCTCTTCAACGACGTGGACACGGCCCATCATGGGCGATCCGAATAGAAAGGCTTCCTGATTGATCCTTAAACAGTCTTTGAAGCTAGACTAGGCAATTGAGAAGACCATAGCATAGAGAGCATATAAAAGCCTCTCTCTCATCCACTTTGAGCTCAATAAAGAGCAGCTGGGCTGGAAGAGCATCAATCGGTGCATCTTCGACTTCCAAAGTCTTCGTCTTTGTTTGCCCATTTTGCACTTCTCTTCTGCATATGACTTTCCACTGCTTCCATTCCTGATGACTTCTCCGAATGAAGGAAGAAGTCAGTGAGAAAGGGCCTGAGTCAATCAGTCGTAGCTCAATCCATCCAGGAAGACCTCAGGATTTCTATCCCGATCTGCTTTCGTGCTTGCTTTCCAACATGAGCTTCTTCTGAGCCCTCAACATGGCAAATGAAGCCAATCTTCTTGCTTGGTACGGACCAGCTAGGGCTTTTCGTAGGGTCCAAATGGCGTCCGTGTAGTGCATCATTTTAACTCACTCAGGCCCCTCTGTGAACATAGGAATGGGATGGATGACTCACTCTCTCTTGAATGAGATGTCAAACTGATCCTCAGAGCCCCTCTCTATCGGATGACTGATCAACACCAGGTACTGACGAGCTAGCCCCTGACGAAAGCACAGACCTATCTCCGGCTGAATCTCCTGATCACCGAAAGACTGACGAGGGCTTCTCTTACCTCATTCACCCCTTTCTGTAGGTCAGGATCAACAGGATTGGATGGGTGGCTGGAAGCTTACTTGTTCCGTTCGTACCTCTCTTGGAGCAAGAAAAGGTATGCGCTAAGGCACAACTTCGCGCTAGGGCGCTCTACCGTTGCTTGTTCCGTTGCTTGTTGGGGCTTAGAGACGGGTAGATAGACTAGACCAAGAAGAAGAAAAGAAAGCGCAACTATACTAGGCGATCAATTGTATATGAGACCCCACCGCATATCAAAATGTTCAAAGGTAGCTTCTTGCAACTGAGCAAGTCAGATGCCTATTCCTTTCTGGAGAGTTTGGCAGAGAGAACCCCAGCAATGGGACTTCTCTAGTTTCAGAGACAGACCTACTACTCAAAAGAAAGGAGGTTTGTATTCAGTCCGGGATGATGTCAAAGCTAGGATAGAAGCTCTCAACCGTAAGGTAGAGGATCTGGTCCTCAGTCAGAACCTGGAATCTGCAACTCAAGTGGTACAGACACCTGAGCAAGAGGTCTTTCTCCCCATGCATGCTTCCCAGATGAGCCCTTCCTTCCAAGGAAAGAGATAGATCAGATCTTGGCCTAATCCTCCTAGAAGTGAGTTTTCGAGAACGATCATTTTTTTAGTAAAAAGACAGTAAAACGAACCCATTACACACTCAGACGACTAGCGTGGTCCTTCCCCCATCGAAGAGCAAGGGTTGACCACATCATCACTCGAAGATAAAGATTCAGATTTTTTTTGTGTTAAGTATGTCAAAGTACCGTAGAGATTGAGAGTACCTCGGAACGCAACTCCCTTATGAGGTGGAAGACAGACGTATTCCCACTTCATAGGTAGCGTGGCATTCTCGCAGGCAGGGCTCACTATACTACGAATATTGCGAAGGACCAACGACGATCCTATCCTAAAGGAGAAGGAGGAGGAGGAGGAGCCCACTCGAGAAACGAAAACAAAGATGACAATCCATTCTATTGTTATTCAAAAATTACTTAGTACGAACGCACATCTAGGCCGTCGGGTAGCTGCTCACCATTTCAAAGTCTATATCTGTGGTTCAAGAAATGGAATTGCAATTATCGATTCAGACAAGACACTGATTTGTTTACGAAACGCTTGTCATTTTATAGGATCTCCCATTCGTCAAAAAGGCCGTTCCTTCTTTGTAAATACCAATTCGTTATTCGATGAGATAATAGAACAAATGGCGACGAGAATCGGCTGTATCAATGATTCTCAATGGAGGATCGGGGGTTTTTTGACCAATAAAAAAATAAAAAAAAGTAAGCAAAAAATCCGTTCGAGAAACAAGAAGATCAATTTCGGGTCGAACCAACAACCAGATTGTGTAGTTATTATGGATGCAGATAGAAAGTCCTCGGTCATACTTGAAGCGGATCGATCACAAATACCTATTGCATCTTCAGTGGATTCGAATATCCCATTGGGATCCTATAAAAGAATCACTTATCCCATTCCAGCGAATGATCCTATACAGTTCGTATATCTATTTCGTAATTCGATCACGAAAACTGTTCTTCTTGAGCGGCGGGGAATAATCGTTCCGAGAAAAGAAAAAGAGCAAAAGAAGAAAGAACTCACTCACGACCTTTCGATTTCCAATGAAGAATTATTCGAGAAACTAAAAGAAATCTTGAAGAAGAATTAATTTCTTTTAGTCGATTGGTCGAGTGGTCAAATACTAAGCTAGGGGGACCTGTTTATGGATTGAATCCTTCTTTTTCTTTCTGTCGTGTCGGGCAGGAGCTGCTACAATTGCTTTAGCGGGTGCTGCTGTCGGTATTGGAAACGTCCTTAGTTCCTCGATCCATTCCGTTTTCATCGCTAAAAGTAAAAGAAGGAAACATTGCATTAGGAAGGAGCTCCTCCCCGAAAATGCTCTTTAAGGTGGGGTACAGATGGAATGAAGGGTCCGAAGGAGGTCCTCGGTCAGTATTCATCCCGTGGTATATATACGTTTGTGCACCTGCGCCGGTCTTGCTTCATCAGCTCGTTCTTCTTGTTTTCGTTTGGGCTGCCTTTCTTGTTTGGACTCTACCTTACCAAGTTTGATTTGATGTGTGGTGCACGGATCGGCCTTGTTGCTCCTTGGTCAGCGAAGGGGGAATGCGGAATCTATAGGCGCGCTGGCTTCGGTTGCTCAATGAACCAGCTTGGAAGCAGCATTTGGTCCTTAAGCGAAAGAATCTTTTTTTGCTCTGAAATGCCTATCCACCAAGAAAACTAGCGTTAGCGCAACGGCAGCAAGAAAACGGCTGCAGCAAGAAAACGTATGTGCGTGACTAACGCACAACGGCTTTCTAGCTAGGGCGCTCTACCGTTGTTTGTTGCGCAACGGCTTTCGCGCTAGGGCGCTCAGGAGTTGCTTGTTGGTAGTACGCTCAGGAGTTGCTTGTTCCTCGTGAATGGAACGATCGATCGAGCGATGTAATGACTGCCATACTTCTCTAGGGGCGAGGTAACTGCCCCGGGAGGTGAATCTGAGTAGGCGGCTAAATCAGCACATATGTCCCAAACTACCGTAGATGAGGCAAGTCTAACTTCCCGAGAATGAAATCAGACAGATCGTCAAATGGCGACGTATATAAAGAAGTGGCCGGTTCCTCACAAACGGAATTGCTTTCTCGAGTTGCTGTTGCCGAAGCTGAGCTTGAAGAGCTTGTTCTCTCCACTCTTGCTGCTTTCTTTGCTATTGCTTCTGTTGAATGGTTGAGGGATGAAGCCAGAACAGAGGCTATTGCGGACATCGGAAAGGCTTACCTTTATGCCATGTCTTTGACGACATAAGCGTTACGCTCTTGACTCAAGAGATGGAATCCAATTACTTAAATGGCTTTATTTGCTTAGTTGGGTCTGTAGTTCCATTCTCAGATCGAGATCGAGCAGATTCCATTCAAGTTAGACCACCAGCATCTGAGTCAGCAGAATCTAAGCTATAAGCGGGTGGGATAGGGGCAACAAAGGCATAAGAAGCAAAGACATAGGCTGTGTGGGCACTAGTCATATTAGCGGTGGAAAAGGTATGGGAAGCTAGGATGGTATGGGCTGCAGCTTAAGAAGCTACGGCACCACACTTCAGTTAGAGACAAAGGCCCCCGCACTCTCTAAAAGCAACAACAGGGAGAATTCCCGGTGCGGGATAAGCACTAAGTCCAATCCCACGACTTTTGAAGAACCATAACTAGTGAAAGCAGCGAAGGTAGCAGTGGTTGCGGTTGATCCAATTTCAGTAGTTGGAAAGCGGCCTGGTAGTAGATTCATCCTGTTCCATCATGAAGCCGTCTTATTTGAGGGCAATCGACTGATAAACTACACCCCTTGATCTACCGCTGCTGGTGTTAGGTTGGAGATTCTTCGAATGCTCGGTCAATGAGATCAACATCTAGCTTTCAAATGTACCTTGCTACTCCTACGACCTATACAGGTTTATCCGTTGCTGGGCGTAGGCCTGTTATATATTATCACCCGGGGCCTGAGGCCACTCACGCACGCATGCATCGCAGCTGTCAGCATTTGGGAAAAGGTCTCTTACAAATTCTGTTCTGTATAAGTAAGTGTACGTTGCCATTAGTTCTTAGAAGCGATGTTCTTTCATTCCCAATTGATCGATATCAGCCATTGTTCGTTTGTGATGCCCCGTTGGATTTGTTCCAAGAAATGGAGTGAAGGCATTAGCTTACTCTAGGTAGTAAGGAATGGGAACTCAACGCATTAGCGTCGTTCAAACGGCCCCCTGAGAAAGGGTCGAGGGGGCTTTGAAGACCCCCGATGTAGTGCCCACTGAAAGAGGGGGTAGAGTAAGCAGAGTAAGCAACAAGCCCCTACTGCTTGCTGGCTCTCATTACAGGTTCGAACCCTTCCACTTGTTAAAGCGGAGATAGGTTCAATCTTCCGACACGGGTTTTGCTTTAACCGATTCAATGGATGGATGAACCGAACCTCATGGAATCATGTCCATGCCGTAGCTTTCGAGCGGTCTCGATCTCCCTTCGCCGAGAACGGGTAGGTAGTGGATGAATCTTTTCTTCATTCCATATATTATATATAGTATAGTAGTTTCACATTCCAAGCTGGCAAGGGAGGGCCAACAACGTTGGTGCTGCTTGAATTTGGTCAATTGCCTTCCTTTACCTTCGCTTATGGTGGCGGATCAACTGATTCTTCGACAGGTGCTTCAACGGGGGCATTGAAATGGGATAAACTAGATCAATGGATGAAACCCTCCCCTGTGCGTATCCTTTCCCTTTGATGCTTCCGCCCCTATTGCTCCTCCTTATGTCTTTGAAACAGGCTCTGTCTCTGCTCCCTTTCTCTCTTTTGTCGAGCCTGCCTTATTCCTTATTCTGAGGGCTTTGTTTATTAACTTGCTTAATGCATAGTGGATCAAGAGAAGACTATTGAAGTGCTTGCATGCTTCCTTTAAGCTTGCTTTGGTACTGGACTACTGACCACTTAGAGCTAGCCTCCCTTACTTTACTACTAGCATGAGAAAGAGAGCTTTCAGTGCTTCCTTAGAGAGCCTACCGGACTACTTGAATTCATCAATAAGACTTTCGAAACACAACTCTATAGCTTGGTGCTGGCCTACCTATTCCCGCGGGTTATCCTTTATTATCACGGGACCCACAAAAAGCTGGAATTGTGGATGGCCCGTCCACACCACCATCTCTGGAGTCCGGTATCGATTCGATCGCCCCGGAACCCGAGGGAGAGAAAGCAGCCGATGCCGCGTGTGCCATTGATGGGGTAATATAACCACCGATCCCATCCCTTAGAAGGAAGATTAATTATGAATTAATGAAACTCTCCCGCTTATGGATTAGGGCCAGCTTCTATCCGAATGTGTAGGGGTTGGTTCAGCAGATCAAAAAGGGGAAGAGCAGACAGTTCGGGTCCTGAGCCTTGTCATGAGGAATGGAAAAGAGAAGTTGTCCAATCCCCGAGGGTTAGGTTCAAGGGTTGGTCGAGTGAGCCTAAAGGCTTCCTCTCCCGGCTTTAGTACTCAAGTTAGGCGAGTGGCTAAAGCTCCAGTTGCTCCTACTATCCCTAGAAGCTGATGTTGGTTGTTGGCCCGGCCCGATCTCAATCCCCCACTGCCCCTGGCTTGGCCCCACTTCCGGGACAGATTCCACTCGATCTGACTCTGGAAATGAATCTGTCACTGGGTCTTGTCTCTGTACGAGCCTATATCCAGGTGGGCCTAGCAATGGAGTTTCCCTGGTAAACAAACAAGAACATGAGCTCTGACCGACCAAGAGAAGCTTCTGTTGATCCCGTAGATTACGACCTTGAACCAGTCCACTGCCAGCACCAGGCTAGGCTCGACTTGAACCACCGGGCTTACCTATTTTTTTTTTTTAGTATATCATGCCTCCGTAGTTTTTGGTATTTAAGCCTTCCATTTATCTGCAACTTCTGGAACGGATGGGACTTTTCCCTCTCAAACTGGACTAGAATCAAGGAGGGTCGGCCCGGCCTGTGATCGTAGCCCGATAGCTATTCCTGCCCCAACTTAACCAATGGGGGTCCGGTAGTGCGGGGTAAGAATGAACAGAAGGCGACTAAGCAATCTCTCTTTGAAACCAGATGCCCGGAGATGTTTGATTCGTAGGGCGGGGAAGAGGGCCGGACAACCAAGCCATAAGTTCTTCCATTACGGCTACTCCGAAATATTTCACTACGACCTTATCCATCCATTACTGGAGACGGAAGCAGCTATCCCTAATGCCTTGCCCCTCTCCCTCCAGTCGGGAGCTAAACCCTGGGAGTGAAAGAGATTGAATGACCTGGCAGGCAATAGTGGATTCAACCTTTATTGGCGATGGTCTGTCTCAAAACCGGGATATGCAAGCACGGGATTCCCTACTTCCGGATAGAGAGGAATTGAACCCATTCCATCCCGGATTTATGTTCCGCCGACTTCACGGCTCATTTACTATCTATTTCCATTCCCGGCTTTAAGACAAGACGATGAGTCAGGGAAGGCTGGTATCGAATCCTATAAATAGGGAATCTCAAATGGAGCAGAGCAAGTGAACGCTTTCAATCGGTCTACTCGCAGCTAGGGAGGAAATCATCGTTCAGTCAGCGGGCCAGCAGATCGAATCTCGAATCATCTTATTCCCCAAAGGCACCCGATCCAAGCATGGATGGATAGTCTATTTCATCTCTGACTGCTGGGCTAGCAGATAGAATCAGTTATGAGGCGGGAGAGGCAGTAGAGCTAGATGGATCAATACCAGATTTTGATTGAGGTCCCCGAAATTCCTCCTAATCAATGAAGGGATTGACTGGGAATGAATGAAGAGTAAGTCGAATCTTTCAACCTAACCCCTCATTCTCGATGAACAGTGGATAGACCGGTTATATAATAGGGGGAGCGGATGAAGTGAAGAGAAAAAGAAAAGAAATGGATTTTCTTGTATTGAAGAGGTGGTTTATTTATCAATGAACACTGCCTTTCCTCTCCTTATTAGGAGAGTGTCAAAGGACCTTATAAACCTTGAATTAAGACCCCGGTCCGAACCGGATAGAAAATTCGTTACGGGATAACATCTGATTTTTTCCCTTCTGAATGCCTGCCTCTCATTCATTCCCTCCCTGAGACTGGAGTTGATCAACGGATACTGCTCAACCCTTAGTCACTGGACCGATCCCTATCTATGGTCGATTTGATTGGCCTGACTTCTTCATCCACTGAATCCCCTGGCCTACCTTAATCCCGAGGGAATGAAACTCTCCCAAAGAATAGAACTGGGATGGGAGAGGATGGGCATTGACTGTAACGTTTTTAACTGAGCAACTGGAGGGAGACAGCGCGGGGCAAAGCAAAGGGCAGAGCTTCGAGTGACTTGTTAGGGCTGTCGAAGAGCAAAGAATCAAGTCACTCGAAGCTCCTCTGGCGCGCCCTAGCCGAGCGGTCCTCGCCTGCACAAGCAAGCAGATTAGCTCCAGCATTCTCTTATTGTTTGTGCCGGCGGGCGAGCGAGGTAGGGTTAGATTAGAGGGAGGGGGACTGCGAACGTCCGTCCCATGAAGCGCCAGGGAACCTTTCATTCCTCCCGGGCTGGGCTCTCGCGTGTCAGGGGTCCGATCAGATCAACCAGCGACCGGTTTACGGAACAAGGAGTTAAGCAAGGGCCCGGAGATTGATGGAAGAACCTGGCCGAAGTCAGTGTTGTGTTCCACTCCGCGGCTGGTTGGAAGGATTGCTTTCTGTCGTCTGTCTTTCCCTTCTCTCTCTTCTCTTAGCAAAGTAGGTTCAAGTCATACTTTTTTTTTGCTTGCTACAAGCTGGGCTCAGGGGCTGCAGTCAGCCGCTTCCCCTGTAGTCGTCAGCTCGTTCTTGACAGATCCGATCGGGTCTGGAGTAAAAGGATTCGAACCTTTGCATGCCGGTACCAAAAACCGATGCCTTACCACTTGGCTATACTCCATAAGGTCGGTCCTGGGGAGAGGGGGAGGGTAGAAGCAGGGCTCGAAGAACGAGCCGTGCAAGGACGCGGGGATACAGCAAGTAAGCTGCAAGGTTCTCCCTTTACTTTAGGACCGACTACAACAAGCTCGCGACTCTAATAGAAACAAACGGGAAGCTCTCTGCTCTATTTGCTTGCAATGCTATGCCTATCAAAGTAGGCGAACGCTTCTGTAACCTTAGACTCGTTACGCTGTTCGACTAAACTCGTTGGCTCCGCGTCCACCGAAAGTCGGTAACCTTCGTCACCGTCAGCATTTGGGACTCTCTCGATAGCTTCAATAGTTCACTGAAAGCCTTTGGTGTAATGAACCGCAAGCCCTTCAAAAAGAAAGAAAGAAAAAAAGGGTTGGTTGCGGGAACCGACGGTAACGAAGGTTACCGGGCCGATGCGGCCGGTTACCGGGAACCGCAAGGTTGCAAGGTTCCCCCGGGAAACGACGTTCCCTTTGTAAAGTAGGCCTTTTGATAACTTATTAGAGTTGACATGAAACGGATCACGGAAGAAGACGTATCCGATGAATGAATGATTCAATCCCCTCCCCAGCTCCGAGGAAGTGCGCTCCTGCGCCGAATTAGACTTAAAGGGCCAGAACAAGCCTTCCGGAACGGAATGAGACTTAGTCGGCGCTTAGATGTTAGTTCCGTTCCGTCAAGTGCGCCAACATGCAAACTACGGCTTCAAAGCCTCCGTTTGCTGGGTAGGCAGTCATTCCAGCTTCAGAGGCAGGTGACCCGGGTCAGGAAGGAGTTTAACTGCTGGGATGGGACCGGATCCTACTCGAAGCACTCCACCACGAATAAGAGTCTTCGGGTTGGATAGGCAGTAGAGATAGGAACTCCTATTGATAGGGCGGGCTTTCAAGACACAGATGAACTACTCCATCTGGAAAGGGCTTTCCTCGGGAGAGAAGAACCCCTTATTTAAAGGTAAGGCCAGAAGGAGACTTGAGTCAAAAATCCATAGAAAAAATCCCTTCCCGGCCGACGGGACTCTACGTCTGGGTCTTCTCCCATCTCAAACTCGGATTAGGAAGAGTTACCTTTTTCTACAGACCAATCATAGTCAAAAAAAGGGATCCAAAAAAAAGCAAAAAAGGGGGGGAGATAGGGAAGAGGAGATTAAGGATAGTCACTCCACTCCATAGATAGTGAACACAGATTCTTGTTTCATTTTCAATTCCTTTCGGGTCGGAAACGCGGGCTGCTGGTGGGGCTGTGCCCATTCTCCCTCTTCTTCCGCTTTACAACCGGAATAAGGAACCTTAGAATGAACCCTACCTCTCGATGAAAAAATGAGATTTGAGAGGAGCAAACGGAGGCTTGAAAGCCCTATTGAGTAAGGTGCGCAGGAGCGCACTTCCTCGGAGCTGGATCAGAAAGATTTGTATGGAATGTCCTACTCCCGCCCGAGCTTTCCGATCAACCAATCCCCTCACTCAAGGGCATCTGTGTTAGGTAGGCCCAGGGATCACTGATTAGTCGAATGAGCCCCTCCCTCTGGCCTATCATTCATTGGTCGACCCGGCTGGTGGCTCCTGCATCTCCTGCGTCTCCATGGGGGCCCTTCCGCCAAGTTTGCTGCTAGGAGTCCCTCTAGTCGAATCAATAATCAATAGAAGTCCCAATAGAAGTTGACTGACCTGGCTCTTCAATCGACGATCTACTGCTCCCTCTTAGTTGCGGATGCCCATGCTTTGATTCTAAACCCCTAGCCAGTGAGTGCCCCAGGAAGATCGGAGTATTAAATTCCGTATTGTATTGAATTCCGTTCCAGCAAGAGCAATTCGTTAGAACAAGCAACTCCTGAGCGCTAACGCGCGAAAGCCCCATTCAATAAACGTAAGGTGCTAACGCCAACAAGCAACTCAACAAGCAACGGTAGAGCGCCCTAGCGCGAAAGCCGTTGCGCAACAAGCAACGGTTTCAAGCCTAGCGCGAAAGCCGTTGTGCGTTAGTCACGCACATACGTTTTCTTGCTGCATACGTTTTCTTGCTTCACGCTCATACGTTTTCTTGCTGCCGTTAGTCACGCTCATACCTTTTATCGCCCTAACGCTAAAGCGCTTTATTCTTGCTTCTGATCCAGTTTGTGCTATCTTAAGTATTACACCAATCATTTACAAGCTATAAAGAGTGCGAGTGAGTATTACACCAAGAATTGACAAGCTAAAGAGAGTGTGAGATAAGAGTGATTACCCGAAAGCCTTGTTTGAGGAGTGAATCTATGGTGTGAAAAGCGAATTTCGATGAATAATAATAGCAGCAAGTAGACTAACTCATAGCTATAATCCTTCAATTCGCTACGATCTTTCTGTTCTGGATTCGAACCACCGGATCGCTTGGAAGCTGAAACGGATGTTGGAAAGAAAGAAGAGCGACAAGGTTCAGTTCAGATTTGACTGTTTGCAGCAGTTGAATCATGCCTGTTTGATGAACAAACTAACTACCTTGCGAAGCCCCCAATCACGCTGCCTGTGTGAACAAACCAACATGCTATCCTTACCTTCATTCAACTGATTTGTGGTTGAGTCAGCTCCGAAAACTCCAGTGCGCTCCAACAAGGGCGTACGTGAGCGAAAGAACAAGCAACGGCTTTCGCGCTAGCGCGCTCATCCCTTGCTTTTAGGGTGGGGAAGGTGAGCTTCAGGCTCAGGGGAGTCAAATCACAGCAATGACTAGTTCGCATCTATAGTAGAGTAGTGTCAAAAACGCTGCGTGTACAGGTCTCATTGGTTAGGTACGGTTAGTGTTTCGTAAGCGATATGGAATAAAGAAATGACAGATTGGCTGGTGCTACCCCCCATCTTACATAACCGGAAGGAAAAGGGGTCTTGAGGTTCGAATCCTCTGCAGTCTAGCCCTTATTGCATAACAAATGCGCTTCATTACCATAGAGAGTCTTGCAAGGAAGAGGTCAAAAGGTATATTGCTAAGACAACTGGAGCAACTAGAGAGTCAACTAAAGCACCTACTGGAGAATCCACTATGGCACCTACCGGCAATCATACATACTATTACGTGCGACTAATGCCAGTCAGACTAAAGCAACAGAACCGACTAGCTGATACAATAACTCCTTATAGACTGTCTTGTAATCCTTCCTTGAGTCTTAGCTTACTTTTAGGCTTATCCGCATAATGCTATTCCCACTCCTGTTCCGCGCTTTCCTGATATAGTTCTCCGCCCTCTTCATTCCAATCCGCCTCTCTCCTACGGAAAGGAGAGAGAATTCCTTCCTTTTTTGCACGCTGGATTTAGGTCTTCGGCTTGCGGATCCAATTATACCAATACCTACTCCCGCTCAGAAGGCATAGGCTTTTTACATACATATATATGATTCTTAAGCGAAAGATCGGATTCCTTGCCAAATGTAGGGTCTTTACCCTAAACAATATGGAATGAAGCAGCTGACAGGGGAGGGAAGGAATACTCATTTTAGTACGCCGTTCTGCCTACTGACCAACATCCTGGCATCAAAGAATGGGCCAAAGGAACAAGCCGGCAAGCCGAGCCTGAGAAGGAGGAACCACTGGCACTGGGCCACGCCCATGTCTTCTAATTGGGTTTGCGCCATTTAGAGCCAAAAGGTAGAACCATAGTCACAGAACCCAAAGTAGTTGGAGTTGGATGGCCAAGGTAGGGAGTTCAGTCCGATGAGGGGGCTTCGCCTCCGGCTAGGTCAGTTTCAAGGAATGCTGCTTTCTCATATTTCGGTTAGCCGGGCGTACTTCAGAAGTAGTTCCACTTGGTAGGGCGTAAGTTATCTTTAAGTTCGTCCCGCTCGTTGTTAACCCACCCATAGTCAGGAGGTTTAGATGGCTCAATCTCAAAAGTGCCTATCAAAGAGAAATAATTGTGAGTCCAACAAAGCCAAGATTCAACTACGTTATACGAAATTAGAACATATAGTACTCCTGCCTCTTCACTCCCCCGGGGAGCCATATCCGTACCGCGGACACTAGTTCTATGCCCTTACCTGGGATAGATCGGTTATTCTCTTACATGTTAGAGTATTAAGACGAACCAACTACAAGGCCTATATTGACTAGAGATAACATCATTTAACCATTCGTGGTGCCCCTCCACATCATGTGTATCCCTATGTCATCTTATTACTGTCAACTAGCCATTCAATGGATTCTGACTCGGCGTAACCTCTATTCTTGCTATCGGAGAGGTGCTCATTGTCATGAATAGGATATGGATACTGGCTTAGATGGCGATAGGGGGTCCGCTGCCTGTCGCTCCGTTCCAGGTAAATGGCGATACTCAATAGATCGGAAAGAATTATGACACGGTTCCACCTGGGATTCTACGGGCGTAGTTGTAGTTACAGGCGCGTAGTTATAGTTATAGATATATAGAGATCGCGAAGTCACCCTTGCTTAGCAGAATAAACTGAATAAAGGAATCTGCTCCATCGGCTCCATCTTCCATAGTTGAAAGTACAGAATCAGCCAATGAAAAGTCAGTTGAATCAGAAAATAAACTACTTCGGGAGGTTCTTCCCCGCTATCTGGTCCAAGTGCCTTTGCGGGAGAATCTGTTTTAAACATGAGCAACGAAAGAAACTATTCCCATTCATCCCCGGGTGGATGTACCCCATTCCTCCCATCCCATGTAGAGGCCTCTCTTGACTCGCTGAAATAAAGGATTTCACAGCCTCATAGAATCAATTCCTTGCTTGAAGGCACTCTTACTTACTTTGCTCCCCATTAGCAACTCACCCAAGAGTCTTACTTCAACTTCAACAAAGGGAAGGTTCCAACAAGTCCCTTCGTCTTTAGCAGCCGTTCAGCCGAGCTCGAGCTCAAAGATCAGAACCTGAGCTATCAACCAGAGCGGCCCTACCTGAAGAGCTAGCTGACCATGCATTCCATGTTGCCGCCAGCTGCCCCCGCCTGCTGAAAGTCTATAAGTAGTAAGAAGCGGAAGCGGAAAGAGAAGCAGCAAGTGTAGGACTTCCGAAGCGGTTAAGGTTGTTCCGCAACTGCACCGTCCCCCCAAACCTAACTCCAACAGTCATAAGTTTCACCCGCGACGAAGACTTCTCACCTTATAGAACATAATAACCTAACGGGAATGAAGGTCTGTTCCCCGGCAACATTACCTGACTTTGAAGCCCCTTACTTTAATAGGGGTACACGCTCACTTCCCTTAACTAACCTACCCGGACGAGTCAAAGCCACCTGTGACCTGTGTTGTGGGAAGATTCACAGGTAAGGTAAGGCAAGGCCTCAATGAAAGCCGAGCCCTTCTTGATTGCGCCAAACATTCATTGCTTTAGAGGCTCTTACTAGATAGGGCGGCAGAATAGAGGTCTCACTACTAGCTTTTAGTCTTAAGCAAGAAGCGGCGGTAGGGAATGAATGTTCTACTATACTGTAAGCCATTTCATTCGGGCAGCACTTGATTAGTCTTTTTCTAGCTTGATTGCGAAGCATGGTTTGGAAAGGTCAGCTGAAAGACGGTATATCTTAATTAAAGCCAATGTTATGAGCCTTTCAACATACTATAGACAGTACCGGCTAGCGCAGCGGTGTCGTACTTTATTTATGTTGATTGATACCCAAGTGTCACTGAACTAACTCGCTGTCGAAGCGAACTCATTTTCTCGGGGCACTGAACTCACTTAAGCCGAATCTCACTCCCTCTTTATGGCAGCTATCTCTTCCTAAACAGTCGAGAAAGAAAGCCCGCTGACTCCAGCACCTCTATTCCTGGACTTTTGAGAGACCCAGGGGCAGAGGGATGTGGTTCGAGCGATGGAAGCCCACAGAAGGGCCAAAACACAACAAGCCTACCCATCATCAAAGCAAGCCCACCTCGCATCTCTTCTATTCGCCTATTCAGTGTCAACATCTCTTATGGCATTTATGCGTCTCACCGTGTTTTGGTCCTCAAACCACAAAGAAAGGAACAAAGATCTCATAGTAAGAGCTCGAGCTTCTCTTCCGGGCGAATGACGGGGATTGAACCCGCGAATGGTGGATTCACAATCCACTGCCTTACCACTTGGCGACATCCGCCCCACTCCACTTCTTAAATGACTGAAACTGGCCTTCCATTACAGTCGAGGTTGCCCGTGTTTTTGTCCTAAAACCACACCTACAGGCATCTCAGACGGTATTTACCAAATAAGTCCACTTCGCATATCTCATAGGTGTTAGAGGCGCTTTTATGCCTACTACTAGAGCTCTTCTTTAGGTACGTACAGACCCAAACCGCGTATCTCTCTTCTAATCTCATATGGCACGACCCACATCGCATAGATTCCCAAAACAACCAGCACAAGCGATTCCTTTCATTACGGCATTTAAAGTCGCATCTCATCGAATCTCAGATCTGAGGTGTCGCTAAGGAGAGGGCATTTACCTAGCATCTAGTCTAATCCATTCCATTCCAGTCGAGACAAGCCAACCTCGCATATCTCAAGATTTCCCATCTTTCGTGTCTCTAAATAGTATGGGATTGTTCCCAACTAGAGGCGCTGAGAGGTTCTTTATCAATACCAGAACCAGGAATCAATACCAGAACCAGGAAATAGGATTCAAGTGAAAGACATAAAAGGGGCATCTTCTGATCAATGGCTTCAACCCTGTATCCGAGGCTGAAGTCTCTAATCAAAAAAACCTTTCGAAACCAACCACTCGCTAGTGATTTGCCATTGGTCTTGTCTCTCAAGAGCCCGTGAGTTCTCTTTCTTTACTTAAGACACGTATACCTGGAGTAATGCCTTTACCAGTCCCAAACAAAGAATCCTGACAAAGCATCGAATATCATGACCAAAACCCCTACAACATCGTTCTTGTCTCTCACTGAAAATGGGTATAGCAGGACTCGAACCTACATCTTTACCGTTATGAGCGGTACGCTCTACCGACTGAGCTATACACCCTAGAGTCTCTAATCAAACATTGACGATCGATAGGAATTCCCAGATTGTTTGGTCGTGCACAACTAGAAGCATCACCAGTCGCATCACTTCTCTTCCATCACCGATAGAGCGATCAAAGCCATAAGGGTCTTTAGACACATCACCAATAGAGCACGAAAGCCATAACGGCGTAATAGCTCTTCAAATGATGTTCTTCCAACCAATGACTAATGGTGGTACAAGAGCTCTACGAGTTATGTTTCTCTTACGTCATTTCTGGTACGATTCAAGCACCAATAGAGCATGAAAACCTTAAGGTTTCGAAGATCACTATCGAATGTATGAGGTAGTGGCGTAATAGCTCTACCAGTGAATTACCAAATCATGAGCTTCAATATGGAATTATGCAAAGAGGGAGCAGGCGCTCTCGTGCATACTGGGGGTGGAGGTTTCGGTATTAGTGTTATCAAATTGAAGTAAGTATTCTTCTGTAATGTCTTTTTTTTGGTTATGCCGGCGATGATAGGTGGATCTGGTAATTGGTCTGTGTTTATATGGATTTCTATTAGAGGGCCACCGGATGGACTCAGATAGAGCAAGCAGTATGGAACACCCCTTCCCTTCACTTAATCCGTTCCAAGTTAGTCGTACTGGAAGGGGGGTACGGCTGGATTGAATCCGTGGATAGGTCGAATAGAATTCGATATTCAACGGGGATAAGGGACCCCAAGATACTTCCCTAAATTCTTGGTCAAAGTCAAACCCATTTCAACTATATGTCGGTGTTTTCTTTCGGACACCCCATTTATTTAGTTCAGGCTCCCGGCCCGACTTTCGATTCTTTCTCCCATAAAGCTTTCCTTCCCATCTTCCAAACTTCCCTGAACCCGGGACTAACCTTCACCTGTGAAAAACCTATCTCATTCAACTCGTTTGGAAGGCAATTTCCTAAACTGCAAGAGGTGTTTCGTTTGAAATCATTGTGCTAGTCACTGAATAAAATCCCGATTCGAAAGCAGATAGGCCAGGCCAGGCCATTGGAAGGCGTCTTCACTCGGCTCATTAGGAACGGATCTTAGCACCCTTTTCGCTCGCGGCTTAGAATCCTTATTGCGGCTTAGCACCGGGGCTTCCTGGCATTGAAGGAGACCAATCACTTGATGATGCGAGTGTCGCATCGAGGGCTTTCTCAGGGCTCCCTTTGCTACTCCTCCTCCTTCTCCTCCAAGATCTTCGTTGGTCCTTTCCATAAAGCCTCGCCTATGAAAGCGACAGGCGAATTTCTTTTGTTGGTCTTGGGCAGAAGAAAGCTTGTTAGCTCAAGTCAAGATAGCTGCTCCGGGTTGCAGTGCATAGTTAGCGTGGATGCGATAGCGCTGGTCTTTGAGGCGCGAGAGCTTCATCTCGGTGGAAGGGTTCCATTGTGACACTGGTCTTTATCGTCGAGCGAAGCGAGTGGCGAGACAAGCTCACGAAGCGATCTGGGAGCGAAGCGGGTTAGTTCTATCCGTCGAGCGAGAGATGAACTGAATCGTATGTCGTCAAGTGAATGAGCTTCTTCCTCCTGTAAAAAAGATCTTCCAAGAGTCACCCCTATCCATAAAATAGATACTCGTGGATGTCAACCTGTCCATTTGTTGTTGTTGCCCCTGAAGGTCTAGTCTAAGTAAGTTAGTCTGCTTATTCTCATTATGAAATATGAAATGGAGCAGGTCAGAAGGCTGGGGAGCGTGAAAGCTACTTAGTTAAGGGATCACCCTTTTAAAGCAGCTCTAGAAGAAGGAATTCTTAAACCTCCTGCTGTAGTTTGAGTTTTAACGGTATCTTTCTCTTAGGAGCGGCAAAAGCAATAAATATCTTAATTGAAAACTACTAAAGATTTTCCTCCCCGGTAGGTTAAGGGGTAGGAACAACGTGCTGCTTGTAGCGTAGGCTAATCGATCAACTATCCTCCGCTACTGGACGACTGCCCCTAACTTTACTGGACCAGGGCTTCCCCCAAGCTGCACTACGTAGCCTTTTTGTTTGGACATCAAGTCGAGCCGTAGTTCTACTCTCACGCGATCTTTTTCCACTCATTTAAAATAACATAGGTACACTAGAAAAGAAAGAAGAGGGGGATCAAACTCCTTTTATTTTTAGATATTTAGAATTGATGTTCGTTTTCCAGTACAATCTTCATTGGATGGTGGGATCTGTCTTGAGGAATCTACAAGCGGCTAGTGAATTGGCTAATGAGAAAGCTAAAATGAATGAATGGAGGTAGGTATTCTCACCAAAAGACTTTACCAGCTCTATTGGAAGAAAAAATGCTGTATAGCGCCCCAAAGCTTTTATTCAACTAGTAGGCTGGTTCTATTTGCGGTTGAGTTGGAGAGCCTAATGCTTCTCTTATTCCTATCTTTCTCACGTCTTCTATGAGAATCTTTGCGTTCAATCATCCTGGCATAAGATCCCATTCCCGCGTAAAGGCGGGATGAGAACCCGGGTCTCCTAGGTATTCTCACCAAAAGACTTTACCAGCTAGACTAGTGGAGCAGCACTCATAATGCCTGAACCCCTTGAGGTGAAAAGGCCCCGCCCATCCACTTCTGTAATGGAAGCTTCGGCCACTTCCTGGTTAATAGCCTACGGCTAGCTTGTCCCTTTAGAAGAAGTGTTTTGACACAGACAGGCAAGACTCGCTCCTTACGAGCAATTTGTCCGACGGCAGAGAGAACTTCAAAACACTAATGCTTATCTTAAATGGCTCTATTCTTTGTTGTGAGAGTGTTTAACTTAAGTCCTCTTTATGAGCCCTACTATTTATCATCGATCGGCAACTGTTAATATATATACATAGTAAAAAACTCTTAAGAATTTCACTTTGAAAGAAAGAAAGACCATCACTCGCAAGCTATTCAGGAGCCTCCCACTCTTGCTCTCGTATTTAGAGTCCCGGCCAATACCGGGTAGGACAGTCCAAGCGAGACCTTACTATGACGAAAAGGATTCCTTTTGAGTTCCCAAATAAATCCACAATTCTATTCTTTCTCCATTCTGAAAAAGGAGTAGATGGGGGCATCTAATGTGTAAGCCACTCACCTGTGGGAAGTTGAAGTAGCCACGCCTTTGTAGCTATCAACGGAAAGCGGATGAACCCTTCTCCCTGAATCCGATGCGGTTACCCGGAATCAGTACCAAGTTCAGTTGCCTAAGTGACTCAGAAAATAACTGAGTGACTCAGTTGCGGTAAAGACTCTCACTCTAGATTGAACTCTGGTACACTCTAGCTCTAGATTGAACTCTCGTACGTAAGGCCCCTATTGATAGGAACTCTAACTCCAACCTCGGACTGGCTTTTGCAGTCAGAAAGTTGGCAAATGAACGAAGGCGTGGAGAACAAAGCAGTCGAACCGCCGAGACCACTTTACCGATTCCATTCATTGATAGACGAACACTCGCCAAGAAAGCGAAAGATTTCAAGTTCCCGCTGGCCTGGCGTATTCACTTATTTAATACTTAAGGCTTGCTTTATTTATAAAGGCGACATTTCTCGTTTGTTTTGTCTCTCTCTTTTCTTAGAGAGGAAAGAGAGTTATCAAATACCTCTCGTTCCAACTAGTAACTGCCTTAGCTGGGAATTTCCTTAAACCTCTCAGAGGAAAGGGAACTGTGCCTTAGCTTTCTTCTCTTTTTCAGTCAGATCGGGAACTTCCTTAGCTTTCTCATTCCATCCAACTAGGGCTATCTCCTTTCTCATTCTGTTAAGACTATCTCCTTTCTTGAAGAAAGAATATAATACCCTTTCTCATTCTGTTAAGGTTGTGAAGCCCACCCAGTGTGTTCTTAGTTGAAGTGCCTTCCTCCTCAGGGTCGGTTTTAGAACCTTTGAACATCCAGCACTAATGATGCGGCCGAGCATCCTTACGAACAACCTGTCCTTACAAACATCCTCGAGAATTTGACTTCCCTTTACTCCATAGGGGGTCCTTTCTGCCTCGGGCATAAGCCTGTACCGAACTAAGCCATTCCTTTTTCCAATCGAAAGCAGACTTCGGGGAAAGAGAACAGATCTCCTCTCTAAGAATAGAGAGTCAGAAAGTATCATTACAACTAGGGCCTTAGATCTTCCTCTCAAAAGTGAGTCCGAACTGCCCCTTCTTTCTATCAATATCAGTACGCCCATATATAGATAGTCAAAGAGGGAATGCCGAATGCTACTAACTAAGAAGCTCTTGGAGAATCAACTTCAAGTCTTTTCGACGAATCCACTGCTTGAGAATCCATCCCTTTCTTACCGAAACTGACATCCATATAATAGTATATGGAATATGCCCACAATCGGACGATAGAGGGAGATAATCCTACCAAACGAGCAACTTACAGAAAGTCTTATTGCCCTAGAAGCCAGAACTCTTAACTAACCCTTAGGCGAGCGAAGGGACTCCCCATACGGGACCGGGGAGGCACGAGCGGGAGTAAGAAGAATAAGCAGCACATTCATCTTCCTCTATAAGGGCTTACAAGACGAGACCTAGGTGGCGCGTTCCCTTAATAATTCCTCGCCTTAGGTCAATCAGTTCTTCGCCATGCCTTGCCTTCTTCAGAATGCTTCACTATTTTATTCTTTCTTTTCCTCGGGATTTTCATCCATCTCCCCTTAGAGCACCAGCCTTTATTCCGCATCGAGGAGCAGGTATAATAATTTAATTAGGGTGCGAAGGTCTTAGGCATCTTTCGATGAGAAGGAAATAGTATATGGCCGGAAATCGGCTTCTCAGCCTAGCTAAAGAAAGTGAGGCAGCACTATTCGCTTGAAGTAAAGTGTCACTTGCTTGCACAAGCCTTATATATACGACCCCTTCTTCTTAACTTCTTCGAGGAGGTGGCTTAAAAGCAGCTCCTTTAAAGAAATCCATGCCACCCGCTGAAAGTAAAGTAAGAAGTCCCACTGCTTGCTTTTATTCCTCTAAGCGTTTATTCCGCTAGTCTGCCCCTTAGTGAAAGCAGAACAAACACTCATATCATATTGTCGAAGTCTGCTTTGCTCCATCTGAGGCTAGGCACCTAATCTCCCAAAAAGAAGACTAGTTGAGGGCGAAGGTCTCGTATCAACCCGAATTGTCTCTTAGCTTTGACTTAATAGATGCAACAAATGCTCTCACTTATCTTGCTGTTGAGAATGGGATGCTAATCTTTGACACCGAATCGAGCCTGAGAAACTGCCCGGATACCATTCCTGCTAACGACTTTCCACTCAGCTCTCCTCGACTTCTCTTAGTCTTATTGACCACTCTTGCCTAGCCTAGCTCAGTCGAGTTTGACCTCCGCTCTCCTAAATAAGGAAGGAAGGAGTCTTTTCCGTCTTATCATCTTCGAATTAGATATAGTCTTTTATATATGACTAAAAACTCAAAGCGTATCGAAGACCGGTTGAAAGAGCGCTTGAATGTCTTGAACCAGGACGAGTCAAACTTTGGATGTTCTTTGGGGCAGCAGTCGCAAGTGAAAGGCCCACTTACTACTCAATGCAGCACTGAAGCTCATCACATTTTGGGGAGAAGGCGACACCAGAAAACGATAGAGGTTCGACGATTCGGGAGTTCTTTTTTCAAGTACAGTACCAAAAGAACAAAAGGAGAATTACAAGCGGAAGGTAACGGGGAGACAGGAGTGAAGACGGCTGGCGGCCTTTTTGGTCATCTCTCTTTGCCCTTACTATATAGCTGTTAGGAGCTCATAGTTTCTCTCGCGGTAGTGCGCTTACGGCGTGCTCGGTCGACTACAAGGCCCTATCCCTTGGTATAGTACAGGTAGTGGGTTCTCACTGGGGCGAAGTACAGCATAGGGGTCCTTACTATATGTCTCTGCATCCTGCCCGCTTCTTGCTATGGGACCAACGGGAGTGCCCGCATCTTGCTGTGAACTAGAATCTCCTACTCACATTTTTAGATTCCTCCGTGCTTATCCCCTAATGTGTCGTCCTCCATGAATGTGGCACTTGTCTTGAAGAGGGTGATGAAAAACCATTAAATTAAGGCTCTCACCGGAGCCCAGGGGCAACACTTACATAAGCCACTGTCAACCACTGTAATAAGAGCAATGGGATACACGACAACGAGCGAATCTCTTTCCCACCCGAAGCTTTAACTGAACCTCTATACCCGACAGAGGAATGACAGCGGGAATGGACCTTAGCAACCCCCTTCTCCTTCCATTGCAAATACTTATATAGATGGAAATGGTTCCCTTCCTTGAGCAGGAATGCATGAGTTGTTAATCCGTATATGAGTCCCCTCACTTCCTCATGTAAGTCAATGTTTCCCCCTCTAGGAGGAGAAATCTCTTTCTCATAACTTCGCAAGCCTACCTGACATTCCCTTCTATCATTCGTTCCTGGATAGCTGTGGTGTTCCAAGAGACATATGGAAGATTTCGAAGCCTGCTCTGTGATGGGAGGTGAGGCTGTTCAAGGAAGTATCCTTGGGGAAGGCCGGGCAGTCAAGCGGGCTTAAGAGAGATTGAGATTCTATTCTTCGGGAAGGGAAGTTGTTACGAAAGGTTCTCAGTCTTTCGACTTCCTCATCCATATGAGGACCGGTTTTTTTTGTTCTGGCTTGTAGCTTGATAAAGGGCGGATGGAAGGATAGCTGGAAATTGAATTCCACTTAGAATTATAAGGAAAAAAGTCTCAGTATCTAATGAACCGAACGCTTCAGCCGTGGAACAAAGTAACTGCTGGACCAATGTGTTTGTGCCAAATCAAAAGGCAATGACAATTGTCTCAGGAGCAATCCCTTTCAGTTCAAATTCCGAGCTTGCACAGCACAGGGTATATCCCACTTAAGGGAATGGGGGGCAAGAAAGAATAGATTAGAAGCCCCTTGAAGTTTCCTTTATCTATCCTTTTTTTGTGAATCCCAAGTGGGAGTCAAATAGGAGAACACTTGAGAGTCTTTCTATTACTTCCTTGCTTACCTGGCTCACTTCGCAACAAAGAGAAGTAGTTTATTTGCTTGCTTAGCTCGAAGATGCCAACTTCGTTCACTTACGTCTCTCGTTTACTTGTTAGCTAGCCCTATTCCTCACCTTTGCTTTGAGGGTATCTAAATATACAGTGGTGTGCTCGTTAGAGGATGCTTTTTTAGTTAGCTAAGCGACTACCTTAGTTGAAGGTGGGAGAGCAGCAAAGTCTCTTATCTTCCCAAAGAAGGCAGAAATCGAGATGTGAGAAAAAGAATAGCTATTCACTCTCCAAAGCCCTAATAATTCTTTCTAGCAGATGTGAAGAGAGGATTGTTGACAATTCAATAAGCACTGCAATACCCTCTTACGGAATGATCTCGGTGTTCTCGCTATGTCGTCAATCTCAGTATACGGAAATGGTCTGACCAAGAGGCATCGATCTGGAGTGGGTCTTGCATTGCCGGATGACAGGAGCCCTTCACCTCCACTCTTCAATTATATCCATACCAGGTGAACACAGATGATCGACCTTCAGTGCCTGGTCAACCATTAAAGAAGAGAAGAGGAGCGGAACAATGAGAAGGAGTTCGTAGCCCTCCAACCAGAACTAATCAACCCGCCTCTTCAACATCTCCATTTCCCATTCCATCTCTGGGATCCAATGCTTCTTCACCGGGCCCGCCCGATCCCATTCCAATGCCTAGCCCGAAAGCATGGAATCACCATCATTCTCCATATGACCCGATAGCAACACCAGGATCCCAATCCAAGTATTTCCTCTCTCCTGGCAAAGAAAGGAGGGGAGAACCCCGGTATCTATCTACTGGTCACCCAAATGAAAGCTCCTGCCCTCAAATGCTTCCCAACGAGAGAAGCTAAGGGAGCGCCGTTAAGGCCGGTTGTCCAATCAACGGAAATGGGAGTCAGTGACCTAATGGAGGTACTGAGCCCAAAGCTGGATCTAATGTCTTCTGTTCCAGGATCAAATGCTTGGGAGGCAGCCTCTGCATCTGCATTTCCATTCCCAGGGAGCTCAAAGCAATCAAGTTCATCCTTGCCATCAGGACCAATCCCTAGCGCCCAAGCAACGGCAGCTAAGAACCTTTATTCGAGACCATTAGTAGGTAGCACGTCGAGGTTCCAAGCCGAACCAAAGCAATCTATTTATCCGAACCAACTAGCGATCAAATACCAGCCAAGGATTCCACTCTCTCTCCACCTGAATCGACGGTTTAAATATCTTAGTAAGATATATCGGTTCAGCCAGCTAGCTGCATGCCGTATCGGGAAGCGCTGATTCATTCCCCCGATTGTGGAATTTCGACATGTTTGTGGTGAACGAGGAGCGGACCTACGTCTAGAAGAGAATACCGGCTAGGGTGTGAGCACTTTTATACTACGGAAATAACAGGCATACCAACTTGATCGTTACCGGTCATCAATTCAACCTCTCGTACGAGTAGGAGTGCTTGGTCTTCTACTTGAGCGATGGGCTAGAAGCCCCCTTATATATATAATTAGAATAATCTAGAATGAAAAAATCCCGGGGTATGTATGGATCCGTGATCCTAATATGAATGGAGGAAGTGCGCCTAATAGGTAGGAATGGCAGGGTTAACAGCAATGGCTGGTTAAAGAGTCTTTGATGCAAAAAAAGTGCTTCTCCTCAGAAGATGAGTGGAGGAAGAATGAATGGATTGGTTGATGCACAACCGTATTCAACCTCTGATCGCTCCTCTGTGTAAGGAGTGTTCGATTCTTATCTTTGTGGGAGTTACTCTGATAATGAACGGAATGATGTTTACTCATTGAGCACTCCCGGATGTAACACATATGCCTTCTCGTAGAGCACTCCCAGAAGCTACCCTGAAGCCTGATCGTGCTTGGAAAAGGCATTTCATTGACCGAACCCCCATCGAGAGTGCGAACTGCGCTTTATTCGCTTCATAGCTGGCTTTGCATAGGAACCTCTGATTGAGCCCGCGGAGTCGCCTTACTGCTTGAGTGAGTAAGCATTCCAGATTGTTGAGCTTGGCTCACTTCAGCTTCAGAGCTGGCTATTGCTTGCTTAGAGGAGGAAGCTGGCGTTGGTACAGAAGCGGCATATGGTGCTTCCCGCAATGGAGCTAGCACCCTTAGATTCCTCTCTATACCCAAGAAGATTGGAAACACTCTGTGGAACTGAAAGTGGCGTATTGGAGACTGCACAGCAAGTGGCGTAGTGGAGTGAGCGAGCATCTTATTTGCCCAAGAAGATGGATGGGATAGAGGAAATGAGAATTGATCTAAGACTAGCAAGTGAAAACAAGAAGCTTACAGGCCTTCTTACACTCACTGGGGGAGAAGGAAGGGAAGTAGGTCGACTGCTAAGGAGAGAACGGAGTAGCTTGACCATAAGGGAAAGAGCTATTGCTACCAGAAAGAACAAATTATCAGATCACTAAGGACTGTGTTACCCTCTATTCCTTCTATCAGTCAACAGCTCTCTCTTTCGTATACGACATTTAGTACTTCCTCTTTGGCCTGGCAGAAATATAAAAACCTCCAGGGAACAGCTACGCTCCATGCGAAGGAAGCTAAAAAGAAGCTAAAGAGGGTCGCGTCTCACTCCGATATACGTACTCTTTTGACCCAGAAGCAAAGAAAGAGTACGCCAGTTTCAAATGGACACGAGCCTGGTCGAGTTTCAACATACTATTTATTGTAAGCCCCAGCGCTTACTCCTATCCCTTTCTTTTTAAAACCATTTAGTGTAGCAAGGATGGGACCAGACCGCGCCACCTCTCTAAACTACGGTATCGGGGTTGACAATCCACTGTGTGTGACCCCGCTTACTAGGAACGTGGGACTTTCCTGGGATCAGCCCGACCATCGGGTACATCCACACTAGCAAAAGGGATTGAATTAAATCACTATTTCATGGAAGGGCAATTATGGTTTACGAAAGCTCGGAATCTGCGAACAATCTATTATCATATGTGGCTTCGGTTTCAACAAATCATACATCTGCTCGCAGGACCCACCCTATAATTATGGACATGTGACAATGATGGCGAGTGGGAAGCAGAAGGATACCCCATTGGTGTGTGGCCCCTTTCGGGGAGCGAAAGCGTTTAGGCCAATTAATAGATTCACCCCTTTTTTTATTGTATGTTTCAATCTTTCATATGTCTACTCGTCGTGGAAGCTTATCTGGATTTCAATCTAGACTTGGACGCCCTCGCCAATACCATGTCCTTCTCAATGCATTGGTGGAGCAGAGTTGGTTTTTGATGCGGTTGGCTTGTTACTTCCTTTGATAGCTAAGAGTCTAGTCAGTGGGGCCTAAGCTTCTGTAAAAAGGGATGGTCTAGTAGCGATGCCACTCAATCTGGAATACAGGAAGCTGCTGTCAGTCGCAACTAGTCTTGTTGGAGGGAAGGATAACCCTTATGTAGGGCAAAAAGCTGTAGTTTCCATCTCGGACTACGGTAAGCGAGTCAACTCAGTAAGAGTAGTAGGCCGGTGTGAGAGCTTAAGTCGGATAGCTCAAAGGCGAGAGTACGAACCCAGTGATCCGACGATACCACATTCCCGAACTTGCTGCCCTACAGGTCTGCTTCCACAGCGACCATTGACTTCTTAGCCCGAATAAAAGCTGGTCTTCCCAAGGATTCACAGGCTACATCCTGGATGACTCTAGTCAAGGAGGGTCAGACTCGCAGGATGCTGGCTGTAGCCGTGGGAGGTGGGAAAGCCACTATCATATTGGAGAGTCCCCTTTTGCCTTAGAAAGAGTTCAACCCAACTAGGACTGCCAAGGAGCGTAGCCACTCGACCTGAGGGATAGAAGCGAACCAGATTCAGGAATCAGATGAGCTTTTATGGAAGCAGCGGCTATATGTTTTTTTCCAGCACTCGAACTACTCGGTCTCGATCTGAAGATGGTTCGATTAGCCGGGGTGGAGGGCCCTTATCGAAAAGTGTTTGGCAATATGTAAATGAGAAAATATAGATTATGAAAGGCCGCTACCTCTCCGGGCTTCGCCTTTGCCCTTGCTACTGATACAGGTAAGAAGAACTCAACGGGACTCTGCTACTCAAACGAAAGTAAAGGATAATCGGTGCTTCCTCTGCACCGGAACCGAGCATGCATTCATAATGATGTAAATTATCCCTCATCGCCACCTATTGGAACCAAGCTGGGGCCACCGATCCATCTTTTGTTATCCCAGCCAATAAGGCGAATTCAATCTGTTGAAACAAAGCCTCAACACCATAAAGTGAAAACCTCTTGGACTCCCATCAATCCTCTATCGACGAAAGACACTCTGTCTCTTCGCCACTCAAAATCTCCTCAAATCTTTGGCGCAGCGCAACCAACCTACTATTGGAAGACCTCTGCCAATCTTCTATTGAAGCGCTCCACCACCTCTCCTGACTCACATCCGCAGGCGCGATATTCATCATATTCCGGATGGCGCTCAAAAGCGCCGAGGTGAAGGTAACCAGCGTACCCCTAACAGGCAGGACCAAGCATCACTGTAGACTCCGGGCGCCCAAAAACAAATCCGTTTATACAAGTCAGCATACTCTGTCACAACCCGCATCCCCTCTCCTATAATAATAATAATAAGGGCAAGACCCTTCTTCCGAAACCCACGAGAAGAACCTCCAACATGCTCACTCCGTTTTCGGTCTCCGTATCGAACATGGCCCCCTGACTACACTACATGAAACCTAAGAGGATCGCCGAAGCGAGTCTAAAGTAAAGGGAGTAAACTCCACTTCTTCAAAAGATCATATCGGCAAGAGCAAGTAAAGTCTGAAATGCCTCAGAAGCAAGTCTCGGCCTTTACCAAGGAATCATTCGGTTCGAGTTACTGTTCAAGGAGGGAGGCCTGCTCGTGTGGACCCTGACCACTTAGGAGACTTATAGTTCCAGGAAAGCGCGTTCCGTTAAGACTTCGAGTTCCGCGTTCAGATTCTAACTCAGCAGTTACCGATTGGAATTTATCAGTCGAGATAAGTAAGCTCTGTTGCCTTAGAGGTTGTACCCGTATAAGTTTGAGAGTGTATAGCTAGGCTTTGCCGATTGATAGGATCTAATAATGTAACCGCCACCTTTACATAGCCTGGTGGGCGCTCAAAGGCCCGGCTGCTTGAAGCCTGAAAGAAAGTTGAGAGAAGACGAGGCCCTGTTTCTCAGCAATGGAGCAGGGAGAAGAGTAGGAAAGGAAGTCAAAGAGAGTCCTATTCTACCTCTACAGGTGCCTCTCCGGCTGGCTTGGAGACTGACTCCCGGCACCTTCTATTTGAGTTTAGGTCTGATCTGGCCGCTATCTGTCCAATATGCTGTCTTCCCTCCACTCCAGTAGGCCTACAAGACCCACTAGACTGGACTGGGGCCATATCTCCTAGTCGAACTGAGATGCTGTAAGAGAATGCCGGCGTCTTTGGAGAATCCATTGAGATCCTGAACTGAGAGCTGTTTTCCTTGCATAGCCTTGAGAATAGCCGTCTCACTAAGATCCCTTTCGCAGCCCTACGTACGCGTCTATCCTTCACTTCTAAGGAATCTGTGGACTGTTGGCTTCATCTCTATCTCCAAGCTCCAGTAGGCTATTCTTTCACCTATGGTCTACCTCTAGGCATAGACTGAAGAAGGAGACCACTGACCTAGCTGACACCATCCTTCACTCTCAGGTTCCTATATGATCTATGCCTTTTCTTCCCACGCTGCGACTATGGGATCCTATACTACTATATATAGTATAGGCTCTGGCCTGGCCCCCGGAGATCCCACTATAGAAAAGGAGAGTGGATCAAAGTCCGACGCCCATTCCACCGAAGCATGCCCAGAATAAGAGTCGCTGTTGTCAGTTTGAAGTCGTGATTGTCCTCTTGAATCCGCGCTCTCTACTTGATCTTCTCCAATAGTGCCTACTAGCGGGTCTCTACAAGTCAGAGGCTCCTACCTCCTTTCCTTAGAGAGTTCTTTCTTCCTTCGTCTGGAGCAAGAAGTAGCGTCAGGAGGCGGAAATGTGACCTCGGAGTACTACCTATCCCATCCAGTAGGCTATTCTTTTTCACTGCCTATGTCTTCGCTTAGGCGCTTACCTTAGGGACCGATCCTTCCCTCCTACTACTACGACGATCTACTCCTGGCCCTTCTAGGCCTACTTACAGCCTCTTTTTGATTATGCTCGCTCCTTGTGGTTTGTGGAAAAGTCGTCTTCTTCATCACGCTTAGGCTACTCCTAACCCAAATCCATCTTGTCTGGCTCTGCAGCTTGGTTAGGTGCGACTCTCACCGCATTCTTGTCTTGTCTTTCTACTTGGTCTCGGCAATTATCTACGCCTTTAGTCTTAGAAAGAGTTCAACCCACTTGAAAGAGGAAAAGGGAGTAGGCATAGTACCGGAAAGTACGGATTCGGGGTTCATCCCTCAATCAAGCACTACTTGAAAGTCAGGATAGATTCAACTCTCAGTTAGTACGTACCTTTTCTTTTAAGCAAGAACTCTTAATCGTTCGTATCCCATACCCCATGGGCTACTTCACTGAGACGATGGTAGGAGTTTACAGTTTGATAGAACCAGGTTAAGAAAGATAGGTGAAAGTGCTAGCATAAGGAATATTTTCTATGGATGGAAAGAGGTCCTTCCTTGCTTTCAAGGTTTCGGCATTCAAAGTCAAACGATTCGAAAGGAGAGGTTTGAAGACTAGCATCGGATTTCTCCCTCAAACATCTACCGATCGGAGTCGTTCATTTCTCTGTCGAAAGATCGTCTTTTGGTAAGGAGTGGATCCTTGTTATATCGATCCGTGCGAAGTTGGTATATCTCAATGCAATGCACGTAAAAGCCTGGAATGGGTGAAACTTCATCTGTGGGTCTTCTAGTCGGTTTGTTAAAGGAGACTTAGCCACCTGGATTTGAGCCCTTTGTCGTAGTTATCCAGTCACTTCGGCAGTGGTAGTGAGTCAAGGGTTAACTCCTTCTTCTTCGTCCGGTTTACTCATAAGGTCCAAGGCCTCTGTCTTTCCTATGTCTCTGTGGAATAAGATCAAGATCAGACCTCCCCTTTGTCCTGATCTATGAGTGGGAAGCCTTAATTGACTAACTGGGAAGGTCTCTCGAGCGCCTCTTCTTCCTAATGGAGGTGTCGGGAGTGGGTAATAACCCCTGGGATTATCGTATAGTGAAGTAGTCTTCGTCTCCTTAGGCTGAGCTGTCTCGATATTGATTTCGTGTACTGAGGGAGAACTTTATTCTCCTAATGGTTTTTTAGTAGACTAAGGGAATGGTGCTGGGTCTTAGCAGTCATTTCCGTTATCGAATCTTAGCTCTCTGGATCCTCTAAACAGGCATCTTCTACTAAGAATAGTGCCCACCTAGCTGACCTCTGAAAAGGAGTCAATTCGGCTCATCTGCAGAAGGTGGAGCATGGTTTCCTTAATCTCCAAAGCGTAAGAGTGGTAAGGAATCGCTCAAGCGGGCTAGCCTGATGACAGCGAATTAATAAGTCAGTCCCTAAAGGCTGTATCGATGCCAGCAGGTTCTCATCCTTTCACCCCGCACACAAGCTGCCTACCAGTCTGGAACAAAGTCCAAGAGCAAGTCCAGTGGCATTTCCATCAAGGAATTGAAGCACAAGCTTACCACACTATGCAGTCGCTACTCCCTGCTATGAGAACTAGGTGGATTCTAACCCTACTGTCTAAGATCCCAGCAATCGCGGCTGCTCAGGCTTAATCTAGGTGGGTACGGGACTCCACAGCATGTGAAGATGGTGAATATCAATGTTCATTAAGACGGGAGACAACGGAGTGCCCTGAGGGATCCCTTTTATACAAGAGCCATAAGTCTGAGTGAACAGCTACTCGGAACAGGTTTAGTTGCCCATCTTCAGCAACAAGCCGTTAAGGGATTAGTTACCGTTCTTACCGAAAGGGAAAGGAAGGAACGAGTCGCTTCCCCACCTTCGGCACTCACTCTTACTACCATTAGAGCATGGCAATTCGATTAAGATTTGGCAATCAAAAAAGAACTTTAGATCCTTTCCTTACAAGACAAGAAGCATTGCTACATAACCAATCCGTGAATGCCAAGGAGTAGAAGGCACTTTGATGCTCATTGGGAATAAAGATGTTCCAGATCAATTTAGCAAAGTGACACTCACGCAAAACATGTAAACAATCCTAAACTGGGTGTCCACATCTAGATCAGCTGCTAGTCAGTCTTTGCATCCCTGGAGGAAGAGAGTGAAGATGCTGACCCTTCTTTTAAATCTATATCTTCTGTTTAGCGAATCTGGAAGAAGGAAGCAAGAAAACAAACTGGAGTGGTGCAGCAGCGGAGGTGCAAGAGGGAACAAGCATTAAGCAAAAAGGAAATACAACACGCCTGTGTTAAGCATATCCGTAAGCGATAGTTAAGGCACAAGAAGTAGGAGTCGCCATCATGAATCGATTTCAGTATCCCTTGCTTGGTCTGTCCACGAATATGGTTCCCGACTTTTATTCTATCTAGAGCTTCCTGTCTTGTCTTGTCCTGTCAACGGTCAACTCTCTCTTGCTTAGTTCCACCCCCGGCCATAAGTCTTCTTTCTTCTGTCGTCCTGCTAACTAAAATCTCATACCGTTACTACCTTGGCATGTCCCTTTAAGGGAAGAAAGACTAGAGCAACAGCACTACTGCAAGCTTTAGAGAGTAGGGGAGAGAGTAGTCCAACCAATGCAGATATCGGAGATGATACTTACTCTATCCATGTTTCATTAATCTTTCAAACATGCGTCGTCACCATAGAAAGTACGAATCCGATCAATTTAAACTTCATTGAAATTTGATGGACGTACACGCTCCATGATAAATGCCCTTACCATTCCATACTGCTCTGCAGTCAACACTCCAAAATCTGTAAATGCTAATCAAAACTTCAATGATAAAGGCCAGTCGGCGAAAACATTAATAAATAATGTCGCTTCCAACGTTTAGATGTCGGAAGACCTTGATGTGAGTAGACCTTCTAAGATCCACCGCGTAACCTGTATGAACACAGTAAATTGCTCCGAAAACAGTAAAGCGGAAACTCCTGAAGAGAGAGTACGGAGAACCCGAAGGGACACAGGACTAAAGTCAAGTGTAACCTTATATTATATACCATAAATCTCTTAGCAAATTCTAGAGCACTCACGTTAGGGACTTTTCTTTTGATATGGTCACCTCACACTCCTCCATAACCTCAAGATATGACTTCGCGACTACTGGATCCGCGATGACATTTGCATCGTCCAGTAGAGCATAATCAAAGAACTTCACCCCAGGGCGTACCCTCCATGCTGCATACCACACCAGCATATGATGCGTGAGTGTGAACACAGGCCATGAACTGTAAAACCCTAGAGGTTGCCCCTTTGTAAATCGGAAGACATATAATTGGGCGAAGGGACCTTTTCTGGTAACCGGAAGCCTAAAGGTCGGACTAAGGCCTGAAACAGAGGATCGAAGACATGTCCGAGAAAGACTCACTCTTCTACTTCATTTAATAATCCATCTCTGTACAGAAGCATCGTTGGAGCCGGAGCCCTGCAGTATATAACTATTACAAGACCTGATTTGGCCTTTGCTGTTAACTCTGTTTGTCAACACATGCAATCTCCTACAGATGACCACTTTACTGCAGTAAAACGTATCTTGCCTTATCTCAAAGGGACTGTTACAACTTGGTATTCAGTTCACTAGAGGACCTTTAACTCTTACTGCCTATTCAGACGCTGATTGGGCAGGTGATACTTGTGATCGTCGGTCGGTTAGTGGCTATTGTCTTTTTATGGGTAATAATCCCATTGCCTGGTGTGCTAAGAAGCAGGCCACAGTTGCCAGATCTTCAACCGAATCTGAGTATAGATGCTTAGCTCATACTGCCGCTGAATTCTCGTGGCTTCGCATGCTCTTCAAAGACTTACAGATTCCTTTGTTTCATGTGCCGGTGTGATAATCTATTTCAGCCATCTCCCCCTGCATCTTCATACTCTAGGTCCAATCCTTTGCCATCCCACTTCTCATCCAAATCTGTTCATTCCGCTCCCAGGTCCAATGTGCGGGTAGTAAGCCTCTGATTCCTCTCCCTTTGGGCCGATGGAAAGAAGTGAAGAACGTGAGACGTAGGAAACGATCAACATCAATTGAATTCACTCGGCTGATGGCTTTTCTTCCTGATCGTATTCAGAATAGGTCTTGAAGAGCCTACTAATCAATGGCAATCGCTATCTCGCCTGCCACTTTCACTGGCCGGTTACCAATGGATCTTATCTTGTATGTATTGAAAACGCAGGGCAGCCTTCCCTTTCCACGAGCCCCCATTCATTCAAAAGTTCTCTATCCGAAAGTCATGACGCTGTCCGGACCTCTTCATCTACGTCCCCTTCGATTCTCTCACTTAAATTGCTTTTCTTTCTTCAGTACAAACACATCCTGCAAATTCGTCTTTGAAATCCCTTTCGGGATCGATCCAGATAATAGCTCAATGAGCTGTTTTGACACCACACCGTTATGATCTGAATAAAGAGTGAACCCGTTGATCCATTCCATTTGAATGGAGACTTGGAAACTCTACTAGGTGGTTGAGCAGCCCCATCTCATTAAAGAAGTCTCTATTCGAAGAGAAAATGCAACTAAGCTTCCTGTGGAAAGGAACTGAAAATGAGAAGAGCTTCCTCCCGGTTAGCTGGACTAAGGTGTGTGTACCTAAGGAGGAGGGACGGGTAAGGAACTCTTTGCGGCGGAGCTCCTGCCGTCAATTACATCGGGTATTCCAAGGACGCTCACTCCTCAAGATAAAGAAAAATACAAACATAAACAGAAAGAGTCCACGGATACGGAACTGCACGCACGAGGAAGCTTCCAAAGAGAGACCTCGGATAGTGGTCGAGGGAAGGAGATGGTTCACTCGGAGAGTCGAGACTAGCCATATACCATACACCGGAACACCATAAGGAAATGTCCCGAGAGCGGGAAAAAGTAACTCAAACCAAAAGTACAAGAAACAAGTACCATAAAAAATGGACCTGTTGCCGAACGAGCAACTGTAGCCGGAACCTGTTTCCTTTGTTTGCTATCAACCGATTCCGAATACGAGTTTGTTTTCTAATCTCAACAGTGCCTACAACAGCGCTTTCCTTCCTCTCCTATCTTGGGACGAGTGTGCTTGTCTTGCGCCAGTTGATCTTTCGGGGATGAAGCCTAGACAAGTCGAAGGGGAGAGAGGACATCTGAGCGAGTGCTGTCTCATTCGTTTAAGAACATAGCGAAGGGTGCGGTGCGCGCCAAGGGGAGGGTATAGAATAGTTTGATTTTCTACAGAAGCACAAGTGAAACGATCTAGCCTCTGCGGGTCACTTCTTTCCACTACTTTGAAGTAGCTAAGAGGCAAGTCTCGACGTTCTATTTCCATCATTCCAGGAAAGACAGGCGAAACAAATAAAGATTGAAGAAAGTCCTTCTTTTCCGGCTAGGAAGCGGATGAGGCGCTTTTAGCCCTGTTGCTCTTACGGCTAGTGCGAGTTGCTCGTAGTCCCTTACAAGGGCTTCAATCTATACTTCCAGTAAGCGGTTTAAGTAAAAAAAGGAAAGAAAGCCAGCTAGCCCTTATAGTGGTAAACCCGGAGCGAGATCGGAGTAGGAAGACCATGAGTGGTTAAGTTCTTTTCCCAAGCCGTCGAAGAAAGGCCTAGCCGAAGGAGAGGTACTTATGGCAGAACGGGCCGATCAAAGAAGCATGCATTTACATTACAGACAGGAATGCCATAACCTGCTCGAATAGGCCAATAAAGATATGGAAATTTCCCAGCAGAGAAGGGAGGGAGAGGCGAAAGAAAGATTGTCGAGCCTGCAAGCAGCAAGCAACAACGGCTTTTCAGCCGTTGCGCGCTAGCTTATAGTTTAGGGGTATAGTAGGGGTGCCCCTTTCTAAAACTTATATTTAATATAAGGTAAGCTTTTTTTGGAACTTTAGTTTTGGAGTTTTCCCCAACCTATACCTTACTAATATTACTAAAAAATAGGGGCTTACGTTTTTCAGCCGCATCGCACTTCCGCATAAACAATGGATCCGCTGGGCTGGATGAGCAACCTTCTCTGGAAAAGAATAGTGAAAAGCCATGTCACTTGGAACGGAACTGGTTGCTTACTTACTTTTAGTAAGACCACTTAGGTAAGCAAAATTCGATTAGATAGGCATGGTTGCTTACAAGACAAGACAAAAGCCAGCTTCTAGATGTTCTTTGCCTGAACATATAGAGGAAGCAACCTTCTATCTGGCCTCTGTACTAGTAGTGGAGTGGCTTGCTACTTTCAATCAGAAAAGGAAAGTTGAGCAAGGCAAGGGAGAAAGAAGTTGTCCCCTCTTCTCTGGTAACCCGCCACCGCATATGTAGAAAAAGAGGGAGCGGGGAAGGAAGAACAACCGTTTGACTTTGGCACATGAGGTGGCTGGCTAGGTAACATAATGGAAATGTATCGGACTGCAAATCCTGGAATGACGGTTCGACCCCGTCCTTGGCCTCGGGGAGTGGCGAGCAGCACGGAATTTGAATTAATCAAATGGCATAAGGCCTTTGCTATAAATCCACAGAGAACATACTGGAACTTCCAAACCAACTTAAGCTTTCTTTGGTGTGATCTCAATGACAGAGCTCTCTTGGGGCCCTATTAATATAATAATACTATAGTGAAGATCTCTCTTCTGCTTTCATTTCTCTACTTCCCCTGTCACTGGTTTGGTATAAAACTGAACTCTCAACTCGATTCAGGTATCATCTCGATTCCTAAACTCTCAACTTTGACCAATTGACTTACGTAATAGAATATCTGACGATACTTCCCCCATATCTCTCATCTTTATCTGCTCATTTCTGCTTCTTTCAGTCTCGCTGATTCAATTACTCTCCCTTCAGTTTTAGAGAGAAATACAAGAATTCCCCTTCGATTATTTCTTACTCGCTTCTTCGCATCCTTAAACCTATCCCTATGGTCGAGTTACTTCGTTCCTTTGAAATCATTATATACAGTGGTAGAACCTGCCAGGCGTACTACTTACTTGACTTTCTCTTTATCGTTAACTCAACCTCGGAAGAGGGAACATGATGACAATCCGATCTCCCTTTCCTGGCTTCGCCTCTTGACTGACGTCGCGAGACATTACAGCGTTTACCTATGTTGATGGGCCCCATTACTGGAAAAGAAACTTCCTCTAGGCTACCACTTGTGCCAGAAAGCGCACAAGCTGGGATCACTAAAGTGAAAAGAATCGAGTATAGTTTAGTAGGTGGGCTTCCCAAGCGAGTGGAGGGTGAGCGTTTAGACGTATTCAATTTAGCCTCTGAGAGAGGAATCAATATCCCCACCCAGCTGAGCAAGAAGGGATTAGGAAGAGCAGTGGGCTAATAGTCAAGCAGTAGGAGGAGATCTTTGATTGGAAACATCGGCATCTCCGGTCGTGAGCAGGTGGAACTAATTAACAAAGAGTGCCGAAACTGACCAAGCAGCAGATCCCAACTCCTCTCCTTTGGTACACCGTATAGAGTCAAGTGATTTCTCTATAGGGCCCACAAAAGAAGAAGCTAAAGTCAGTAGAGAACGGGCCTTCACCAACCGATCTGATGCCGAACCGTAGGTCCTTATATTTCCGCGACATGCCCATATGTCGCCAAAAAGAATAGCCCACTGCAGTGCAGCTTAGGCAACTTCCTACTCCGAGAAGGGTTTTCATTAGATCCTTCGTGCGGAAGGATTTTTGCTAGCAGCCTGGATCAAGCTTCTTTCCTCGATAGGTACCTCAATCTTTAAATTAAAAGAGATGGCCACTCCCGCTCAACTCATGCGTGGGCATGAATATAGCCCGGTAACTGACTGGGTGAGTGAACTACTTCTTCTGCAGCGAAGACCTGCGTAAATGAAACTGCTGCCCTCAAGTGAATGCGCTCGGTCGGCCCTATCTAAGCCATATGCCTCTACAAGCTATCTCTTGAAAGAAGGTAAGCGGCCGCTGATCGAGCCCCGCAAGAGAGTACAGTGCGAGAAAGATTCGTAGCGCTGGTAATGGAGAAAATGATCCCTCGGTTTCAGTTCAGCCTAGTAAGACCTTCCTCTACTCGCTTACCTTTCAGTAGCTCGTTGTATAAGCAGTAGAAGGCCTATCCGCTCTCTTGTATAGGTGATGGCCTATAAGGTAGAGTTAAAGAGGCTAGTCAAGATAGTTGCTTTCCTTACTACGTTCGGTCAACTCAAGGAGCTCCCTTTTAAGCTCTCCTACTCTCGCTTCAAAGACTGTTTAAGGGGCAGAGATCGACGCTAGTTCTTGACTCACCTAGGAAGAGTTGTTGACCAGGTGGCAGATGATCTTATGTCCGTTACGCGGTCGTAGGCAATGCACAATGGCCTTTATCCTTTAACCTCGCCATTTCATCCAAAGTTCAATGACGGCCTCTTAGCAATAGGAAGAGGAAGAGATGCTGCAGTTAGTTGTTGAATAGTCTGCCTATCCACTTGCTCCTTGGTCTTAAGATCTTCCCTCGTAAGGTAGCGCGTTTGCAAGTATACCCTGACTTCCGCTCCAATAGTGGGAACTCATTGTATACCTCGCTTAAATTAAAAGAGAAAACAATTTATGAATCTATTGGCCATGGAAGAAAGAAACAAAGTGGTATTATTACAAACACAGGAAGGTAGTAAATTCAGATAAGGCTACGAAGTACTAGTTAGAAGCTACACTTTCATAATATGTTTTCCCAACTAGATAGGCCCTCAGAATAGTCCTCAAGAGACTAGATCGATCGAGTGAGAGCCAGCTACCTCTTCTTTTGATTGAGTTATTGTAGGTCCGTTAAACCGGTGGAATCAGAAAGAGAATAAAACTATGACTCCACTTCAGGAAATGGGCCCGCCCCGAGGATATAAGAGGGTGCGTTCTTGCAGCATCCTTTGCCTGTAAAACGAAATTGCTTGTTTTCTACTTTGTTGTGCCCGGACTTCTAAGGTCCTATGACCCAGTTCCGTAGCTTCACAAGCCATGGTTACACTAATGTCTGCCTACTGGTACCCCTCTTAAAGGGCGGCTGCTCAAAGAGCTACTTCCCACCTTTCAGCGTCAACTCAAGTCCTTACTTCTTGCGCCATTTCTGGATCCAACCATCTACGTTTACGACCACCGAAGCGTCCCCCGGTGAGATAATGATAGGCGCACAGGGGCTGGCTAAGTAAAATAGTAGAATCTTTCTCGGCTTGGATAGAATCTCGCGATGAGCCAGACTACAGGTGAAGAAATTGACATCTCAGCACAGCTATAGAAGGTGAGAGGTACGAAGTCACTCCCCCTAAATGAGCTAGGGGCGGTAACTTGACAGAAAGGAAAGGCCTTATTCTCGCGGTGCTACGGAAGCCTCGTGATCATTCGATTCAGTAACAAATTGATCATTTTATAGCTAAGAAAACGAAGGGACTGCCTTCCTCGATGCGCGGTAAAGAACTACATCTCTATTGGCTGTTGGTGGTGAGACCCATTAATACGGTATTTCACCAGGCTGCGTGCGGGGTCAATGACTAGATAGCCACGGTAAGATGGAAGGCCCTGGCGGAACGGAATTGAACCTAATTGGAATGAATACGCGATGCTGGGAGCTGGTTCTAAGTGCCATCACTCCGGAGACAGCGCCCTATCACGTAAAGGGCTTTGGTAAGCCCACCTTACCCAAGCAAGAGCACCCGCGTTCGTTCCTTCAGAAGGAGGGATGGAAGGGGGCGGAGCGGAAGGAAGATCTAGATATAGTTCATAAAGTTCCCCACTCCTGCTCGGTTGGAGCGAGCTGCTATGACACCCACCCAAACTACTTGTATAGTGAAAATATTTTGGAACTACAACCCTGGCAAACAAAGAATTCATTTTTTTTTTCCAAAGCTTCGCGACCACCCGTAACAACAAGCCGGGTGCGGCGAGACTAGCCCCATACGTGTAAAGCTCTGGTTCGAACTAGCAGGGTCTTTTTCCCGGTCCAACATTTCATACGGTTCCGATCCACGTAGACCCGGGGATATTCCGGCATCATGGTCGGAGCCGGAGGATAGAAAGAGTGGCTAGTTTCTGGCCGGTCGGACCTCCGTCCCATGGATTGTAGGAATTGGTACGTTCCAATTGATATGAGTAAAAGTGGATGTGGGTAGCTCGATCGATCGCATGGCTTCGATTGGTTTCGGTCCAATCGATGTATAGGGGTCCGCCTAATCTTTCCGCAGGTACGACCTAGACGACCACATTCCTGTTGGAGTAGCTCGCCCAATCAATCCAACGGAGATCCTGCTTCGCCCGTTCCAGTCCCGTTAGAGAGACAGATCCATTCCAGGATATTGGGCGCCTTTAGATCCCGCGCCTATTCGTTCCCTGACCAGTTCCATATCCAGGGACCATGCGCCACCAATAGCAAATCCACCAGCGGCCGGATCCAGTGCCAGTCCCTGCAGTTGACTCCATTGACCGAGTCTAGGCGCCATCCCGCCCGTCCAAGAGACCTGGGTTTTTTCCGGGAAAGGGGAGAGGAGTTGTTGCGAAGAGACCAGGGATTGGTTGTTGCTGAAGAGACGGGGAGACTGAGCTTTCTTGATAGAAGAACCCCCGTGCGTGGGATGAGAAGCGGGAACCTCCGACAAAATTACCGGAGGTAAGATCAGGAAGGATAAAACAATATGTGGGCCTTTTCTCAATGAAAGGGGCCCGAAGCACCTGCCCCTGCTGATGAGTCAACTGCTCCTTCTAATGTGACTCCTATAGGTGATGATCTCCCCTACCTCGCTCGACGGAGATGAAAGATAGGCGACCCAGCAAGATACGGCTCAGCGCTCAAAGAACAACCCCGCTAACTCCGCCTTAAAAGCCTACGTTTGCTCCTCCTCGCGCAGGAGCTGTAAGCCTCGACCGATAGGGAGAGTAGCGCTACTGCATGATAGTTCCGTTCCGTCAGGCTTCCCTTCGCTCGGTTCCAGTCCGATATATCGCTGCATCGTATATATCAGCGACTTAATCATATACTGAATCAACGGCTAGATCAACTGCAACATCTATGGCTTACTAAACTGAATAACCTGGAGAGGGTAAGAATCGACAGGATCTACTGCTACCCCTAAAAATGGAATTGGTAGGAATGCTCGTTCAAATGGAATCGGAACTGTGACTCGCTCCAACTACGGCAGTAACCCACCCAAAGGTAGGAATGCCGTGAACCCTGGAATTGGCCGAGATGCTGCTACCTCTCATCAGATGGAGTAATAATAAGCAAATTCTATGGTGTGCGATAATTCAAGTTTAATGAGCCTTCTTTGTTTGCCAATTTTTTTACTTTTGAGTAAAGGCTTTACTCTACGATAAAAAGAAGAGCATAGGTTCCGGGTGGCATTTGCATCCGTTTTCCATCTATCCGACCGGAGAAACGCCCCGTCGACCGTTCCTTTTTTGTAGTATCGACCAACCTTTTATCGTAATATAAAGTAGAGATTGAAAGAGAATTTAGCTATCACAGAAACATTGTTGGCCGGGCCACGACGGCGTGGTTGCTGCTGCATACCTTTCGGATCAAGCCAAATGCAGTTCTCTGTCCGAAGTCGCGCTCTGATTAACCATACCGCAGGAGAGAAAGCGGCATTAAGGGGGAGTCCAGCCGCTCAAAACTGAAAACTGCACTCAGCCACGTCCTCTTTCAATCCGGGTTATCAGTTCAGCATTCGTGGCTTGCAGCTCGCCTTCCCTTCTAGAAAGTTCATTCATTTCTTTGTTAATTTCTTCCTTCAACGCGGCTTTTTCCTGTTGCATTACGAGGTCTTTTTCGTGCTGTGCCGCACCAAATTCTTCCCACTCAGAGAGCAGAACGCTGTATTTTTGTTTTTCTTTCTCTCTCTGCATATTCCAAGTGTCCCGAAATAATTCTATCCCTTAACTCACGTTTCATATTTTCCAAGCCCTCGAGGTTAGGGCGAATCTCAGGTTCCCCGGGATCGACAAGTGGTGGCTGCTCCGGATCGGGTTTTACGTTAAGATCCAACATGCCTAGGACGCTGCTTGTCGGAACTTGTTCGACCCATCCGGACACACCAATTAAGAAGAGAACTCCAGAAACAATCAAATCCATGACGGAAACTCGGACCAAAATAACAAGGACCTGGACGATAATAAACATGCAAATATATAGAAACCGACAGACCCGATGTTTCCGATATATTTTTAAAAAAAGTAGCATAGCAAGAAAAATACCAAGACCGATTAAGAGTAGTTCTTTATTCCCGCCAAGAATTGGATCGCCGGGTCGTGCTAATTCCATACGAATCAGTACGGAGAAACATGTGCCCATCACTCCAGCAATAGCACCGAAACGGCTCCAATATAAAGTGCCTATATCCTTGTGGTTAGTGGAGAACAGCCATCGGACCAGATTAGAAAACATAAAGATGAGAGCGTTTCCTTCCTTATCAGAGAGGGGCCCTTTTCTTAGGGAGCGGGGCTTATTGAAAAAGGGGGAGTGAGGGTTAATTAAAGGGGTAAGGTCCGGAAAGCCCTCACTTTATTGATGGGAAATTTGGATCCCCTTTTCCTCTCCCCCCCCCTAAGAACCGCACGTGCGAGTTCCCCCGCATACGGCTCAAGTGGCGAAGGCCCTTTCCTTCGCGCTTGGTAAGCGCTTTGCTGTAGCCAAGCGCTAGCCTATCGGCGTCAGCCAAGCTTCGACCGCGACTGCTCGTCGCTTCTGGCCGCCTTATTCCGTCACCCGAGATCCAAGTCAGCACCGGCAAAGATCTCTTTTCTTCTTCATTCTCAACAGGAATGCATCAAAAAAACTGCCCTTCCATATAGATCGTCGTGGCATGAACTAATTTCTTCGTTTCCCCACCCCTGCCCGAAATCCAGCTTTGGTGGGCTTCCCCCAAGGTGAGACCGAAGGTCTACCTCCTTTCGTGCGCCCCTCACCTCCTCCATGAGGATGATCCACTGGATTCATTGCAACACCACGAACAATGGGGCGTCTGCCTAACCACCGGCTCTGTCCAGCTTTTCTAAGCTTACGTGCACCATGGTTGGGATTGGAAACTATACCAATAGTAGCTCGGCATCGGGAATCAATTCGTTTTTCAACACCCGAGGGTAGCCGCACAAGACATTGTGGTGCTGGTTCCTTCATTATTTTAGCAAAAGTTCCCGCGGCTCGAGCCAGCTTTGCGCCTTGACCTGGATTACATTCAATATCATGTACCCATGTTCCTATACGTATATCGGCTAATGGTATGAAATTTCCTATTTGATAATTTAGATCAAGTATCTCGTATCTATAAGCAGGGGGGCGTGGCCAAGAAGCAGCCAGCTGACTGCCCCCTTCCACCCGGCCTTTCTTCGCTGTGTGAACAAGGTCTTGGTATGTATGGGCATTCTGGGCAGGTCGCAAGAAGCCGCTGGTCGAAGGTTTGGACCAATCGCAATTAATCACCATCTTGCCCGCTTCCAATTGATGACTGGCTATTATATAAGTGTTGACCTAAGCCCCTGTGCTGGGGCTCGGCTCCCGAACCGTACGTGAGCTGCCTCGTACGGCTCTTCCTAAGAACTTGAAGCCCCCTCCTCTCTCTAAATAGATTCTCAAAAAATGCATTTCATTTAGAAAAAAACTCTTTTTCAAAAAGCCTTAGCCCTCCTATTCAACGGGGCGGCTATTAGAGAAGCAGCTTCGTTCCTTGCCCATTAGCTTTCGCTTCCTTGTGCCTTAGTGTAGTCTCGGTCCATAGTTTAAGACTCCGTTCCTTAGCCTAGTCTATATCCACAGCGGACGTGACTCCGTACCTTAGCCTTTCCCTTTGTAGACGGCTAAGTGACTCTGTAACCTTAGCTTTTCCCCTTTGTAGAACAGCAAAACCAGTTCCTTAGTGGAACTCTTTCACTTACCTTCAACTAAGCTATTTCATAACAAAAATCTCACTTTCTTCGACTAAGTTATTCCATAACCTTCGCCTCGGCTCGGCTAAGTTACTTCGTAACCTTAACGTACTTATTTTCGTACTTTCTCAGGTCTAACCTTCGCCGGGCTTTCGTCCCTTCGCCTATAGGCGGCGGCTTGGCTTCGCTATCGCTCATGACTTACTTGGTATAGAGATCTCTCCGTGTAGTCGTCGGCCACCAGAATGCCTCCTTGGTCGTAGTCTTGTAGTCGGCATTCCCCAGAATGCCTATTATATAGTGGTCGGCCTTTCGAATGCCTCCTTCCTTACTTTTCTGAGAAGCCCTTTCTTACTATAAAGGACAGGGCTCACCTTTGGAAACTTAGCTACTTAAGTACTACTCAATACTCAAGTAAAGGCGAACGGCATTCTGTTGTACAGCTACTTAATATTTTATAGTACAACAACTGTCGTTAAAGTACCAAGGAAACCTTCGGTTCCCTTTGTTTGAATAAACGCCGCCTATTCTATTAGTTAGTTTACATTACAAAGTCAACCAAGCCTAACCGGTCACGACATGTTGTTGATATTGATTGAGGAGTTTTATTTTATGGAGTTTAGCTTACTGAATCCATAAACCTAGAAAGTCACCGTAACTGGTACTTTGTTTGACTCTATAGGTAGGTATCGGTGGGGCTTGCGTAATGTAGTTATAGTTAAGGTTGCATTGAAGTCGCGCTTTTCTTTTTTGAAGATCTACTGAACAAAGGCGAACGGGGCTCCCAGGCCGGGACGTCTGGCAGAATGCTTGGCCTCCTGCGCTGGAAGCGACACCCGAAGGGTGAGCTTCTGGCGGTTAGCTTCTAGTCCGTAGGCATTCTGGGCTGGAAGGAGGCAAGCAAATGAAGGGAGGCATTACGGGCCGACTACAAGAAGCAAAGCTTCGTAGACTCGACAAGTCGCTTATAGAATGCCGACTACTAAGTTCAGTTCAGTAAGGGGGGAGGGAAGCGAAGCTTAGCGAGCTTTAGTTGGCCGACCACTACATAAGCCGCTGGCGGAGAAAGCTCTTCGAGCTTCCCTTCATTCGTTGCTAAGCCAAGGTCCCAGGTCTCCGAGTCAGCCCGCGCTTTTTCGAAGAATCCTGCACCCATGGGCATACGGCCTGGCAGGCCTTCCCTTTCCGCCGGAGCTTCATGGGCGTTGCCCCGTTCCCCAATCAGATGTTTGGATGTGAGCTATACTCCGCGAGGAGCCAAACGGGCGTATGGCCTTGCCATTTGACCTCTCTTCCCGTGTGACTAGGAATGCTCAGTGACAACCTCTCAATTGTCACCGCCTGGCCTCTCTTGCTACCACGGTAGCACCTAGTGTGGTCAGCACCAATCGTGTTCGGGCAACGAAGCTTACACTCATTCACATTGGTTCATCCTGCTATGCCCCGGGCCTTTTGCTCTTCTAACGTAAAAGGTGGCCGGCCATTCGTCAAGGCCCAGGAATCCGCTGGACATCTCAGCGGCGGGATTGGATACCCGCATCCGATCGAAGTTCCATTTTAGCCCTAAAGAAAGGGGAGCTGTTTCTAGGTGGGTCGCTTCGCGAAAGACATTGCTTAGGACCAACGGGTCACACGACAGGTGCACGATCGACTTTGCACGCTCCATCCTTCGGCCCTTCTCCTATCGGCTTGGCAGGCAAGCTACCTTGATCCGTCTTCGGCTTCGATTCGTTATGCTCAGCAGCTCCAACAAGCCCTAAAGTCTCTTGCCGCCTAAAACTCTGCCAAGAAAGCGCTGCTTTACGTTTGATCCTATGTGCCCAGAGAATGCTATGCGTTCTCCACTTTCGAACCTCGCAAAGAGAGAACGTGTTTTTTCCTCTGAGTTTCTCTCTCATTCGCGGAGCGAAGAAAGCGGGCTTTGCCCCAGCTACTGCTATCCTTGGGAAACAAAAAGAGCTACCGAAAGAAAGGGATGCAGTCTCTCCCTTGGCCTTTGGAGAGGAGAAGGCAGAGAAGAAAACGTCCTTCGCGCAAGTTTTTTTGCTTCCTGCGCTGGCTTGGCTCTTCGACCAAGGAGGCATTCTGGTAGGAAGGCCAACCACTACATAAGCCGCCATCAGTCCAGGAGAGAAGCAAGCTACCTTTCTTTGATCTACCTTCCCGGGCAGGGAAGAGAACGCAAATAGGCTGCGGATGGTGGCCGTGGTAGGTTCGAGGATCTTATGCGGCGGAGCTAACTCTTCTATCGTGTTGCATTTCCTCTGGCGGCGTAGCTGCACCCCCTCGATCCATCGTACTGGAGCGATCCGAGAAGAACGATTAGGGTCATATTCTATCCTTTCTACAATGCCCATAGACGAAGTGCTTCGTTTCAGATCAATTCTTCGCAGCAATCGCTTTGATCCACCCCCTCGGTGAAAAACCGTAATACGCCCTGAGGAATTCCTCCCAGCAGACTTCCCTGTACTCAAAGTGAATTGTCTAAGTGCTCTCCCCTGTAGGCTTTGTCTCATTGTCTCTCTCGTAATCATTCCATCTAGTCCGAATTAGCTCCTCCTCCTCCTCCTTCTCCTTTAGGATAGGATCGTCGTTGGTCCTTATATATATAATCTAAGAAATTCATTCTAAAGGAAATAACTCACTATTTAGGGGTAAAAGGTAAAGGCATATTTATTTGAGTAAAAGAAAGATCTGAGTTCGCTGTTTCCGATTCAACCCGTTCCAGTCAGGGTATAAGCCATAGGCGAGCACGAGGAGATGTAGATCGGAATAAGTAATCCACCATCGCCGTACAGTTTCGGAAAGGAATAGGCTTTCTACTAGCTATATTGATAGAAGAGGTAGTGAATCTTACCTGTAGTTAGGCGTGAAAGCTCAACAACCTAAGCTTGACGACTATAAACCACCTACAAACAAAAAGAAAGGAAAGAAAGAAATATAACGGGAAGTTCAACAGCTTGTTAGAAAGTCATTCAAAACAAAGGCATGAAGCTTGGCATGGAGACATTTCCAGTGGAAAACTTGTTGGCCTCAATGGCGCCCTCCAGTACGAACAAAGGTTCAGTCTACTCCCTTGCCGAAAGCTTTTCTACCTACACTAGCTTTGAAAGAGTTGTGGAAGCTGCCAGTCCTGGTTGAGGAAAAAGACTACGCCAAAGAACGTTTATAAACCCGAGTCAGGTACAGGAAAAGCGAAAGAAGCTCTTTAGCGGTCAACTTTCGAATACTTTCTAATTCTTGGTGAAGGAGCGAAAGAGAACTCGAAAAAGGCCAATAGGTATAGGAAAGATCGTCAAACGTCTCTCTCTTATAGCGCGCTTAGCAGCTCTTTCTTCCTTTAATGGCTACTTCCATCAACGGCCCAACCAAGGTTCATCCAGGCTGCCTGACTGCAGGCATTCAAGTTTCAACTGGGTAAGACTCCCCTACACGCTTACCTATCTATCTAAACATGGCATTCTCTCTTTCTGCCTTTATGCTAAACGAATCAATATGCCTAGGACGCGGTTTTCCTGCAAGCTGAGTGTGTAAGGCCCCGCAGGGAAGGCCCTTTACCTTTAGGTCATAATGCCGCTATCATGTGCGGATAAGCCTTCCGATTAGCTGACTGAGACCATCTCCGGCTTATAGCTGGTAGAACTAGATAGCTGTTAGAACCTTAGGTTGCAATCGTTGGCAGTTTCTTAAAGTCTGTAGCTCCGGTAGGTCGACTAAGCCTAAGGAAGAGTGAAGAAGTAGCCTTTCGCCTTACTCCAATAGGGCTTTCTCTAAAACTGACACGTAGGCTTGGTTCAGGTCAACTATGATGTTGGATACAGGTACATGTACAAAGCTGCCGAGTGATATGAAGAGGATAAATTACCTGCTTTGATCAAGGGATGGCTCCATACCGGTAACCGGTAAAGGGAGTCGAGCCCATATTCAATTACCTAGAGCTCATGGACATGCAAAATGGGTCTTCATTAGTATGCTTACTCAGTGCTGTGAAACCAATGGCCGAGGATTGGTCGCATAGGTGACCTACAGTTGGACATATACACAAACAACCTAAAAAACAACGACTGGAAACACTCCATTCATGGTTTATGGAGCTTCAGCTCTCATTCCCCGGTCACCAGTCTACGATTGGCCGCCTCGATTCTGTATTCGGATTGAAAATCATCTCTTTCGCCTAGAAAGCAGTATAACCTCGGAAAACAGGGAAGCGGAAACCGGCAAAGCTGTTTCACCTCGGAACCCGCATTTGCCTATATTCTATATAATCATAGCACTACAACCGGTAGGGAAGATGCATTCTTCCTTGCAGAGATCGATGCGCCAGAGGTGGAAGATGGTATAAAGAAGAAGGCTTAGAATCAGTCTAAGTAGTAAGGAATTTCCAAAGGTTGGTGCCAAGCTCGGGATGCTCTAGAAGGCTCAAATCCTGCGTTGTATCGCTAGTTTGGGGCCTCGTGCAGGGCTAGGTTTTCGTGTGATTCTTTTATATGAAACCATAGGCCCCTTCTGTCAAAAGATCGTAGGAAAAGACCTAACCTTGAAATGGTCATTAGCGCGGCTATCAAAGTCCTTTCTTATAGTCCTCATCTTGGGCACTTCTCTTCTATTTCAGCGGCACGGTAAGACAAAAGTGTCTTATGTGATATGGCTTGAAAATCAGAGTGATAATGCGATCTACTCAGTCAACCTCTAATCAGGCTATTGGTAGTACTATGAACGGTAGTGTATATACTTAACAGAGTCTGGTACTTGTAAGGCTAGATTCTCACCGTACGAATTAAACAAGTGTCAATACATCGGAATTTGGCGATAGGCTTGTACTATTGACTCTAGCTCTTATACTGACTGATTTCAATACTACCTTTGAAGGGTGATATAATCAACATTTTGTGAACATGATCAAATAAGTTCATGGCATATTCAATCTTTCTATGCGGACCCTTCTTCTTCGTCAGTAGAGGGGCTAAGGCCTAAGACTTTAGTGACATCCTTATGGGAGTTGAATACACGGATTAGATAGAGCTGTATGACTTTCTCTGAAGTGTATCCCAAATTGATTGAGTGGTCCATGGCCTTCAATCTAATCGGTCTATCTCCACACTTTAATAAGAGTATATTATGAAAGTAGTCTAAACGATTTGAATGGTTCTCTAACGGATTGCTAGCCGTAGATGTTGATCTATCCTGGCTTGAGGAATCACAGAAGAAGTCCTGCAAAAGAAGAGATTAGAGCCCTCGAAATGCCTCCGGCTGAAAAGAAAGCAGCCCCAGAACCATAAAGTCATTCATATCTGGAAAATCTGCTTTCTTGAAAAATGAAAACTCTCTAGGGTTTAGTTGTTACAATGGTGGGGAGTTTTTTAGCACTCCCTTCAAACGAGACCTCCTTCGTTAAGGTATTGTTCATAGATTATCTTGCCCAGATACTCCGGAAAAAAATGGGATTGCCGAACGCAAACACCGCCATATAACCGAAACCGCTAATGCTCTTCGGTTTCCTTTAGAATGAAAGTAGCTATGCCCGAATCTTATTGGGTCGAAGCTGCAACTACGGCTGTTTACTTGATTAACAGATTACCCTCGCCTACATTAGCACACTTGTCTCCACTGGAAAAGTTATTTGGCACCAAACCAGACTACTATCTCTTACGGAGCTTTGGTTGTGCATGTTATCCTTTTTTGGGTGCTACCCGGAAAAACAAATTGAGCCCGAAATCTGCTCAGCTTCATCGGCAAATATAATATACTAACCTTCTCATAAGAGATATCGGTGTCTTGAACCTCGTTCTGGCAGAGTTTATATCTCTCGACATGTTCGCTTCGATGAGACTCTATTTCCATTTCAGCAGAACGCACGGCTGTCATCTCCATCAGCATCTCTATCAGATCCTCATAGTACTGCAGTTCTTCCGGTCGTGACACCACCGAGATATCAACCTTCCTCGCCTGTCACAACACGCTTGTCAGATCCAGGCCAGCCTGCTACCTCATCGGCAGCTACTTCTGATGGTTCTGGAGTACAGTCGGCTCACTCAGGGCCGATCGGCTCTGCATCAGCCGATTCATTTGCTCTTGGTTTTATTCCGGCTCCTTCTGTTACCCATGCTGCTGCTACATCTATGCCACGTCTCTCAGCTGTCTCTGACTGTGCTCCTTCATCCGCTATTGATCCTGGCTCCTTCTATAGCAGGTGCACTACCAGTCTCACCACCGGAATCGACCTCTCATGCCGCACTATCTACAGATTCACCGCCGGTCATCCAATCTCGTCATCCCATGGTTACACGGCTTCGTGATGGCACAAGACGACCTAAAGCTCTTACAGCTACTCGGTATCCAGTGCCTCTCTCCTTACTCTCCAAAGTGGAGTCTTTTCCAGCAAGATACGGAGCAAACGTAGGCCCGGGGGCCGAAGACTTGATAGGTGGAGCGGAGAACTTCAGTTTCATTCCGGCTTGTAGTGATAGGGCAGGGTTCTTCCTTTACAAGAACGGGCACCTTAACACTTAGGGACTCTTCCTTTGGTCGTCTCCTTGAGATAGTTTGCTCTCGAGACTCCTCTCTTGTGTCGATTGTTCTGCTAGCTCCTCTTTGGACCGCCATCAGAAAGGAATCAGGTAAGTAAGCCTCCTGCTATCTATCACCACTTCTTACTAACAATACCTGATTAAACCAGAAAAAGCAAAATTCCAGACTGCAAGAAAGCAAGATACGAGAACGATAAAATAACGATCGCTTTGGGAGCGCCCTAATTAATCTAGTCGGGAGGAAAGAAGGAAGGTGACCCATGACGCCGGGGATTTGCGCATATATCCCACCCCAGCTTCGCGGATGAGAGGGTCTGATTCTGTGACTCTAGAAGATAGATAGATCTCTATCCTGCTTTGTATCGGCTCGACTCCTCAACTGGGTCTCGAGCTCTCTGATACGATCCTGAAGTAAGGATTTCATAAACTTCGCCGTGATGACTCAGCAATCTACAAGCCTAAGTAGTAATAAAGGTACTCTAAAAACAAGGAGTCCTACAAGCATCTATAAGCCATCCATACAAGAAGAGAAGACTTAAAGAAGTGTCGCGCTCCCGGATAGGATAATAGTCTCCAGGTCTCTCCTCAGCTCAGCAATCCGTGAAGCAGCCTGACCTCCTCTGATCGCGTAGTTCGACCCTATCCTCATGTGTGGAGGAAGGATCGGTCCTGTGGACACTGAAGCATACCATTCAACATAGTCCTCGCGGTCGGTCAAATGCATCTCGAAGAAGTCTCCTCCAGCATTGAAGTGCCTAATCTGATCTCTGAAAGTTTACAGTAAGCTATATCTATCAGCTCCACTCGGGCAAGGAAGTACGGATCAGATATAGCTACAGCTGGCCTAGCAGCGTAAGGCCTATCTCCAAAGGGCCTCCAGGTGATCTACATCCACATAGCATCAATCGGTCATCCACGCAAACGAAGAAGGAAATATCGCAGAAGAACAAGCTTACCTGCGGAGGAGTCAAGGTATCAAACTCCTGTAGGAAAAACAGCCCCTGGTGGTGCATATCGTGGTCCCAGAAGCGGTACGACCACCTCATCCCTCTAGGGAAGCCCTATAGCTTAAGGTGGAACTTAAAAGCTTCTCACTGACCTACTACTTCTTCTGGTGTAAGCTTAATTCGAAAGAAAAAAGTCAACAGGAGAGTAGGCTATAGGATTAAAACCCCTTCCTTCAGGCTGGGTCAGCTTGTTGAGCGGAATGAACTATGAACTCCAGAGCTTTACACGCATGGGGCTCCTCTTCAGCGGATTCGGATTCGGATGGGGATGCTGCTTCTCGAGTTGAAGCTGCTAATGCCCTATCTTTCTTCTCATTACTATCCTAGCTTTAGCTATCGCTTTTCGGTTGAAGAATTTTTAGATCTGGCATTCTCCCCTTATTCGATTACTTTCCTCTGTGGGAAAGCTAAGTGCCCCTATTTAGTAAGGCGCCCTCCCTTTACTTCTAATTGGGTATTACCGGCCGATGGCGAATAAGTCCTCACAACAAAGGTTAGGTGCTTGAGATCATAACTTGTTACAGCAGCGTTCCTGGCGCGAGACTCTTTCGCATAGAATGAATTCGGTAAGGAAGGGTAGAGCCCCATGGTCAATTGAATAATACATCCCTAAGACAGAATTAAGTAATATTTAGCTCCAAAGGTAGTCTTCCTTAAGCGAGCTATCCCTACCCAATAAGGCGGAGAGCCTATCCTATCTCTGACCCTCCCACCTCCTTGGAATAGGCAGTTTTTTCCTATGTTGAATCGGTTCTATCTTCATCCCTCCCTGAGACTGGAAAAGGGACTACGGGCTACCAACAAGACTGACGAATCCAGATGACTAATCTAAAGAATCGAAGGAAACTGGAAGAACGAGAGAGTCCAGCTGAACTAGGATCTAGACTCCTTCCGAGAGGCAAGTTCAGCTACAGACGATCGCTCAATCGCACCTTCCCTACCAGCCCTGTTCTCTACCCCTGTGCTTTAAAAAAGGCTTTCTTTTTCTTTATATTTGGTCGGAATCACTTCCCTAGGTCCATGTCCATCCCCCTTGGAATACGGACTTTTTCCTATGTTGAATCGCTTCGTGCCACCCCCGTGGCATTGGCTTTGATTGCCCCTACTCTTCTCTTGTCCTCAACCCCGCTTCATGCTAGAGGAGAGAAAGCCGATATAAACAGCTCCATATTAGCGAATTGCCTCTGACTACATATACGCTATTCTTCGAATCTCGAAAGAGGCTACGCCCCCCTTGCCTAAGAGTTCTTGCTTCAAGTTAACTTGCGCTTGGAAGTCTTACTGCTACTGTCCGTCCTAGCTATTGGCTGCTTAGTTGTAGGCTGACTTTCGCTCCTCTACCCGGCAATGAGAATTCAAAACTTTGATTCCATTCATTTTGAATTCTTTAACTTGCCGCTTCCTCTCCAATGGAAAGTACGTCCGAGGCCTGAGAACCTCCGAGTTCTGGAGGTAGAAGGGAAGATCAGAGCGGACACCGATGGGATAACTTGAACATATAAATATGCCTCACTTTCCTGAAAGCAAGAAGCACCCAATCCAACGCTCTCTCTCTGCTAGGCTAGGAAGACTTTCATTAGCAGTCGGGCTGTGGAACCATAGTCCTTAGGCCTCAAAAGAGTATCCGTCTTTAATTAAAGTACAGGCAGAATTGAGTCTGTTTTCAAGGGCGAAGGGAAGAGAGTTCCGTCACTTCCGGGCTTAGGGCAGCTCATGACGAAAAAAAGGGTCTAAATATAAAGAGAGTTTCTTAAGGGTATTAGCAAGAATAGGTGGCATTTCTCTTTCAGAAAGACAAAACTCCGAGTGAACAAGAATCACAGGAGGATAAAGAGTAGCATAATAAAGTGAAGCCCGTCTTTCTCGCCTACTTGCCTCGGATCATTGAACTGGATGACTAAACTTTCTTTCGAGAAGATGCTTTGAAGGAGAAGGCAAGCAACTGGCATAGTTAATGTACGAGGAGGATTCTATCCTATTAGAATGAAGCAGGAATCATCCAAAGCATAAAGCCCACACCACATGGATTCCTACGAAAGAGGGTGCGTAGCGGGAAGAGATTGTGCACAAAGAAAAGAGAAAATAAATGCCATTGATTCAAAAGCTATCCACTTGATATTAAAGATATCCCCTCAGAGGATTGATGCCGAGACTAGATTCGAAACTAGGGAAGGTCAAAGGTGCTTTGATGGAATTACCGGTCCAAGCCCAATTGAATCAATAGATGCGGGATTACCGGTCTTAGGAAGAGCAGTGGGCTAATCCCCTGGTACACGGAAGCTAATGGCTTGTTTGCAAGTGGAATCATAGGCTTTAGATTAGCGTTTTATTGAAAGATCGGGGATGCCGCAGAAGTCACTTCGGGGCGATAGGGAGTATAATCAGTCCACGTGCAGAGACTGTGAGGGAGGTTTGGATAGGACACTGAAAGCTTAGTAAGGGCAGGAACTAATATGCCCATTTTCCAAGAAGGAACTGCACATCTTAATCCATTAAGATATCCACGGGGAGGCAAGCTGCTATACTTATACTAAAGGGTGTGAGGGAGAATTCAGCCCCTGCTTGAGAAGAAGCTGTGGCACTTATGTTCTCGAATGTGGGACTTGCGGAAATAGGCTTTGAGGGAGGGTTCCAAACCTGGACAAGGCATCCATTACCATTAGTGACGACTGGGCAAGGGATTTTTGCCAATTATACCGGTTTTGAACTCAGCTCGTGCAACAGGAAGCATCAAAGGAGGAAGCAGCTGAAGAACGGCCATTTACTATTTCTGGGGGTGTGCATGAATCTTTGCCTGATTTGATGATTGATGCCAAAAAGACGGTCTTTCCTTGTGTTAGCTGGGGATATACTCGTAGAAGGAAAATGGCATTTAGGCCAATGTTCTTTTACAGAATGGGTTGTTACAGAAAGAGAAGTAGACATGAGTTAACAGGGACTGATTAGACGCTCTCCTGGATAAGTATGTGTGGCGTAAAGGCTGCTTCAATAATATGCCTGATGTCGGGATATGGTCTTTCTACAGCTCCCCTGAATCAACCATCTGTCGAGAAGAGGAAGCACAGTTGGCAGTAGAAGGGAAGGTTTAGAATCCTTTGCTATTGAATCTGCTCTTACTGTTCTCGAATCCGCAGCAATAAGACTTGAAGTTGAAGGACCAATAGGCTGCGACGAATGCTGGGAATATCATAGGTCAGAATTAAGCCGATTTGCCCACATGAAAGCAGAGAGAGAATTGGACAAGGTCAGCTCTTGTCTATGGAACTGAGCTCCTCTCTTGGGGGCACTAATCTCTCTCTTCTCCTTATCTATGTTATAGCATTGTATTAGGAATCGAAAGCACGCCCCTAAGCCAGAAAGCGGTCAGTAGTCACTCTCCTTTAGCTTCACTCGTAGGTATGATGAGACGGAAAGCCTGCGAGCGGAGGACGAAGCCTAGCCTAGCCACTATTGGGCTCTATAAGAGTTGCTGGCAGCAGTCAAGGGGAAGAGCCTGTTCCTGCGTGTTGCCTTTTCAATTGTTGTACCGATGGCTTTCTTTCCTGAGAGTGCTAACATGAAAGCTCGCTGGCTAAGAGTGGAGTCATCGCCCAGCTTAGGGTACGGGACTAAAAAACAAATATAACAATTGATCGATCAGGAAAGCATCGGATAAGCATGAAACTATCTGCGTAGCCTAATCGTTGATCACGAGTAAGATACCTTTTTTAATCCAATCAATGCGCAGAAGCATGAAAAGAATTCCATTCCAGCAAGAAAACGCCCTATATATATAAAGGGCGTGACTAACGCACCTTACGTTTATTGAATTGGGGCTTTCGCGCTAGCGCGCTCACCCGTTGCTTGTTGCTCAGGAGTTGCTTGTTGCTCTACCGTTGCTTGTTCCGTTGCTTGTTCCATTAGCCTGTCGGTGAAACCTTTCCCTTGCGACGCTGCCTTATTACGACTTGGCATTAGCTGCTTTTAGGGTAGGAAGAGGTAAACTAACAAGATTGAAGCCTACAAGGTGAAATACAGCAGTATACTTGTTCGCCAGTCGGCCTAATCAAGTGAACCTAGCTGTGAGCTACATGTGGTTGACTAGCAAGAAGCTCTCAATGAATGAGATAGGGGCATTTATTACGCCCACTCTAAACGTCTTTCACGGGCCCTATCAGCACTCCCAAACTACCTGGGGAGCAAGACAGTGCGCACCGCGATTGCAGCTTTCAAGAGGCGTAGGTCGAGCTACTTCAGTACCTAGTTGCGCTATCTTGTTTCATGCTGCCTCGCTGCAGCTCGCCTCAGTCGGCGGGGCCTGGTTCCATTGTCCGCTCAACAGAACAAGCAACGGAACAAAGCAACGGGTGAGCGCCAATGCTTGCTATAAGAATTGCCTACCAACGGATAATGCCTATTACACAAGTCTAGTTATAAAGGTTCAGTATCAATAACCCACAACAGTTCTTCCTCATCAGCTTCCTCGCCTAATAAAAGAGTGACTCCGTAGCAGAGAGATGAAGCAAGAGCTCGCGGCCTACAAGGCTGATCCGAGCTCAGTACGTGCAAGATTTATCTGAATAACAACAAGCTCAAAACAGAGATAGGTGGTTAAAGAATAGGCTCATGACTAGGAGGAGGCTTTCTCTTCTTGACTTCATCTATGGAGGAAAAGTAGCAGCAGCAAGATCTGGTATCTCAAGATGGAAAACCATTGGGAGACTCAGTCTTTCCACCCTTCACTAATCTCGACATGGGAGAAGGAGTCACGGCAGCTCCTATAAGAAGAGTCCCGAGTCGGACAGATGAAGGGTCCAGCTACATTCACCAGCAGCTCAACTGGACTAATACAGCTCTGAAGGCCCTTGCCCTTCTTCTTGCAACAGAGGATTCGTGCCTTTACGCCGAAAGGACTAAGTAAGAGCTCTTATTCCGCTCCGCTGCCTTTAGCACATAATGGAATTGCTCCTTCTATGCCTCCTCTCCTCATCTGTCTCGCCTGCGAATCCTGAAAACAGCCTAGTCTATTACGAAACTGCTGATTCAATTGCTAAAACTGCTGTTCGAGAGAGAAAAAGGACATAGCCAACCGCTGAAACTCTTGTTTTAATGCCCGGATCGATCGGCCTTATCTTATTCAATTTGCAGTTTACTCTTTCTCAACAGGGCATTCTAGTGCCACTGTCACAACCCATTCAAACAGTCTATAAGCCATCCCTCACGCCCAAGAAAGAGCCCCAATCCTCGAGGAAGAGGGAAGGCAGCCAACCCAGGGGGAGCAGGTAAACGTGGGCTAGGCACTTAGCGGATAGTTCCTAATAGTAAAGGCGTAAGACTGAAACTTGTTCACTTTCTGAAGGCAGTGGTGCTTAATAAGTCTCTTGCTTAAAGCGCTTTCTCTCCCTACTTGTTGACGCTGAAGTGGGTGCCCGAACTACTATTGGCTAATGGTCTAGCGCCCTAGATGCTCGTATACCACCGATTAGCTCCTAGCTGACCTTTAAAACAGGTATCCCATTGACCTTGAGCTGTTAACGGGAATTCCTCTCTGTTGAGAGTCAGTAAGGCACTAAGTGAGATATTGGTTAGGATAAGCTATCGCATGGAAGCTCGGCAGAAGGGAAGGGATGATAGGAACAGCCCTGATAGGACTCGAGGGGCGAGTTAGTAGTTGAGTTAAAGACACGAGTTAGGACCAAGAGTCAGACCCTAAACAAACCGGAATCAGATCAGTGAGTGAGGCACTATCCAAAGATAGGGCAGAAAGGAACGGACTTAGTCACTTACTTATGGAGCTGAAAGGAGTTAGGAGTTAGGAGTTACGAGTTGAGAGAGCGAGGCACTCTCCAAAGAGGGGGACGAAGAGAACGGACACAAAACATGTACGATGAAGAGCTTGGCCTAAAAAGAGTAACCGATCTTAAGTGAATGCACCGTATTGAAGTGAGGCAATTTTACCAGCAAGAAAACGCCCTATATATTCTATTTATATATATAAAGGCTAACGCGCAACGGCAGCAAGAAAACGCCCTATATATAAGCAAGAAAACGCCCTATATATAAGCAAGAAAACGCCCTATATATATAAAGGGCTAACGCACCTTACGTTTATTGAATGGGGCTTTCGCGCGTTAGCGCTCTACCGTTGCTTGTTGGCGTTAGCACCTTACGTTTATTGAATGGGGCTTTCGCGCGTTAGCGCTCAGGAGTTGCTTGTTTAGATTCATTAGTTGCTAACGCGTATACTCTTGCTGGGTTGATATGAGAAAGGACTAGCCGACACTACATTCGAAGGCCCGGCACATGAACAGAGGTCGCCTGCTAATTCCCAAAGACGAATTCACACTCGAAGGCTAGTTTCCAAGGAGCAGGCGATAACATCCGAAGCACATCGACAACTGACCACAAGATGGCATGGGACGAATGAATCCAAGCAGTAGGACGACAGCAAAGAGTCATTGCAGGCCAGCTGCTGGAGTGAGAGCCAGTAGACCACCCGACAGACGGGGAGAAAGGGAAAGGGCTATGTTTCCATTGACTAAGTACAATTAAAGAACCCTGCAATCAAGAAAGTGGATAGGTTGTATGTTCGTTCCATGGAGGCTCGTGGGAGTCCGTCAATGGGGGTAAGCACTTCCTAGCAAACCTCAGCCCCAACGCAGGATCAGCTGTAACCTCACCGTGGTCTGATCGAGAGTCACGCAGGTGAGAACGACGCCCTAATGGCAGACCGGATAAGTGACTCTTGCCTCATATTAGGCGATCGACAAGACCGGAGTCGAAGCCCGACAATGACCCACCAAATAGTGCGTACCCCAGTTATATATATACCAATGAAAGCCCAAGAGAAATGAAAAACCTAAAAGCAAGAAGGAATGCTGTAGTCAACGGCATTGCAGCCTCCTGCGGCATAAAACAAGGCGATCAATAACGCCACCATCAGAGCGTACTACCTTTGAGAATATACCCTTCTCCTTCTTCTTCGAGGAGAGGACTCGATTCGCTTTTTTTTTCACGACTGCGAATGGCAGGCAATGAAATTTTCTTTCTAAAGTATGATGACGACTACAAATGTGTTGATGACGGTACGGACAGAGAAGTGAGTGTAACGACCCGGAGTAACAAAGGATATAGAGCATATGATTGAGATAGAAATCGCAGGTGAGACTTATATTGGCTAGATGAACGAGAATGGGAAAGATCCCCCTTGCTAAAGGTTCCTCGCCAGCCAAAGGACTCCTAACCAGTTGAATGAACAAAATGATCCTTGAATGTCTCGCCGGTATGTACATAGAAGGGGTCAACTTCAACTGGGGCATGCTCACTGACAGACTACCATACATAAGTATAGCAACCGGTCGAACAGATTGCACCAGCATATTCTCATACAGGCGGGCAGCGCCCAGCTAAGACATAGCTTCTCGGTTCTAGCTCCTCACTCAAACCTCCCCGGCTCCATGCAATGGCTAAACCACTACAGCGCCGTCCTCCCATTTCCTTTTAAGAACGGACTGAGCTTAGGCTTTAGCAATATTTAGAAGATCCCGTTTTCGTCACCTCCTTGCTAATGTTTCAATAAATATCCAAGATCTGAAGTGGAAACTGCTAGCCGGTAAGTGGTTGTTCACCAAGTTTGATCTTCTCTTTGTTCGGCTTACCCATCTTTTGAAAATGGCCCTCACTCTTCTTTTCTTACTGTACGAAATTCTTGATGCACTAGCTGCCAAAGCGGAGAGTAAGAAGGCTTTAATGGCGAACGCACGAAAGAAGAAAGATTCCCTTGGCCCGGAACTTCCTTCTCTTTCTTTCTCATTCGCCTTGGAGCTGCCTCCCTTTTCTTTAGTGGTTCCCGACGAGAAGGAATAGAAAAAGAGTTTAGGAAATTTAGTGGGTGATAACCTTGACTTACACTTATTGACGAGGCAACAACTTAGCCGGTGTCGCTGCCGGTACGGAAAACGTTTTCCTCTCTTCGAGCCGAGTCTCACTTGGGTAGGAGCCCAGGCGTATTTGTGCACCAAGCGTTATAGCCATACCCAAAAGGAGCCCCATAAAAGTGAGTAAATCAACCTGTTCATGATCACTACCAGCCTTTATTCAGTCAGTAGTTGGCCTTTGATTTCATTTAGTTGACCGAGAAGTATAGCTGAGGTGAGCGAACAAGGAAAGTAGAGTAGGACAAGACAAAACTCCGATTCGTCGTAAGGTCTTCGTCTTGACTATGTGATTGAAACCAACATGGCTAGCTCCAACGAGCACAAGAAATGGAGCCCGGAATTGAGCAAATCTCTAAGCATTCTCCCGCAAGGCAGGAATCCTCAACAACCTTCATGAGAACTACGATCTCAGACTTCGGGGAAGGGGACTTAGGTAATAGGGCAGGTTCTTCTCCTAAAGGTAAAAAATCGATACCGTCCAATCAGATACGTCAAGCACTAGTACAATTGATACCTTTGGTTACAGGCATTCGTCAAAGGCAGCCTTCATTCAAGCGATACCAAGGGAGGAGAACTAACCAATATCAATCTTCATGTACCGACGGGTGCGTATGTCAGCCTTTCAACAATCAAATGTCAAATGCGTCACACATACCACTCGAACCTCGATCGCCGCAGAGATAAAGCAAAAAGAACGAAACTCTTGATGCGATGAGAAAATGGGTAGTCTGAAAGGAAAGGCTCAAGCGGGACTATGATTTGGGTAATCGAGACCTGATTGTGCTTTGCTGCCTGTTTAAGACAGTCATGTTCACCTTGTTCACTGGCTCGCGGACTCCTCTCCTTATGGGATATGTCTCACTATACAAGGTACACGTAGTTCAGCAGCATAAAAGGAAACAACAGAGATGAGCACGCATCTCGATCTCAGAAAGCCTCTCTTCTCTTAATGGGCTTAGATTCCTCTACACCTTTCTCGCTTCAACTTAGGCGAGAAAAAGACCAGCCGTGAGTTAGCTTAGCAATCAAAACCGACTGGTTTAAACCGGGTACAGACCAGATTTTTTCCATGATTATTAAGGTAGCCAGATAAGCTCCAGGTTAAGTTTTAGTTCCGCGGATAGAGGAGCTGCTTCGAGCATTGGTATGAAATGAAACCCGGAATATTGAATTTGAAATCGCAATGAGTTAAAGAAAGCCACCCGGAATTCAGTCCATGATAGGATAGGGCTTGTGCATCTTTCTATTTGATGTTTGTTGATGGATCTATCAAAGTGGCATCGGAGATTCTTTCTTAATGAAAACTTGTATAGGCCCCTATGGCTCTCCTAAAACCCTTCATAAGGGATATGGCTATAATGATAATCTCTTGCTTTCCGCACCCGCTAGTGCTCATACACTTTCGTTTACTTGGGCTCGTGAGCTGAATTCGTGCTAGACTAGCTCTACTATTACTAATTACTATATAAATATATTAGAAAAGTGGTAAACTATAGCCTCGAGCATTGAAATTGAGGCTTCACTTCTTCCCAGCCGGTTGCTCAGCTTGGTCGGCCGCTAAGCTCAGTTGGTTTGGAACGCACTGTGTTGCTCATCTCCGTTCTCCCTCTAAAGGAAGCCGATTCTACGCCGTAAAGGAAGCGGGTGCCCAATCACTAACCAGGGGGTGGTGTTCATCAAACCCTTTCTGTAATAACAGATGCAAGTATGCGCTAGCTAGGATCTAGACTTAGACAACAATCAGGAGAGAAGATAAAGTGGCTAAAGCGACTATCTCTCTACGTTTACCAACCCTCCCTTGAGTTGAATTCAATTCAATAAATACCACCGCAACAAATGTCGATTCTATGATAGTACTTTATCTATCCACTTTCAAAGCCTGTCTATGGCCCCCTGAATTATGCTTTAAAACGTGTTTGATTGGCCTCTGAGACCCCTTCTCTCTTCCTAGCCCTATTGAGTTACTTTATTCCAGGCAAAAGGGATAGCTGGATTGAAAACCTAGCTCTATCTATAACTAAAAGTATAAAGCCCGTCCCTCCATTCCATCCGCACGTCTGGAATGAGATGATCTAAGTTCTAAGTGCCGACCTTTCTATCCTACTCGCTAGGTTCTTTGTTTTTGTCATTCCTATCCGGAAGGGCGTCTATGAAACTAAGAGAATAGATATTAAGCCCAATAGCGCACTAGTATGATACACAAATGAGGGTCAAGGGCACCCGATCTCTCTGCTGAACCTATCAGCTCTTTCTTTCTAGTCTGCCTAGCTAGCTTTCCTTCCTTTAGTCAGGAATAGAGTCAGGCCTTCACCTAACCCTATGGAGTTTCTTTGTTCACGGGAATAAGCAGACAGAAAGCCTGACCCCGGCCCAGGCATAGTCTTAGCTCTTCACCCAACACATATGATAGAGATGGATGTGTGAACGCTTCCCTCTTCCTACGAACCTATTGTCTGTGCTCCTTAGTCAGGATGTGTAATTGCTTTCTCGATGAGAGGAGCGAGCGGAGCGGAAGTAAGTGAAACGAACGGGCAAGGAGCGGTGGGATCAAAACTTTCTTGGAAGAAATGAAAGTGAACAACGGTTATTTTAAGTTAAGTAAATCAAAAATGGGATTTAGGAGAAGGGAGGGCCTTGCTAACACCATGGTTTTGTAGATGCGTTACCCACGTCGGGGATAGGTACGTTTGTCACTCGACTGAGCATACGAGGATACTCAATGTGAACATACCCTCTCCCTAACTAAGAATGGCGCATCTTTCTTTCCCTTGGTAGAGAGCATTGACACTTTTCTGGGATTTCCTTCGCACCTTTAAAAGCTCACTCAGGAACAGAAGCAAGCAAGCCATAGCACCACAGTCAACGGGATAAGCTTCAGCAACAAGGTATATGACAAAAAAGAAAGAAGAGAAAGAACTGGGAGTTGGCGTCTGCTTGCTTACCAAGCGATCCTGGCTTTCACTCCTCCAGTTAGATTATTCCAATAAATAATAAGGCTGCCTACCTGCTTTCGGTCAGCTGCCCCCTCAACCGCTTCAGGGGAGTTCAGTCCAAATACGAAGTCATTCAATCAAGCCCGGTTTACGAATCAATCAAAGGAGCCACAGACGCCAAACCAAACGCAGTTTCAAAAGCATCCGAATTAGCATCAGTAGACGCAGAAAGAGATCCTATCCCCTACGGCCTTTGCTATCGCTTTAAACTTTCCTACTTCCCATAGGGAAAGGGTGCCCATCTTCAAAGCTACCTCTCACTCAGGGTTTCACTCCGCTTAAGTAACTACTTGACTAAGCAAGAAAACGGCTGTGCGTGAAGCAAGAAAACGTATGCGCTAACGCTTAGGCTTTCGCGCTAGGGCGCTCTACCGTTGCTTGTTGCACAACGGCTTTCGCGCTAGGGCGCTCAGGAGTTGCTTGTTCCCTTGCTTGTTCATCCCTCTACTCAACTTGGTAACCTTCTCCGATCCGTTCTTAGCTCAGTCTTTGAACAGGAAAGAAAGAAGATCCTCCTTTGGATCGTTGAACGGTTCAAGTAGAAGTCAGCCTGCTTCCTCCATTCACTGAGCTCTGAGCTCCTCTGGCAAATCATGATGTGCGCATGCTGCCTACTCTGCTTTAGTAGTGCGTTAACTAGTAATCCACTACTGATTAAGGATTTGGTATTGACACCAGTCTTACTAACTATAAGCCTTTGGAAAATAGATCTTGGTTCAAATGTTCTACCCCGTCACCATTCATTATCGTTAGGTGCAGAAAAAGAGAGAAAGATCGGAGTAGATTACCGAAAAGGTCGAGAGAAAAGAAATAAGAGCTTATTGAATGGAATTTCCTATAAAACTGACAGCTTAGCCAGCCGCTTCAACGGGGCAGTCTGGTTGAACATCCCATCCATAGGAATAAGACGTAAAACCTTCATGCACCAGTCATGGTATTGGTCTTCATTCGCTCGTCCCCATCACCCGATGGTGCCTTCGCTCTTCCTTTCTAAATATCTAAAAATAAAAGGAGTTTGATCCCCCTCTTCTTTCTTTTCTAGTGTACCTATGTTATTTTAAATGAGTGGAAAAAGATCGCGTGAGAGTAGAACTACGGCTCGACTTGATGTCCAAACAAAAAGGCTACGTAGTGCAGCTTGGGGGAAGCCCCTTCGCCTTCGGCTTTCGATGAACTTCCGCCCGCCTTTGGCTTCTGCCTTGCCCTAACTAAGTAGGTGCTCTCGCTATCTCAGAGGGAAAGGAAAGTCTTAAGCCTTAACGCCCTTGCATGGGCTTGTGGGTACGAAAGAAGGTAGGCAACTCGAAGAGTTGTAAGCGCTACTGCAAGTTGCTGTCCCCTTTAAGGAAACCCATACCGAAGGTGGCACTATAGAAGGATAGCCTCGACGGGGTTCCTGCTATAAGGTTACCGACATAGGTTCACTATGACTATGGTTGTACTTTGCCTCGGAGGTTGTTACCTCCTTGGAAGGTTCAAATAAATCAATCGGTTCCAATATCTTGCTTGTTGTTATATACCGAAATACGCTTGCTCCCAAACACAGGTCATGGCATCTGTGGCAGCCCTATATATTCCTAGTTTAGACAGGACCAGGGATGATTATATTTCCCTGTAGCGAGGGGCAGGCCCTGTATCTCGATTTGGGACTGGAACTGTTTCCACCTATGCTTCATTCATTCCGATCCCTATGCGTTACACTCTCCATTCGCACCTAATACCAACACATCCAACTAAATAACATATAAGACAATTTCTCGTATAAGATCTCTTCCCCCTACCTACTACCTCTCCTTCTGCTGGTGAATGATCTCAATTTACTGCTACTTATCGAAAAGGAAGGGATGTTCGCTCTTGAATTGCTCTTCCGGTGCTAGAACTAGAATAAATAGGCTCTGGCTTTCAAACGTCGAATGAACTCTCCCATCTATTTATATTATGCCTACGCATGGACTCCTATCTAGCTACCTACCTCGTTGGTCTACCTTCGCGCACTCTATGTTCCTATACCAGCAAGCACTTGGGCAGAGTCAAGTGTTGCAACGAGCGAAGCTTCAAAAGCGAAGCGAGCCAGCAAAGTACTCCGCAAACTACGGCAGCAAGCGGAAGAGGTATTAAGACTGGAGCAACTAGAGCTTTAGGCAAGTGGTATTGGCCAACTAGAGTAGAGCTTTTGACAACTGCCTGAACTGCTATAAAGCTGGCTACCCGTACCCGAGCCTAGCCGTATCTTGCTGCCGTAGTTTGCCCCTTAAGACTCGGTCGGCAAGTTCCTATTGTCCTCAGCTAACGGAAGCGAAAGAGTAGGTTTTTGGCAACGACGCGTAGAGTCGTTCAAGCGGCAAGCCGAGAAGCACTTCTGGACGAGCCCAACATATGAGTAAGTTGAGTAGCGCGTCAGGTTGCCCACATATGAGTAAGCCGTAGCTTGTACGTTCCACTCCCAAAGCCAGCTGCCTTAACTGCAGAAATCCCAGCAGCAGGAATAACAGCTACAAGCCGAGCTGCCACTAATTGAAGGTGCGAGACCAGCTGAAAAAGGGAGATTTGGACAACCAACGACGCTACGAGTCGTCGTCTTCAAGCCGAACTGCTAAAGCTGGCTACCCGAGAACAACTGCCTGAGTGAGCAACTAGTCTTGTCTCTTGTCTGAAAGCCCAAGGCGAAAGGCGAATGCCGAAGGCGATTGAGGATCAAGCCTTCCGACGTCTGCCCAACCTCCAACCCCGACCTTACAATTAAAGACAAAACCTTAAAAGCAGCTAATGCCAGTCAGTCCTACTTATATATAAGCGGCTAATGCAAGGCAACTAGTCTTGTCTGAAAGCCAAGGGAAGAGGTTCTTATTATTAGACAACTTAGCTACAAGTCCGAAAGCCAGTAAGGCAGAAGCGACTAAAGCACCTACTGAGACAAACAAGCCGGCTCCGCCCTGTATAGACGAAGACTTCTTTATGGAAGCTCCTCGTTGCAAGCAGCACCTTCAGATGCAACAAGTGCCATGTTGTGTTCACTCCTTTAGGGAAGATTCAGAGGTATCACGACTTACTCCAAGCCGAGCGTAATTAGCTGCATGCAAGAGCTGCCTGACTAGCTGCTTTAGTTGCCTGAGCTGATAGAGCTGTCATGCCTACTTGTCCGAAGGCAAAGGCAAGGATTAAGGTATACGAAGGCGAATGACCATCAAGCAAAAGCAAGGCAGAAGCTACTAGCCAACTCGAGCTACTAAGGAAGCCGAAAGCGAATACCGAAGCTCAAGCAAGACAAGCACACCTAGCAAGCCCTTATATTATAACAACTTAGAGCTTTAGAGCTAGGAAGGCAGCAGAGTCTTCATAGCCAACTTAGCTACTTGTCCTCAAGCCGAAAGGCTACCAATTAATTAGCAAACCAACTCATTAAATCGCCAGTCAAAGGCCCCATTTGGCCTTGCACAAGGAGGAGGAGAGCTTGGTCACTTGGTGGGTGGGTAGAACTACTACGTACTTAATATTCCTGTAGGAGGGTCCAGGTCCATAGCCCTTTATCGAAGATCCATATTCAGTTGATGCCAGGCACAGCTTATTTAAGAGCCACTTTGCCGAGTTGTTTATCCATCTCCCGGGAGTTATGAGTCTCGTTCGAGAAAGAAAACTCATATTAGTCTTATCCTATCGTGTTTCTCTGGATGAAGCCGCCTTTACTAAAGATCAAGGGTGACAGGGTCTATAATTGGGAAATCCAGAACTATTTGGTGGTGATTTAATCTCAACAAACAAATATGGCTACCATTTGATATTAACAAAATATGTTTTTTATGTGAAAAATTCGACGAAAATCATGTCGGGAATAAAATAAGGGGTGATTTAACGACATAAAAAGGTCGCTATTTAAGATGCTCAATAAATCGTGTTTATGGATTGACAAAGGAGCGGAATGAAGTAAGTGAGTTGCTTATCATCCGGTGGGAAGCAATGAGAGGGACGAAGGCACTCGACCCACCCTACTGCTGGGGGACTTTTTCGTGATATTACATACTACTTAACTACCGGGAGAGAAGGGAGACTCTTCTCGCATTCACCCATCCCCACCTCCCTTGCTCGACTTGATAGGAAAGGCCATGGCCAGCAACAGACAAGTAAGTTAATAGCCCTCAAGCTTCCTTCCCACCTCGAGGGAGAACTGCAACCGATGACCCTACTGACGTTCAACCGACGACTAGCGTGGTGCTTGCGGCTTTTCCTATTTCGGCTTGGATTTCAAATACTTAACTGGACAGGATGTCCAGTACGGAGGGATGTGTTGTTGGCTGCTTCAACCCCACTTCTGCTCAACATCGATCCTCTCCCTAAGAACCGCACTCAGCGAGTGAACTAGGTTTTGGTATTCCTTCTCGAGCTTCTATTTCTTCCGTTAAAGGAGATTCGGGAACAGATGGAATAGGAAGACGTGTTTCCAGAACGAACAAGATACGGGTTGAGAAGGGGGAGTTAGCAAAGTTAGACAAGATTGGAATGGGCATAGGAACATGTATTGATGTACCAGATCGGCTAATGCTCCCAGGTTGATGCGATGTATTCCACCAGTTGACTGGAGACTTTATTATTGGTATATCGATCGGTCCAGCACGGATTGAAATAGGAGCCGGTTCGACAGGAAGCTTTTGAAAACGCAGTGCACCCAGGTAAATAGGGAACGAGATGAATACAGAGGTTAAACGAGCATCCCACACCCAAAAGGTGCCCCACATAGGTCTTCCCCGAAACCCCCCAGTCACTAAGGTAAACAACGTAGAAAAAGCACCAATTTCTGTACCGGTTCCGGAAGAGCGAAGAAAAAGGGGATGTTTTGTTAATAGGAACAAGGAACTGTTTATAGCCGTTGCGATATAAACTAGTATACTCATCCGAGCCGCAGGAACATGTACATACGGAATACGAGAATTTCCACCTTGTTGAAGATCTGGTGGTGCTACCCGAAGACTTAAATGAATAGCCATCACTGTTAAGAACAACCGAGATCCAATGATAATTTGCGCGTAGCTTCTGGTCTTTGACATAAAGAAAGAAGGTTGTAATAACGAAACGGACATGTTCCAATTTGGTCCTAGCTAGTGGAACAAGAAAGACATGGATGTATATTCCGCAATCAAAGGATTTCGCATGCTTAAAAAAAAGAATTCCCCTTGCTTTGTTTTCGCTCCGCTCGTGCGTGGCACTCCTTGCTTGCGGAGCGGCATACCGGAAAAAGAAGGATTTACTTTCCATATGGTTGTCAGCCCGTCACCGGACTACGAAAAAGGAGTCTAAGCCTTTCTCTCTCGTCAGTTTGGCTTACTTCCTCCACTCCCCCGACTGAAGAATCTGACTGAATGAGGAAGAGCTCTTTATGTGGTCTCACTTTACCACCATCTGAAATGCGCGAAACTTCGATTGGTGAAAGCCACTCCATGAAGATTCTCCCTTTTCTTACGTGCAATTCCCCTCTTTCGGTAAGCATCCAGTATCTCAGCAAATGAACATTTCTCTAAGCTTATCCTGTAGCTTATACGTCGTTTGAAAGCTGCTCCAAGGATCCAACGAATAGCTAAGGTTTGTTGACGATCCCTGGCTACAATCCCAGGGACATCATAAATAGTACCTGCGACTCCTACTTTTTCCACTTCGCATATGGGCTTTATATGCTCTACGGCGTCAACCATAAGTTTGATTACATCGCGTTCAGTTCGAGCTGGGCGATGAAAAGTTTGATAAACAATAGCACGAACTCTCGTTCTTTTACCTTCTTTCATGCGAAAGTTGATCAACTTCTTGATCAATTGTTTTTGCTCACCATCCAAGCCCCCCATATAGCTGATAATTTCCGAGCAATTGGAAGCCGCTTTAATAGAATGGATTGTCATTTTTTTTGTTTTCCTTTCTCGAGTTGGCTCCTCCTCCTCCTTCTCCTTTAGGATAGGATCGTCGTTGGTCCTTATATATATAAGTAGAAGATTATAAATACTTCTGTAACCCTATCCATCCCATTGAAAATAGAATTAAGCAGCTAGAGACTTACTCTGACTGGCTTTATCTCTTGCTTCTGAACGAACCTCGTAAACTACTATGTCTTTCCTTGCGTAACTCCATCCCTTCTTCTATCCTCTTCCGAAATCCAAAGGAATGGTTGGAAGCTAACCCCTCATCAGGTCACATATCGGTGTTAGAGCTCGACTAAAAGGTATTCCTGCGGATGAGACTTAGTTGGTCTATATTACCCCAGTGGCTCGCCCTGCCCTTCCGATAGCACCTAAGTGTGGTAGCTCAGTTGCTCCTAAGTCCGGTAGGGGTGGAAGAACCTTTACTTAAGTTAAGGGATTTCCGCAGCTTTCTCTTCCTTGTCAGTCTTTCATTTCTGTGTAAGAGCCCAAAAGGGAATCAATCGTTAGCATTCCAATCCGTAATGAATCTCTTTGTCTTCTATTCTCTTTCTCGTATTCGAAGTAGGCTTATGTGCTTTTCATTTAAGGGAATGGTCTTTCGCACCCTAAGTGAGAATCTCCTTCCACCTTTGATGATAATCGTATCATCCTTGCCTAATCCGTTTAGCACGTAATCTGTAGTCCGATCGTATTACATATGTAGTCCAGTCGGTCAGTTGGTAAGTAGAGCGTTGGCTAGGCGATTCCTTATATACGATAGCATCACGCCTTTCACCAAGCCGACCCTCAATGTGGATGAAGCCGCTTATTTAGCGTTGACTTCCGTCCTGTATATCAACGTAGAAAAGATTTAGTGAGAATTAGATCTACCCTTTTCTTATATATGCAACCACCGGTGCCAGTTTTAGGGCTCAATCAAGGAAGGCAGACCTCGGAAGCAATACAAGATAAGGTTCGTCAGACTTTATCATTCCTCCGGGTCAGAGGGAATTGCGAGACGTAGCTACGCCCTTCTTCCATGAGAGTAGGTATACTAGAAGCTTGTGAACACATTCAACCAACCAGAGAGGGGGTAAGGACAGTTAACCTCAAAAGTGAAAACCCGCCGTCCATCAAAAGCAATGAGCCATTGACTTCAGCTGGCAGTAATGCATCGGCATGGAGTGTCCTAATTGACCCACAGCCAGAGGGGATCCTCTCTGTAGAATCCTTAACGTTCTTAGCGGCCTGAGATCACAGCAAAGGTGAAAAAATAGAGCGCCTCTTGGATGCTAAATGAATCAGGCCAATCCCTTACACAGAATGGCTGTCAAAGAAAGTCCCCATTGTCAAGAAGAAGGGCGTTAAGCAGAAATATGCATCGATTTCAAGAAGTCAAGCATCGAATGAAATGTGTTAAGCATATAGCTGAAGTAGCATGATCTTCTTAGCGCTTAAGCTACTACCTAATTCAACTTCCTCTTACTTAGATAGAGGGCGTAGAAAGTCTTGCTTCTCTTATTCAATTACCGCCTTCCTGCATTGATGGACTGAAGCAGGAATGAAATGGGTACAACCAAATCCAATTAAGCTTGGTGAAAAATGCGCTCGAATGAGAAAGTGAAAGGGCGGATCAATTTCAATCGATCAAGCCAGGTGTGACCGGGCATCTTCTTGTGAAGAGTGATGTTTACAGCTATGGCCTAGTCCTTCTTGAGCTCCTTACTGGAAGAAAACCAGCGGACATGTCTCAGCCACCCGGTCAAGAGAATCTAGTCTCTTGGGCCCGGCCACTCCTCACAAGTAAAGAAGGTTTGGAATCGATTGTAGACCCGGCCTGATTTTGCTTTTGATAGTCTTGCAAAAGTTGCAGCTATTGCTTCAATCTGTGTTCAACCAGAGGCATCGCACAGACCTTTCATGGGTGAGCTTGTTCAGGCCTTTCAATTAGTATGTAATGAGTGCGATGAAACAAAAGAACTGGGATCCAGAAGTTGTAGTCCAGAGGATTAGTCTCTCTACTTTTTTCGAGCTTGGTAACCTCTAGTTAGATCAGGAAAACCAGCTATTCGACGAGGCAACAACTATTCAACCGGAACCAGAAGGCGTGGATCATTAAACGTACCTATTCGAACGAAGCCTTGCATCCCTCCCTCGATGATAGTAGCTGGGTGGACTATTGGATACGGAACATAGAACTACCAGGCGAGGGAGAGAAACCTGGGATCGGGTCTCGTCTGGCGTCCAGTGCTTACAACCGGCTGTTCTTAAAAGGCATTTCTCAAGCCGTTGAGAAGCTGTCGTTGAGCGATTGCATCACTTGTGAATTCAATCAGTTCAGATTGGCTGCTTCCTTGCTATTGATCACAAGATCGATATAGTCCCTGGTGCCAAGCCCCCTGCACGTGCACCTTATCGGATGTCGCCCTTGGAACTGGCAGAACTTAGGAAGCAGTTGACAGACTTGCTGGATGCAGGCTTTATCCAGCCTTCCAAGGCACCATATGGGGCCCCTGTGCTGTTCCAGAAGAAGCAAGATGGCTCTTTGCGCATGTGTGTGGACTATCGTGCACTGAACAAAGTGAGAGTGAAGAACAAGTATCCTGTCCCTTTGGTGGCAGATCTCTTCGACCGATTGTCCAAAGCCTCTTTCTTCACAAAGCTGGACCTTCGTTCGGGCTATTGGAAAGTAAGAATTGCAGAAGGAGACGAGCCTAAAACCACTTACTTCTGTTACCAGATATGGCTTTACGAGTTCCTTGTCATGCTGATAAGAGGCCAGTCGATGAGGCTCTTGAACAAGTTCCCGGCGAAGTTAGCCCTATAAGCTAACCGCCTGCCATGTCTACCCCGAAGGTATCTTTGGTGCTGTTGTTCCTAAAAGTGTCTTCTTTCACTTTGTTTCCACACTTCCCCTGCTTTGTTGTTTCAGAATTGAGAGGCACGAGATAGCCCCCAAAAAAAGGCGAAATCCACGAGAAGGGGGATCACATGAGAATGACCGTTTCTTCTCTATACAGAGTGCGATAGTTTTTTTTCAGTAAGAAAATGACCAGAGACAGAGATACAAGACAATGACTAATCCGAGCACTCTTACCTTACCTTGGAGATGCTTCTGAAGCCAGATCCCTCTACGCCTATCTAGTAGCTGAAGAGGAATGTTCTCTTGAAGCAGAGAAAATCTGTAACACTCATTTATGTGAGAAACTCGTCATTTTAGATGGTTACGTACAGGAACAAAGAATTGACTCATATACCTGCTGGTGAAGACACAGGTTGCCTCTTGGCCTGTAAGGAAGGGGAGGGGATAACTGGCAACCGTAAGCGGAATGGGAGAGGAAAGGAGGTGCAATAGCCAACCGGTCTAGGTTGGGAGCATCCATTGATGCAAAAGAATTCACATATGTAATATCCGAATCTTGATCGAGGGGAAGCTCCGAAATCCAGATGGATTTGGTAGCTCGGATGCAGAAAAGATATAGCTATAGGCTGCAGAATCCATGTATTCATCGCTTTTGCCTCAACTAGAGATGTTAGAGGCATCTCTTCCATGATCGCAAGAAAGAAACGGAGAGAAGAGAGGAAAGACAAGTCAACTAAAAGCCTACCTTCTCTTGAGGGATTGAGTTATGGACATATTGGTTCAAGGAATGGACCAGACCAACATTAGCAATAGAAACGTGAGTTTAACCCCCACCACGGGTGATTACATATCGGTGTTGATGGGCCATTTTGCCCTTTATTCTTGATTTGATGCAGGGAAAGCAGAAGTTCCGAGTCGAAGTAGAAGCTCCAACTCTCAGACAAGATGTCTGAAGTTACCATTGGCCCTAGAAGAAAGATATATGGCAGGGGAGAAAGGGAAAATAGGGGGCTTGCGGAGGTGTCCGGGCGACAGGGGAGATGGATCTTCCTTCCTTTTAGAGACGAGAAAGAAAGCATAAACAGCCGAACTCGGCAACTAATAAATGGTTTGGGTCTACCCTGGGGCCAGATACGAGACAGGAGCTTTCAACGAGTACATAGACCCAAGAGTAGTAGGGCACATGGGCATCTTCTGGTAATCGAATAGGCCTCTTTTCGTCTAGCTGAGTTGACTTGACCCTTGTTGAGTTGAGGGGGAAGCGCCTTCCTACCCTCACCGGATATGAATATGAGGGGGGTGCGACTTCGATTCAATGACGACCTGGATAAGCTTAGAAGTGACAGGCGATGGCAGTTTCAAAGGAGGCGGATGATGATTCGAGGGCGGCAGTTGCCCAAATCGAAAAGACGAAAGAACAAAAGAGAGATGACACGGGGCATGCGCCGAAGCTTTCGTTTCGAGATGAGAAGGGATCTTGGGCGGCTTAACAACCAGTTTTGAACTAGTTTCAAGTTCGAGGCATGACCTCAGGAGCGAGGGAATAAGCTCTTCTTTGTCCACTCGGGTCGGTAACTCAGCCCCCTACCCAAACATTCAACCAGGAGGGGAACGAACAGGCAGCTTGCACCTGCACCCCACTGGTCGGAAAATACGACCGGACGACATGATGGACGATGACAGGGGGAAGAGGGGAGTTATGCGCTCTAGGCTCAAGACGAAAGGAAAAACAAGAGGCAGGGTCGGGAATCCACGATAGAGGACTCAACCATAGAGGATAGGGGAACCTCAACATCTATCATATCAATAGATGGATCAGGCACACGATACCCGTGCTCGGACGGGAACCTTCCAAGCAGGATCAGAAGCCGCTTCGTTAGCTATTCAATTTTAGCTGGGAGGCTTCGCTAAACACCTTTACTGCTTGACCCACGTCACCGGTCTATTATCAAAGGAAATACCAAACAAAGGCGCAGGAGCACGTGACTACGAGCTGCTCTTGGTTGGTAGGAAGGGGAAGCTCTCGTGTCACTAGAAATGATAGGTGGTCCTTAAGTGGAAGTTCTTTTGAAGGTTGGCTTCTATCTCTTATACTTAGAATTTGCTATTGACAATGACACCAATTCAATTAGCTAGCTGGAAGACCGATCATCGAGGGGACAGACACAAATAGGAGAATCCCTAATTCGTCTCCTACACGGCTGGGTTATTAGACGACTGTTGGTTCTTGGTGCGGCTGGGAGATCAACTGATGCTCTTGCGAAAGAATGAAATTATCATAGGTAGGCAAGTGTCGATCGAAGCGAAAAGAAAATAGGGCTTTCCCTCTAAGACATCTGGGATGGGTAGTTGGGGAAAGGATTCGCCTTACCCATAGCAAGAAAGAGCCGAAAGGGGCATTTGACAAAGAGACAGGCAACTGAGCAATGGTCGAGAGAAGGGCTAAGCTCTTTCCTCAACAAAGTGCCACCAGGAAAGGGCTTTGGCAGGAGAAGACTTCGAATGAGAGAAGGAAGGGGAAAGCTTCATCCTCTGTATTTGTGGACAGAGAAGAGAGGAAATGTACAAATTTTTTTTATCCTTGCTTTGGCAGATCTGTGCGGAGAATCAACCATTCTTAAACCATTTATTTCAAGGAATGTCCCTACCTTAGGAATCTTTAAGGTTAGTTTGAAGTGCCTCACGGGTGATCCATCATCTGGTCGGTGAAACGTCGGTTTTTTCGCCAATATTTTGTGTCATCGTCTTCGCCAGAGTGGAATCATCCACCGCATACGGCATCTGAATAGGGGCTAGGGTGTCTCCAGCCAGTGGAAAAACAACCATCCGAAAGCTCCCCCTTCCTTGCTTCGCTGTGGAAAGTGTATTTGGCCCCAGTCACTCTCCCCGGTATGGTATGCCTGCCCTGACTCTTTCTTTCGTTTGGGCATGGGTTCATGCCATGTCCCTATCTTAGTATTTGAACACATTCTTTGGATAGGAGAACATAGAAGAAAAGATTCGTTTTAGTCACCCCACGTGCGAGATCGTTGTAACCTTTGTTTTGGGTGAATATGATTTCGTTACGGACTCTTTCCCGTCTCGGTTCGCCCCTTTTGATTTCTCTTCTTCCGCCCTCTAGTCGTCTACCCTGTGCATGTCTTATCTACTAAGACCAATTCCTCGCCTTCTCCATTTCATTCTGCGCTCCCTATTCCCAACTTGATTGAAATTCCATTCAAGCGTGCTTTCACCCCGGAGGAATAGATGGCTTCATTGTAGTTGGTTTTCTCCTCAGAACATTCCCTCGCGGAAGCCTTGAAGAGTTCATCAGTTAGCAGTTATCATAATAAGTTTGTTTATCTCGGCTCTGACCCCGTAGTTGAGCTATTGAAAGTCTCAGTTTCGGTACGTAACCAACCAAATGATCAGTTTTCGCTTTCAGGGAGTGTGGACAGATTTTCTCTCTTTTATGTATCCTCCTAGTCGGTCACCCTTGTTCCTATCGTCTGGGTCAAGAATTCGGATTTATCGACCCGAGATTCCGCTTCCATAGCCAGTTGGCTCGGTCAAGTAAGTCCTCGATGAGGGAGGGGAGAATCCTTGCCTCTTTATATGGCTATGCTTTCAAGTCCAACTTCTACCATGGCACCGTCCGTCTATATCTCTAGAGTTCCGATTGAGGTCAGGTCAATTGCAGCTCCTTTCTTTCGCTGTTGATTGGCACGACGAGGAATCGTTTTAGCTTGGGGCAGTAAGCTGCTTCCAAATAGATAGTCTGAATCCGCGGAACTATAAAAAGTACAACTTTTGCCACTAAGGCAAAACGTATAGATTCTCAAGCGAGAGGTGCCGGGGGACAGAGACAGAGGAATAATAGGAATAGTGGAAGTGGACTGGGGCTTTGGCAAGAGAGAGTTCCAGTTGAGACATAGACAAATAAGGTGGCTGCTGGCGTTGGTGTTGGGAGATCCGCTCTTGCAAATGAATTTACATAAGTAAAGAAGTGCCTGTTCTTTGATCGAGGCGTATGTCTCGTACGGTAAAACAACTCCCGTAGAACCCGTTAAATCCGTAAAGCCTGGAGGGAACCTTTTATCTTTGAATCTTTCTTGTTGACCTTCAGTGAGGGATCTTTCGAACGTGGAGAACATTGTTCATTTTCTACCTTAGTCTGGGGCAACTCCACCCTGTCAAACTGGGCAATACAATAGGAGCTCCTTCTAGTTGAAGTTTTTACTTCGGAAGGCTCTTTGGAAGCCGACGTCCTCACAAATCCATCTTTCTGTTACTCATCAATAGCGGGGCGAAAGAGGCAATTCCTCCTTCAGCCGGTTTATTTCTTCCCTCTGGATAAACTCCTTCTTTGGCGAAGGCGGAGTGCCAATCCAGGAAGCAATTCTTGCAATAGAAGCACCATATACTGGTGAAACAAGGGGCATTCTGGCTTCTCTTCTAAGACATCCATTTGTCGAGGAAGGGAAGGCTGCTGCTGGATAGAGAGCTTTTGTAACAGTAAATTAGTCGTTTGCCTGTTTTGCTCTTTACTAATAGCTTATTTTTTACCTTAGGATAGGACCAGTTGGTGAGCCAAGCAGAAGCTGAATCTCGTATATGAAAGACCTGATAGAAGTAGAAGGAGATCAGATATTTAGTCCCCAGAGGTTGAAAGAACAAAGCGGCAGTTCTAGAACTCATAGCTTCAGCCCTTCCTTAACTCGTATAGCAGCATTAGAACTCAGGAGATGGAGATTAAGAACTAGACTTTTAAGGCCGAAAGAAGGGGAAAGAAAGGTTTAGCTATTGGGCTAGCATCGATCTCCAGACCAGACTGAAGCTGCTTTCCATCGTTTAGCTAATGATTGAGAAATACAACTTTCTTCCTATCCGAACTACCTATCCGGTGAGTTCACTACTTCCTATCCTGTGGGTGAGTTCACTACTTCTTCCTATCCGGTGAGTTCACTACCACTTGAAGAACTTCTCATAGAAAGCGACTTTAGAACTCTCTTTGAGAGTAAGACTTACACTTGTACACGACTACCACTAGAATGAATATTTGCTGCATCAGGGAGTCTGATCTCTCCGGCCTGGAGTCCCCTTCCCGATTCTTGACCCATGCGATGTGCGCCTTCGGGTTGTTCTCGGGTAGAGCTAACTCCTCCTCCGCCTTCCCCACAGGATGGTTACTGCAAAAGAACTGACTGGCTCAAACGGGACATTCCGTACAGCGGCCACCTTATCTTTTCATTCTGCAGTGACCCCATACGTATAGCAATTCCGGGGAGGGAGCTTCGGACATTCGACTACGGTTGCAGTGGTTTCGAACATCCTATTCTACGATGCGGCATGTGTGATATTAGAGTTGATATGTGAGCGAGGAGCTCTCAAAAGAGAGGTTCGATCGGAAGAAAGGAGAGCTACTTTAAGAACTGGTTACGGTTGTAGCTCTGTGGGAGTTGCAGCTAAGACCGGTAACCAATTTCTATCTCCCTTATGGCTCTTGTAGCGAAAATGGTAACTCATTCCTAACTCTACGTCCGGTAAGTCTGTGAACGAGTGGTAGCTATCTTCTCCTTATGGCTTGTTGCTAAGAATGGCAATAAACTCTCCTTTCTTTCATTCAGCGACTGGGTACTCACTTCGCCATGAAAGATCTTGGTGATCTTCATTTCTTCTTGGGAATCGAAGCCAAACGTACATCGACTGCTCTAGTCTTGACTCAGACTAAATACTCCTTGCCTTGGATCTGCGAAACCATTGGATCTAGCAAATTGATTCATTGTTCTGCCTCTCCCACTGGTGGTGGATGGCAACCAAAGGAATGAAAGCTCAACCGGAACTGCAAACGAAGTGTTTACCAGTTGACGGATCAAGGTAGTTAGAGCCACGTGCAAGCGGAGTTAGCTATAAGTAAGTAGGAAACCTCTAAGCCTTATCTATAACTTTCTTTTTAGTCCCACTTGAGTTCACCACGTACAGGATGAGATGTTCACATTAAACCGAAGGAAAGGCCCAGTCGTTCATTAGAAGTTGGTAGCCAAAGGCAGCTAGAAGCTAGAAGATCGTTGCGGTCCCCGGTAGACCGGTTAGGTTTTTCCCCCTACTTAATGCTCTTAGTTAACCTATCCCATCCCAATGGACTAGACCCGAGGGAGTAGGCAGGGCCCCATTCATAGAATAATGCGCAGTCCCCACACTACAATGACAGGCGGATCACAGCTATAGATATATCTTTCAAGGGGAACTGGTGCTAAGATCGAAGAGAATCGATCAAGCAAGTCAAGGATGTCACTTTTTTATTGGCACAAGCGATTGACCTGTGGGTCGGACCCCAACTGGAGTATCCCGGCCTCGTTCCTACACTACTACTAAACCTTATGGATCAGCACCACCAGTCCCTGTCGACTACCTTGCCTAGGCGGATCCGGCATACTCATACCTTGTACCTTGCTGCTTGGTCAGCTCAATGGAATAATAGAGACCGAAAGAATGGTATAAGCCCAAAACGGGTGTCCTAGTGCATAAGCAGAATACTGTTTGCCCCCCATTAATTGGATGGCAAACAGTATTACTCTATAAGATAAGATAAAGCTTAAGGAATGAGATATACAAGGTATGAAAGAGAAGTTCCCCATTACACAGATCAACCCAGTTAACTATTGGAATCAGGAGCTTCCGTTCCCAACCACCGTGACTCGATCCGAACCGGAACTGAGACTACAGCAAAGGATCGGATCAACTGATGAATCAACGACTGGTTTTATTCTTCCATAGTTTGGTTCTTCTATAGCTCGGTTACTAGCCATTCCTCACTTAGGACGGGTTCCTCATCCCAAGGCTCCCAGCCAGCACTAGCAATAGAAAAGCGGAGCTAATAGAAGCAGGATAAGAAAGAGAAGCAAAACTTCTTGGTGGGTGTGATTGCTAGGAACCTTGGCACCCCCTATGGGCCACTGCTAAAAGCATTAATCAGACTTCCATTGGTTTGATAGAGATGGATGCGATCCAGTATGCTATGGAACTTGCTATCCTCTATGGAATGCAGCAGGTATGGTTTGAATCAGATTCTTTGGTTGCTGTTCAGACCATTAAAGGCTAAGATAGAACAGAAAAGCTGATCACATGTTTTGCATAATACAGAAAAGAAGAATGGAACTGACCTTGTGGTCCATATCAAATACCTTCTACATCTCCGGAAGTAGGCAGGGCACCCCGAAAGAGAAAGCCTAATGAGAAAGATTCTTCACTTAGATTCTTAACTAACCCAAAAGGAAGAACACCTCTGGCAAAGTTCGTTGATAACCGAGTCGACCAATCAAATGGTGTTTTACTTAGCTTACCTACCGCCAGAATGAAGCTCATACTACTTGGAGAGACCCTGGATCATCGTATCGACCAGTAGGAGTATCAGATACAAGCCCGGGCAAAGGATAGGAAGGGATAAGGTTGCGCACCATCTACCAGTACACCAGCATCCATACCCCTATAGGTGGGTCAGCGGTATGCTATGTAGTGAGCACATCCTCGTGCCGTTGGAACTCCAAATTAGCTTTGACTTGTTCCCAATTCTTTTGTTTAAGATTTTGAATCTTTAACTTGGCGCGCCTTCTCTTTGGGATGTTGTTCTTTATGACCCAGGTCTTAACTCTATTCTTTCCCGTTCCTTTGGGACAGCCATTTGGACGGTTCGGCTTCCTGACCTCTCCTTACTCTCATTGGGGTCTCAGCAATATCGATAGTTTAGCCAGTAACTCCTACCTTTCTTTGAGGGGCCACCTATTAAGAAAGTGAAGTAGAGCAGCGGTGCTTACCATTGGGCCCACCATATCTATAACTAATGACATCCGGATTCAACCATTGATTCATAACTTCGGTCGGCCTACCCAACCAATTAAATCGGGATTATCCCTGTTCCCGGTCGTTCTTACTTCTTTATTTCTTCTTTGCCCAGCTCAGAGGTATCCTTTTGGTAGTTATCTAAGTCGGGTGAAGAGTAGTTTGACAGACCGTCCACTCCCGCTTAGAGGAAATCTTCGGGAAAAGACAACTTACTGATGCAAAAACCTTACTACGAACACGTGATTCTCACTAGCTAAAAATCTCAACAAGAACGAAATAAAAAAAGGGTTCATGCGATGCATATCAACCCTTGCCAACAGAGGAATTTATAGCTGATTTGGATGAAACGGATGAAGGTGAAACTGACCCATCCGATGAATTCTTTCAAAGGTACATCTGGCAACCCCCTAGCAAGGAAGGGGGTAGAACGACCGGCTGGCTGCTTAGCTTGTAGATGGGACTTTGTCTGCCCGTCCGTCCTCCGCTGACTTTGAGGCAGCGAGAGCACGCCCCCTGTAGCGCACTGGCTAGTAAGCAAGATCTGTAGCTCTTTATTCTAGTTATTCAAATTATGGTTATCAAGGTGATGGAACTAGGAGCGACCCATCCCTTACTTAAGGATATTCCGGATCTAAGAAAGCTTCCACTTGATTTTCCGGCTAAGGCCTGGTCTTGAAACCCCTTCAAACCCCTTCCTTATCAGTCTACTTCTGCGACTGACACTGAAAACATTTTAGCACATGTTGGCAGCACTCGCTTTCCATTGTTGACCAATCCAATAGAAGCCCATACGCAGAATCTTCTTTGCTAGCATATGGCCGTTCATGTGGAGACCACAAGCTCCCTCGTGTACATCCCTCATGACTTTATTAGCTTCCTCGGCCTCAAGCATTCTTGCCCAAAGGCTGCTATTGGCTCATGCCAACGATCATGATAGGGAGCCCACTCATGGAACATAAAACGATTCAATGACGTCCAGAAATCCACACTTTCCCCATTCTCATCTTTGGGCCGTTTCAGCTCAATGTCAGACGCCGCCCTTAAACGGACAAAACGAGCCCTGCACTCGTGGGCCAGTCGGATGTCGGTCCATGGGTTGATCCTTTTTGGGTGGAGATTTGAATGGGCTTGCTTTATACGCCGAATCATGCAGCCAAGCAAAGTTGCCACGATCCTTGATTCATCCAAGTCGTAGACGCTGGTGTAGAACAAGAAACGAATAAAGACTGGTTTTTAGCGTCCCTTTCTATTGGCGATCCCTCTCTGTTGGGCGGATTCTTCGGATAAACCTCCTAAATTCTACCTCTTGCCTGGGTCTTTTCTCTACCTTGGTTAGCTTCCTATTCAGCCAGTATGCCTCTTTGCACACCCTCCATCCCATCCAATTAGCTGCCTAGCCTCTTTCCTCGATGCAGCAAGCTGAGATAGTTGAATTAGATGTCATGTCAGTTCCTCTAGCAGACGAGAAGGCCTTCTTCTCAAAGCCCTTCTCTTCCTCAACAGGGCATTCGTGCAGAACCCCTTCTTGAAATGTCTTGCCATTCTTCACCAACTAATGGCTTGGGCTTGAGGCGCTTTTATGCCCTCGCTCGATTGTGTAGGGTGCTACTAAGTCGAGATTCACATCTCTGCTTATCGGCACTGAGGGCTGCTAGCTCGGCTTTGCGGCTTAAGGCATCTGCCACATTATTGGTTCTCCCAGGCTTGTACTCAAGGGCCAGGTCGAACTCCGCTAAAAATTCTTGCCAGCTCGCTGGTCAGCTTCTTATGAGTGAGGAAATGACTCACGGCAACATTGTCGGTTTTCACCAACAACTTGGATCCCAAAAGAGAGTGCCTCCACACTCGTAGGCAATGCACAATGGCTAACAATTATTTATCCTGTGCCGTATAGCGCTTCGAAGCCTCATTGAGCTTCCGGCTCTCGTAGGCAACCGGATGCCCTTCTTGTAGCAACACCCCACCAATTGCGTAGTCCGACGCATCGGTTTGCACTTCGAATGGCTTCGTGATGTCTGGTAGGGCGGCTAGGAGTACTTGCTTTCCTACATGGACATATTAAGCACCGTAGTACGCTCTTCTTTCTTTTTTCCTGGATAAGGTTGGGAACGGTTTCCGAGACTTGAGCGACTATTTCCTGTATCTATTTTTGCTCAAGAGCTATGTAAAAGGAATGGTTGACGAGACTCTTACTGGCGGGCCTACGATGGGATACAGAGATATCGAAAGCGTGCATGAGGTATACTTAGTTGACTAAACCCCTGTTCGGATGCCTGAACAGCTGTTAACTAGAAAGAGAATGACCTATCAGGCTTTCAAGCAGAGCATTTCGTTGACCGATCAAAGCCTTTTTTTTATTTCAAGTTCTCAAATATCAATTCTTGAAAAGGCCAATTTGCATGGTAAGAATTCTCATTTCTTCTATATGCAATACCAGAATTTATCTTTCTCAAATGCCTTTTTTGGTTTAGAACCCAGCCGTATAGTATAATCGAAATTGGATCGATTGGCCTGAACCCTACTTCTGTTTCACTGCTCGGGTTATCCTGAAGCTGCTAACCTGTCCCCTTCGACTGAACGACGGAATTGTTTCACCGCGCTCTACTGTCTTACGGGGATGAGAAGGATGGCCTGTTCTGTTCTGTCTTCTTCGGACCCCTCTTTTCGATAAGAGGAGGCTATTCTTGAAAAGAATAGGTATGTTCAACTAGTTATTTTCACTATTCAATAAGAATAGGGATTTTCAATGCTAGAAATGCCTCCTATCTTAACTGGATCACGACTCATAGAATCTATTCCTACTTGGAGGGTGATCAACTTATCCTTCTAGATTTACTTCGACTGAGCTATAGTCTCAGGACTTCCCTCCCCCTACTTCGACAGCTAACGACAAACCCGGCTCACACCGTTGAGTAGTTGCTTCGCTTCCCGCCTACGAATATACGGGAACACTTCCAGAAGTGAGCTACGGGCTATTCACTCTAAAATCTGTTTATCCTGAAGCTTTAAGTGCTTTCCTTGAGCTTCTCACTAAGACTTTCTTTGAGCTTAACCTTCTCACTAGTAGATAGATATTCGAACTACTGAAGTAGCTAACAACCCCGTTCTTGAGTTCTATCCTAGAGTTCGCTACGGACTATCTGATAGAACCTTTGCTAAAGTTCAAAGTCCATTTTGTTTGAAAAAAGTCTAATTCCAGAATGCGAAGTAAGTGAAACTTCCGTTCCAAAGATTTCTAGAGGTTCCTATAAGGAAGTCAAAATAAATAGGATAAGCTGATTCCAGCCGTAGTTTATTGTCTGTTAGGTCGGTAAAACTGTCCCTGTAGCTAAAGTAAAGTAAAGACACGAGTTACCGTTCTAGTTCTATTTTTGTAGACCGGATGGGACCTAAAAACTCTCTACGTTCGTACCTGCAGCTAACAAGTCAGAAGTATCCCCTGAATCCGAGTTAGCTGTTCTAGTTCAGGACAGTATGGGACCTCTTGCTTAGGACTTTGGAAGCGAGCAACCAACCCGGCAGAAATAGATCGGAAGTTTCCTGTTTGTTTGACAAAGAAAGGGTCGCGTTAGCGGCATAAGAGTCAGTAAGTAAACAGATCAGGTGTAGCGGGCAAACACGGGTGTAGCGATAGAGCGGTTTAGTTTACGATTCTATTCAAACAGGCTAAATTTCCCATGCACGAACAACGTAGCTGAGTATGAAGCCTTGCTTATCGGATTAGAACTAGCTGCGGCAATGGGCATGCGATCCATCCACGTTAAGAAAGAAGGGTGATTCTCAGCTAGTAGTGAGACAAGTCATCGTTGAGTATGAGGTAATAGATGCAAAGCAGCAGCCATACACAAAAAGAGCCCTAGACTCGATTCGCCGAGTTTGATGAAATTAAGATTGACCATGTACCTAGAAGGGCCAATGTTGAGGCTAACACAATGGCCCAGCTGGCTTCGACGTTTGAGATTTCCTAATTGGACAACTGAACAAACGTTCAAAGGACGATTCCAACAGCATTCCAGAAAACGTTACATAATGGAGCCAGAAGAGATCGGGCAGGATGATTGACAACAGCCTCTCGTCAGGTACTTGTCCGATCCTTCTAAAGAAACTCCCAGGAAATAAGATCAAACTGGCAAACAACAAGCTTTGAATTATGCTTTGATTGACGGAATATTGTATCGGCGTGGAAAGGACGGACTGCTCCTCAGGTGTGCGAGTGAGCAAGAAGCCGAAAAAATCTTGTTTCAAGTCCATGATGGAGTATAGTATGTGGATCACATCAAGCAGGGCATAAAATGCGTTGGCTGATCAGAAGGTATGGCCATTACTGGCCAACCATCTTTCTTTGTTTGCCGATTTCATAAAATATGCTAAGGGATGCCAGGCCTGCCAGAAACATGGACCAGTGCAGCATGTACCAGCTTCAGAATTGCATCCGATCTTAAAGACTTCGCGCCCTTTTACTAACAAATTGGCTTTGATCCCTTGTTTCACTCCGGCCCGATCACACGTAGGAAAATACGCCTTGGCAAAGCTCTGCCTGACAGGAAGAAGTTCCGCCACTCACCTGACACAGAACCAATCGGGAAAAGGAAGAGAAGAGCTAAAAAACTTGAGAGGCGATACTTACTGCACCCGATTGCCCTGCACAGCCGTCTTAAGCAAATGAACCCGTGGATAAGTAGGCCTTTCTTGCAGACCGATCTTCTGCCGAGTTCCCCCCCTCAGCTCACGCGATAATCGGGACAGAGAGAATGGACTTGATTCACCTTTGCCCACGAGCCGTCCGGCAAGAATGAGAGCAATAATTTCCACGTCCAGTAGGAAGTAGGGAGACACCCTCTAACTCTCGTCAGCTGTACATACGTCACTTTCCATTGTCTTAGCCGTGCCGGGAAGTTCCTTCCTTACCCTAGAAAGCCAGTCTTCTTCGAAACCCGCCAATCCATCTTTAAGCGAGAGTCGGAAGATCTAGTCCAGGTAGGTTTCAGCAGGCGAACAGCGGGATCGCACAAGACTTATATAATATAAGACGCAATTCGCGCGTGAATGTACACACGATCATCAAATGAGGAGGAACTTCCACCCCTTTCATTTAGTGCTCGCTCCGGTACACTCTTGGGTTGGATATACAGATTGAAAACAAGGATTTCAGACAGCATGAAAGATTCCCTTGAGAAGACCGATCTTCAAGCGGAAATTCATAACTCTAGCCTCATTTCTGGCCAGTTGGGGTCATAAACCCTCGTTTTTATGGTAGAAAGATGCCCTGTATCCAAATCTTCATCCGTAGCAAAAGGAGAATCAGCTGAAACAAGAGACGCATTGGCATCCAAAGAAGCAAGGGTGGGCTAAAACCCTGCATTCAATAATGGCATAACATAAAAAGAAGACCTTTATTAACGAATTGGGGCTTTCGCGCTTAGCACCCTCAACTTACCTCGACTTCTTGCGATGTACCACAATGGTTGGGACGCCTTCCCACGATGTACCGCAACTTAAGACAACATGGGTGAAATGTTGGGTTTAATGAAAGTCTCCTCAAAAAACTACCCTTAATGAACCGAAGGAAGACAAAGGAATTAGGCTAATGGAAACTCCTGCTTGCTTCCTTCCTATTAATCGCTCCGGCCTTACTCAATTCGATAATAGAATTGCGGGCCCGAAACTGCTACTACTGCAAGCTACAGACTGATCTTATTGCATAAGAGAAGGTTTGTTCTGAAAAAAAGAAAAAGCATTCGAGCAAAGCTTTTTCTTGACTTTTTACAAGGCTTTAGTTAGTGTTCCGTGTACAGGGAAGTAAGTCCTCTTTTTTGTTTGTTTTGATCAAACCTTTTTATTTGACTTGTATCGGCCCTAATATGAACAACTAAAGATTAGTGGCACTTCAATAAACGGGAGAGATATTGAGTCATGAAAGCTGGGTGGCTTGAGAGCATAAACGAGGAGCTATAAGGAAGCCTTGGCATGAGAAAGTGAACGCATGCCAACCTGGAAGTGACGTAAGACCGCAAGGCCATATTCCAAAATGACGTATTCTAAGTCTCAATGAATCAAAAAATGAGTGCTATCTACATCTACGAATATTGTTTGTTGCAACGGGTTATGCGCAAGAGTACGGAGTAGACTACGATGAGACCCTTGCACCGGTTGCAAAGATTACCACATCTACGAATATTGCGAAGGACCAACGACGATCCTATCCTAAAGGAGAAGGAGGAGGAGGAGCCAACTCGAGAAAGGAAAACAATAGAAAAGCCAACTCATGTTTCCACTCCATTTTCATTACGAAGATGTATCACGTCAGGATCCGTTGCTCAAACCGAATCACGCCAACGTTATGGAAGTTCCTGGATCGTTTGAAATCAGAGTAGTCCCAAAGGCACCCTCAGATTTAAGAATCAAAAATGTAAAATTGGCTATGGAGATTCCGCGCGGTCAGAGATTCATACAGACACAAAGGGGTTCGAGAGTAAAGTCGTTTCGATCCAATCCATTCTTGGGGTCCGATAAAGACACTGGATATGTCAGTGACCTAGCACGACAAAGCACTCTCCGAGGGCCTGGAATGTATCATTTTTCGGTCAGAATCTCGACAGTAATGTCTCTGTTAGATTCTCTGGTCGAAATACGGGAAAACTCCATTCTATTCTCGATGGAAACGGAGTTTTGCGAATTCTCCCCGGAACTGGAAGATCATTTCGAGATCTTCGAACATATTCGAGGGTTCAATGTGACTATTGTCACTTCGGCCAACACACAAGATGAGACTTTACCACCGTGGAGCGGCTTTTTGCAAAAAGATGAGGGGGAAACTCAGTAAGATGTCGGAGAAGCGAAATATACGAGATCACAAACGTAGATTGCTCGCGGCTAAATATGAATTGAGACGAAAGCTTTATAAAGCCTTTTGTAAACCGATCTTCCTAGTGATATGCGGGACAAACATCGTTATAAGTTGTCCAAGTTGCCAAGAAATAGTTCCTTTGCACGAGTAAGAAACCGATGTATTTCCACTGGTCGCCCTCGTTCCGTATATGAGTTCTTTCGAATTTCTCGTATCGTTTTTCGTGGATTAGCATCTCGAGGTCCTTTGATGGGCATAAAGAAATCGTCTTGGTAGCAACCACAAAACCAATAGAACAAGGGTTAGCTCTGCAGCTGGTCCACAAAGGGTAAGTAGGTCCATTACCGGCCGGCTCCGGACCGAACCACGTAATCCCTTATCTCGGATCGGAGATGCTAACGGGGCGGGAATCGAAGTGGGGGACCTCTCTACCGCACCTGTCTCCCCAGAAATAGAACTACGTACAGGGTAGTACTCTTGGAAAGATAGAATATCAATATCACCGCGTGAACATAACATTAAGTTGCGAATGTAACTCCCGAGGGATCTACCACTATTCTAAATAAAGTAAGGCTGAGAACTGTTGTTCATTGGAGCGCCGGAGTGCGGAGGTTGTTCCCACCATTGAAGTCAGAGGCATGTCTATAGTCAATGCCTTCCGAATGATAAAGAGAAAAAAGTGCTTCATTTCGTTGGTCAAACCAACGCCCATATCATATTTACGTCAAATAAGAGTTTCCGAGAGTGACTTTCTTAAATTCTCTCCTTTCCAAAGCAGCGCAAGGCGGCCCCCCAGAACTAAGCCCCACCCCTCTTTCCCCCCTTTAATGAAAGACCCTCGCCCCGCTTCCTATTCATTTGTGGGTCGGGACCATATCTTGTACAATAAAAAAAAAGGCCTTTTTTTTGATTTCTCCAGACCAGAGGTTCTTTCGAGAATCAACCAACCGAGAAATCCGTAGCCCAGGTGACTCACAGCCTCCCTCTCGCCCAAATTAAATGGGATGAATCAAATCAATAAGCTTTTAGATTTATTCAGGGCGCAGCGAAGCCAAATTCAATCAAGGCAAGGGGCTTACTTTTCCTGAGGCTTCGTCATCCTATTCTAATTTAGCTATGCTAATGGAACAGGAATAGTTTGAAGATGATATCCCGAGCGAGAACCTCAAATTGCTTAGGGCTCGCACTCTGTCCCCCTTTGTGGACGAATTATTCTCTCCTTTCAGAATTCTTTCTCCCACACACCTTTGCCCTCTTTCACCGAGGAGGAAAGAAGAATCTTCCAAGCACCTAAATTTCCATTAGATTCATTCCTAAGCTTGCTTTGTTGCAGCAATATGATCAATCCGAGAGTGCTGGAGAGAAGAAAAAGCGGTCAAAACCTCTCTGATTCGGTCACCGAGCAGTCGGACGACTCTTCAGTAACCCAGGCCCTTCGACGCTTCTTTCGCTCTATACCCCCTCCATCCTTCGGAGGTGGAAGAAAGGCTAACTATTACGGGCCCCAGAACGCTAAAAAGGTGGGGGAACAAGAGTTGTCACGATAGGAAAGAGAAATGACTATAAGGAACCAACGATTCTCTCTTCTTAAACAACCTATATCCTCCATACTTAATCAGCATTTGATAGATTATCCAACCCCGAGCAATCTTAGTTATTGGTGGGGGTTCGGTCCTTTAGCTGGTATTTGTTTAGTCATTCAGATAGTCACTGGCGTTTTTTTAGCTATGCATCACACACCTCATGTGGATCTAGCTTTCAACAGCGTAGAACACGTTATGAGAGATGTTGAAGGGGGCTGGTTGCTCCGTTATATGCATGCTAATGGGGCAAGTATGTTTCTCATTGTGGTTCACCTTCATATTTTTCGTGGTCTATATCATGCGAGTTATAGCAGTCCTAGGGAATTAGTTCGGTGTCTCGGAGTTGTAATCTTCCTATTAATGATTGTGACAGCTTTTACAGGATACGTACCGCCTTGGGGTCAGATGAGCTTTTGGGGAGCTACAGTAATTACAAGCTTAGCTAGCGCCATACCTGTAGTAGGAGATACCATAGTGACTTGGCTTTGGGGTGGTTTCTCCGTGGACAATGCGACCTTAAATCGTTTTTTTAGTCTCCATCATTTACTCCCCCTTATTTTAGTAGGCGCCAGTCTTCTTCATCTGGCCGCATTGCATCAATATGGATCAAATAATCCATTGGGTGTACATTCAGAGATGGATAAAATTGCTTCTTACCCTTATTTTTATGTAAAGGATCTAGTAGGTCGGGTAGCTTCTGCTATCTTTTTTTCAATTTGGATTTTTTATGCTCCTAATGTTTTGGGGCATCCCGACAATTATATACCTGCTAATCCGATGCCCACCCCGCCTCATATTGTGCCGGAATGGTATTTCCTACCGATCCATGCCATTCTTCGTAGTATACCTGACAAATCGGGAGGTGTAGCCGCAATAGCACCAGTTTCTATATGTCTGTTGGCTTTACCTTTTTTTAAAAGTATGTATGTGCGTAGTTCAAGTTTTCGCCCGATTCACCAAGGAATATTTTGGTTGCTTTTGGCGGATCGCTTACTACTAGGTTGGATCGGATGTCAACCTGTGGAGGCACCATTTGTTACTATTGGACAAATTCCTCCTTTCGTTTTCTTCTTGTTCTTTGCCATAACGCCCATTCCGGGACGAGTTGGAAGAGGAATTCCTAATTCTTACACGGATGAGCCCTCTAGCCCTGTAAGTCACACCTGATCAGTGAAAAAAAATGTTGTTATGACACCAATCATTTACGAGTGAGTATTACACCAATCATAATCATTTACGAGTGAGTATTACACCAAGAATTGACAAGCGGATGCGTTTTCTAGTTGGCTATGTTGATATAGCGAAAATATAATAAACTATAGGGCTGGCTTAACTTTCAAGGGGGCTTTGTTCCCTCAACTCCCCGGAGCTTCCTTCCCCTCTTTCGGCCACGAAAGAAAAAGAAAAAGAAGGGACGCTTTCGCTGACCAAAACACATGGTCTAAAGTCTTAAAAACAGCTAACAACAGAGAGAGATATTCACTTAAAGAACTTTCCCTCCCGTGACCCGTACCAGAAAGAGGTTTTATCACAGCACCTTAGTTTCCTAACAGCTTTACGGAACTTACCTTTAGAGCACGTGAAGGAGTCAGAGGAGATAGAGCTTGACCCTCGAAAACAGAGCAGAAAGAAAAACTATCTGATCAAAGCCGGAGATTTATTTTGTCGACTTGACTGAGAAAGCAACACTTTGAACTGCAACTAGAGGGGCTTCGCACGCAACGAAATTCTCTTTTCTAAGTCTCCCAAGCTTACCAAGAAACAAAACATTCCCTATCTCTTAAAGCTTCACTGCCCTAAAACAGTTTCATTGTTGATCCGATTATAAAATCCATACTTGAAGCGGTCGCAGGCTTTTTAGAAAGATAGAAAAAAGCCCAAAGCTCTCCGCCCCGGCGATCAATTTCTCTCTGCCGGCTTTAGCTTGCTTACTTAGATAGGGCGGGGCTAGATACGAAAGAACGGTATGAGAAAGATTGACTTCCTGATCGATCCGCCTTCCGAGCCCGTCAACTGACTGCAAAAAAATGAATGGCATGTTTATTGAAAAGCGACTAACAGGAGCGTGCGAGTGGAGTGAAAAGCCTCCTGCGCCTTTACGTGATAGGGGATTGCTTCTTCCTTGCTTTTGACGCCTTCCCCTTGAACTGGACTTTATTCCCGCACTTAGCTTAAGAGCTAAACTGCCGAAAGACGGATCTCATCACAGCACCCGAAAAGCAGGGAAGGGAAAGGCTTACCTCACATGCCCGGCCCTAACTGAGTGAATTGAGAAATCACCACCGCTACTTTGACTCGAGAACATAACAGAAAAGACGGAAGAAGCAGAACATTGAATAGTTGCAATCACCTATGCCCTAACAGCAACACCGAGTGTACCTTTAGAGCGACTTGCCCTCGAGTACAGGCTAACCAAAAGCTACGAACGCACAGTTCGGCAAACAAAGCAAACGGGAATCAATCAAGACGCTGCATATAAAGAACTACGACCTTCCCTAATCTCATGAGAACTCTTGCTCTTAGAAGTCAAAGAAAGCCCGTTAGCCGGCTCACCTATTATTATTCTAAGAGGACCTAATCGAGCTGCCGATGCCAGCCATCCCGGGGAGCTTTTGCTTTTGGCTTTTGAAAATGCTTTGGCTAGCTTTGGAAATAGTTCTTCCCGCTCTAGTTGTCACGGAGTAAGCTTTGGCTACCAACTCATTGAAGTTAAGAAAGCGGTTATACTTGATTAAGTAGTTATGAAAACAGAGGTTTTGGAATTACTGGTCTAAGGTATCAAGTCGAGAAAGGGAGCGCCTGCCTTAGCCAACTATCGGATAGAATCCTTTCCCATTCTGGGAGCCCTGGTCTTCAATCGTCAAGTCGAATGCTAGCTCATTCCCATTGCATGGAAGAGATTGCGCTCATGTCCAACTAGAAAAGCTCCGTTCCTCTCACAGTGTAGGGAGTCATCATACTTTAGAAAGAAAATTTCATTGCCTGCCATTCGCAGTCGTGAAAAAAAAAGCGAATCGAGTCCTCTCCTCGAAGAAGAAGGAGAAGGGTATATTCTCAAAGGTAGTACGCTCTGATGGTGGCGTTATTGATCGCCTTGTTTTATGCCGCAGGAGGCTGCAATGCCGTTGACTACAGCATTCCTTCTTGCTTTTAGGTTTTTCATTTCTCTTGGGCTTTCATTGGTATATATATAACTGGGGTACGCACTATTTGGTGGGTCATTGTCGGGCTTCGACTCCGGTCTTGTCGATCGCCTAATATGAGGCAAGAGTCACTTATCCGGTCTGCCATTAGGGCGTCGTTCTCACCTGCGTGACTCTCGATCAGACCACGGTGAGGTTACAGCTGATCCTGCGTTGGGGCTGAGGTTTGCTAGGAAGTGCTTACCCCCATTGACGGACTCCCACGAGCCTCCATGGAACGAACATACAACCTATCCACTTTCTTGATTGCAGGGTTCTTTAATTGTACTTAGTCAATGGAAACATAGCCCTTTCCCTTTCTCCCCGTCTGTCGGGTGGTCTACTGGCTCTCACTCCAGCAGCTGGCCTGCAATGACTCTTTGCTGTCGTCCTACTGCTTGGATTCATTCGTCCCATGCCATCTTGTGGTCAGTTGTCGATGTGCTTCGGATGTTATCGCCTGCTCCTTGGAAACTAGCCTTCGAGTGTGAATTCGTCTTTGGGAATTAGCAGGCGACCTCTGTTCATGTGCCGGGCCTTCGAATGTAGTGTCGGCTAGTCCTTTCTCATATCAACCCAGCAAGAGTATACGCGTTAGCAACTAATGAATCTAAACAAGCAACTCCTGAGCGCTAACGCGCGAAAGCCCCATTCAATAAACGTAAGGTGCTAACGCCAACAAGCAACGGTAGAGCGCTAACGCGCGAAAGCCCCATTCAATAAACGTAAGGTGCGTTAGCCCTTTATATATATAGGGCGTTTTCTTGCTTATATATAGGGCGTTTTCTTGCTTATATATAGGGCGTTTTCTTGCTGCCGTTGCGCGTTAGCCTTTATATATATAAATAGAATATATAGGGCGTTTTCTTGCTGGTAAAATTGCCTCACTTCAATACGGTGCATTCACTTAAGATCGGTTACTCTTTTTAGGCCAAGCTCTTCATCGTACATGTTTTGTGTCCGTTCTCTTCGTCCCCCTCTTTGGAGAGTGCCTCGCTCTCTCAACTCGTAACTCCTAACTCCTAACTCCTTTCAGCTCCATAAGTAAGTGACTAAGTCCGTTCCTTTCTGCCCTATCTTTGGATAGTGCCTCACTCACTGATCTGATTCCGGTTTGTTTAGGGTCTGACTCTTGGTCCTAACTCGTGTCTTTAACTCAACTACTAACTCGCCCCTCGAGTCCTATCAGGGCTGTTCCTATCATCCCTTCCCTTCTGCCGAGCTTCCATGCGATAGCTTATCCTAACCAATATCTCACTTAGTGCCTTACTGACTCTCAACAGAGAGGAATTCCCGTTAACAGCTCAAGGTCAATGGGATACCTGTTTTAAAGGTCAGCTAGGAGCTAATCGGTGGTATACGAGCATCTAGGGCGCTAGACCATTAGCCAATAGTAGTTCGGGCACCCACTTCAGCGTCAACAAGTAGGGAGAGAAAGCGCTTTAAGCAAGAGACTTATTAAGCACCACTGCCTTCAGAAAGTGAACAAGTTTCAGTCTTACGCCTTTACTATTAGGAACTATCCGCTAAGTGCCTAGCCCACGTTTACCTGCTCCCCCTGGGTTGGCTGCCTTCCCTCTTCCTCGAGGATTGGGGCTCTTTCTTGGGCGTGAGGGATGGCTTATAGACTGTTTGAATGGGTTGTGACAGTGGCACTAGAATGCCCTGTTGAGAAAGAGTAAACTGCAAATTGAATAAGATAAGGCCGATCGATCCGGGCATTAAAACAAGAGTTTCAGCGGTTGGCTATGTCCTTTTTCTCTCTCGAACAGCAGTTTTAGCAATTGAATCAGCAGTTTCGTAATAGACTAGGCTGTTTTCAGGATTCGCAGGCGAGACAGATGAGGAGAGGAGGCATAGAAGGAGCAATTCCATTATGTGCTAAAGGCAGCGGAGCGGAATAAGAGCTCTTACTTAGTCCTTTCGGCGTAAAGGCACGAATCCTCTGTTGCAAGAAGAAGGGCAAGGGCCTTCAGAGCTGTATTAGTCCAGTTGAGCTGCTGGTGAATGTAGCTGGACCCTTCATCTGTCCGACTCGGGACTCTTCTTATAGGAGCTGCCGTGACTCCTTCTCCCATGTCGAGATTAGTGAAGGGTGGAAAGACTGAGTCTCCCAATGGTTTTCCATCTTGAGATACCAGATCTTGCTGCTGCTACTTTTCCTCCATAGATGAAGTCAAGAAGAGAAAGCCTCCTCCTAGTCATGAGCCTATTCTTTAACCACCTATCTCTGTTTTGAGCTTGTTGTTATTCAGATAAATCTTGCACGTACTGAGCTCGGATCAGCCTTGTAGGCCGCGAGCTCTTGCTTCATCTCTCTGCTACGGAGTCACTCTTTTATTAGGCGAGGAAGCTGATGAGGAAGAACTGTTGTGGGTTATTGATACTGAACCTTTATAACTAGACTTGTGTAATAGGCATTATCCGTTGGTAGGCAATTCTTATAGCAAGCATTGGCGCTCACCCGTTGCTTTGTTCCGTTGCTTGTTCTGTTGAGCGGACAATGGAACCAGGCCCCGCCGACTGAGGCGAGCTGCAGCGAGGCAGCATGAAACAAGATAGCGCAACTAGGTACTGAAGTAGCTCGACCTACGCCTCTTGAAAGCTGCAATCGCGGTGCGCACTGTCTTGCTCCCCAGGTAGTTTGGGAGTGCTGATAGGGCCCGTGAAAGACGTTTAGAGTGGGCGTAATAAATGCCCCTATCTCATTCATTGAGAGCTTCTTGCTAGTCAACCACATGTAGCTCACAGCTAGGTTCACTTGATTAGGCCGACTGGCGAACAAGTATACTGCTGTATTTCACCTTGTAGGCTTCAATCTTGTTAGTTTACCTCTTCCTACCCTAAAAGCAGCTAATGCCAAGTCGTAATAAGGCAGCGTCGCAAGGGAAAGGTTTCACCGACAGGCTAATGGAACAAGCAACGGAACAAGCAACGGTAGAGCAACAAGCAACTCCTGAGCAACAAGCAACGGGTGAGCGCGCTAGCGCGAAAGCCCCAATTCAATAAACGTAAGGTGCGTTAGTCACGCCCTTTATATATATAGGGCGTTTTCTTGCTGGAATGGAATTCTTTTCATGCTTCTGCGCATTGATTGGATTAAAAAAGGTATCTTACTCGTGATCAACGATTAGGCTACGCAGATAGTTTCATGCTTATCCGATGCTTTCCTGATCGATCAATTGTTATATTTGTTTTTTAGTCCCGTACCCTAAGCTGGGCGATGACTCCACTCTTAGCCAGCGAGCTTTCATGTTAGCACTCTCAGGAAAGAAAGCCATCGGTACAACAATTGAAAAGGCAACACGCAGGAACAGGCTCTTCCCCTTGACTGCTGCCAGCAACTCTTATAGAGCCCAATAGTGGCTAGGCTAGGCTTCGTCCTCCGCTCGCAGGCTTTCCGTCTCATCATACCTACGAGTGAAGCTAAAGGAGAGTGACTACTGACCGCTTTCTGGCTTAGGGGCGTGCTTTCGATTCCTAATACAATGCTATAACATAGATAAGGAGAAGAGAGAGATTAGTGCCCCCAAGAGAGGAGCTCAGTTCCATAGACAAGAGCTGACCTTGTCCAATTCTCTCTCTGCTTTCATGTGGGCAAATCGGCTTAATTCTGACCTATGATATTCCCAGCATTCGTCGCAGCCTATTGGTCCTTCAACTTCAAGTCTTATTGCTGCGGATTCGAGAACAGTAAGAGCAGATTCAATAGCAAAGGATTCTAAACCTTCCCTTCTACTGCCAACTGTGCTTCCTCTTCTCGACAGATGGTTGATTCAGGGGAGCTGTAGAAAGACCATATCCCGACATCAGGCATATTATTGAAGCAGCCTTTACGCCACACATACTTATCCAGGAGAGCGTCTAATCAGTCCCTGTTAACTCATGTCTACTTCTCTTTCTGTAACAACCCATTCTGTAAAAGAACATTGGCCTAAATGCCATTTTCCTTCTACGAGTATATCCCCAGCTAACACAAGGAAAGACCGTCTTTTTGGCATCAATCATCAAATCAGGCAAAGATTCATGCACACCCCCAGAAATAGTAAATGGCCGTTCTTCAGCTGCTTCCTCCTTTGATGCTTCCTGTTGCACGAGCTGAGTTCAAAACCGGTATAATTGGCAAAAATCCCTTGCCCAGTCGTCACTAATGGTAATGGATGCCTTGTCCAGGTTTGGAACCCTCCCTCAAAGCCTATTTCCGCAAGTCCCACATTCGAGAACATAAGTGCCACAGCTTCTTCTCAAGCAGGGGCTGAATTCTCCCTCACACCCTTTAGTATAAGTATAGCAGCTTGCCTCCCCGTGGATATCTTAATGGATTAAGATGTGCAGTTCCTTCTTGGAAAATGGGCATATTAGTTCCTGCCCTTACTAAGCTTTCAGTGTCCTATCCAAACCTCCCTCACAGTCTCTGCACGTGGACTGATTATACTCCCTATCGCCCCGAAGTGACTTCTGCGGCATCCCCGATCTTTCAATAAAACGCTAATCTAAAGCCTATGATTCCACTTGCAAACAAGCCATTAGCTTCCGTGTACCAGGGGATTAGCCCACTGCTCTTCCTAAGACCGGTAATCCCGCATCTATTGATTCAATTGGGCTTGGACCGGTAATTCCATCAAAGCACCTTTGACCTTCCCTAGTTTCGAATCTAGTCTCGGCATCAATCCTCTGAGGGGATATCTTTAATATCAAGTGGATAGCTTTTGAATCAATGGCATTTATTTTCTCTTTTCTTTGTGCACAATCTCTTCCCGCTACGCACCCTCTTTCGTAGGAATCCATGTGGTGTGGGCTTTATGCTTTGGATGATTCCTGCTTCATTCTAATAGGATAGAATCCTCCTCGTACATTAACTATGCCAGTTGCTTGCCTTCTCCTTCAAAGCATCTTCTCGAAAGAAAGTTTAGTCATCCAGTTCAATGATCCGAGGCAAGTAGGCGAGAAAGACGGGCTTCACTTTATTATGCTACTCTTTATCCTCCTGTGATTCTTGTTCACTCGGAGTTTTGTCTTTCTGAAAGAGAAATGCCACCTATTCTTGCTAATACCCTTAAGAAACTCTCTTTATATTTAGACCCTTTTTTTCGTCATGAGCTGCCCTAAGCCCGGAAGTGACGGAACTCTCTTCCCTTCGCCCTTGAAAACAGACTCAATTCTGCCTGTACTTTAATTAAAGACGGATACTCTTTTGAGGCCTAAGGACTATGGTTCCACAGCCCGACTGCTAATGAAAGTCTTCCTAGCCTAGCAGAGAGAGAGCGTTGGATTGGGTGCTTCTTGCTTTCAGGAAAGTGAGGCATATTTATATGTTCAAGTTATCCCATCGGTGTCCGCTCTGATCTTCCCTTCTACCTCCAGAACTCGGAGGTTCTCAGGCCTCGGACGTACTTTCCATTGGAGAGGAAGCGGCAAGTTAAAGAATTCAAAATGAATGGAATCAAAGTTTTGAATTCTCATTGCCGGGTAGAGGAGCGAAAGTCAGCCTACAACTAAGCAGCCAATAGCTAGGACGGACAGTAGCAGTAAGACTTCCAAGCGCAAGTTAACTTGAAGCAAGAACTCTTAGGCAAGGGGGGCGTAGCCTCTTTCGAGATTCGAAGAATAGCGTATATGTAGTCAGAGGCAATTCGCTAATATGGAGCTGTTTATATCGGCTTTCTCTCCTCTAGCATGAAGCGGGGTTGAGGACAAGAGAAGAGTAGGGGCAATCAAAGCCAATGCCACGGGGGTGGCACGAAGCGATTCAACATAGGAAAAAGTCCGTATTCCAAGGGGGATGGACATGGACCTAGGGAAGTGATTCCGACCAAATATAAAGAAAAAGAAAGCCTTTTTTAAAGCACAGGGGTAGAGAACAGGGCTGGTAGGGAAGGTGCGATTGAGCGATCGTCTGTAGCTGAACTTGCCTCTCGGAAGGAGTCTAGATCCTAGTTCAGCTGGACTCTCTCGTTCTTCCAGTTTCCTTCGATTCTTTAGATTAGTCATCTGGATTCGTCAGTCTTGTTGGTAGCCCGTAGTCCCTTTTCCAGTCTCAGGGAGGGATGAAGATAGAACCGATTCAACATAGGAAAAAACTGCCTATTCCAAGGAGGTGGGAGGGTCAGAGATAGGATAGGCTCTCCGCCTTATTGGGTAGGGATAGCTCGCTTAAGGAAGACTACCTTTGGAGCTAAATATTACTTAATTCTGTCTTAGGGATGTATTATTCAATTGACCATGGGGCTCTACCCTTCCTTACCGAATTCATTCTATGCGAAAGAGTCTCGCGCCAGGAACGCTGCTGTAACAAGTTATGATCTCAAGCACCTAACCTTTGTTGTGAGGACTTATTCGCCATCGGCCGGTAATACCCAATTAGAAGTAAAGGGAGGGCGCCTTACTAAATAGGGGCACTTAGCTTTCCCACAGAGGAAAGTAATCGAATAAGGGGAGAATGCCAGATCTAAAAATTCTTCAACCGAAAAGCGATAGCTAAAGCTAGGATAGTAATGAGAAGAAAGATAGGGCATTAGCAGCTTCAACTCGAGAAGCAGCATCCCCATCCGAATCCGAATCCGCTGAAGAGGAGCCCCATGCGTGTAAAGCTCTGGAGTTCATAGTTCATTCCGCTCAACAAGCTGACCCAGCCTGAAGGAAGGGGTTTTAATCCTATAGCCTACTCTCCTGTTGACTTTTTTCTTTCGAATTAAGCTTACACCAGAAGAAGTAGTAGGTCAGTGAGAAGCTTTTAAGTTCCACCTTAAGCTATAGGGCTTCCCTAGAGGGATGAGGTGGTCGTACCGCTTCTGGGACCACGATATGCACCACCAGGGGCTGTTTTTCCTACAGGAGTTTGATACCTTGACTCCTCCGCAGGTAAGCTTGTTCTTCTGCGATATTTCCTTCTTCGTTTGCGTGGATGACCGATTGATGCTATGTGGATGTAGATCACCTGGAGGCCCTTTGGAGATAGGCCTTACGCTGCTAGGCCAGCTGTAGCTATATCTGATCCGTACTTCCTTGCCCGAGTGGAGCTGATAGATATAGCTTACTGTAAACTTTCAGAGATCAGATTAGGCACTTCAATGCTGGAGGAGACTTCTTCGAGATGCATTTGACCGACCGCGAGGACTATGTTGAATGGTATGCTTCAGTGTCCACAGGACCGATCCTTCCTCCACACATGAGGATAGGGTCGAACTACGCGATCAGAGGAGGTCAGGCTGCTTCACGGATTGCTGAGCTGAGGAGAGACCTGGAGACTATTATCCTATCCGGGAGCGCGACACTTCTTTAAGTCTTCTCTTCTTGTATGGATGGCTTATAGATGCTTGTAGGACTCCTTGTTTTTAGAGTACCTTTATTACTACTTAGGCTTGTAGATTGCTGAGTCATCACGGCGAAGTTTATGAAATCCTTACTTCAGGATCGTATCAGAGAGCTCGAGACCCAGTTGAGGAGTCGAGCCGATACGAGTGCGAGCAGCAGAGAGATCTATCTTCTAGAGTCACAGAATCAGACCCTCTCATCCGTGATAGATAGGCAGAAGGCGACGATAGCCTTATTGCTTGCAGACACAACTCGATGCAACTATGGCGGCTGACCGAGTGAGGAGAGCGAAGTAAAGCTTTAGCAACACCGAAGGGAGTTGAAAGCAAGCCTCCGACCACTCACCGCAAGGGCAAGAGAGGCAAAGGTACTAGGGCTCATGCCCGAAACAAAGTTTCTCTTACCCCATTACGACGATGTTGAATGTCAGGCACAGCTCCAAATACAGCTATTACCCTCGGGAGCGAAGTGGCTTGAATCGATAGAGGCTCTGAACAAAGTGAGGCTTTCCGTGAGTTCGCTTGCTCGACCAGCGAGAGAGGAGCTGAAGGCGCTATGTTCAGGTGGGAGTTCTAAGGAGGCACCAAAGGTTCTGAACGCAGTGCTCCGGCTTCTCCATTTATGCAAAATGAGTGTTCTTTCAGGAGACTTTCTACCCGAAAGCTTTACAGAGCCTTTTCGAGAGCCACCACTTAGCTCAGATCAAGATCCAAAGCTAGATATTTAATGTGAGAGCCCCACCTGTTCCAGCCGGAAAGACTTCGTTAAGCTTTGTTCCTTCATTCCCCCTGTTGCCATCTTTGCCTCCATTCCTACTTAAGATAGGAAAAAGGGTAACACTGCGAAGCAATCGATCAATCAACACCTTGCTATCAACATAAACCAAGGAAGGAATTAGCTACACTTTCAGAGCTTTTGGGCCTGCAAAGGTAGGTGTTACGCTCTCTCCCTGCAAGGGCCGCCTCCACGAGCCATTTATTCACCACCATAGGCGGAAGTAGCATCTTCAAGACCAGATTCCGTTGATCCTGAAGCTTCAGTACGCGGGGAGGTGGGCCCTTAGGACGAGTTGAAGCTAACGAATTGCTCTTGCTGGGTGGGCCTCAAAACCAATGATCTGCCCAAACGAACAAACAAGCAATCTAACCCCGGCAACTCCTTCTCTCTTTCCGCCAGCCAGGGACCAGGGAAAGCCCGCGGAAGGCCAAAGAAGCTCAACCTTTACGATAGGGACCACCCTTTTCCTAGGGAAAATACCTGAATTTACCTTGTTCTCGGAAGAAGGAAGAGAGAAAGAGAAGAAGGATGCCTAAGGCAATGTGAGGCGAAGTCATAGTTACGAGTACAGGTAAGGAGCTGCTACGCTCTCACCGAAGTGAAAAGCTAAGATCAAGAGTATGAATATAAGGCACCATATTATGGGCATTATCCCAAGGGGTGCTCTCCTGGAAAAGATAGATAGGACAAGTCAGAACACAAAGTCAAGGTTGGATCCGCCTACGGGGTTCCCTCCCCTAGCAAGGATGAGAAACTGAAGTATTCAAAGGAGTCTCCAAGCCCAGCTTATTCAGTTGCCCTCGGAGCAGCCCCTCCAACAAGAGAAGCCTCTTCGCGAAATGGTGGGTACAAAGAATGGGCCGAGATCCGGGGTTGCAACCAACGGAAAGGCTAACAACAACGTCCGTAAATGAGTGAATTCCCGCTGAACAAAGTAGAATAGGAATAGCTCCAAGGCAGGAAGTAGGGTTAGAGGCCGATTACAATTGGTCCCATCTCATGGTCAATGAAAGCCTCTTCCCCCGGGGCACCATTTCATAAGTATAAACGGGGCTTTGCAGTTGCTTCGGGCGGCCGCCTACTAAACTATTAAGTAGGTCGTTTCATGTACCCATATGATGGCGCTGCAAGAACTGCTTCTCATTTCAGAGATAGCTGATTTAGCTTCTCAGATTCATCCCCGCGTAGATAAGAAAAAGGAGAGGCATAAGTTGCTGAATTGGTTCCCGAATCGACAGGATCAGTCTTAGGCGCTTAAGCCAGCCCCCTTTAGCAAGATGGGGAAGTCTTGTACTTGAACTAAAGGCCGGGGTCTTCCGACCGGGGGGCGCGAAAAGAAAAGAAGGAAAGCTAGCAATACTGGAAACAAAAGGCAATGCAGGAATGCTCCATAAGTAATTGAGCGCGATAGTAGCAAAGCGAAGCGGGAGCTTTGCCGGAGGAGACCGTGGTGGAATCTATTTGAATTAATGGGAAGATGACCCACTTTCATTAAGCGATGCGCATGGAAAATCTTTTCCTTTGCTTATGACATCACTGCCGCACCAGATGATACAGAATATCCATCCTCAGCCAACCCAGAAAAGCGGAGCCAAGCTCTTTCCAAAAGTAGAGGGGACAAGGGTGGCGACTAAGAGTCGTGGCGCTGTTATCGCAGAAGGTGGCAGGTGCAAAGATCAGATTGAAGGACCACCCTGTACCTTTGCCATTGGCTGGAATATCCTTCCATTATTAAAGCAGGGCCCGTAAGCCTATACCTTTATATGCGTTTGACTTTCCCCATTTCAGTCCCCATAAGGAAGCGCGCCCAAGTCTATTAGAGCTTGGTAGCCGAGGGTAGTAAGAAGCAGATGAAGCAAATCCTTTGTACATAGGGCAATAACTAACCCTTTAGGGGAGCCTTGATCTGAGGGCTTCCGTATCAATCTTGCTACGTGTGAACCTTAGGCTATGCATATATACACCACACGCACTCCAAGCGGAAGGAGAGGGAAGCAAGCCAAGTACGGAAACAAAGAACGAGGCCGAAGCTGTTTATCAGAATCTGAGATCCTTTTAGGAGAGCTTTACCGAGGACTTTCTATTGGCATATCTCTAGCATATACATATAATAATAGATAGAATAGAGGTCAACCGTAAAGCGATAGTCGTGCCTTTCTCTTCCCAGAAGTGGGTTACTCACCAAGTATGTCCATGACAGGATTTGGGGCTCTGCCATTGCTTTAATGGACGGATCCGTCTGCACCTATGCACCAGAAGTTGGAGGGACTTCCTCCAGTCGAGAAGCATAGCTTTGTTTTAGATACCCTTCCTTGCCCTATTCATGATAATGAGTTGCCCCCTGATAGTAAGATAGAGAGTATAATGAGCCAATCAATACAGATATAGTTAACCAGTACCGTCAGTATGACTAGGTTTATCACAAGTAAAATACTAAGAAGTAAGCTTAAAAAAAATAGATCACGAAAGAGAAATCGAGAGAGATGGCTTAGACAGCGGATGCTGTTGCCCCTAACTAAAAAGATTTTAGATAATGTTGTCCAGTCTAACCAGGAAATGCTGAAGAGCTTTCGAATGAAAATTCCTATCGTTATCAATCAGTCTTCTAGGCGGACTCCTAAAGCTAAGTGAGAAGTGAAACGACAGATAATACAAAGTAATAGACTCAAAACGTGCTCTCGCTAGAAGGGAATCTATCCCTATCCCTTGAACTAGCCGGGCAGTTTTCTGACCATAAAGAAGATTCTTGGCCGGGAGGTGGAATTGAAGGTCCCAGAGAAAGAATGAAAGTGGGATCTAGCGATCGTGACGCGAACCCATTAATATATCAAAGTATAACGAGGGGCATAATAAGCAAATAAAAGCGATAATAGAAGTGTTTCCTGCCCAGCGGGCTGTCCTTTCATGTATGACCCTAGATATGATATAGAAGAGTTATGGGTTACCAATCTCATGCATATCCGGAGCGACTTGATGGTCGGCTTCTTGAAGCAGCCTTCTACCAAACAAGGGATACCAAACAAGGGAAGTGACAAGTCGGGATAGGAAAAGAAAAAAATATACCAATTAGCGATGGGTGAATTCACATACCGAATAGTAGTAAGCGGAAAAGGACTAACGAATTAGCAGCCCTCTTGCTCCTTGCTTTCATCAAACCATGCCTCACTTGAGCGTCGAAAAGAAGAGTAAAAAGCTCTTCCATTGAGATGCACTTCGCTCAGAGAAAGTAGCCGCCTTTACTGTCTTTTTTGCTCGGGAAGCTTCCCCTCACCTGAACATTTAATATAAGGTATTTCATATCCCCGAACCACAAATCAAATACAAATAAGAGTATAAGGGCCTTTTAGACTCATGGCCGGTAACTTCGGGTCCCCTAATTCTTTTAAAGCCCTCTGATTCACCTAGGCGTTGGCCCAAAAGAGAATATATATATAATAGGGGGTCATAAGCTGTTTTAGGTTGGTCAACTACGGCTTAGTATAACTCTTTCTTTAACAGCCGAGCCCCTTTGGAACTATCCTCTCTCTCTATGGGATCAACTCGTGTATCCATCTGAGAATGCTACAACGAGGAGGCACTGCTTGAGATCTGCTACTTTAGAGCTCAACTATATCACCAAGGCCTTATAAGCCCTTGCCTTACGCTTTGCGTGAAAAAGAGGTCCCCCAAAAAACGGACTAACAAGTTGTCACATCACCCTTTTTTTTTATTGAATCCAGATTGACAAGTCGCCTAAGCCTTATAATTTCAACTGGACTTCCGAGTGACGTAAACGCTCCTCATGTTATCACTTTAGAGAAAAGAAACCTGGTCTCGAGTTGAGCGGGGGTAGCATTTAGCCCCTCTGCTGTTTAGTTCGAATACAAAATGTTTGGGCTCCCTAACAATAAATCGAAAAGAAGCATTAGGGGACTCTACCGATGACCTTCTTTACTAAGCTTCTCTCCTTTCGTCGAGCAATGAGGGATCTAGCTGGGATTGATCCACCGTTACCGGGCCTTGTGAGGAAATATGAATAAAAAGGTCCTACACGACCGATGATTGAATAGTTTCACAAGTAAGCGCTAGTGGTACTATAGTCGGATACAAAGTGAGGACTACGAACCTACGAACGAAGTCTTTGCCGACTACTCGCACAACTAATGAATATAGTCTTTCTCCACATGCCCAATAAGTCATTTACACCATATGGCTCTTTGCACAGTCCTCGACTACAGTGGTTGCGACTCCTGAGACCCTGCGTCTTTCTTTGATCGATCCGATCTGATCCGTTCTCTCTTTCTATACGAATCTAAAAAGGTCCTGGGATGCAACTAACCCCTTTCGGCGAGCTCCGCCTCAGGCTTTCCAACGCATAACATAGCTACTTTTCTATAGCATGGCTACTTCCATAGTATGAATTGGGAGCATGAATTGGGTAACGGCCGGCTTGATGCATTGTAAGTAACTGGCTTTTCAAGAATGGCAGCCAATAGACCAATTTCCCCTTTTCAACAAAAGCAAGAGACGACAAGTCAGACCATGCTGAAGCTCGATTACCTTCAGAAGTGACGAGAGCCATCGTTGTTGCCGAGCGAAATGCAGCCCTTTGGCGGCAGGAAGAGGGAGTCGTGCTGTAAGCTATTGAAGATATGGATCGGTACGAAGATCAGGTAGAAGCGCTCTTAACCACTTTGTACCTTTCCCCTCAACTAGAATCTCATTTTCTTTATTAAAGTAGGCGGGGCGGTAGGCCCAACTTATTTATGTTCTCCCATTTGAGTATCCCGAAGGAACTACGTTAGGAAGGCGGGTGTTAGGCCGTCGACTTCCTATAAACAGAAAGCGCATAGGAAGCAGTTTACCAGGAAGAAAGAGGAGGCAAGGGGTGTGTCACACTACCGTAAGTAGGACTCTTTAGAATGAGGACCATACCATGGGCAAGTCAGGTAAGTCGAAGTGGCGCCACCACCTAAAGATAGGCGAGCTGCCCAGCGGGGAGGAGCCAAAAGTGAGGAGTCATTCGCTGGGTCGAGAGCTTCTCTTTCGACCTATCAATGACTGGGCGAGCGTACTTTAAGAAAGGAGATTAATCCCAGTTCGAGGGAATATTCAAGTTATTTGGATGAAGCACCCGTTAGAGACGTAGGTAGCTGCCCACTTGCAGCCCCTATCTAATACATTTATGAATCTCCGGAAGCGGCTGATGGCTAAGAGATTTCCTTGGTCATATAGAAGTGACTTCTTTCTTGTGGAGCCTCTCTCCGGCCTTGTCATGTGACGGAAGGAGGAATCTAACAAGCTAAGCCGGCTGCCTCTGAAGAACAGCTCTTCCGGGCGGGTAAGATGGGACAGTTGAACATAGGTAAATCGAGCTTAATACCATTTTATTTCCTCTTTCCTTTGGGCCGTAGCATGTAGGCATGTCGTTAACCAGAGGAAATTCAGTTTGGGAACTATTGATGTGAGTCAGCATTAGTATCATACTTCCTTTATTAATAGCCATGGCCGAAGTATTTCGCTGTGGGTGGAAGTCGTTTTCACGATGGGGGCGGTTGAAGGCCTTAGTCTGGCAGGCATGCTGCTAATTCTCTCGAAGATTCCGAGTTTGGGGACTATTCTTAAGGCAACTCAGCATCAGTAGAGCACTCTCCTCATGGAATAGTAAAGCATTTCTGTCGTCATGGATCGGTACAAAGACAGGATATAGTGGTTGAACCAGAAGACGGAAGTCCCGGTTGTGTTGCTGGTTGTCATCAAAGAGAGGAGGTTGGTAAGGAAACCCAAGGACAAACAGGTGCAATTCCTTACGTTCGAGATTAGGAGAGCTAGACCTTTGGTCACGCCCCTCGCCACCGAGATTACGACTTAGCCTTCTTTCACCTCTCTGAACAGGAGACTTCCTTTCATTGATAAGCTGCTTTGCAAGCTAATGATGTAACCAGCTTAACATGTGAAGGTAGGGGAGGCAGTAGGAGTAGCAGCAATCAACAAGATAGAGATGCGCATCAAGCTC